CAGTAGTTGCTAAACCTGTACCAATTATTTTAGCAACCTGTATCACGGAAATTCGAAGTAAAAAAAATAGCATAATAGTCCTTATTTTGAATTTAAGTTTAAATTATCTTTAGTTAAATACTTTCTATAATAACCGGTATAAGATTTAACGAGTTACTTTTACCTCTTAAATATTCATTCGCTAAATTATAATTAATTTAAAAGTATTAATATTTAGTTGACGTGTCAAATAATATAGGAATATAATAATATTAAGATCTACGCTATATATCGCGAAAATACAATACACATATATAGTTTTATTTCTAAGCGTGCAGCAGCACAAACTTTAAATATTCAATACTTTTACAGATAAGCTAGTAACCATATATGATTATCAGCTTGTCAGGGTAATTATAGGTACCGTTTATACATATAGTGAAGATAGAAAAAATATAACAGAAACGCACGCTACCATTATTTCATAGCAGCAGAGTTATATTTAAATAAATATATATAAATTTTGTGCCACCCGACATACAGCGAAAAAGATTAGCACTACATTTCTCAGCTGCGCTACGCTACTAAAAAAAATGTATTTTTTATTAAGCGCTGCACATCTTAATGTATAATATATAAATTAATATAAAAATAACTAATATATGTAATAAAAATAAGTCTATCCTCAATTTATTCGTGAATCTCCTTAAAAACTATTTTAACTGCAGCTGCGACCACTTTTACTATATGATCCAGATCTTCAGCTGTAATGTTATAAGGAGGATGAATCATAATATGATCTCCATTTAACCCATCTGCTCCTCCCGTTCCTAGGTATATTGTCATATTAAACTTTGACAATGCCAAGTTTACAATCCTTTGACCCACCTTGTCATCTGTATGGAAAGGCTCCTTAGTATTTTTGTCTTTGACAAATTCCACCGCTCAAAAAAAACCTTTACCTCTAATTTCACCTACGTTAGGATGGTCCCCTAACGCAGCCTTTAAGCTATCCCCTAAATAAATACCTAGTTTATATACATTATCTATCAAACGATCTTCTGCTATAATTTGGTGAACATTCCATGCAGCAACCGCCCCTACAGGTACGGCATCGAAGGTAAGCCCATGAATAAATTGTTCAGTTTTCAATGCCTCACATACCTTAGGAGAGGCTAAGACAGCCGAAATAGGATGATATCCACCCCCAAGTCCTTTACCTATTATTAGTATATCTGGTGCAACACCTTCTTCCTGTCAGGCATGTAATGTACCAGTTCTACCCATACCACACATAACTTCATCAAATATAAGAAGAATATTATGTTTATGGCAAACATCTTTCATGGCTTTTAAATAACCGGGTACAGGTGTAGCACACCCAAGTGCAGCTCCACTGACAGGTTCCATTAAAAAACACATAACTTTATCCGCACCTATTTTATTAATTGTATTCTCTAATTCCTGGGCTTTTCTAGCAACAAAGGCAGCGTCGGATTCACCATCTATTAGTTGACGGTAAGGATAACAAGAACTAATATGTTCAACATTATCCGTAAGAAGAGGATAGAAGGGTTGTTGACGGACAATAAAACTTGACGCACTTAAAGCACCAATAGTATTACCGTGATAACTATTTTCACGGGTAATAATCATATGACGCTTAGTTTCATGGTCTTGATCATAAAAATATTGACGAGCTAACTTTAAGGCTGCTTCTGTTGCGTCAGAACCTGACCCTGTTAAATAGACTTTTGTCAATTGATTTCCTGTACTATCTACAAGAAAAGCATTCAATTTAGTAACATCCTTATCTTTTCAATAAGATGTAGATAAATAATGAGTACCCTCCGTGTATTTTTTCATCATAGCATCGATTACTTTCTCGTTACCATAACCAATACAAGCGGCTCCTGCTCCTGAAGCTGCATCAAAAATTTCCTTACCGTCTTCTGTATATAAGTAAGAACCCTTTCCCCTTATTATAACAGGGTAATATTTCTTTAAATGATGATTTAAAGAATTATCTGAAATATAGAATTCACCCTTTAAAGACTTATCTATGCTTGGTTCACGCACAGATGGGTTATTTAAATTTTCTTTGTCACTATTTAATTCCGGCAGGTCCTGGACCTGGACCTGGACCTGGTCCTGGTCCAGGTCCCCTTTATCGGGTAAAAAACAAAAACTAAATATATAAACATTAAAAACATTCACTATAAATGCAGACATTTGGAAAAAAAAACTTAATATCAATAAAGATAAGATCAATAAAATTAAATTTTTAATTAAACTTTTGGGGTTTTTTCTATTAACATATATTAATTTAAAGGTATGTACTGTTAATTTTAAAGATAACACAATACCCAATATTGTCCTAGATAAATTAAAACAATCCATAAAAGATAATGTATTAATATTAAAAGGGACCAGGACCTGTAATAAAATAATTATAATATAAATAAATATACTTAGAATTAAACTAAGCAATAACATATTAGTTATAACATATAAACTGTTTAAGGATAATTTGATCAAAAGATCTTTATTTTTATAGGTTAAAGAAACCATAACTAAACTAGCTACAATTGTAAATAAATTGAAATATAAAAACAAATCAACCCCTTCATTTAACTTAAACATAACCAAAAATAAAGATATTCCTAATAATGTAGCAAGTACATATAGTATAATAGAGGAAAATTTAACAAAAAAATCTTTATTAATAAAGTAAAATTTACTTATATCAGTAAAAGAAAATATTAAATCTAAATTAACTAAGCAGACTTTACTGATAAAATCATAAAAAAAACTCTTTTGATTATGCTCCTGCTCCTGGTGCTGCTGCGAAGCTGCTGCACCACCCCCTTCAGGGATTGAAGCGGATTTAAGAAAATTTATTACTTTTTCATCTACTCCTTGAGGATATATCGATTGTACATTTAGATTCTCTACTAAAAAAATACTTATTAATTCTGTGACATTAGATGATTTTACATTTAATGGGGTAGTAACTTGCCTACTATCTATTTTTAATGCACTTTTTCCTAATTCAAAACAAAATCCTAGAGCTATTATCAATATAAATATACATGCTATGCTTAATCCATAAAGCCCATTTTCATTTGCACTTGCCATATAAGGTAAAACTAGAATAACTTCTCCATCAAAAAGAATATAAAGAATTAGATATGTAAAGAATAAAACATTAAATTCTTCTCTATTTTGACCTAAAAAACTATGGAACCCACATTCAAAATTAGAACCTTTTTCTCGATTAGGTATGTTAAGGGCTAAAAGAAAATTACCTGTTAAGAAGACTAAAGCTATTATAGATACAAATAAAAAGAATAAAGTCATTCTACTCATTTAATTATTAAATAAAATCTGTACTAAGATAGTACCCATATTTAATCATTCTTTATTCATAAATATAAATAATAATATTATTAAAGTTATACTAGATATTGTTATAGATATAGGGCTAGACATAACTATATTATTATATTTGAAATATAAATTTTTTATTAAAATATCATTATTATTATAAATATAACCTAATAATTTTCTATCTTTTAATAAAGAATTTATTTTATATTCAGGTTTATAAAAGAAAATTTCTTTTATAATATTAAGGTAGTTGGGTCGCATTACAACACCTTAGTGTAAGGTATTAGTTCAACACGTTTATGTAACCCTCAAAGGTTTATATAAACACGTGTAACGTGTTGCACAACCTACCTGTTAGGTCTATATATAACGCTCCCTCCGAACCGTACGTGCGAGTTTCCCCGCATACGGCTCTCGAATCAATCTATAACAATTTTAGGATTTTATTGCCATAAGATATATTTCTCCGTATCCCTGCAAAGCAGGGATTATAAGTAAGGCAACCTTACTGTCAGTAGTATGAATAAGATATGCAGTGTTCCACCCTTCTTTATATTCTATTTAATCCTCCGTCTTTATTAAAAAAGGATCAAATTTTGGTGGTTGTTTGGTATACTTATCGTCCAGGTAAGAAGCAGAAAGAGATTTAGGGTAGTTGAAGGTTATAATATATTTTCCATCTGACTTTATACCTAATTTATTATCAACTTTATCTATAGTATATTTTATAATGACTTTATTAAGACTCATTCTGTGTTTGGCTCCTATAGTATGAAGAAGAGAATATTTAATAATATAAATAGCCTCATTAAGATCCCGTCTATTCTCTCCCATCTTGTAATAATTAATCAGACCTACCATGATGTTATTATACCGTTGTATAATTTCACTATCAGATAAATAGATTCATTTACCTATATACTTGGGTTTTCCTTGTGGATTCACGGAAGTCCATTTTGACGGCCTATGTCAAAATGGACCGACTTCAAATTTAACATACAAACATTAATTATTTAATTAATTAATTTCTTTCTTTCTTACTTTCTTTCTTACTTTATTTCTTTCTAATAAGGTTCTTTACTTTATTTATAAAACGTATTATAGGTACAACAACATAATAACTAAAATAAATTTTTCACGTTGGGTCATAATTTATTAAATGAACTATCACTTTTATTATAAGTATAACACTTAGATATAGTATTTCATGATAATTTATAGGTAGATCTATCCAACAGCTTATCAAGCTATTTATTTCTAGACCTGGGGCATTTATAGTAGGTATCTTCAAATCAATACCTAAACACCGAACTTTTATATGGCTAGGTATGTGAAAATCAATATTTTCCAAAAAATTCGTTTTGAAAGGTCCATCAGGTTTGCAGCTGCTTGGAGTTTCTAGATTATTTTCTACACTTCTTTTGAATGGCTTATTTCCACCTTTATAAACTTCATCAAGAATAGGGCTATTTCCAGTTCGAGGTCTTTTGAAACTTTTAGATGATTCTCCTGCTTGCATTGATGTTTCATTAGAAGAAGATATGGATCTTTTAGTTCCCGGCTGCATAGTAGCCTCGCTTAGTTTAGGCTTTGCTTGCAAAGCAGCATCTTGAACTTGGTGATTACCCTCCCCGGGAATATATTTAGGATTTAGAATAGTAAAAGAGTTATTATGTAGCTCTTTATCTATTGACGCACTACCATTAGGTTTTGAAGCTCAAAACTCTACAACTTGTGGTTTAGTTTCAATAAAATTTAAGGCAGTATTATGTGAATCAATACTTTTTTTTAGCATTCTATAAGAAGCTTGCGATAAACAACTCATATCTGGGTGATCTTCGAAAAAAGTTCGGCTTTTTTCTGTAGTATTCACGCGTTGAGTGGATGTTTTATCACTTGTCGAACCAGCTAATAATTTACCCATAAAATCCTTTTTACATAAGTGCGGCTCTTTTTTTAACTCCTCTTCTAGTACATAGTTATTTTTTAACGTAAAATATTTAAATTCCTGTCTTCCTAATTCTTCAGAGTTAGTAATTAGTTTTTCAAGCCGATCTCTTAAAGCCTCGGGATTATCTTTATATGCAATAGCTAAATTTTTGGGCTTTTCATTCTGAATTTTTGTTATAGTTTCTCCAGTTAAACTCGGTCTAGTATTATTTCTGTCAAATTCAGTTCTTGCCTGCTCATAGTTACAACTTTTAAATTTAGATCCTAAATGCTTAAAACCGCAATCATCGTTACAATGTTCTGATTTTACCTTCCTTACTTGTAAAATAGTAGTGTTACTAAAATAACGAACTCCTCACTTAATAGAAGAAGATTTAGCCTCTGAAAACCCTGTAATAATTAAAGGATTTAATTTATCATTATTAGAAAAAGTAGAATAAGTAAAATAAGTTCTAATTAATGTTGGATTAATTAATGTTTGGTTAGTAAGGATTTTGATCTGATATTTTCTTTTGAAAACCGTTAGAGCACACCTTAAACTTTTAATACTGGAGGTAGCTACCTCCTTATTTGTTAGTCTACTACCATCTGCTCGTTGCTCTTTTACAGATAAAACATTATCTGATTTAGATCCGCGATTACCTATTTCAGTTTCCATCATCTTATAACTTATTACTATATCTGAGTAATTAATTCAGCCACTCATATATTTTCATATAAAGCTTAGTATTATAAGCTTTAAGGCGTCCCCGGAATTTGGTAATAATAGCCGATTTAGGGCTTTCCTAGCGCCCATATCAACTAATCCTTTAGAAATAAGTCACTCCTTAACTACCTTTTTAGGTACAATTAATTTTAGCTTTCTAGTTGAAAGTATTAGCCCTGGCGGCGACTTCCGCAGGCTCAATGAGTCGCCTGGGCGGTCCGGAGGGGAAAGCCGTAGCGTAGATCTGTAAACACTCCGACTGGCTAAATACTGTGAATAAGAGGGAATTCTTAAATAATATCCTAAAAAAAGAGGCACCGCTCCTTTTTTGGAATAATTACTATTTAAACTTATAATTTTATCCTTATTTAAAGTCAAATATAATTCTTTAACTAAGAAATCTTTAAGGGAGTCTCTCGCAAAAATCGCATCATTATAACTACCAGATAATCCTACTATGAATTTATTTCCATATCGTACGTAGTTAATTTTACGTTCTACTCTTACTGCCTCCAAAGAAGGGTTGTTTGAAATAGGTAAATTATAGAATTCTTTTTTTAATTTATCCGTATACTCATCAAAAGGCGTCAAGAAAAGATTGGCAAACAACGGATAAATATAGTCCGCGCCTCCAGATCTACAAGGGTATAAGGCAGTTATTACTCCTGTTAGAGAGTGCTTAAACTTAGGTTGTTCAAGATATCTTAATTTGTAAAGCATCATATAAAAATTAATCAAAGTCTTATCAGGTTTAATATATTTACTAAAAATTTGAGTTAATCTATGGCGATATATACTCGAAAAATTTTTCAGTTCTATATCTCCCTCTATCATTCAAGAGATCCCCATCATTCTTTGTACCACGCTTAAAGCATCATGGACGGATCTACCAGGTCTATTAAACCCAAAACTAAGAGGATGAAATACCTTTTCCATCTTGGATTCTAAAATTATATTCAACCTAGCCGTTTTTTTTATTTGATTATCTAAAGAGCTAAGTTTAGCCTCATATCCTTTGGAGATCTTTTTTGTGTGCAACAACTCTAAATTTGATTCAGAAGATCCAGAATCTAGGGTCAGGATCGTGAGGTCGCGAGGCTCAAAATTTTGAGCTTGCAGTTCCATATTAACTTTCCTACCTTTGTTCATACCATTTTTAATTCGACGAATTTGGTCTAACCCTTCAGGAGTTAAATGACTATTAACTTTCATTAATTCGGCCACTCGGCATCAATCTTGAAAATCCAAGGATTTAACACCTCTGATCTTATACTTGCAAAAGAATGGAATAATTTTTTCAGTTATATCACCAAATTTTGCTACTACAAATTCCCCCTTATTCAGATTATTTCTTAAAGAATAAGACCCTGATTCAAAATAATAGACTAAACTACTCATTAATAGCTCATCACGAGAATGTTGAGTAATCGAAAATTTTATAGCTACTCTGACTCCTAATCGTCTATCTGGCGCTTTTCACGCTCCAACGTAGAAACAACCCTCACCAGAGGTAAACCCCGCTATTCACTCGGGATCTGGTATTTGACTATTTTCTACAAGCGGCCGAGACACTGGTATAGTTTTAGGGTAAGTAGCTTTTAAGTTCTCAGATAGTCCTAAATTAAGTGAAGCTCTAATATTTACAATTTCTTGAAAACCCTCCTTATTAAGATGTTCTTTTTGCATCATCTTCATAACTATTTCTCTGAACAAGATATAATCGGCTAGCTTTTGAGTGATCAAGGGGTATTTATCGAAAAAAGGGACTATTACATTATAAATTTGTTCAAAAGATTGTACCCTGAAATACGCTACATCTCCTTGCTCAGATATTGAACCAACTCCACCTAAAGTAGCTTGAATCTCCTTCAAAAACTCTAGCTCTTTTTTATGTAACCCGATTTGGAAATTAAGATGTATTGTTCATCCTAAACGAGTATTAGATGATTTTATAAGGCTAGCACCAAACATTCCCTCCGCATCTGTGAAACCTGTTATAAATCAAGAATTAATATTAGATTTTATTTGGGGATTGCTGTATCCTATTTTTTCATTCGAAATATATCTTATTTTACCTAGAGTTCACTTAACCATAAACTCTTCTGTTCTTACTAATAGAGGTCTAGTTCGCTTGTATGATATTAAACCTAAGCTAGTACAAGCCGAACTAAACTTATTGATTAGATTCTGTTTTCCTTCTCGACGGTCATAACCGCTGATACTACGAAAACTCCGTCTCCCAATAAAAAAGTAATTTTTTATTGAAATAAGTTTAAACCTTATTTTAAGAATTACTTCCCTTAGGAGATCCCCAGTTCTTACTATAACGTCTGTTATCTCTCTTTTAGCCAACTCCCTTAGACTAGTTGTCTCTGGTCTGCCAAAGGAAACTATATATCTACTAAGCCTACTTTTTAGAGATATCATCGGCACCATTACCCTTGGTAATGTAACTGGTACAAAGTTGACCGGGAGATTAAATTTGACATGAGAAAGAGGTACCTGAGCTATGGTCAGCAGATATGAGACTACGTATAAAAACACTGCTAATATACTACTGACAGTTGAGCTTTTATCAACATGCTGCACTCCCCTATTCATTTCGAAATCGGATAAGTTGACAGGTTTATACCCTATAAATTTTAATGTTTCAAAGGTAAGGTTTAATGACCCGGGCGTTATAATAATTAAAGGGCACACGTAGACAGCACCTACTACGCTAGTTAATATTGCAACTAAAGATAAAAATACATAACCACTATCTAAAGCAGCACTTAATACCATCTGTTTTGCAAAAAATCCGACAAGTGGCGGAACCGGATAATTATTTAATTTTTCCTCCCGATACCCGAGTCTAAGAGGTTCCTGATAAAACCCCCTTCCTCGGAGGAGAGGAATCGATAGTCGTAGACTCCTGCTGTAAAACTAGGAGGCTAAACTATTTTGAAATCCTACAATAAGAAAAAGCCTAGCTACTTTCGTCTTGCCAAACTCAAATAGACTACTACATATTCAATATTCTTATTACGCGATCCCTAATAAGGGAAAAGGTCTGAAATAAATTCATTCACATTACTCTTCTTCGTTTTGTGATCTCTGTCTATTCATATTAGCTTTTATCTTTCTAATTTTTTCGACCCCGGTATTTGTAATATGTTCTTTGTCTATTATCAATTGCACTACAAGACATCAATCATCGAAATCCTTAGATTTCACACCTACAATAGGGTATTTTTGAAAAAAGGGCATAATTATTTCACGAGTATCCCGCAAATTTTTTACCGAAAAATCCAGTCGGTTACCCTTGTGTTCTATTTTTCCGCACCCAAAATAATCAATAAAGCTTTTCATTAAATTTTCATCACGATTATGTTGAGTAATTGTAAATCCTAACATTACCCTAAACCCCGTCAGGTTTTTCAAATGTTCTTGCACAAAAACTTTAAAACATCCCTCACCACTGGTGAACCCTGCTACTCATTGGGGATCTTTCACCTTCTTATTTTCAACGAGAGGTCTAGGATATGATTCGGAAATTTGTGTACTAAATTCTGTTTTTAATGCATCGCTTAACCCTAAATTCATAGATGATTTTATAGCTACTATTTTTACTAACCCCTCTTGAATTAATTGTTCCTTATTAATAATCATTCTCACTACCTCTTTAAATAATAGATAATCTGCTAACTTCTGAGTTATTAAAGGGTATTTCTCAAAGTGAGGTAATACAGCATCTCGAAGATCTTTACTTGACTCTACTCGATAACTTACATTACCCTTTCCGAAATATATTTTACCTACTCCAAAGTAAGCTTGGATTCCTTCTAGTATATTAAAATCTTTTTCATGGAGCCCTATGCTAAATTTAGCCTCCACTTTTCAACCTAAACTATGAGTTTTGGATTTGCTAACTTTAATATAAAAACAACCTTCAGCGTCAGTAAACCCTGTAACGAAATTAGGAGAAAGAACTATTTTGGAGTCTGAATGTGATGAATAAGATCTTTTATGAATCAAAAAGGTTAAATTACTTTTTTCCTCTCTTATCTGGCATCCTCCTACGGAGAATTTGAGTATTAAACTATCTTGAGAGGAGTGTAGGGTAGAATTACCATTAAAAATGATAATATCTTTAATTTCAAAACTAAATAATCGACGTACGATATTCATATAAATATTTATATGGACTTTCTCTTCAGAGAGTGGATTAATAAAAGCTACACTCTAAGTATCACATAAAGTCTCTGAGGATCCTACTCATAATGGCATATTATTTTGGTTTCCTGCTGATTGTTCAAAATTAGACATTTTCACTAAATTATAGTAGTATAATTGTAAGAAGTTTCCAGCATATGGTGATATTTTTTTCAATAATAATAGATATAATTAGTTTCAGCCATCTTAATCCTACAGAGCGATGGCCAATATCTACAGTTCTCAGTGGGTGCGGCAGCCAAGCTGCCGCAGCACCCACGGGGATCTTAGAAATTAATCTATTATTATGGTTGTGGGCATTCTCGTTCACACCTACAAAAGAAAAAATAGTAATAGCTAAACTTAAGGCTAAAATAGGGTTAACATAAAAATAACCTCTTAATTGACTTATTAATTGAACCACTCCGTCAAATTTACCATACAAAAAAAAAGAATAAATTATAAAAAAGATAAACAGTCACTATGAAATAAGTGACTTTACTAAGAAACTTGACTTTTTACTCCTCATTTTTAACAATATAACGCACTAAAAATATACCTTTATATAGACCACCTCTCTTCATAATGTTGTGAAGACTTCCAGCTGATGCTTTATATTCTGGATTTAACTCTCGAAGATAAAGAGCTGTGTCTCTAAGAGAAGGAAATACTTTCTCTTCTTTAGTAATAGTGTTAATAAGCTCTGTAGATTTGGAAAGCTTTTCACGAACAACATCTTTCTCTTTTTCCTCTTCTCTAGTTACAATGTTAATAAGCCCTGTAGATTTGTAAACCTCTAGGTTTTCCTCCGGTAGTTGAACAACTTCTTTATTTATCTTTCTACCATTATTCATTCCCTCTTTTATTTGACGAATTTGATCTAAACCTTCTAAAGTACGATGCTTATTATCTTTAATTAACTCGGCAACTTTCACTCAATCATCGAAATCCTCAGATTTTACCCCCATAATAGGGTGTTCGCGAAACAAGGGAATAATTTTTTTATAAATAAAAGAAAAACTAACTACCTTAACATTTAGAGCATTATTTACGGGGATTCTTTCTATAACTCCGTTACCTAAGTAAGATATTATCGTTTTCATTAATTCCTCATCACGTTCATTTTGAGTGATTTGTAATACTAGAATCACTTGATATCCGACTTTAAATGAAGAGAATTTTCTTAGCTTAACCGAGAAATAACCATCTCCAGAAACAAAGCCTGATAATCACCCCGGATCTTTAATTTCAGAATTATTTACCAAAGGTTTAGGAACTGGTTTAGTCTGCGGGAAAGCTTTTTTTAATAAAGGAGTCAATCCTAGATTAAGTGAAGCCCTCCTATTTATAATAGCTTGAAGGCCAGGAACCGTTAAATGTTCTCTTCGCTCCATAATCATAATTACCTCTCTTCATATCAGATAATCTGCTTGTTTACATGAGATTAAAGGATACTTGTCGAAATGCGGTACTATAAGATTTAAAATTTGTTTTAGAGAACCTACTCTAAAACAAACTGCATTTTCTCCATCCTTATATATAACACCTTTACCCTTAAAAAAGCTTTGCAGGGACTCCAAGAGAGGTAAATCTCTTATATGAAGTTTAATTTGAAAAATCGGTTCAACAGATCATCCTACGTTTAGTCCAGACTTTTTTCTAAAAATTAACATGAAAGAACCTTCAGCGTCGGTGAATCCTGTAACAAATCAAGGGTTCATACTAACCCTTTTTTTTAAATAAGAAATATAACGGATACCTAAGCCGCTATGTTTAATTATCTTCGACTGGTATACCACTTTATCAAATTTACCAATATAAACTAAAATAAAAAGAATTAATCTTAAAAAGTAACTATTGAATAGGTAGTAATAAGGAAGGAAATTTTTGGAAATTTTGACCTTAATTTGATCTCTAATTTCATAAATCAAAGTAGTTAAGGCTTTCGAACTTAACAAATTATTCGAATATTCTTTTTCGTTTAAGAGGTTATCAAATATTAAGAATCTGTTTAAATATAGTTGTTTTGGAACTAATCTATGTTTCATACCCATAGCTTCGGCTAAAAGAGTACGACTATTGGTTTGATAGATTAATTCTTTTTTTTCTATATCATACAGATAAGTCATCTTTCGGGTTTTTTCAAAAACAGGTTCCATTAACTTCTTTTGTATTTTATTCCCTGCAGCGGAACCTGCAACTTTTAATTTATTATATTTAGGGTTAAGCAAAAGAATTAGAATTTGCTCCAAAACTAAAACTAAATTTCGAATTTTCTTTCGAAATTCAGTCGCCCCTCGTGTAATATTTAATATATCTGAAGGTAAGATTCCTTCTACCTCCCTCTCCGAGGTAAGCAAGCTGTCTTGCTCAGGGTAGATTTTATTTAAGAGTTCTTGACTAGGAATATATACTTCTAATTTAAAATTACTTAGTCCATACTTCTTTATCGCTAACTCTATAGGTCTCTTACCCAAAAATTTCCCTTTTCTTAGGTAATCATCATTAATTCTGCTAGCCAAAGCTAAAGAGGAACCAACATAACCTTCTCCTGTAATTTTGTTTATAAATATATACACTCCTGCTTTACTATTAACCCCTCTCTTGGTTACACCCAATATATTTTGGAAATTAGCCTTTCCTTCCTTAGATAATGGAAGTTCATTAAATTTTATAGGTTTATTCTCTATTAGCTTAATTAAAAGATCAAACGCTTCCTTAGATAAATTAAAATCTTGTATATGATTACTTAAAATGGTATTAATAAGTTTATAATCTAGATTAGCCTTAGCTAACTCAGGATTAGGATATTGTTTTATAAAGTTATCTACAATAAAGAAAGGATTATTAGCCGATTTATCAGAGTATACTTTTTGAAAAAAATCAGATGATTTACTTATATTCTTCCGGCCAGTAGAATAAAATGACCCTGTATAAAAAATGAATTTATCACTTATATTAAAATAGGATTTGGCCCTGAATACAAGGGGATTTGTAAAAGTTGCTAAAGAAACGCTAAAGCTAAGTCTATTTCGGGTATTCGAAATATAAGGAATAATTACTCTTGGAATTATTTTTTGCCCTTCCGGCCTAGGACCAGGCTCCCAGCCCTGGGCCGAAAGGTTGAATGACACTTCATCAAATTTACCATTACAAATACAAATGAATAAATTTTAAGACGAAGGTAACTCCTTATCTTATAGTATCAATCCTGGAAAATCAGATAAGCACCCTAATGCTTAATTTCTTAGTACGAAGTAGGGCAAGCCTACCCACACCGGAAAGTATTCAATATCAGCTTACTAGTCCAAAATGATACTTCATTTTGGGACTATACTAGGTATTAGTTATATAAGCCTAAAGGTAGTTACTTCCGTATGTCAAATTTTTATTTTAATTTGGTTAGGAGGGATTTTGACTAATGATTTCTTTCGATAATCAAGTAAGAGTACATCTTAAATACGGTAAATATAAATATTTACGTATTAACAACCGTATACTCGTTGCTCTTTTACAACCATATTCTTTAGTATGGTTGACTTAGATCCGCGATAGCCCATACTTCTTTCGAAGGTCTTCAAGGTTATTACCTCCCCTTTTATTTAATGATTAACCATAGATTTTATGCGAAGCGTCTAAAAAAAAATAAAAGAGATACATGAGTGATTAATTCATCCACTTATACCCTTTCGAGTATAGCTTGGTACTTGAAGTTCTAGGGTGTCCCCGGAATTTGGCTGTTATACCCAATTAAAGGAGGGTTCCCTATTGGGCGTTACCGCCCCCCCCTCCCTCTCAGGAGAATTGTTTTTATCTAATAATTCTTTATGTTCTTTATTATCTGTAACATAAAAATAGTAAGAAAATCCAATTGCTACTAATATAATAAATGCATTTAAATTACTTATTGAGTATTGCATTAAATAAAACACAAAAGCTTGTATTGATTCTATGCTTGTTATACTTAAAGCTAATAATATAAAACCTACATGACTTATTGTACTGTATGCTAATAGCCTTTTTACTCTAAATTGTGTTAAACCTACTACTGTACCTATTATTAAAGATAATAAAGAACTCATTAACAAACCAAAAGTTCAATTAAAATCAGAAAATGAATTACTTGTAAAATACACTATTTCTAATAACAAAATAAAGATGGATATTTTTGCGATAATAGCTACAAAAGTAGTAACTATAGTAGGGGTCAGTGGATTGGTTACCCTGCCCTCAGAACCGTACGTGATAGTTTCCCATCATACGGCTCGCCCCCAAGAGCTGTTGTGGACATAAGAAGTTATTGTATGAGGTGTTTGGTTGGTATTTGACGTTTTGATTTCCATTATCGGGTCGTTGGACTTTTGGTAAACTTACTCATAGATTTTATATCTCAGTGATTAAGCTCTCCTTTATGGTATAAACTATGATGGTATTTACATAAGGGTATTTGCTTTCTCAGGTATGCTCCCGTTCATTCGCTGAAGGTGGAGTTACCTGTTCGTACTTTCTGTCTGACGTACTTCACTTTTCTTATGTGATGCATTTCTATTTCTAGGGCCGAACCACATATGACACAGGTTTTGTTTATATTGGATTCCGTAAGTTTGTTATTTCAACTTACGCCCAAGAAGTCCAAGTTAGTCGGTGCCCTGTTTCCTCTTTTGTAATCATGGACCGCGTTAAGGGTCTCGGGTGTGAATAGTTTTACACCCGTATCAGGACATTTCAGATCCGCCCCGAACCTCTTAAATATTGCTCCTAAGGTTCTAGCCTTTAGTTTCTTTGCGAGGGTAAGGGCGCAGCTTGCTCTCAAGATTCAGACGATGTCTCATAATTTCGTTCTGTTCCCTGCGAAAGAGAAGAAATTTATAAGACCGTGGATTTTGGAGTTATAGAACGAAATTATCTCGTAGTGTGACAGGTTGATCATGGCATTCTTCGCGGTTCCTCTAGGAACGGGATTTCCAAGTCTGTTCTTTGCTAATCCTGCGCTGACAAGTTTTTTAAAGACTTTCTTGGAGTCCACGTAAACTCTCATTCGGGTAGTCATTCTTCTTCGTATCCCGTCTTTGGTCTTTAGAAGGCTGTTCTTCTTCATATTCGCCCTGCTTATTCAAGCACCAAGGAAGCTAAAGCCTTCTTTTTGGATATTACTAATTTCGGTTTTTTCCAAATTAAGAGATAGTCCACATTTATCTGCCAAGACACGCTTGACCCGAGCCCGTATGTCTTCAGCATCCTTATGGGAACCGATAATTAGGATTACGAAATCATCCGCGTATCGGACGTATAGCATTCTTTTGAAGTTGGGGTCCAGAGGGTTATAGGCATTTAGTTTCCTCATGCTGATCAACGATTGCTTCTTAACCTCGGGGTCGTTAGACCTTCTTCTCTTTAGTTCTAGTCTAGCGTATTCTGGGTTCCTTTGTCTGATTCTACCTCTATTGAAGCCTTTTCTTGACTCTTCTATGTAGGCGTCAAGTTCGTGCAGAACGATATTACTTAGCAGAGGGCTAAGTACGCTTCCTTGAGGAGTCCCTATGTTCGGTTTGATTATTCTTCCGGATTCGGGGTCAACGTATCCCGCCTGCAAGGCCTTGTTTAGAAGTTCTAAGGTTCTTGCACATCTGATCTTTTTCTTGATTCTTGTCCTGATTATGTCGTGAGGAATGTTGTCAAAGCATTTACTAATGTCTCCTTGTACGACTCAAGTGTAGTTTCCTCCTTGTAGGTAAATTGTCTCTAGTGCGGAGTGGACCGATCGCTTGGGTCTGAATCCGTGGCTGCTTGGTGAAAATTTAGGTTCTCAGATTTGCTCCAGGATCGAGGCAAGTGCTTTCTGCACTATCTTTTCTCTGGGTGAGTTTATTCCTAGTGGTCTTTCTTTCCCATTGGCTTTGGGGATCATTACCCTTCTGGCCGGTGAGAAATTGAATTGTCCCTTGGCTATCCTGTCCCCTAAGTTTTCAAATCAGTTTCAGTTTATACCATCCAGCGTTTCCTTTGTGGAACCTCTGGTCATGTTACCTGGTTTACCTCTAATTTCTTCGTAACACGCGACTAGGAAAGCCGGATTTTTCAAAATATTCACAAGCCCGTTGTAAATATCTTGTTTGTTACAGTATGTCTGAAGTTCTTGCTTCACTAGAGTAACGAAAGAATCAGATTTACGGGTCTTCTGGGCTAGGGAAGAGGTTTTGTCTGAGACGTGCGATTCGAGGACTTTAGTTTCTAGTAACTTCGCTCGTTGGCTGCCTTCCTTTAGAGAACCAGTACTCCTAATATGAAGGTTCCGTCTCCGCGGTATCGAATATTCGTCAGAGGCGGTTAGATCCCGGAGTAGCGCTAACCTGCTATATATATTTCAGTTTAGGTGCTTGCATTGATTAAATCTGAAGGAAGTCGTGTATGTCGTATTGGTTCCTATTCAAAGCCCTACTAGTTTGAATAAACAGACATAAATATACTGACTCATCCTGGTTGGAGTATATTGCCTGCTTGTATGCCACTTCATTGTATCAAGTTCGTTAACCTCACCATACTGAAAGCCACTTACGCCTGTCCAAGGGAATTCCAGGATTCCCCGCTTAGCGTTTTTATTCTCTGCTATAACAATTCCTGAGCTTATTAGTTTCGAGGGTGTCAAGAATATGTGGTACTCTAAGATAGATATTATCTTTCTTAAACCAATTATGAGTAGTCTCGTTTTTATGAGACAGCAGTTTAGCGCCCTTTCGGCGCACGTAGGGATAGCGTCATAAACTTCAGGAGATCAAAAATGAAACACGGTAATAAATTTTATCATATTTATAAATAAATCAAATTAAATCATTATACTACATCCCCGCCTTCCCTCCCTCAATTCAGAAGTATATTACATAAGAAGGCAGTATAGCCTGATTTTTATTCTCCCTCCTGATTATTTAGAGATATAAAAGTAGGGGCGATATAACTGCTACTCTCTGAATAGCAAAGTCACGATTATTCTCTTCTAGTATTCATTCCAGATTTAATTTCACGAATCTGTTCCAATCCCTCCCTAGTTCGGTGAATTTGTTTTTGCACCAAATCAGCTACTTTACATCAGTCATAAAAGTCCTGGGCTTTATTACCTAAAATCGGATATTTTTTAAAGAAGGGTATAATCTTATCAGTTAAATCCTTAAAATTTGAAACTGTTCAATGAACTGTCTCTCTTTTTATAAGAAGATTACCACATCCAAAATACTCTTTAATATTTAACATCAGCTGTTCATCTCGTATATGTTGAACAAGTATAAATTTAAGTTGAACAGCTTCACCTAGTTTAGTTGACAGGGATTTGGAAATAACCACGAAAAAACAACCTTCAGCCGTAGCAAATCCTGCTAACCATTGAGGGACTGGGACAGGTAAATTAGGAACTAAAGGTCTAGTAAGACTTATTGGGAGGTTAGTTGCCCCCGAGCAACCATCTGTTGCAGTTGTAGCTTCTAGTTTAGTGTTAATACTTTCTACGAATCTTGAAGGTAGACCTCTGTTCATTAATCCTCTAATAGAATCAATTTTTAAAAGTCCTTCCGAAGTTAAATGCTCTTTATTTATGACTAAGTTTACTGCTTGCTTAAATAAAAGATAATCTGCATATTTTTTTGTAATAAGTGAGTATTTATCAAAAAACTCTATCACTGTTGGTAGATCCTTTATAGATTCTACGCGGTATTGTAAACAATCCCTACTTGGATTAATGCTACCTACACCCATTAACTCCGCAAGCATTTCTAATAAAGCTTGCTCTTTTTTATGTAAACCTATTTTAAATACTAATTTAACAGATCAACCTATTTTATTTTTAGCACTTTTAGTAATACTAATTATAAAACAACCTTCACCATCTACAAGCCCACATAAAAACCAGGCCATATCTTCTGATCCCTCTAATTTATTATGTAAAGTATCTCCAACGAATCTAACGGATGTAGAATATGATTTAATTGATTTATTTATAAAATTAGAAAGGGTATTTATCTGATAGTTTCTTTCGAAACCCATTAGAGTACATCTTAATAAGAATACATTAGTTTTCTCATAATTACTGTTTACTCGTTGCTCTTTTACAGTAGATCATCCCCGCACTTTGTGCGGGATTATCTCTACTGATTTAGATCCGCGATTGCCCATCAACCTTTCGATTATATTCTGACTTGTTACCTTACATGTTTGATTAAAACATCCACTATCAACCTTTTGATTGAGGCTTGGTATCAGAATCTTAAGAGTATCCCCGGAATTTAGTAATTTAACCCTAATTAATGGCAATTCCCTCGTTTGCCTTTCAGGTGCAGCACTAACTTTAAATAAGAATCCTATACTAAAAATAAGTAAAGAGAAATTTATATAATGTGGTTTATAGTTAGAGGTTATCGGTAGCACCGTGAGCTTATTCTAGTTTGACCTAAATATGACTATGCACTTAAGTATACTTATATCTTTACTCTTCGCCTATTCTCCTGACCTTATTAATTTTACTTATAAATTATGTAGATCGAATTAGCTTAAGATAGGAAAGATATCGTACATATCTAATGTTTTTATCAAGATTCCTTGCCACTTTACTCAGCCTGGCAACTCCGGACCCCTTCCAGAACCGTACGTGCATCTTTCAATGCATACGGCTCACCCTTGATTATTTTTTTCAAATTATTTCACTGACGGTGAGGTTTTGATACAATCTTCCCACTCGTTATTTAAATAGATATATTTATTAACTCGCACTTTCTTCTCGTGTACCGTTATGTATTTAGGTTATATGTAACTTTTTCTTAATAAATTATTAAGTTACTCCTATATACATGATAATCAACTGGCTCCTTTTTCTCAACCCAGTTAATAACTAGGTTGAAAATACTACGAGCTCTCCGTTTCCAACATTTAGTTAGTTAGTCTCTAGTACTAACTTAGGGCTTACTGCCCCTTAGGAAATCCCCAATTCATTAATATTCCGCTCAATTTGATTTGTCTTAGGCGCACAACTCTGTCCCTAACCTTTCCTCCTTCGAAGGAAAAGCTAAGTAACCATTGCTCTATGGAAGGTTTGATTGATCGTTTGATAACCAATCAAAGAGCTTTAGCTCTGGTAGTATATGCGAACTACCGAAGCTAATTTTTGGAAAGCTGGTAAGAAACCGCCATAACAAATATAAGTTGGATAACTTTTAGAAAGTAAACCTTTCCTAAGAAACCCTTTAGTGGCATGCTATTGTCCCCTCCATCTTTCAACTTTGGGTAAACCACTTCTTTTACATCCTATATTGTCCTCCCTTGTTAAAAGTGTAAGTAATTTTAATTTATCTAAATTTATGAATACCTCGTATTTACCAACTCCCTTTGAAATAGTAGCCACTCTTTAGCTTCAAAAAAAGATTAAATTTAACTTCTTTTTCTGTTCATACCATTTTTTATAGAACGAATTTCATCCACTCCTGTTTTACTTAAATGAGCTTGAGTTTGCATTAATTTAATTACCTTACAAAAATCCTGATAATCTAGGGACTTAATACCTAAAATAGGGTATTTCTCGAAAAAAGGTAGAATTTTTTCTACAAAATCAGATAATTTAGTTACTCTATATTCAAAAACTTCTTTTTTACGATAAAGAATTCCACAACCAAAGTATTCAATAAATTTTTGTAATAATAACTCATCACGATCATGTTGAACAACAACGAAAGATAAAGAGATCTGGAAGCCTGCAGAATAATTATTAGCTTTTCTCATTACAATCATAAAACAACCCTCACCAGATACGAATCCAGCTAATCAACCAGCATCTTTTATTGATAGAGTTGATACTAATGGTCTAGCTACTGGAATAACATCTGGAAACTCTAGTTTCAATTTTTCAGATAAACCTAAATTAAACGAAGCTTTTAGAGCTATTATTTTTCGTAATCCTTCTAAAGTTAAATGTTCTTTATTTAAGACCAGATTATAGACTTGCTTAAATATTTTATAGTCAGCTAACTTTTGAGTCATTAAAGGATAACATTCCAAATGATCTATAAGAATTTTTAAATCACTCATACTATTTATGTTATAATGAATATAATCCTTACGTAATGCATAGATTTTTCCTATACCTAAACATTTTTGAATGTTTTCTAACAAGACCATATCTTTTTTATGAAGATTCATGTCGAAAACTAGTTTTACACTTCAACCTACCAAATTTGTTTCATATTTGGAAACTTGAATACCGAAAGAACCTTCAGCATCTATGAAACCTGAAATAAAACTCTTGAAGTATGCTTCATCTTTGTTTAATTTAGGGTTAGAAGCTGAATAGAATATTTTCTGTACATTTAAAACTTCATTACTAAATAATAAGCTACTTACACTTTGTAGAGGATAATATACCTTTGGGCACGGTTGGTTAGCCGTGCCGTTACCACGTGGATGATGCCCTTTGGCACTACGGAATATATAATTTAGAGGGCGCACTCAAACCCCACAATAATTTATATTATCACTTATACTAGTAATAATATATAAACCATCCAAATTAGTTGTTCCAGAATTTGCATATAATAAGGCGGATCCTAACAAAATAAAACAAGAACTTAGACCCAAGGCTGCCGAATTTATCTTGCTAAAAACATATAGACGATATATTAAAAATAGGCACAATAAATATTTAATTTAGAGTTCGTTATTTTTTTGAAAAAAAAAAGTAAATTTATGTTTAGTTTCTTCCTGTGTTCATTCCAGCTTTTATTTCACGTATTTGATCTAACCCTTTCTGAGTTAAGTGATTTTTGTCTTTAATGATTTGAGCTACTTTACAAAAATCCTCAAAATCTTTGAGTTTTTCACCCTGGATAAAATTTACTTTAAAAAAAGGTATAATTTTTATAGTTATATCTGTAAGATTTGTTACTCTAAATCTACTAATGTTACCTTTAGTATAAGTATTACCGCAACCTAAAAATTTAACTAAATTTGCTAATAACAGTTCATCTCTTTTATGTTGAGTGATATTAAATTCTAATTGAATATTCACTCCAGACTTAGTTGTTACAGATTTTTGAATATTTACAAAAAAACAACCTTCTGCTGTTGCAAATCCTGCTATTCAACCTAAATCTGGAATATTCTTATTTTCGACTAAAGGTCTAGGTATGAATATAAGATCCTGGAAGGCAGCTCGCAACTGATCAGATAAACCTTTATTCATTGTAGCTTTTAGTGTTACAACTTTTTTTAACCCTTCTAACTTTAAATGTTCTTTATTTAAAACTAATTTATATGCTAGCTTAAAAAGCTCAAAGTCAGCTAGTTTTTGAGTTATTAAAGGATATTGATCAAAGTGTTTAATAATTTTTTCTAAATCTTTAAAAAGGACACGATAATTAATAATTTTATGAGTTGGATGTATAAAAATAACACCAGTTGAAAAGTACTTTTGGATATCTTCTAAAAGAGCTCTGTCTTTTTCATGTAATGATATACCAAATTCTAATTTTACTTGTCAACCTACTTTATTTTTATTTTTAGAAATACCAATAGAAAAGTATCCCTCCCCATCTGTAAACCCTGTGATAAATCAAGGATTAAGGGTTTTTTGTGAAATATTGCCACTTAAATTTTCGTTTAGAATATTACATGGGGCTTGTATAATAGAAGTATAAAACCTTGACGATGGTTTTTTTCGTTTAGAAGGGACTTCGGTTAGATAGTTTCTTTCGAAACCCTTTAGAGTACATCTTATATTTGACTTCGTTAGATAATCAAACATATTACCATTTACTCGTTGCTCTTTTACAAGTAATGTTTTATTATAACTTGACTTAGATCCGCGATAACCTATTTCAGTTTCCATCATCTTATGCATTGTTACTATACCTGAGTAATTACTTCAGCCACTAATGCTTTTTCAAACAACGCTTAGTATCATAAGCTTTAAGGCGTCCCAGGATTTTGGTAATAGTAGGCACAAATACAGAGGGATCCCGCTCCCCTTGGCACCTAATAAAAAATAAATTAGCCCTCCTGTAGTAGCTAATTCTGAATTTCTATAAATTGTACTTAACAAGTATAAACCGTAACTTTGTAATTCTATTGATAAAAAAATAGAAACTAAATCATTAGTAGACATTAAAAAAATGGCTCCACTAACTACAAATAATAAAATTAACGTAAACCGGAATCTTCTTACAAATTCTAAATAAACTTTTTTTGATTATAATCGTAACAACAAAATACAACTGTAACCTATAAGATGTATCTAGATAGATACTATAAATTTATTACAGATAAATTTATTATCTCTTATACATCGCATCTTTAATTGTTTTTATTAATGCAATACCTTCATAAGTTAAATGCATTTTATTTTCTATTAATAAGGATACCTCTTTGAATCTTTCAAAATCTAATAATTTTACTCCTGAAAGATTATATTTTAATAATAATGGAATTACTTTTTGATTTAAATCTGAGGATTTTGTTATGATTAATTCAGCTATTCCTCGATTAGATGATCTTCTCACTACTCCGCAATCTAAAAAAAGAGAAAGTCTTTCTAGTAATTCAATATCTTTAAGATGTTTACTTAAAGAAAAAGATAAACTTACTCCATACCCAGCTTTTATTTTATTACTCTCGTAAAGAGAGATATAAAAAGAACCTTCAGCAGTTATAAATCCTGCTAATCAATTAGGATTTAAACTAAGAGGTAATTTAGATTCAGGTAAAACAGTAGGCAATATATAAGGAAATTCCTCTTTTACTGCAGTAGGTAATCCTTTGTTTAAATTAACTTTAAGTGAAAAAACTTTTTTTAAACCAGGTAGAATATTATGTTCCCCTTTTTCCATAAGAAGTACTATTTCCTTAAATAACATAAAATCTTTTAATTTTTGAGTAACTAAAGGATATTTATCAAAATGGGGTATAATGTATTTTACTATGTCTTTTACAGACCCTACTGTATAATAAACTACTCCTCTTTTACTTATATATATGTTACCTGTTTTAAAGAAATCTTTAATTTGGACTAAAATATCTAAATCTTTTAAATCTAGTCCAATAATAAACACAGGTACAATTTTTCAACCTATTCCTGCTTTTTTTTTTGTGATAGAAACCGAGAATGAACCATCCCCATCTGTAAAACCAGTTACAAACCAAGGATTTAACTTAAATCTGTCTTTTTGTATAAAATATTGAATATTTTTAGGTTCGGCGCCCCTAGCTTGCGCAGGGGTGACGAACCGTCCGGGCGCTACGCGCCCGGCCGGTTCTTTTGTTACTATTGTTGTTATTTTTGTAGAATATAAATGTTTATTTAGAATTTGATAAGACAGAGATCAGTATAAGGTAATTCTTTCGAACCCTCTAAGAGTACACCTTAAACTATTAAACACATTAAGATTTAATAATCAACTGCCGTCTACTCGTTGCTCTTTTATAATAATATTTTTAGATATTATTAACTTAGATCCGCGATTTTCCATTTTTCGGTTTTTAATGCCGAGAGTTCCTGAAAAATACATCCCATAAATATTATACTCAATAAAGTATAATAAAAGAACCATCTTTTGACTTGTTACCATACTTGAATAATTAGTTCAACCACCACGGAAAATTTTTTCCAGATTTGGTATCAAAAGCTTTAGGAGTTCCCCGGAGTTTGACAATTTATCCCATAATATTTTACATATTAGTTGTTTAGGGTATTCTATGATCTTTAAATGTTCTCCCATTTTATTAATAATTTTAGTTCTATAAAATATAAAATTATTAAAAAATAAATCTTTTAAAGATGAATGTTCTTTAACTCAAACTTTTCTAGGGAAAAAACTAGTAAGTTGTAATATTAATATGCAAACTAAAAAAACAAATATATGAAATATTTGAGTGATATTAGTAACATGTAGTAAACCTCCATGTAAACCAATCCCTTTATTTATAAGGGATAAACTCACTATTTCATGTAAAAAGCAATAGATTAAAGCTATAATAGCTATTCTATTAAAAAGTATTGACATATCTCGTCTTAAAGTGACGGCATTAGAAAATAATAAACATAATATAGATAAAGTTATCATAATATAGTTTTAAGAGGCCTAATTTCGGACCCAACCAGGAGAGAAAATCGAATTCTCATCTTTAATGCATGAAATTAAGGTTTTACCTTTAAACTATCCTGATTTTACAAAGAATAGCCGCTGTACGAAGCACCAATAAAAAATGTATTTTCTATAGGCCTGCGATATTTATAGCAGGTCCTTGACGCTATATATACAGATAAAACTTCTTTCAGTTAGTTTAATACCTGGACTTTAATCAATAACCTACTGAGTCACATTATTTTAAAAGTTTACTTCGATTCATGCCCGAAGTTCCTTTATATAAATAAGTTAATGAGTAAGATCATGCTTATCTTTTACTATATGCTACCTAATTTTTATTTAATCTCCCCGGCTCCGCAGCCCACCCTTCCGCAGGAGACATTTTAGTTTTTTTTTCGAGCGGCTCCGCAGCCCAGCTTGCTCTAGCGAGCCAAGAGCTAAAAAATATCTTTTTTTTTTATTGTTGCTTGGTTCACGCAGGAAAAGAATAAATCTAAAGTTATTAAAAAAAGCCAAAAAAATTTAGTTCCGGCCGCCTGCAAAAATATATTAATTAATTTTATTCTTAAGACTGGAACCTGTGGGACCCTCTAAAAATCTATTAGGGGCGACGAACCGTCCGGGCGCTACGCGCCCGGCCGGTTCTTTTTTATAAAGCTTCGCATGCACCCCACTGGAGAAGTTGTATGTTATGTAAATGTATAAATAAATTTAGCCAAGTAATTTTCTGCTGCTATGAAATAATAAAAAAAAATATATATTTTTTTTATTAGTGCATGCTAGCGTGCAGCATAAATAAAGGTAAGTGCTAAAGCTTTTAAATATAAACTAATAGCAAAAACAGCTTGAACTATTGAACCTACACTGACTGAAGATTATTTATAAATCTTGCAAATAAAGGATCATTCCCCGTTTACGAAACCATAAATATAATAAGCAAGCTATTATATAAAAAATAGAGTTTTTTTGTATATACAGTAGGGGACCTGGACCTGGACCTGAACCTGGACCTGAACCTGGACCTGGACCTGGACCTGTTAAAAGGATACTTTAGTTTCTAATTAAGGTAAAATTAGTATTTAACTACCGCTAGAGAGAGGGATGCTTTTTGTGCTCTGCGCTGTATACAGCTAGGAAGATATTTATATAAAATTTATCTTTATATGGGATAATGCCCTGACTCGAACAGGGAACAGTCTGACCCACACTCAGGCGCTCTACCTATTGAGCTACATCATCCTGATGAAAAATTTATTCATTAAATTATATTTTTTATTTTTAGTTAATAGATATAATTGAAAGTACTCTAGTAAAATTTAGGACTTACCTATTAGTCCACAACATATGAGGTAAATCCGACTTGAACGGATAAACCCTGTGCTGCTATGAAATAATGCTAGCGTGCATGCTAGCGGACTAAACCTTATTAATATATTATTATTATAAAAATACAATATTATAAACATTAAAATTAATACTAAAAAAAAAAATTTTTTTGTGCTGCTTTCGCAGCATATAAAAAAAAATAAAAAAATTTTTTTTTCCGCTGCTGCGCATGCTAGCGCGAAGCAAGTTTTTATATGATTAAGGAGAACAGGACTTGAACCTGTACAATCTTTCGATCAGGTAATCCTAAATTACCCATGTTTACCTATTACACCATCTCCTTTTTATTAATTAATAAGTTAAATATAAAAGAATATATAAATACCGGTCAATCCCTAAACATAAGATTTACCTACCTATCTTAAATCTCATAATTTATATATGAATCCCCTAACATACGATGTAGAGGAAGACGGAAAAAAACTATATTCATGAATACATTTATATTTAGCTCACGTTCAAGCTGCTCGCTATTAAATCACGAATATATCTTTTTAATATTTGTTCACTATTGTCCTGCGCTCTATACAGCAAGGAATAGTTTTCTGCGAAGCAGTAATTCAAAAAATAAAGGATCAAAGTGTGTATTTTTATCATAATATATAATTTAAAAAGAAAATATCTCTACATTTATATGTCCAAGGTAAGACTTGAACTTGTAACCAAAAAAGCTTATACTCTACCTTTTTAGTTACTTTAACAATTATAATACATCTTTATCTCGCGTGTATACAGTGGGGACCTAGTCCTGCTAAATATCTACACGGACGATAAATAACTCTAATAGATTATATTAATCTCATAATAAACTAACTTATGTTGGAGTGACTCGAACACTCAATAGTAAATACCAAAAATTTATGACTTACCCATTAGTCCACAACATATAAGGTAAATCATACTTGAGCAGATAAAAATCTAAAAGTCTTAAGCTTTCAATGTCTACCTATTCCATCTTCATCTTTATATTATATTGCCTGAAATTAACCACTCTAGCCTAAACAGAGCCTGTATACCTTTCCATCACATCGGTTGCTCAAAGCAGGACTTGAACCTACAACATAACCAGCTTCAATGGTTCACTCTACCAATTGAGTTATCTGAGCTTTTTATTAGAAACTTAATTATTTCATCTATATATTCCTCTTTTATTTTCAGGCGCTGGGTCTGACCCTCCTACAAAGAGGGAGCTGGAGCTTGCGCCCCCTCTTTGTTAGAGGGCTAGCATTACTTCATAGCAGCACAAAAAGCCAAGGTATAAAAGTAACAGTTCATGATAAATCAGGTAACTTAATAGGAAATTTTTCTAGTATGAGTAGTACTCCTAAATATTTTAACGTGGACCCTAGCATTATAAAAAGAATATATAAAACTGGTATTTCCTATGATAATTTTATTTATAGGTTTTAAACTAAAGATTTAATGATATCAGTTTATGATAATAACAATAAATTAATTAATACACTTAATAACAAATTAAATATAAGTATAGCTTATAATATCCCTTATACAACCTTGTCTTTTTATATTAAATCAGGTAAACTTTAGAATAAAAGATATTATTTTTATCATGTTAAATTTAATATTAATAAGCAAATCTGTCCGATTCAGGGTGTCTCCAAGTTAGTTGCTACAGAAGATAGAGAGAAAATAAGTCTCTTTTGACATGTTAAATATAATAAAATAAATGAATAACCTAAAAATAATCCATATATAAACTTATATAGATTATACCACTGTATACACGCACTAAAATTAGAATGATTATACTTTAATATTGCAGAATATATAGTACTTTTACCCTTTTAATAATTTATTTCTTTATTAAATAACCTATTAAATAATGGAGGTAAAACCTTTTAGTTAAATTAACTTCGCCAGTGGAATTGGTAATCCCACAGGCTCCAGCCGCCGGCCGCCTTAAAGTATAAAATTAATTAATATATTAATTAATTTTGCAGTATCGGCATAAAATAAAAAATAAAATAAATATAATTTCTGGATTTTTTTATATTATTAAAGATTTGAGTTTTTTATTTTTTTTAAGGAGCTACCTATATACTTTTACCTGAAATCAAATTATTACATTTATAAATACCACTTTTATAAGGGTTATCTTTTAAAATAAGGGATTTTACCGTAGCTTTAAATATCGCGCAGTGACTAGTAAAGAATTATTATAATAAATTAAGGTTATAATTTTATATCCTTAAGATTGATCATTTTAGTATATTAATATTAATAAAATAGACATCAACTCTATAAACTTAGCATTTTTATATTACTAATATGGAAATACTCTGAGTTGAACAGAGACTCATAATATGCTGGATTATTGTACTACCTTTATACTATATTCCCTGGAAATATGGGGACTCGAACCCAAATAAATAATATGCAATATTACTGTATTACCTATTATACGATACCCCCTTTAATTAACACTGCTAATTTGAATATAAGTCAATACAATAATTTCTTTACTACGAGCGAGATTCGGCCCGTGTTAGCCAACTAACCACTAAATAAGTGTAGTTTATTATACAACAATTTACCACATCACTAATAATTTTTTGTAAAATAAACTATGATTACCTTATCTATCTAATATTTTTTTTATAAGGAGCCGGTAAAATTTTTCTAGTCCTCATTACCACTACCTCATCCGTATTCAGGCATATTTGTTCCATCCATCATCTCCCGCTCCACTAGAATCTTGTTTAAATTATTTATTAGAGGATTGTTTAGAATTTTAATTATTACCATCTTTTGATTCTTCATATGATTTCTCTGATGATTCTCAACTACCCACAAAACTCATTTCATCATTAGATTCATCAGATAATCTTACATATTCAGGATCTTTAGCTCTCATAGATCCAACATAAGCTTCTTTTATAGCTTCAACTTTTCTTTCATATTGATATTGAACATCCTTGACTCTATGTAATATGATAAAAATATTCAACAGTATAAACGGTTATTTAAACTCCTTTTTAATTCTTGAACGTTCAATTTTATTTCCTGCATTTGCCCAATCTTATTTTAATTCTTCTATAAGTTTAGCTGAAACAGATTTTTCCTTATCTATTAATTTATCCTTCAATTCATCAATATCCTTATGACTTTTTAAATCTAAAAATTTCTCCTGAGATTCCTCGCATAATTCCTGCGAAGCGGGGGCATCCTAAACACCAGATCTATCTTTAAAATCCTCAACTTTACTAGTTGAGTCTTTCTTAAATTTTTCTATAACTGAATTAGTATTATCTGTAGGTGTAGTATCACTTAATTTAGATACAGATACAACATTTCTACCAGGAGGAGAGGGCGGCTCCGCAGCCCAGCTCGCTCTAGCGAGCGAAGGGCGCCCCTGCTTTGCTGCTTTGCTGCTTTGCTGCTTTGCTGCTTTGCTGCTTTGCTGCTTTGCTGCTTTGCTGCTTTGCTGCTTTGCTGCTTTGCTGGGGGATGTCCATAAAAAAAAAAAATATAAAAAAAACTGCTCCGTAGGAGACAGTTTTTTTTATTCGGGCTAAGTTAGCTCGACGTATTAATTCTTTAGAGGTTATGACGAGAGTTAGTTTTAGATAGGTCGTCTTTTGTAACTCTTTTATAAGCTTCACTTTTTAGAATTTTATCGAAATTAGTAAGAGATCTATAAACAAGAAAATCTCGACCAAAATAAAATTTAGGTTTTTTAGGGACTTGGCAATATAACTCTGATTATTACTAAGAGATATTGCACTAGCAATAGCTCAAAGAGTAGGTGAAATCCTAGTAGTTGAAAAAAATAAAAGAATAGGAATTTGTAATAAAATACACACGGTAGCTAACTCATATAAATATTTAAGTAGTTTACTACTAATTTAGGAAACTTATAATTTAACACCTCTCTTAATCCTTCACCTAAAACAATAAAATCCCCATACTTTAGTTTTATTTCATGATCATTACAGCTGTTTTCAACTACATAATCTTAATTATTTATAAGTACAAAGTTTTCTTTTATATAATTAACTAATTGATATGATGAAACATTGTATGGAATAGTCATAATAGATTTTTTTATCATAAATCTTTTAATATCCAAAGCTAGTAATCTTTCATAACTTTCTTTTTTAGTTTAAGTTATATTTTTATTAGTATCTAGTTGTTTTTTTTTAATAATCTTTTAAACAGCTTACCAAAAAGGTATAAAATTATTTAGGTTTATCTTATTTTGATGATTTAACTAAATTTAATTCTTGGGCTAACGGATTATTTAAAGATAATAAGGCTAAATGTTGAAAACCATTACATGTTGCATCCATTTGAATAGGTAAATACGCTACAAATTCTGTTACATTATTATTGTCTAAATGTTGCAATAAACGATTATATTCAAAACAAAAAGCAGTAAATAAAAATTTACTTTCTGCTTCAAGTATTAATTTACCATTTTCAAAATTTATTATACCTTGTATGTTAGACTTAACTCAATCTATTCCTGTAAAGATTTTTTATCTAAACCAAAACAAGTAGCACCATATATTTTTAGATATTTTATTGCAGTCTTATTATTAACTAAGAAGGTTTCACCTCTACTAAATAATAAAAGAGATTTAGCTAATTCTGAGGATTGATAATTTAAATATTCTGAAAGACAATTAAGTCTACCACGAAAATCTAAATTCACGGGAATATAAAACGATGAAATAGCTCTAAATACATCAGCTAACCATAAGATATTGTCCTGAGATTCTTTTTTACTTAAATAACTATCTAATTCTAATTTCTCTTTTTTATTTAACTTTGACTTAGGTAATAAAGGATGTTTATAATTTAAAGGTATAAATTCATCTTTATAATAATCTAGGTTATATAATATAAAATCTAAAACATCTGTATTAATTTTATATCCGACAGAACCATCCTTATTTTATTCTATTAGCTTCTAAGATCAGCTATCTTATAGTGTTACAAAAAAAACCACAATTTGACATTTTGATAGTTTTAAGGAAAAGTGTGAATATATATTAAATTAGTTACAGTTTTTCCGCTGTAATATAGTGTAGTCGCTAAATACTAACTCAAACTTGTAAAATTTTTACTATGAGTTACATTAAACAGTAAAAAGCTTGTAATCTTCCTTTTCATTTTCCTTCATTATGTTTGTTTAATTATAGATAGGTTCTAGGTAGATAATAAGGTATATTATTCTTCGATTATTTACGACCTTAAATGATATTACTCGCAATGAGTGCTTGTCGAGTGCACTAGAAAATATTCTAATTTAAATTATTTTATATTAAAAAAGTAATTTTTAACTCGTATTGTAAGTATAAATAAATAAAAAAAAGTATCATGATATTTAATATTTATAAACAAGCATTATAGAATGCTATGGAGCGGGATAATATAGCCATACAAAATCAAGTAGATGAGATTTAAAATAATTTTTATAGAGATAACCCTGAATGAGTAGATTTTAAAGTGCTTGCTAAATTTACACCTAGAGTTTTGGCTAATAAATATAAAGATAATTATGAAACTTTAAAAATTAAACTTAACCAAATTATTCTAGAGCAAGTTGAGACATTAAATGTACAATCTTATAGTATTTATTGACCATTGTCTGAGAGAATTTGAAAAGAATTTTTAAATGAAAACTTGTTTTATGGTGCTGATATTAATGAAATTATTCAATTAAAAGAAATATTTCATAATGAGTTTGCAGATCGGGTTTTTAAAAGTAATCAATCAATATATACAGATTGTTGTTTTGAGACTAAACAGCATAAGTTATATGAAGTTCTTACTGAACAATCTGCTTATATGGATAATACAAGTGTTAATGAATATCTAACTTATGTTGATTATCATATTAAAGCTATTAAATACATTGAAAATGGTCAAATTCCTCAAATGACTCAGATAGAATTAAATCAATATAGTACGGGTTACGAAGACGGCGTAATACAAGAGAATATACCGAATGTAGCTGATGATGATATGGATAATAATAATGATAATATTTAATATAGCATGCGCATCCTTTTAATCTATTAGTTTTAGTTCCAACTAGGAACTGGCTGTAGTGACATAGTTCCTCTAAAATTCCTGTCATGTCAGAGATAAGCTTAGGATAGTTACTAGAAGGATTGGCCACACCAACAAGGCTAAATAGTAAACCTAAGTAAATAGTAGGGTAGAGTAGTGAAGAAAAAAGATACTATATAAACATTGTTTTTTCGCACTACTTATATTAATAGACGTACTATAATAATTTTAACCTTAAGTTATTTTTATTAATTTGAGATAAATATTTACATTGTCTTATTAGTTTATGTATCGACTTAATTCGTATTGTATTAAAAATATATTTAATTATATTATGTTTAAACAAATTTTTCATTATTTTTTTATAGCTTTCAGGTTAGGTTTTAATTATGGTTTTAAGGTTAAAAATTTAGATTATTATAAATCAAATTTAAAAATTATGTATAGTTTATATAGAGATAAATTAGATAATCAATTAAATAATTTAATTATCCCAACAGATACTGAAGGTTTTAATTATGTTGTGATTTTTATAAAAGAATTTTTAAATAAAAGTATAATGTATAAAATTATATTTATAGTTTATTCTATTTGTTTTGTAATTATGTTTTGGGATATAAAAATAAGTTATTTGAATAAAAACTATATATCATATTTTGTATTTATATTTTTAGGTTTTAAAATTATGTTGAGTATATTTAATATTTTGGGTTTATTTAGCAAACTTTTATTTATTTTTAAGCGGAAGAATTCTCTTTTTAAATGTATGAAAGGTAAAACTGAAAAATTTGGTTTTATTTTAGGTTTTATTTTTTTTTATTCTAGATGCTCTTTCTAATATTATAAATATAATTATTAATTTAACATTATTGGATTTTTTATTTTATTCGTATACTGAACCTTGCTCTTTTTTTATTGTCTCATTATAGAGAGAGAGTCGCGGATTCGCTTCACGATTATTCGACGGTTTAATCTTTCCTAGGGAGGAAAGCCAAATGAGATTTATCTAACAAGTTTATTTTAAAATTAAATAGAAAAAAAAAACAAAGTTTCAACTCGAAAAAAGAGAATTTACTCTATAGAGAATCTTTAATTTATTACTTACAGATTTCAGTTTACCTTATATAAGAACTAGATTGAATTACTGATATTTAAATATAAATTTAGTACATGAAATGAGTATAACTGTTGTAAATTAACTAATAATCTTAAAATATTCATAAGTTATCCTTTTTCAATAAGTTAGTAAATTTCACTACAAATTAGACATTACTAGTTAATTTTATATTAACTCTAAATAAAAAAAAAAATCTTAACGCTCTCTCTCTATAATTATAACAAAACTTCTAATTTATTTTACCGTGGTACAATTATATTCATTTATTTACTTATATAAGAGAATTAGGTGTTACAAAACCAAAAAATGTCTATATATTGTATCCATATAATATACTGACGACTTGTACAAACTTGCAACCTGTACTAGTATAAAAAAGCCCTTGTATGAAAATTATTGCTTGCAAATTCATACATTTTAAATAAAAACCCAAAATGAGAAATAACTTAATATTCCCCATAAAATTGAAGAATTTAACTTCACCATCTCTAAATAAAAACGTATCACGATTCATACACAATAAAAAATATAATGTTTATAATGAATTAAAATATTTCATAGATAATAATCCTATAAACGTTAACTCTCAAATAAAAATTGAAAGGTTTTTATTAGAAAATGGAGTTACACATTCAGAATCTGATAATATTGGAGGTTTATTCAAAGGTTTATATTCAAAGAAAACTACGAATTTCCTTCTCAAATTCAAACCTAATCTTATTCAAAAGATAATTATTTTCATGAAACACAAAGATCAACATGAACAAAATTCAAGTGTCAAGTCAAAAGCTAAAAATTATTTAGTTGACATTATAGATACTGTAGGTAAAACTTTTATCTTAAAAGTTTTATTCGGACGTTTTATTAAAATCTTATCTAATAGTAGAACTAATTACACATATGAAAAAAACCTTGTTTTATAGGTAGGGTTAGATTTAAGTAAAGATTTGATTAGTAAATATTTATCATTAAAATATCAAAATTATTTGAAATCATTAACTTCTAAAGAGGAAATAATTCATATTAATTACACATTCAGTAATTGAAAAAATGATAACATTTCATGAATCAAAGAATTAGAAGATAGTTCTATCAGATTGAGTATTGGTGCAATATTAATTGAATGATTAGAAGATTGTAATCTTATAACTAAGAAATTAGTTAAATTTAAAGGTAATCAACACAATTTACTAGAAACTTCTGAAAAAATGGTAGAGGAATGGGAAAGTGTTATTCATAATGAAATCTGAACTGAGTCTGAAGTTAGTAAAACATTAATTCAAAAAAATGAATCACTTCTAACATCTATCTATAGATTACCTACTATAGTTAAACCGAAACCATATGAATTTAAACAAGATAAAGTTATCTTGGGTGGTTACTTTCTTAATGATATAGAATATTCAGATCCTTTAATTTTACAAAATCATACTCAAGCTGAGCAATCTATTATACATAAAGAGAGTATTTTATATGATATGATTAATAAATTAAACTCTGTAGGATATAAAATTAATAATGATTTACTAAACTTTATAAATTTAAAACCTAATTTGTATAAAGATGCTTTACTAATAGAACCACACATATTAGAAAAAAAGAAAAAATTAACTAGTAAAGAAAGAGAAACTTTACAGAAATATCTTTCTAAAAAAACAACAACAAGAACATATTTTAAATATAGCTGAATTATTATTAAATATACCTGAATTCTTTTTCATCAATCGTATTGATAATAGAGGTAGAGTATATTGCATCTGTGAATATTTAAATTATCAAGGTTCTGATCTAGCTAAAGCTTTATTACTTTTCAGTAAACCTAATAAAATTTCTAGATTTGATGAAGCTACTAGTGTGCTATATTTAAAGGTTTATGGTGTTAACTGTTATGGAAATAAACTGGATAAATTAGCTATTAGTAAAAAAGAGTCTTGAGTTAATGAGAATAGTAACAGAATTATAAATTATGAAACTAGCGGAATAATACAAGAAGCTGAAAATAAATTACTATTCACAGCTTTTTGTATAGAATATAAAAAATGGTGGAATTTCCAATATAACTCAACAACTATTTCTTTCAATACCTATTTACCAATTCAATTAGATGCTTCATGTAATGGTTTCCAACATTTAGTTTTATTAAGCGGAGAACTTAATTTAATAAAAGAGTTGAATTTGACAGAATCTGATTTTTCTCAAAATCCATAGGATTTTTATTCCTATGTTTTAGAGTTGTATAAAGATTACTTAAATGGTCTAGATTTTAATCTTATGGAAGAAGAATTGAGAGTTAGTTATAATAGAATTAAAACATTTTGTTTAGATAGAAAAATAATTAAGAAGGTTATTATGACTATACCTTATAATGCCAGTACAAGAAAGATGGTTGATTATATAACAGAAACGTTAGTAAAGAAGATAGAAAAAAAAGGTGATGAAGAGTTTGTATGGTTTGAAAATGATGTTACAGGGGAGAATGTATTATCTTATAAAGATTTATACTTATTAGTATCATCTATAAAAATTGTTTTAGATAAAACAGCACCTAAAATAACTAAATTGAAAGAGTATTTAAAACAAATAGCTTATATTTGTACTGAATTAGAAATTCACATACCTTGATTATTACCTGTAGGTTTGGAAGTTAGACAGAGTTATTTAAAAGAAGAATCTGTTTATTTAAAACCTTTCAGTTACTCAAACTCTAAAGTGAGATTATCAACTTTTAGTAAGAAATTAGATTAAAAAAAAAACAAGTAAGAGCTTTTATGCCTAATTTAATACATTCTCTTGATGCTACATCTTTAATGTTATTAATTCAAAATTATTTCAATAACCCAGAATTCAATGTAAAGAATATTTACACAATTCATGATTGTTTTGCTATGGGTATGAATCATGTTGAATTTGTAATAGATAATCTAAGAAAAGCTTATATTTCATTATATTCTGATAATTATTATTTAGAATCATTAGATAAAGGAATTTTAACTAATATAGAATATAATTACAAAAACAAAATAAACTTGGATAGAACTAGTAATATATTAACTGTAATTACACGAGATACTAAAAAAAATTTTAACTATCCAAATATAAAAGAAGTTTTAGGTGAGGAATTACCTAAACTACCTAGTAAAATACCTTATTTATTAGTATAAGATTTCAATTCTTCAAGAAAAAAACCCCAATTTACCATCAGTAAAAACCATGAGAATTCTCTGTTGTAGAATATTGTTTTTAAAAAATATGATGATAATTCTGAGAAATCTGTTCTTATGTCCCCCTCTTTTGAAAATTTTCAGTTTTATATTGAAAGGAAATTAAAAGTTAACGAATTAACTAATGAAGAAAACACTAAGGTACGATTATCAATTAAGGATGTATATAATTCGTTAAAGAATATTATACTTAACTTAGAATCTGGTTATTATAAATTAGAATTTTATTTTTATTATGAGAATCTTCCTGACTTTTATGATCTGTTAGAAGTATATACTCAGGATTTCTTTAATAAAAATTTATTGAATAAATTAGTAAGCATAATAATAATCCAGCAGTTACAGCAATGTTTTGGTTAGTATCTATTTTAAATTAATAAAAGTTTTATATTTAGCTAATTTACAACCTTAAAGTAGAAAGCATTATTGTAATACTAATTTAACTTTGTTTAAGGGAAGGGTTATTAACAGTATCAAGCTCTACCATTGAGCTATAGAGACTTATTATTAGGAGACAAGAGATTCGAACTCTTAAAAGTATACTACTACTGAGTTTACAGCTCAGCCCTTCTTACCAATAAAGGAACTCTCCTTATATATCTATAACTAGATATATAAAATTAGGTACTATATTTGAATATTTAAAAGAAAATAACACGAGTCTGAATGAATTATCTAAAGGTCGGGAATTTTTACTAGAAGGTATTACAATACAAATATCTTCACGGCTATGTGAAATCCTAGTAAGGGAAAGGGATAAAATAAGAGTAAAAGCCTAACTTTTTTTTTACCCAGTTATTCATAATATTATGAATGACTGGGTTTTTTTTTTGGTTTTTTTTTGGTTTTTTTTTATAAGAATAAACATCTTACGCTTAGTTAATACATCCTTCTGCTTCGAAGGGTGAGAAATACACTTAACAATATTTATATTTAAGTAAAGTAGCTAATTTTATTCAAAAAGTTATAATAATAAATATTATAGCTAAAAGTTTATAATATAAATCCTATATCATTTAATTTATTATTTAATCTATTACTTTGTTCTAGCCAAGCGCTATATTTATTTCTATTTTTTCTATGCTCCGTAAGGGTGTTAGATATTTATTAATATTTACCACTCAAAGTAATTACATCAAAACACTTCCCTAATATTATAAAATATCACTTATAATTTAAGATATTTTTATAAGCGTTATCTAGCCTGGCTCAACTTCCTCCTGCCTTTTTTTTTCATACCGTATCAGGTATTACAATCAAAATTTAGTTAGGATTTTTTTTTATAAATATATTTATCCGTATGCAAGGTAGGTGTAATCCCATATAATTCATGAATTATAGAATTATAGCCAATATCTACTAATGCGATTGAGTAGTCGTTTACGATTAAATTCTTTTAAAATTTAATATGGTATTTTTACACACCTAAATAATATAAGGATATTTTCTACCTCGAAAATTTTTGGAATTAACAACACATACTAATATATTCATTGGTACTAGTTATTAGGTTTATCACTAGGCTTAATCAATAATCTAACATCTCACCACTTTTTTTCAGCTTTTTCATAACCTTCAGTCATATTACCTTTAGTTGTGGGAACTACACCTTTTTGATAAGATGCTTCGTTTATAACTCCTTCTTTATGCAATTTAAATATTTCAGTTCTAATTTCTCGCATTAATTTTTTACCTTCCCTAAATTCCCTACTTAAAAAATAATTATCAGCTTCATAGTAGGGTCTTTTATACTCTTCTTGCGATCTAGCTTCTGCATACTTTTTTAGATGCTCAACATGTACGCTATTAAGGATCATTGTAGATTGAGTATTCATCATTCTACGTAAGCTATTTAAACTACTCTGTAGATACTCTAATTTATCATGCGGAGTCATAACTTGCCTACTCCATTTTATAGCTTGTATCTGATTGAATATAATCACCGTTTGTTCGTCTAAATATTTTCTTAAATCAGGTGAAAGTTTTAATTCGATAGAAGCGTCAACTTTAGCATGTTGACCTGATTGATCGGATTGGATAGGTTGAGAAGTAGAAGAAGGATCAGTTTAAGGGTTAGATTGTTGAGAGGAAAAACCAGGTCTAGGATATGGATATTGAGCAACAGGTCTGGAATATGGATGTCAAGGAGCAGGTCTAGGAAATGGATGTGAAGCAGCAGGTAAAAATCTTGATTTTGGAAGACTTTGACCAGCACCTGTTTGAGGGGGAAGACTTTGACCAGCACCTGTTTGAGGGGGGAGAGTGCTGACTGGCCCTGTAGTAGATGAAGGAGGAGTAGAACCACCACTGTTCATAGCCAGATTCTGCGGAAAATGTTCACTCAAAACACCTTTTTTAACACCAGTCTGAGTATTGTGGGATTTGACTAGCCCAGCTTTTTCCAGAGATGGAGGATTACTACCCCCCACCCCTATATCCAAAGTCTCCGGAATAAATATACTGTGAACACCATGTACAAAACCTTTTACGATTAATTTAATCGGTATATAAAAACTCCCTAACATAAGATATTTTTGAACTTCGGATACTTCAGGTAAATATGGTGTAATTATTGGAAACCATCAAAATTTAATACATGCACATATTATTAAGCTAATAAAAGCTGGTATAAATCTTTTAATAGTTAAATACTTAGTTCAATTATTACCACTACCATTACCACTACCACGTGGAGTATAATTATATAATTTAATGCCAGTATTACTGAAGTAACGAATACCTAAGGAAGATTTTAGGTTATTACTAAAAGGATTACGATTACTATAATATGCTGTTATATTAGCCGCGATAGAAACGGGGGGGGGGGGGCTCCACACAACCTTTTTTATTCAATACTTTGAATTTTGTATGTTGTAGCCTCAATAGTACAATCAAGATTTTTTCTATTCTATTACATATTTTTACAATGATATCCAACATTATCTTGATAGTTCTACAATCTAAACGATAAACCGAATGTATAGCAGATTTTTCATCTTGCAAATTATCTATATTATGTTTAACAGGTAATAATAAACCACATTTATTTTCAATAAAAACTATTTTATCAGGCGTGGAGTTAATAAACAATTTATCAGGTGAAGTTGGTCAAGCTGAAGGAGTATCATTAGAAGCGTAATAACAGGAAAAAATGTTAGGGTATAGATTTTTGTATTTTTTATACAAAAGTAAATATGGACGGCTATATGGATAGTAATAATTGCAAAAAGGTCCATTATTATAGTATGTTTTTTTCATGGGTTTTTAATTAATTAAACTTCAAAAATTTCGATCCATTTGTTTGTTTGGTTTGTCTTTAATAATAATTAAGGACTATGGATGATTACGACGAAGTCAATAGATATTTAACGAATATGTAACGCCCTGCCCATTTAAGGGTTATTACGCCTATGTGTATTACGTAGACTGCAAATGACTTTTGCCAATCTAGTTCATCATAGGATTTAATGAAGGAAGCAGCGTTTATTGAAAAGTGATGTTGAGACTTAATAATGAAGTAACCTATGCTACAAGTACTGGTTTTTATGTTACAAAACGATAAGTATACTATTGTTTTTATTTTCACTACTACTGCTACTCTACTACTTTTTTTCCAAACTAAACTTATCTGAGGTCCGAGCAAAACGCAACAGAGTGAGGCTTTGTGAGTTCTTGGTTTTTCATTAATTTTAGGTTTATTCTACCTCTGTATCTCTTTTCTCTACCTTTAAGCAGTCAATCAAATTGGTACCAATTCTATTAACCTTAATAACGATGAGTTCTAACCAAGGCATTAAATACCAGCTATTTAGTAACATTAAATTTAATTAACCGGTCAATTTTATCGATAAAATACATTTTACAATACATTTTCTCTTGTCAAAACCGATTCACTCACTTTACTTGGAAGTTCTCTTTGTCCAAGATGACATTTACGACCTGCTCCCTTCATAACGGAACTGTAAGCTAGTGCGCGAGAGGCTTTGGGTTTTTTTTTAATTTTTTCGTTCGTGGAATAAAACCGACTATTTTTTGTACTAGCAATTGACTTAACCAAACCTCGTTCTTAACCTAAACCTTTTACTCCTCCGTCGTCCCCGCCACCAGGACAGCAGATCTGATGATTACTATTATTTTAATTAGTAGTAATAGGTTCATATACACTAAGAGTACCTTCCTCATTTTTAAATGTGTAATCACTTAGACAATACGCTGACCTAAGATTATTAAAATTATATTTATTATATAAATCTCCAGACACTTTATTAATATACAAAAACCTATCATGCCTAGTAAAAATATACTCATATTTTCCGTATCCGTATCCACATCATAACCTAGCTCTCTAGTATACTCATCACCTATATAGTAACGAAGTCTGTCACATAATTCACCCATAATTTCCCCAACTACCGATTTTTTATTATCCTCAGTAATTTCGAATATTACACTTAATAATATACTATACCCTAGATTACTTTTAACTAAATCTAGAGTTTTACATTCTTCGTTTAGTACATATATATCCTCGAGATAACCGTTCGTACTTTACATAAAAATAAGGGTCCTCTAACTTCATATTCTCTACTCTCTGAATGAGTAGAGAATAATCTTTTATTAGAGATTGAATTGTTGTAGGTTGTAGGTTTGAAAATAATCTTTATAGGATTAATAATAGCGAACCGTTTAACACCATATTTGTTATTTTCGTCTCTATCAAACTTTCTATACTTTATTTGAATTCATCTAAATATTTCCTTATAATATTTACTAACAAAATATTAATTAATTTTTTTAGTTTCTTTAACAAAAGTTATATTTTTATTAATTTTTCTTCCTATTAAAGATATAGAATAGAAAAACCATATTTAGTTGATTTATGGGGTGGATGAATATGATGAATACCATCTACTAAATCCTAAATTAATGTGAATATTATTATAAGTGAAGTTTTTCAAACTTAAACGTTTATTTTTATCAAACCGATGATGATGTAAATAATGACGATATAAACTAGTTCTTCAGTCTGTATCTAAAGCTGTAACACAATAATCTACATAAGACCCACTACCTCTAAAACGTTGAGGTCCCGCATTTATATCTTTATAACCTAGATTTTTAATATTATTTATTAAACCCTGTAAATCATTTACAACGAAAATGAATTTAGTTAGGGTGTTATGTATTGGTTTATTTATTGTACGATTGTACAATATTGAATACATTTTTTTATTTCTATTATATTCATCTTGGTTTGACAACATTTTTATTAAAAATTCGTAATTTGATTTTTCGTTAAGGTCACTATGAGCTATAATATTTGCCATTTTTTCTAAACTTAAACCATTAGATACTATTAAGATTTTTAAAATATCTATGATATGTAAAGATCTAGATATTAAATTTATCAAATTTTTATCTTTTCAATTTAGTTGTCTTATATGCATTGATTCATAATTATATTCTTTTAATAATTCATCTTGTATGAAAAATAATAAACCTGAACCTATACTAAATCTATTAAATAAAAAATTAGATTCATTTTCTAGTAAACAATAGGTCAACAAAGATGGAATGAAAATTTTTTAATATTTTCTATATTTATAAATCAGAGTAACCCCCCCCCCTCCCCCTTCTTTTTTATTTATTTTATTAAACATTACTAGATATAAACTACCATCCTTTTTTGTTGTTATATGGTTACTAACTCTCTTAATACTAGAACCTGTCTTTAATTAAGTTTTTTAGGAGTAGATCAAACTTTGTAGAACTTAAAGAAATATATATTAAAAAGGAATTATAACTATCACCCCTCTCAAGGTTTTCGTTCCTTAGGTCAAAAACCTAACTACCCAGATTAAATTTATATATGTTTGTTTTAGCATGTACCTGAAGAGCGACTTGAACGCTCACGAGATTTACTCAACTCATCTTAAGTGAGTACTGTCTACCAATTCCAGCATTCAGGCTTATTTTTGGCGAGTTTACACTGTCTACCGATTCCAGCAATCGGATTAAGGCTAAAGTGACTTGAACACTTAGTGGTACTGTCATGAGCAGCATGCTTTACCTATTAAGCTACAGCCTCTTAGAGAAGCCCGCTCTGACCTCTATATAATATATTTACCGAGCCGTCTCTTTGCTTGCTCGCTTACGCAGCAGATAGTAGATACGATAACTGTTTAAGTATACCATTTTTACTGCACAAGCAGTGTTAATAATTATTATAACTTAGTAATAAAATAGTCTATAATTTAGCAACATATACTACTTTTATTTCTTAATTTTTATATAGTATTCTTAGTCGCAGCCTATGAATACCATCGGTATATTAGTTTTTATCATTTTGGTTATTGTATGAGAATATACCCCTTCGATATATCAGCAGCTAGCCCTGTCGGGCTTACCCCGCTCCAGGGCTAGCCCCCGGTGAAGCAGGGGGGGGGGCTAGTTATTAATTTAAAAGTTTTAAATATCAATCCTTGAGGATCTCTAACCTCCACTCCTGGATTTTTTCGAATAAAACTGTACTTGTTAGAAGACTTAATTAAGATTTTACCATCCTTCTTGTATTTCATAATTAGATGATCCACTTAAAATTCTTTCTATTTCTGATGAAGTAAAAGTTATATATATTACCTTGGATGCAGTCTCTTCGCTATTAGACTATCTATTATTATTCATTTTACTTATAATAAAATCTATTAAATCTTATCCTTCCTTTGCATATTGCAATCCTAATTATTTAATATTAAATATAGGTTTTCTGCGCTGTATACAGCACAGGAGGTAGAGAAGCCTAAAATAAACCTAATATACCTTTGTTCAATACCTAAAAAAAAAACAATAATCCGTACGTGCTGCCAAGCTAGCAGCGTCCTATCCATTTATTTCCTTGCGTACAAATGATAAACATCGCGCCTTTAGTTCCTCAGGTTTAAGGACTAATCAATCCTATATAAATTCACCGCTGGTTCCGCTTCGCAGCGACAAATAATAACCTTGTCATATGAAAAGTGAGGAATCCTACCCCTATAAACTTAAATAAATTAAGTTACCTCCGAAGCACAAATCTTCTCTTTTATCTAGCTGTTTATTATTTATTTGTCGCTATTTCTGCAAAGCAGGATTTATTTTATATAAATACTTTTTACTTTTCTTAAGAAAAGTAAATATAATGACCGTTATGTGCAGTACTATTTACCATTAAGCTATAGCCTCTTATAAGGAAACTTATATGAATATTTAAACCGCTCTATACAGCGAAAATTCACGTGCATGATTATGATTATATAATTTTATAAAACTAAAGTATACATTATATAATTGAACACCTCAAAATATATCTCAGATAGTACTTAACATATTTTTTTTATAAGTTCAGATGCGTACAAAGGATTTGCACCTTTATCAGTTGATCATGAGTCAAATATGTTACTATTACACCAGTCCGCAATATTTAAGTTACTTAACTTTTATTAGTATAATTACACACTTTTGATAGCGACATTACACTTACTTTTGTGCTGCTGCATAAAAAAAAATAGATTTGGTTCTTTTTTATGCAGCAATGAAATAATGCTAGCGTGTATGCAGTAATAAAAGGGATAAAAAGGGGTAAAAAGGATAAAAAGGATAAAAAGGATAAAAAGGATAAAAAGGATAAAAAGGGCGTGAATATTCCTAGCTCTATACAGCGCAGTAAAATCTAGTAAAAAAAATCAATAGTGTGAGGATTTCCATTTAATAGCAGATACTACTTACGCTCAGATAAACTTTTGTCTATTAAATTTTATTCTATACATCGAAGCTAGCTAGCATTCATATTTAGGATAAAAATAATTTTTATTTTCTATATTTACTGCGCAAGCTAGTGCTGCGAAGCTAACGTCCGTTCGTATGAAATAAGACGGTTTTTCTTATCATTAAATCAAGAGGGTCATTCATATATACAGATATGAATTTTACTTAGTTATTTTATTGCTGTGCTGTATACTGCAAGGCTGGATTACTATTACGATATTCATCCGAATAATAAATAAAGTTCTTTACTTGTTAAATTTTTACAGCGTCGAAGGCCTGGCCTGCCTGCTATAAATATCGCAGCAGGCCTATAAAAAATACATTTTTTATTAGTTAGCCTACGGCTATTACCTCTCATATCATTATTAACACTACTAACGCTAAAATGACGGAGGTATCATACTATAAAGAATAAAACAAGGTGAAGAAAATACACGCTTCGCTTTATATAGGGATGAACGAACCAAGGACTCTTTAAATTATTATTTCTTATAGATTTAGTCATAGTGTTTCATCCTATTTTTTTTTTCATTATCATTATATATAGTATTTAATTTAAAAAGAAAATGTCTCTACTTATATTTAGATTAGACGGGAATCGAACCCGCGATAGTGGCTTTGAAAGAACCATGTCGTACCATTTGACCACTAATCCTGTAATAGCCTTAGGGTAACCTTCGGTAACCTTGGCAGCTCTGTAGCTCAAAGATGTAGATAGTCCTTTTTAACATATCTAAATGAAATACTACTAAATTGTACCATCGATAATATCACTTTACGTAGATAAACTAAATTATTATTAAATTAATTAGATATTTATACTCAGTTATAAACTATTTATAAACATACTCCTTTTAGCGCAAAAAAATATATTTTTTGTGCGGGGTGCAAAGCATATTCGTTTAGCTAACTAAATCTTTTAACTATATTACCATTATATAATTCAAATAGTTCTACAGCTTTATTAGTATTTCGAGATTTATTTAATATTATTCCATCAATTGCATAATTAGATAGTAGACTCCATAAAATATATAGAAATTCGTCCCGGAGGGATGAATTTTCTTGGGCAGGTCCTCTTAGAGGACCCGCCCAGCGAAATTATAAAAGTTTTTCTCTATTAACTAATAAAACCACCGCAGCAGCTTCGCATGCATGCAGCGACGGATGTATAGAATATATTATTCTTAATTAGACCTACAATAGGAGTAATGAATTATGGACCTTTAGGTAAATAATGTAAAAACCTTTATTGAAGAAACTTAAGATAGCTTTACCGTCATAATAATCACCCCTCCGGGAAGACTACTGCGCTGTATACAGCTATGATTAGGTAAAGTGTTTATTCAATACTAGCCCTGGCGGGCTTGTCCCGCTCCAGGGCTAGGATTATTTTAAACCTAAAAAATAAGTAGCCCCGTGGCAGTATCGCACTGCCTTCTATTGATTACAAAACAATTGCATTACTATTTATGCTAACGAGGCAAAATAATGTAAGATATATATAAAATATTTAGTGTTTTACAAAATTAGTACTTTATTCCTGAAAATCTCTCGATTCTTACAAATAAAGCCTATACTCATAATATTATTTTCACTGTATGCAGCGGTTTATAATATTATGATCGTAATGTTATATTACGTATATGAGAAATATCTTAAGGTAAGCTTCGTGCCTATATGCTTTCAGCACTTATCTTTGACTAACATAGCTTTCCTGCCGTGCCTATACTATATAACTACTCAAGTGAAAGTAGGATAGTCCTATATAATTTACATTAATATTTGGACATATAAACAACAGGTAAACCAGAGATTAATAATTATGTTATTTCAATATTAATATTAATATATTAATATACCAAGTTCCTTGCGTACATAGGTTATTCCTTATTATATTCTAATTCCCTCTAGAAGATAGAAACCATACTGTCTCACGACGTATTTAACCCAGCTCATGTAACTTTTTAATCGACGAACAGTCGTACCCTACATAGTTCCTGCATCCATGAGGATAAGTTAAGCCGACATCGCTTTCTTAACAAATACCCTCAATGTAAACTGTAGGGATAATAACTCAATTTTTAGTTATTATACTTTATTTTTTTTTCTCTTTAACTTCGTGCAACACGAATTTATAGATACCACGGTAAGGATTACCTGACTTGGATTTTAGATTATCTCTTATTGAACCTTTAGGAAAACCAAGTAATTTTTCAGCTTGGCTAATTGAAGTATAATTAGTCTCCTCTTTAGTTGCTAAATTTAAAACAGTAATTCCCTTACTATTTTTCTTGGCAAGTGAAAGATTAGCTCTATGTTCTTCAGTAAATTTTCGCCCAGTCATGGTTTTACTTATTTTGGCCTTGATCTCGCTAGATAAAATTGACACTATCTTGGAATCTACCATTTTTAATTTGGCCTCTTCAGAATGAATTTTACCATAAAAATGAATATTTTCCCCTGTATTTGTATTTAACTTTGCTTCACTTATTCTTTCTTTAGCTTCTTCGCTATGTAGTCTTCCTAAAGTAGAACCCACAGTGGTACATATGTTATAGACAGGTTGAAATAGATCAAAATAATATTGCTCTCTTTGTATTAGAATTTCCTTGTCACAATATTCTAATATATAAAGTCTAAAAGCTGAATAACCAGCTTTTAATAGAGCATTATTGATGTATCTAGTTGGATACTTGACAAGATGGTTTAAATTATAATAAGAAGCTAATCTACGACTAAGGTCAATAGAACTTCCTATATAAAATTTTCCGTTCTCCTTATTTTCTCATAAATATATTCCAGACTGTCCTTTATTATCCTTAATAACAGTTAATTTATCTTTATCAGCGTCAAAGTAAATCTTATCATACTTAATTTGATTTAATAATCCTATTTGATCCGTAGTAGAATAGAAACACTTTGGAGAGCAATTTAACCCTAAACCACTACAAGAAATTCGCAATCCGAAACTTTTAAGGGAAGAAATCCCATATAATCTTAATATTATTTTTGAAACGTGTTTTTGTTTAATAGAGTTTTAGTTAGCGGGAATTTCGGTTAGAGGTAACTAAGAATAATACATGGGGATTAGGCAGTGCCCGCTCTCACTACGCACTGAGAGGGTTTTCGTCTCTCAGAATTACGTAATCTAGCCTATCATAAACTTACATCTATGAAACGGCTGGAGGTTGACTTGTGACCAACTCAAAGCTAAACAACTGTGCAACCCCTTCTTCTATTCGCATATATCTAACGTAGATTTTTACTTCTTGAAACTCCCAGATCAAGTATTACAAGGTAATTAAATGGAGGAGATGAAGAGGGAAGGGGCGTTAACCCGGCCCTAGCTTATCGATCGCCTCGCTCGATCTGTCCTCCCACCTAAGAGATCTCTAGTACTTGTCTTAACAAAGGTAATACCGAACCATGAATACTCCACCCGTGTGGATAAGTATCCATGATCACTATAAACTTTTTATCCTCCGGGATAAAAAAAAACTCTCCTTAATGTTTCTACTTCTATGCCTTATAAAAGGCATATCTTATACTTTTAATTTATTAATCCTTAAGTTACCCTAAGGTTTAGACCATATCTTAACCCAGTAATATATTATTACCTCGGGTTGTAGGCGTTTGGTCGTTGAGGGGTTAGGAAAAGAATTTTCCTACTTCCCTGCTGATTTCCCATTTACTTAAATGGATGTTCCAGCATATGCCCACTTCTTAATTTATATTACTATAAACTCACCCCAATGTCGGATTTTTTTTAAGAGGTGCCAAACCGCGCACTCATTTTGTACACTCTTGCGCAAATTAGCCTGTTCAACTTGTTATCATAAAATTATTATTTCCATTTTTCACAAAATGGTTCAGACTATTTCTTCATTTTTTCTTTATGTTAATAGAACCTTATGATTAAATTAAATTTAATATTATTTACCGCTAAATCAACCTTTAATTGCAAAAGATCCTATCCAATATGTAGACTTCTCCCTTTATTCATTCCACCTTTTAATCTTTTAATTTATTCTAAACCTGTATCAGTTAAATGAGCTTTATTTTTAATTAATTCAGCTGCTAAACTTCAATCTTGAAAGTCTTGTGATTTGACACCTACTACTTTATATTCTATAAAAAACGGTATAATTTTCAAGTCAATATCTGAAAACTTTGTAACAGAATATTCCAATCAAGTATACTTAGAATTTTTCTTTATACTAACTTGACCACAATCTAAATAAGATATTAAATCATTCATTAACATTTTATCCCTATCGTGTTGACCAATAGTAAATGTTAACTGTACTTGTGTACCGAGTTTAAAAGTAGAATTTTTAGCAAGTCTAATATAAAAACATCCCTCACCTGAAGTAAAACCAGCTATCCAATAAGAATCAAACACATTTTTTTCACTTAATACGGTAGTAGATAGATTATCCGGGCGAATAGCAGGAGTTATATCAGGAAAAGCCGACTTTAATTCATCCGACAAACCTAAATTCATTGAAGCTTTTATTGCCACAATCTCCCTTAACCCTTCCATAGTTAAGTGTTTTTTTTTTCTTTAACTATCTCTAGAGCCTGCTTAAAAAGTTTATAATCTCCAGACTTTTTAGTTTTTAAAGGAAATTCTTCAAAATGGTTTAAAATTACCTCTATCTCTTCTAAGGATTAAAATCTTATTTGAGCATCTATATCAGAAGTAATTTTTCCTTTTCCGAAGTAATCACGAATATGTTCTAAAATAGCTAGATCTCTAACATGTAAACTGATTCGGAAAATTAGCTTAATTGCTCAACCAATCTGACGAGTATTATCTTTATAGATCGCCACCATGAATGAACCTTCCGCGTCTGAAAATCCTGTTATAAACCCTGGGTGTAGAGAAGTATAAATATTGGATTTAGTTGGCCGGTTGGCCATTGTAGAATAATTCTTACCTGATACTCAAGCTTTTATTCCAAATGAACCAATCCGACGTTTTGAACTTGATATTGTTGTTTCTACATTAGAATCTAGATATCCTCTGTATACGACAGAAGATAATCCTTTAAACGCAGAATCTATATTTTTTAAACCTCCTTTCCACTTCAAATTAAATACAGCTCTATCAGCTCTATAACGTTTAGTTAACCTACCTTTAACCCTTAATCTTGCACCACCCATATTTTTATATTTTATATTCTCAAGTAGAATATCTCGTATAGAATAAGGATTGGGTATGAGAGTTGTTAATTTACTTTCTTTTTTATCTATACTTTCATAATATATGCTATATAATAACTCGTTTAAACTGTAATTAAACGAATTATTATGAAGTATAGAACATACATTCACATTTTTATACTTATTATCTATTAGCTTTAAATCTAGAGAATTTTCTAATCTACCTTTTTCTATAACTCTATTAATGTTAGGTAACACTACTTTACTTAATAAAGAATTTAAAGTTAAAGTAAGATTTCTTCTTTCTTTTTTTAATTTTTTTCTTAAAATTTCAGTAAAGATATCTCCATTAAAAGCTATAGACTTAAGATTTACAATATTAAATTCTACCTTTTTACCATAATATTTACTTATTAATTTACTTAATTTATACAAAAAGACTTCTTCAAATTTATATTTATTTAAGCTTAATCTTAATCTATATCTTCTAATTATACCTAAAATTCTGTAGAATATCCTAGCTAAACGTTTCATTCTAATAATAAAAGAAGTTCTATCTACTACTTTATAATAAGAATAATCTAATTTATAATTAGCTAATCTTCATAAAATCCCAGAATATTTTTTTTTTTTTAAATATTTAGTTCAAAATATTAAAGGTGAAGATAAAAACTTCTTTAAATTATTTTTATTTATAGATAAAATCATAAGTTTAGCAAATATACGTTCAAATTTTACTATTCTAACCAATCTACCTACTCTCTTTTTGATGTTTTTTTTTAATTTACTTATTTTATCTAATAAAAGAAATCTCTCCCTATTATATACATAAATTGTTATGATCGCTTTAGAGTTTGTATGTTTTATTTCAGCTTTACTTACATATATTTTATTTAAAGATTTTCTTTTTTTTTTACGAGATATATATTTATGTTGTAAAAATTTATGATTAAAATATAAATTAAAATAACTTTTTATTAAAGAATTTATTTTTAAGTCATAAACAGGATAGTTAACCAAATTATTAGAGTTAAAGTTATAAACAGTATTTTTTCATTCTTTAGATACAGGAGGTAAATATTTTGTTATACCTATATCATTAGCAGATACATTAAAAGGTACTAACTTATAATGACTATTTAATTTTTTTCTAAAAATAAAGGAGTTTACATTATTATTATACGCGCTGGGTATCATGCATACTTTATCAAAACTAATATAATTTTTAATTTAACATAATTCAAAAAATGTTGGGTGTCTATAGTCGTTGAACGATTTTATCTTAAGATAAATTTCGCTTCAAATCTACTTAGAACTAGGTATAAGTAATTTTTGAAATTAACCCAATTAAATAACAATGGTATTAAACATTGAAGGACAAACATCCCTAGCGTAGCTTTTCCAATAATCCAAGACCTTTCCTTTTTGTGTCTTGTGATCCTATGCCCCGCTTACGCGACTGTAAGACTTGTTGGTGGTCAAACAGTAAGGCAGGATTAAGCCATTAAACTTGATAAGTATTATACATAACCATTATATACTAATATAAAATAGCTAATAAAATATTAGATAAATTCTTAATATTTTAACTACGACTAATTTCACTATAATCAAAATCCTACCTAATAAAAAAAAATTTTGCTCCTCATTAAAGTTTTGTAAATCCATACTGATAGAGTATTTAGATACAAAAAAGCAATAATTATTAAACACATTATGTATTTAAGCTTGTACATCTATACATAAATAAGATAGAATATAGCGTATTGCTATCTACTATTACAAACAAAAAATTACATTTAAAATTTTATTTAGTGTTACATCTATAAACAATAAACATAAAACATAATTGGACACTCCCATTTACTCTTTGTGGGGTCTGTGCCCCGCATAACAACACTAATTAACTGAGAGTACATTATCCCTTTCATTGCAAAAAAGGTAATTAATTTAAGTGGGTATTATCCTTACTAATTAATTATACCATTCTCCCTATAAGAAGTTATAATTCTTATTATAGTGCCCGACTGTACATTCGCGAGCATTTCAGCTCTACGTAGGTGAACCAGTCTGTAGCGATATTTACAACCACCGACGGTCTTGAATATGGCATTATTCTTTAACCGTTTTCACCTAATTCTAACATGCATAAAGAATTATTCAGTTGTAACTTTGTCTAATTCTCTTAATTTAGTATTCCGAAATGTCAGTGTGTAACCTAAAAAGAATGTAGGTAGTTTACATACAAAACTACCCTATTATTATATTAGATTTTTAACACGCCTTCGGAGGGATTCTTAACCTATATACTATACTTTTATTTAATTTTATTAATATGCGCCTCCAACTTCGTAGGGCTAGATACAACCAACTATTGTGAAACTTGCTCCGAAAGAAGAGATCACTATACAATTTAACCGCTATATTTGGTGTTTAAGATTTTTATTCTTCTAATTAAATAGTTTTTAACTTTTATTCCTGAAGATTATGCAAAATATGACTCAAGAAGTTTACTTAAAGTACTAGAATGTAACCCTATTACGTATGAAGCTTCTTTTAAACTTGCCACGATAAGTTCTTTCTTATCTGGCATTATTATAAGGTACACTACATTATTATTAAGATTAGCAGATAAATCTTTAGAGTTTTCTTCTACTTTATCCAAATATAAGTTAGATGAATCTTCCTGAAGGGGCGCTCCAACTTCTTCTAATAAAGCAAGCTCTTCAGGTGTCAAAGTATTATTAATTGTTGAAGCCTCTTTATTGGTTGATAATCTAAAATCATTCATACCTAATGAAAGTTTTTGAATTAATTCTTTTATATTACTATTTTTATGTGCTCCTGCATACAATGCTTTACAAATAAGAGTAAAGTCTGCGAAATCTAACCTTTTTTTAGTTAAAAAAGACATATTAGTTAAGAAAGGAATAAAATAATTATGCAACACATTTATATTTCTAATTTCTAAACACACAGTCGGTTTAGAATCACCTTTAGGCTTCATCTCGTAAATACCTATAACGGATGAATTATTCAATTTTCATAGCGAAAATCTATCAAAACCTAAATTATTAATGAGGTAGTTTTTTATCCCTTCTAACAAAGGTCTTTGAGCAGCAGTTAACAACAGTTGAAAGTTTGGCCTTAATATTTCTCTAGTTATACTAAATGTTCCTTCACCTTCGATAAGACCTAATAATCAATAATTTGTTATTTTTATTTGGTGATTCTCAGCCATGTTAAAATCAGTACGACCTTTATTCATACCTTCCTTGAGATTAAGTATTTTACTTATTAGATCTTCATTTAATGAACCAATACGATCAAAGTAAAGAAAGAAAGCTTCTTTAAAGTCTTTATAATCTAAAAGTTTAATACCGTTCATAGGATAACGATCTAATATATCTAGGAAAACACGAAGGCCTTTCTCATCACCAACTATTCAACTACAAGAATTACTTCTTACATAAATTTTACCTAAACCTAAAGTTTCACAAATGTAATTTAAAACATTTATATCATCAACGTGTAAATGAATTTCAAATTCAAAATAAAAACTATGTACAACTGTTAGTTTGTTACGATATTTAGGTTTTATTTTGAAACAACCTTCTGCTTCTATAAATCCAACCAATCATGGATAAAAAGCATTAGTTTCCTCTTCTAACCTATATTTTAACTGCAATTTTAAATTCAAAGATGACATGTAACTCATAAACATTTTTTTTTTTAAGATTTTTTACTATAAAGAGTATCAGCATTAATTATATAATGAAAATTAAATTAAAAAAGTATAGAATAAGTTAGTCAACATACTAACACATTAGAGTTGGACTTTAACCAACGCAGCTTAAATTATCTAAACTGTCTCCCAGCAATTTTTCCTTTCTAAGGTTACTTACCTTTTTTTTGTTACAAAAAAAGGGGAGGATTAATTAATCCATACAATACGATCCCCAAATAAAGGTATTACATTTCTATCTTATCAATTACCTTATTTACTAAAATTTGTCCCCAACCATGCCTAGTAATTAGTAACAGTAAAGCTGCATAGGGTCTGTTGAGATAGGTAGGTTCATTACTGAACTTTCCCCCTCTAAGAACCGTACGTGCGACTTTCATCGCATACGGCTCAAGCATTTATTAAAATAGTATAAATTAATGTAAGAAAAAAAAAGATTAATTATTATCTATAGATTTTATTAATTGAAGTTTATCTGAACTACTAAAAGAATTAGAATTTAAGAGTCTACCTCTATTCATACCTAATTTTAATTTAAGCATAGTTTCTTTACCCTCCTCAGTATAATGAGCATTTTGTTTTTTTAGTGCTATTATTTCTTTTCAATCTATATAATCTAATTGCTTACGAGTAAGCATAGGATATTTATCCACAAAATTAATAATAAGATCAAACTGATTAAATACAGCTCTACTTACAACACGTGAATTTTTACATTCTTTTAAAGAAAGTATATCGTATTTTGGTTTAAGATAACCTATATTTAAATACTTTATAATAGCATTTAAAACCAAAACATCATGACTCTTTTGGGCTATTTCTAAAGTAGGGTTAACAGCAATATAAGTATTACCTCTACTTATAGCTTCTGCTATTCTACATTGAAAAGTACCTTCTCCGTCTATAAACGCTTGGATTCATTCAGGAGTTAGATTAAATTCTTTATTCTTTAAATAATTTCAACGTTTTTCATAAGATCTACTTTTATTCATATTACTTTTTATAGATAACACTCTATCTATATTATTAGAAGAATCATTTAATAGTAAAACACTTCTTTTAAAATCTAAATAATCTAAATATTTTGAACCTTGTAAAGGATAGTTGTCAAAATGAGGGAAAATTACATTAATTAAATCTTCTTTATTACCTACTATGTACTTATAACCATTTGTATTAATATTATCTATATTTATATTACCTATTTTAAAATATTCTTTTAGGTAATTTAGAATCGCTAAAGATTCTTTATTTTGAGTTACTTTGAATGCAAATGAAATTTTTTTACTTTTAGTATTATAATTAATACTAAAATTACCTTCAGAGTCTGCAATACCTGAGACTCATCAAGGTTTAAGTGTGATGTTATTGTTAAATAAATTTTGAGTAGCTTCTTTGTACTTTTTTTAATTCAAGTTAACTAAGCTTTAACTCATATTTTCAGCTCTATCATAGAGTTAGGGTGCTAGCCTTTCTATGACCCGACTAACATCACTTTAGTTTGCCTTGTAGGCCTACGGGTACTTACTCTTTACAAGAAAAAAGTTGTAACTTAGTTTTAAATTTTTATAATTATAAATCTTTACAACCTAAAATCTAGAATCGGCGCCCCTGCATGCGAAGCAGCAGGGCGACGATTCGTCACACCCTGCGCGAGCAGGGTGCGCCGAATCTTTAAGAGAGAAAGGACTAACCAAACCTTAACTAACCAAACCCTAATACCTAATTAGAAATACTACCTAAAATTTCACTCGTTTAAATTCTTATTATAACATAATATTAATAAAAATGGTTTTTATACTATTAATAAACACCAGTTCTAAGTCAGCATTCTTTCGAATTAGTTATATACTTATTCTTATCATTACAATAAGACATTCGCTTTTTAGAACCTCCTTTACCCACTGATGTATATACAATCTCACGATAGTACTTCCTTATAAAGGCCATCATTGGGCTTACCTAGTTTATAATATAACACTAATTTATTATTACCTTAGGATTCCACTATACGTATGTTGATAAAAGACCCATTAATAAACAAACGAAAACTTGTTTATACAATCAACTTTTAATAGATACTAAAATTAATTATCATACTTTTTTCAATATATTATATCTATTAAACCTCTTACGCTTCAGTCATGGATTCAACTTAATTATCCGTAGTAATATTAGCTCACCTACCTAGAGATTTAGTTTTATATTATAAATTAAAAAACTACACTCGTTAGCCAGGCTGGTTAAACCAATTAGGCGGGCTTTACACAATAAAATTACTTTCATTGCATACCGCTTGAGCTCAAATGATGGGTTATCTGGTGGAATCTCACCACATTGTTATATTATACTTGCTAGTCGCACTCTCGTCTAACTAGAGGTAAGCAGTATCTGCCAATTCTGATTAACTAGAGGTTATCTTACCGCTGTGTCATGGCTATTCATACCCTTTTTGTGCGTGCGTACGAACTATGCCGCGATGCTAACACTTAAAAAAAGGGTTATAGAAGATCCTTCCCTCTTACGAATTTAATTTCGTTACAAAATCCGACTGTACATTTGGACAGACATTTCAGCCTAACCCTGGTGAACCAGTCTGTAGCGACATTTACAACTGCCGACGGTCTATGGTTAGGATACCGTTGACCGTTTTCACCGAATTTTTCTGTAAATTCTAGAACTGTACGGTTGTAACCTTCCCTCAGTTCCATTTTACTTTTTATCGGCTGTATCATAAAACACAGCTATTCTTTTTACAATATTTCCTTTAATCTCCGCGGATCCATCCTCGGACTTATCTAGTAGTTTACTTAAAGTTTTAATATTTACATCTACAATATCTGCAGCTTCAAATAAAGTTAGCTTTAAAACTACTTCATTGTTTGACTTAATTACTTCATAAATACTACTCGAATGTTGATGGATAATTTTCCCTGTAACTAAATCTCTTTGTCTACCATCACTAAGATGAGCTACACAAGGAGACGCATTAGCTAAGGTATCTCTTTCTAAGCTACTTAATAACTCGACCTTTTCAGAGTTAGTAGACAGTCTATAATTATTCATAGTTAAAGATAATTTTAAAATTAAGGTTTTAATATCATCGATCTTATGAGCACCTGTATAAAGTACTTTACATATCAATTTAAAATCCTTAAAGTCGTCTTTACCTTTTTTAGTAATAAATTGCATATCATCTAAATACGGGACTAAATAGTTATTTAGAACATGTATATTTTTAATGTTAAGCAATACACTACCTTTACTATTTTTTCTGGCTTTTTGATGGTTTATCGAAATAGCTGACGAGGAATCTAATTTAGCCTTAGAATATTTATCAAATCCTGAGTTATTTACTAAAAATTCTTTTATTTTTTCCAAAACAGGTAATTGTTTTTCTGTTAATACTAAACTAAATGCAGATACAAGATCATTTCTTCATAATTGGAATGATCCTTCGCCTTCAATAAGTCCTAATAATCAACTTTTAGTTATAACAATTTTATGATCATTAGGCATATGAAAATTTAGACGCTTTGTGTTCATACCATCTTTTAACTCTAGCACTTTATTTTTTAATTCCTCAGTTAAAAATCCTTCTCTATCGTTATAGATATTAAAAGCCTTTTTAAAGTCAAGGTAATCTAAATATTTACTAGTGTTAAGATTGTAAGAGTCAAAAAGAGATATCAACTTACTTATATCCTCTCTTTTAGTAACAATAAATTTACATTCGTCTTTATAGATTCTAACAATTCCAATATTTAATTTAGATTGAATATATTCTAAAGCTTCCACATCATCTATATGTAGACCAATACCGAACACAAAAGTAAATCTATTAACATTTCCATTAATATCTTGCTTAGGAACTATACTAAAATTGGACTCTGCATCAGAAAATCCTACAAACCATAAATGAAAATCCGACATATTCTGGGTAAGGTCAATTAAATTGTTTTTATTTTTTATCTTCATCATCATTATTTTATATTTATAAATAGGCGCTACTTCTTACGAGCTAGTACCACTCGGCCGAGTTTTAGGTCGGGTTCGACAACCTTAGGTTAGCCATCCTTAGTTAAAGATTGACTAATCCGGCTTAACTATAGACCTCTTTTACTTAACAGATTTAAACTAAGATCCTTCTATACTTGCACACTTAGGTTAACTTCCTTTCCTCCTTGCGGGCCAGGATTTTACTACCAGTTGAGGCCTCGCTATCTTACTAGTGATAACTTATAGAATCTACTGATAATGGTAGTCTATTACTCTCTACGGCGAAGTATAAATGCAGATTCCGTAACGCCCTCTGCAAATATCTATTTTTTCATTAATTTTCGAAGTTTAATATATCAGCTTCGGACTTCTTGTCTATTTCTTTTGTCCAAGGACGCAGACTTATAAAAAAAAATAGAATTTTTTTTTTATTAGTACGTTCACTTTTTCATAGGAGTGGACTGCTATAGTATAACTTCCAAGCTTTACGCTACAACTCTCCTTTAATGTAAATCTGTTAAAATAAAAGTGTTACTATAATTAGCTTCACTTTTATACTAGTGAATACTAGTTTTTAGTTTTATAAGCACCCCTCTTTAGATTTACGCTATGTTGGGACGCTTAGTTTTAATAATTAAGCCTCATAAAAGTTTTATGAAGTCTGGTTTATGGAGATTATAAAAAGATCCATATAAAAGTAAGTTTACAGAGTAAGATTTTCACTTACGCAGCGAGATTATAAATTTATAATCACACATAAACACTGCTATGCCAATTTCACTGAGTCAATCATAGAGACAGCTGTTGTATCGTTACATCATTCATGCAAAGACTGCATTTAACAGTCAAGGTATTCCGCTACCTTAGGCTTTATTACAAGATGGTTAATCTTATAATAAAGGACCATATCATCAATCTATAACTTAAGGCCTCTTACTTTAAGTAAATTATCCTTATTTGAATTTAATTCAAATAGGCGAAAGAATAATTTCTATTTGCTCTACTTTATTTTCTCTAACATAAAAAGATATGAAAAAGTATTAAAGAAGATTGCTCTGTTATATTTTGTATTTAACAGAATTAACAAATAGATAGATCGTTTAGCGTATGGCCTCTGAAGATTATGAATAAGTTTAAATAAACCATTATGGTTTATTATCATTTTATGTTTAAGTGGTTAAATTATGTGAAGTACGAAAAGTTTATTAGTTTGAAGAATTTATAATATTTAAAGTTTCTTCTAATGTTCTTTTTCTTTGTTTACCTTTTCCTTCCGGATTAATTAAATAAACCAATTTTACTAATTCTATCAGTCTTTCTTTAGATAAAACTGTATTATGATTTCGATCTAATTGATTTAAAATCTGACAAAAATTATTAAAAACCTCTGATTTATATTTACTAGAGAAAACAACAACGTATTTTTTAAAAAAAGGTATAACCAAATCTATTATATTTTGAGTACCTTTTATTGAGTACACTCATACTTTATCTGAACCAGATTTTTTTAATGCGTTACCTTTATTATTAAAAATTAGTCTAAAACTATGAAGTATATCTATACCGTTTTCATGTTGAACAACATTAAACTCTGGTTTTAATGAAATACCATTTTTAAGTCTGGTATCTTTCACTATAGAAATAACTAAAGCCCCTTCTCCTTCTATAAAACCACCTAATCAAAATTTGTAGTTCTCATCCTGAACTAACTTATTTATTCTTTCCTGCTGATTGATATTAAAATTATCTTGCATGTTTATAATATTAAATTAAAAATAAAACTTACCTTAATGATTAAACTTAAATCACATCTTTGCAAACAATTGCACGATAAATCTATTAAAAATTATAGACTAGATTACAGCACATAAAAATTATGTACTCGACATTTATACTTTATAAAAATGCCAAAAATACAACCCAAATATTTTCAGATTTGTATTTTTTACTACGTATGTATAATCTTTTATTTAAGGCAACTATCTCAAAACTAGATAAAAAACAAAAAGCTAAATATAAACCACGAGTAATTTACGCGGGCTACAAATACATCTTTTTTAGAGGTATATAAAACCTCAAAGAAAAATATTAGTAATTTAAATATCATTTTAACCTTAAACCTAAACAAGTTTACAACCTGTTAGTAAATATGCAATAAATTAAAATATTGTTCCAGCAAATAGCTAAATTTTACGAGGGCCTACAAAGCCAACCCTCAAGATAAGGCCGCCATTAACCGGGGGTTCCTACAGTACCGAACATTTTAAAGTTAGTTATTTTCGTTAGCCAGCCGGCACCGGGCAGAAATCACACTCTATACTTAGACTTTAAGTCTTTATGCAAAGTGCTTTGTTTTAATTAAACAGTCGTACAACATTATTTTATGCTTCTTCGTCCTTACCCGAAAATTTCGGGACAACTGAGCCCTCCTTATCCCTAAGTTACGGTAGTTAGTTTGCCGAGTTCCTTTCGCTCCACAAATTTTATCCTTAGTATAATCAAGGACTAGGCTAATGTGGTTACCTAAATTTGGATAAATTTAATAACGATTTGAGTTCATTCCTTGTTTTATTAAACGAATTTCTTCTAAACCATCTTTATTAAGATGAGCTTTAGCTTTCATTAGTTCAGCTACCTTCATAAAATCCTTGAAATCCTTTTTCTTTGCCCCTTCTAAAGGATGTGCTTGGAAAAAAGGTATAACATAATTTGTAATATCAGCAAGCCCTGTAATCAAAAAATCCATAACTTTTACGGTAGGAGATTGTTTGTAAACTTTACCTGCTGTGAATACATTTGTAAAGCTTTCTAATAATGCAAGATTTTTTCTATCTTGTGTAATTTTAAATACTAATTTTACTCCTTCACCCAATACAGTATCTTTTTTTTTGTATATATTTACAAAGAACATTCCTTCACCCTCTATATAACCTACCACTCAGTTAGGGTTATATATTCTTATACTTGTTACTACAGGTCTTTTGACCGGTTCAGGCATTTTTGGTAACAAGGATCTAACTGTTTCAGAAATAGTTCCAAAATTCATGGAAGCTTTAATATTAGCAATTTTAACTAATCCCTCCATAATTAAATGTTCTTTATTAACCATTAACTCCACAACTTCTTTAAATAACTGAAGGTCTGCTCATTTGTCTGTAATTAAAGGATAAGCTTCAAGATGTTTTAAAAAAATCTGTAAATCATTAAGAGAAGAAACTTCATAAACAACTGCACCGTCACTACGTTCGGTTACTCTACCTACACCAAAGAAATATTGGATTTTTTTTAGTAGAACTTCGTCTTTTCTATGAAGAGAAATTTGAAAAACTGCTCTTACACTTGCACCTAAGCTAAGAGTAAGATTTTTAACGATAGAAACATGGAAACATCCTTCTGCGTCAATAAATCCTGATACGTAGTTAGGATTAAGATCCTTATTCTCTGCGCAAGCGTAAATTGAGTTGTTATTATTATTTAATGTAAATATATTTGAAGCTTTTAATTTTAGAATTTAAGTCACTAAAGTGGGAGTCACTATAAGGGGTAACTCCATTAGATTTTACATTGATACCTACTGTCCACCGGTGTGGTAACTCTATAGTCATACAATTTTAGCGCTAGCTCTTTGAATCTTTTCAGATCTAGTTTTTAAAAGAAGGGATTTTCAGACCCTACTTACTAAAGATTATCGAATCATTTCAGATGAAAGTCGATATACAACTATAGGACCTCCTAATGCCAAGACGAATTTTCAGCGTGGTGGCCTACACCATCCACCATCCGCGAGTTACCAAATCCTCGTCATTTGGCCCCCGTCCAATACCAAATAATCCTCTAATATCATATCCTTTAAAGTTGAGTTAAACTTTGAGACTCCCATACTTTATCTTACGCAAGTATATATCAACTAGAGTTATAGATAGAAGGGATGCTAACCCTTAAACCTAAACCACCTGACTTGACAGATTGCTAATCTAATAACCTTTGCTAGGATAAAGTGGTAGTGTATTTGCTAAAAACTGGAACTGCTAAAAAGAACTGTCGCTCTAACAGAATAGGCACACATATAATTATAAATTAATCTATCGTTATTAAATATTTATCCAAATACCAAGTTTCCTTGGGGGCTAGAGTACACCTTACAAAAGAATACAATAAAACAAATTTTACTTAATCTTCTGAAGAACCATCTACTCGTTGCTCTTTTACAGTATTTATTTCACATAATACTGACTTAGATCCGCGATAACCCATTCCTATTGCTAGAATCTACTGAGTTCTTACTATACACCAGTAATTAGTTGGTCCACTTTAATACTTTCGTATTAAGTTTAGTATCAGCAGCTTTAGGGTGTCCCCGGAGTTTGATTCTTTATCACAAAATAGGGAGCCTAACCCCTTAATTATGATTGTTAGCTCATTTACGCCTTCGTATTCTACACTAGCTTACTTGTCACAGATTCTAGGTACGGTTATTTTCATTAATATTAAACTCATCTTTTTAGTTTATTGTAAAATATTAATATATTACTTATTTTTTCCAGCACACTTTTCACTTTATAAATGTTGTCCTTTAAGTAATAAGATTTTCTCATCGTTTCAACCTTTGGGATTGTAAACTTAGAGGCCGTTACTTTACTTAGCCATAAGCTTTAGGCGAGAGTTGGACTCAGACTTGAGTCAGACTTCTTCCTCATTAAAGAAAGAAACCGGGTAATTTACAAATTACCACTTACAACTTCTTTTTTGTTACTCATGTCACCATTATCTCTTGAGTTTGCTGTTAGCGATACTATATCACTACACATTTATTATAAAATAATAGAATGAAGCAGGTTTACTCAATGTTCTGCTACCCCTGTAAAAGACAATAATTTATTTATTATTATCAATTATGGACAAGGTTTCGGTACATTGTTTAGATCCGTTAAATTTTCGACGCCTTTAAAAATTAACAAGCGCTCTGTTACGAGGTCTTTGAATTATGGCTGCTTCTAAGCCCATCTCCTTGTCGACTTGAATAAAGACTTTCTTAATTTCACTTAACAATAATTTCGGACACAGCGATTAAATTTATCATACAAACAACCGAATTTATAATGAATCTCTTTTAGTATTCATTCTATCTTTTATTTTGCGAATTTCTTCTATACCTTCCGATGTTAAATGTTTTCCATCTAACATTAAATTAGCTACAAGACATCAGTCTTCAAAATCCTTAGATTTCTCTCCTGCTATAAAATGTTTTTTGAAAAAAGGTATAACTATATTACTAATATCTGATAACTTTCTAACATGAAAGTTAACCACATCTCTTGTAGTTATTTCCACGCTTCCGCACCCTAAATAACTTTCAAAACTTTTTAATAAATCCTCATCTCTTTTATGTTGAGTCAAAGTAAAACATAATCATACTTGATATCCACAATTATGAGACGAAGAGTTTTTTATATTAACAAGAAAACAAGATTCAGCACTAGCAAATCCTGCAAATCACTCTGGACTTGGAATTACTCTTCCTTCTACTACAGGTCTTTCCATTGGTATTAAGCCCGGGAAATATTCCTTTAAATTTTCATTAATACCAGTGTTTAATGTAGCTCTAATACCTACAATTTTATTTAATCCTTCTGTTTTTAAATGTTCCTTAGTCATCACTAAGTCGAAAACAGATTTAAATAAAATAAAATCACATAATTTTTTAGTAATTAAAGGGTATTTTTCGAAATGTTCAATAATAAGTTTTAAATCTTTAATAGATTTAACACGATATTGTAAAGTATCTTTACCATGTTGAGTAATATAACCTACTCCAAAATAATTATTTATTTGTTCTAAAATACTTAAATCTTTTTTATGTAAAGCAATTGTAAATATTAATTCCACTGTTCAACCTAGTTTTGATTTATTAATTTTTGGTATTCCTACGTAGAAACAACTTTCTCCATCACAAAGCCCTGTAACAAATCAAGGATTTAACCTAGAAGATTCGGTCCGTATTTGAGGATTAAGAGTACAATTAGTAGAATAGCCGCGAAGATTCATAAAACTTATTTGTTTAGAAAGGTATTTAACTTGATAACCTTTCTCAAGGCCCATTAGATTACACCTTAACATTGGAACATTTATTTTTTCTGTACAGGTTGTTTCAATGCAACCACCGTCTAATCGTTGCTCTTTTACAACTCCTAATACGTTATTATTTATTGTAGCCGTGCCTGTATAATAAACTATATTATGAGTTGACTTAGATCCGCGATAACCCATTTCTTTTTCAATCATTTCTTGACTTATTACCATACCTGAATAATTACTTCAGCCGCCTATATATTTTCATATATGGTTTGGTATCAAGAACTTTAGGGTGTCCCCGGAGTTTGATGGTTTACTGGCACTTACTTGTGGATTCCTACACCACAAAGCACCTTAACTCTTGTTCTGGGCTGTTTCCCTTTTGACATACACAGAAATCCATGTTTATGTACTAATTAAACATGGATCTTCTCCCTAAACAGTTCAAAAAATGAACTATCCATTTAGACAACAGGTTATAATATACATTATTAATGCTTTATATTCCTGGCTTCTTTTCTTTAATATCGAAGCTAAAGTAATTTTATATAAATTTAGTTGTACTTATTTAAGTGTATATACTGCCTACTTATCTTCTGAAACGCGATAAAGTCCTTTAACAAGACTCCCTCTATTAATTGCGTTTCGTATAGCTTGTCTTTTTACATCTAAATACTGACCTGCTTCAGTTAAAGTTGAAAAACTTATTACTTCATCAGTTTGAGTATTTAAAACTGAAACAGATACTCCTTCACGTGCCATAGTTTTAGCTCTTATATTAGCTAAAGCTTCAGATGAAAGAGGATTATTTTTTTTATAATTGGTTGTAGCTAGAGATAATTTATCTTTAGTTTCTTGACTAACAACCTTACCTAAATGAGTTAAAGATAAAATATCTTTATGTTCCTGTGAAATCTTTTTTAGTTTAAACTTAGCAATATTTTCTGGGCTATGTTTAAAGCCTAACAAAGAATAAGCACGTGTTAAAACATTATACTCAGGTATTAATAAATCCAAATAATACTGTTCCCTTACAAGTAGCTCATCTGCTTTGCAATACTCTAAAATTTCTAAATTGAAATTTTCGTATCCATATTTTAGTAAAGCAGCATGTATAGGTCTAGGATTCCTATTTAATTCACTTTTTTTGTAGTAATCTCCTACTCTTTTTGAGAGATTTAAGCCACTACCTACATAAGTATTGTTATTTAATGTATTCACTCAACGATAAATACCGGATTCATTCTTATTTTCAGGAAGAATTCTATTTTTATTCAACAATGCATTTTCATAACATTTAATTGGAGTTACAGCTATATTATAACTAGAATAATTTTTTATTGCCTTGTGGGCACGAAATAGATTAATTTTTGTGACTTTTTATTAATGGATGTTTTAATGCCAGACAGTTTAGTGTTCGTCTCATTCCAAACATGGGTCATGAATAAAAACAATATTCAAGCTCATCTCTCAGATTTATAGAATCTCTCCTAGGTCCGGCTTCTAGTGAAGCAAACTGTTAAACATCTACTTTTACAGTACCTTAACCTATTAACACTACTTATAAAGGGTGTCAGCCTTTATAAGTCAGTCACCCTTCGAAAGATAGTCGCCTGTCATATTAAGTCTTTTGTAAAAGCCGGCTTCTTATTTAAATTTATACATATCTGTAGAATAAAATTACTTTATTGCCATTGCATCCTTTCGGATGAGGCTTGACTATATCTTAAGCTTACGCCAACCAACATTTAGTCGATGAACTGCACACCATTATTCCTTAGAATACTTGGTGCTTGGCTGCGGATTACCCATTACTAATCATTAATCAATCACGATTTTACCATACCTCGAGTCATTACCTGAGCCATAGGATACATATTACTATTCCTACTTGGTTGTGATTGCTTTAGGGTGTTCCCGCAATTTGATGGTTTATAGCAGAAGGTTCACTTCTACAAAAAGGCTGTACATACAACCTTATCATTCTATGTCTGATAATTCAAGATTCATCTTTGCCATTCCGAGTCTACATACTCACCGATAAAGTCTCTACGACCCCCCGATATATACAAAGTAAAATGTTGATTTTTTAACTAGTTTATTCTACTTATCAAAAAATTTGTAACATCTTGCCTGAGATTAAGTTCTGTACCTGCGAAGATCTTACTTAAATTGCCTACTATTATAGGTTTCGCAGAAACTGTAAGGTCTCCTAATGTATCCAAAGACACATGAGGAGACCGTATCCCTTGAATAATTATATTTAAATTAAATACAATTATCCAAATATCTAATAATTTAGTATTTTTGCTTATATATTGCCTTATTTTATATATGTTTTATTTCATAATATCTTTACTTTACCCTAATTTAATAGAATATCTATTTAGGATAAGTCTACCAAGATCTACTGATTTTCTGACAGCTGTTCTACTTACACCTAGAGCTATAGCTGCTTCAGTTAAACTTGCATACTCTGTGGTTACAGAGGTTTCAATATCTTTTACTGAAACAGTTACACCCCTGAGAATTACAGCGGCCTTAGAAATTTTAGCGCGTGTAATACTTGAAAGTTTAATACCTTCTTTTAGCTCAGATAATTTTTTACGATGCTCTGAGGACAAAATTCTCCCCATAGCTGCTTTAGATAAGTTTTCTCTAGTAGAATCACTCACTTTCCGTTCATTCTTAAAAAATTCTAATGTTTCTGCTTTATGTCTAAAGCCTAAAAGAGAGCCTGCTTTATTTAAAATATTATATTCTGGTTTTAATAAATCTAAAAAATATTGTTCTCTTTCTACAGGATTAACTCCTTCTGCACAATACTCCAATATTTCAAGTTTAAAATTTTGAAATCCATATTTTAAAAGAGCATTATATATGGTAGTTTTTCTTTTTGTAGGTGAATTTAACTGAGTCAAGCTATAATATTTATAAAATCTTATGGTTAAGTTTACAGAACTTCCTACATAAGTCTTACCATTGATTTTATTAATTCAGCGATAAATAGCAGCTTTACCCTTATTATCTGAGAGGATACGATTTTTATCCTCTAGACAATTAGAATATACGACAACTGGTTTTAAATTTGCACGCGATCCTTTTAGCTGCGGTGAAATATTAAGATTTATATTATTTTGATTATTATTCATGATTTAATTGTTTTTTTTTATAAAATTTATTTTTAATATACTCGAGAAAAGTTAAGTATCTATAGTCGTTGAACAGTTTTATCCTTTCTCAGGATAAACTTCGCTTCAAATTTACTTACAACTAGGTATAAGTAGTACTTGAAATTAACTTAATTATTTTTCTAAATCAATAAGCTTAATACTTATAAATCTAGCGGACAAACATCCAGGTTATTGGTAAATAATATTTTTAATACTATCGTAGTACGACTTGTTATCATAATAATAATTATTATTTCCTCATCTCACGATAAGGTCCAGACTATGTCATCATTTTCTCTGTTTATATATATTAATAGACGCTAATTTTTTTTTTAGATACTATAAATAACTTATGCTGAAATACAGCAAAAATACTAAATTATGAATCATTCTTTCGAAAGGGGCATGACTATACCTTAAGCTAAGATTTTTCTGTTAAATCAATAAAGAAAAACAAAGCCAGCCACCGTCTAGTCGATGTACTGCATACCAAATAATTTATACTTGGCACTTGGCTGCGGATTACCCATTTATCTTGTAAATTATACAGATAATCAATTTCGATTTTACCTTACCACGAGTCATTACCTGTGCCACCAATTCTATTACTAGATTAGTTTGGTTGAAATTGCTTTAGGGCCTTCCCGCAATTTGATGGCTTTGCCGTCAGCCCAAAGGCCGACGACTAGCAGATGGTTCACACCTACTAACTGGCTTACTACGAAGTATTGTAATACTTACCAGCTATCTAGGTCAGTTTTGTCTTTCACTATACTTACCATAGTTCTTCGGATATCTTTGCTACGATACAGATTTTCTCTCTAACCTTAATATTAAGGTAAAGCTAAGAAATTTCTCCCTAAATAGTTTAAACTATCCATTTACAGGCAATATTGTTTATGTTTTATTCTCTTTATTTTAATTAACTACTTTTTTTGTTACACGAAACGTTTTCTTGATAAGCCTATTGTATGAAATTGCTTGTCCTACTGCATTCTTATGTACACCTAAAACTTTACTTGCTTCTGTCATACTGATATATTCTAAAATTTCCTTAGTTTTAATATTTTCAACTATAATAGGTACTCTATTAGCAGCCGAGGCATTAGCTGTTGAATTAGCTTTTCTTTTTTTAACTTCATCACTTAACACAAAATTTCTCATTTTGGCTAAAGAATCTTCAGTATGTTTATAACCTACTGTAGAACCAGCTTTTTCGACAATATTATATTCAGGTTTTATTTTATCTAAATAATATTGTTCACGTTCAAGTACATTTTCAGAAGCACAGTATTCTAGGATATACAACGAAAATCTAGAAAACCCATATTTTAAAAGCGCTCTATCTATAGGTCTATTGCTTTTTGCTAAAGAACGTAAACTATAATAACTATACAATCTAACGCTTAGGCTAACAGAACTTCCAACATATTTATTTCCGTTTTCATTATTTATTCAAAGATAAACACCTACTTTTTTACGGTTATCTGCTAAAATTTGCACTTTTTCTAAGTCAGCGTCGTTATACTTAACTATAGGACATAAATCCAACATAATTATATCATTTAATTTAAAATTTTTCATTGTTTGTATATATAAGTAGGTTTTTAGGTATCAGATGCCTCCACAGGAAGCAGAGTCTTTCCGGTATCTACTTTCACTCGTTCATGCGCTTACAAGGCCCGCCTGGATTTTACACCTGAGCGAGGATATTTTCCAACCAACTTCAATGTAGCCACAAGTCTATTGTCGCAATTTCGAACTGTTTGTTTGGCTCTTTTACTTATTAGTGCCTTCTGTGGTCTCGTTTAACCCTACTAACTGCATAAGGAACTTCTAAACCTTTATACAGCAGATGCAATCTATTAAAGGAAGGACTAACTGACACTTAATTAAGGAACGCACCTTAACCTATTTACCATTTATTTAACCTCTGCAATATAAGTAAAAAAAAAATAAGAGAATTTCACTGAAATATTCCAGTAGTACGTACATAAAATATATTACCCTGCAATGTTTCCATTGGGGCTTGACTATATTTTAAGCAATCTTTTAGTGGATTATATACACACCTAAAAGAAGGCCTATCTCCTTATAGTCGATGAACCTTCTTCATTTTTAGTAATGAAGCTTGGATGCGGATTGCCCATTCTACTTGCGTAAATCAATCTTGATTTTACTATCTCGCGAGTCATTACCTGCGCCCTTAATTATATCTCTATATTAAGTTAGTTAAGATTGCTCTTAGGGGTTCCCCGTCAATTTGAAGATATGTTGCAGAAGGTTCACTTCCACATGGGCTAATAATAAGAGCTTATCCTTATTTTTCTACCCGTTCGGACTTTTATGTCTGGATAGGTAGGCCTTCACAGGCTTTCCCCCCACAAGAACGGTGCGTGAACCTTTCAGCTCACACCGCTCAGGCAACCACTCTCGAAAGAAAATCTTTTCTTTCTAGCCATATTTAGCAATTTTACTATTTACTAGCTAAGCTACCATAGCTATTGCTAAGAAACAATAAAACGGTGTCACCGATTCTTTAAGTCAGCGGCCTTTCGGCCTAAGTATTTGATTAATTACTTCAAAAGGTGCTATTTTTTTTAGTTGGTCCCTTTGAAGCTATATTATGCTTGAATTATGATTAATGATTAATATTATATTACGGACTATTAAGCAAGCTCTGAAGCACCCTTCACGTGTCTAATTTAAAAACTGTAAGCTACTTCTAAAAGGTCATGCATGCAACCCTCCTTATAAAGTCAAAGGGAGCAATAAAACTACCTACCTCTATTCATTTGTGATTTTATGCTTAAGATTTTTTCTAACCCAGTTTTACTTAAATGAGCTTTGTCTTTCATTAAATCGGCTACCTTTTTAAAATATGAGAAATCCAAAGCTTTTGATCCTAGTATAGGATGTTGTTCAATAAAAGGAATTATTTTAAGTACCTGATTTTCAAATTTAGCTACACTAAACTCTCCTACTGAATCACCTGATTTTTGTACAGAACCACAATCAAAATAAGCTACAAGAGATCTCAGAAGTTCCAAATCACGGTTATGTTGGGCGACTTTAAATCGTAAAGTAACACCTACTCCCCATTTAGTTTTAGCTTTGTAAATATCAACCAAAAAGCAACCTTCACCTGTGATAAATCCTGCTAACCATTCAGGATCTTTTATAGAAACAAAAGGAACTGAAAGTTTAATAGCTGGAACAATATCAGGAAAACTAGCCTTTAGTTTATCAGAGAGCCCTTTATTTAAAGAAGCCCTCATACTAACTATATTTAATAACCCTTCTTCCGTTAAATGATCTTTATTAACCATAAGTAGTATTACAGCTTTAAATAATAAAAAATCTTCATGTTTTTTACTTAAAAGAGGATACTCCTCAAAATGGTTAATTATAATATCTAAGTCTTTTAAAGAATTAACATAATATGTAGCTTTATCTTTAAAAATTTTTATATTTCCTACTTTTAAGGAATTTTGTATTAATCTTAATAATTCTAAATCTTTTATGTGTAACTCTATTTTAAAAGAAGGCTGAACTTCCCATTTTATTTTAACGTTGGTGCTTTTGGTTATACCTACGTAAAAACATCCTTCAGCGTCTGTAAACCCGGTTATAAATCCAGGACTCAAAGCTTTATTGCCTAGATCATTAATTAAAGATCCAGTTACTGTGCTATAATGATGTAAAAATCGATTATTAAATTGTATTTGTTTATATAAATTGTTAAAAAATTTTACGAAAACTTGTTTAAATAATAATTAAAAGCGAGTGAATAATCTACGATTATACCTTGAGTAACTCCGAATGCATCAACTAATGTACCTTGATTTTGCCCCCCCCCGTTTAAGCTCTTTATTATTCAACCTAACCGTTTCTCCCTGGTTCGAGGTCTGTCGAAGGGCCTTTTATCCCTCGAGGGAAGTATTTCAACTCGCTTTCAGAACTAAACATCCAACCGCCGACTAGTGTCACCTTTATAACTAGAGGCGTTTCGCTAGACGAATTCCTCTCTTGCCATGTTTAGCCTTCAATTTAATTAGTTTAGCTATTTTTCATATTCAAGGTGCAATGGGTTTTCCATTACTCGCGGATAGTTAGAGAATTCTGTCAAAAGTATGCCCTCGACTCTACAGGGGTGTCAGCCCAGAAGAATCGTTTACCATTCGATGGTTAGGTCTACATATTGTACCTCTTGTCTTCATATCTTTCACTAATGCTAAATATCTAAGCTAACGATAATGCTAACGATAATGCCAGGTTTTATTTCTATAATATTTATTAAATCATAATTCAGAATAGTATTAATCTACTCTATCACGATCATTACTCACGCGCATTTGCTTTTTAAAGACTCCTATACCCCCAGTCCGTTACATTGTTTTAGTTATTATACAATGCCTCTTATTTATTCTGAATAATTTACAATAAAAAGGGGACTTGGGGCTTACCAAGTTCTGTATGAACCACTTTAATCTTCAACCTTAGAGGGTATGCTATACGATGGAGTAGTTTGGTATCTAGGATTAACTAAGGATCGTAATTAATCTCCTACTCTTCTAATAATTTAAGTTTAGAGTAATACTTCTAAACAAAAATTACAACTACCTAGGTCCAAATTAGTTTATATTTAAAACACCGCCTCTTCGCATACTTTACTTTCGTTCCTCATAGTTTAGATAATTTTAGCCTATTGTTTATTCAACGTACCTTTTCACGAACTTCACCTTGCCTTAGCAAGGTAAGCCTATAATAAAAAAGTTCGATTATCTATCACGGCTTAGCACTTTCAATTCACTTATATTAATAATTAATAACCATACAGTTAATAACCATAAAATTATGAATATTAAGATAAACTTCTTTCCAGCACCCGTGACTAGGCTCGGGGACTAGATACATTCCCGGTGGAATCTCACCACATTGGCGCATACAACTTCTTGTCGCACAATCCTGACTATAGTAAGATCACCTAGCTTCGGGTCTAACTTTAGACACTAATTCATTTTTGATCATCGGTTTAACTACGCAAATTGCTCGCATCTAATGTTAACTTGGTGACCCAATTGGGATAGGTAGGACCTCTCGGTCTTTCCCCCCCTTAGAACCGTGCGTGCGACTTTCACCGCACACGGCTCGTGCAATCATACTCAAGAGAATTTCTATCCCTCGTTTTGGAGATTCGTTCCTTCTCTTTAAGCCAGTGATGAGATGTATTAAGAATTTTTATTAGATTTTATCTTCCTAGGTTTCTTTTCGATTTTTGGGACGATAGTCTTAAATCTTTCTAAACTTTGGTTTCCATGAGTAACCTGTTTATGACACAATTGATGTAACGGTACAATGTTTTCGAGACTATATTTTCCACCGGTTTTTTGTGGATTAATGTGATGTAACTCCACTATTCCCTCGTTGTGCAAGGATTCATTACAAAGCGGACATCTTTGTTTGAATAACTTGTACACCATTTGTCTAAATTTAGCCTCTATGAGTTTTTCCCTTCTTTTCTCAAAGTATTCTAGATTGTCTCTAATGTATGGATTTTTGCCCAGTTTTAGAGGTCTTAACATAATTATTGAGATTTCACCAAGATTTATTAATTTCTCGGTTTTGGATACTCCTCAATTCCATTTTCGGGTGTTAGTTTGAATCATATATTTGAGAACAGTTTTTCTTAAAGACCCTTTATGTCAATGTGATCATTTAAGCATTTTTTGATATATTCAGTGATCGATTGAGACAAAAACTTCTTGAGTATGATATGAGATTCTTTTATGTTCTCCTCATCCTCTTAGTATAGGATTTAACTCGGATATAATTTTCCTTATTGGTTTGTTCATAACAATAACTTTGTTAACGGAACCTTTAAGTTTATTTATTCCCTTAATCGATGGTTTGATTATTAATACTGTTTCCTGATCTGTGTCATTATTTAATCTCGCATTTCATTTCATTCTTCTGATATTGAATCCTAAGAAATCAAATCCTGTTTTGATGTGTGTGATCAAGGTTTTCTTCTCATTGAGCTCCAATCCTCTTTCTTTTAGAAATTCGCTGAGGAGTTCTTTATTTTTAAGAACTATCTCTTTGCTTTTTCCAGTTATTATCATGTCATCGGCATATCTTATGACATGTACACCTGGACTTATTCCTTTGACTAGAGGATAGGCTTTCTTAATATGTTCTTCTATACCATTTAGTGCAATGTTACTTAATAATGGAGATATCACTCCTCCTTGCGGAGTTCCTGCATCCGTTTCCATAAAATTAAGTTGTTCCATCACTCCAGATTTAAGTCATTGTTCTAGTACCATTTTATGACGTATCGGTGTGTGCTTCATCAAGAATTCATGACTGATTTTGTCAAAGCATTTAGATATGTCCGCTTCTAGTACTCAAGTAGGACTACTTTTTTTGTCCATTAGACTTCTTATAGCAGTGATGGCATCTTGTGTTGATCTATACTTTCTGAATCCAAATGAATTGGGATCAGATTTAGCTTCTACCACAGGATCAATTCCTAAATGATATAGGGCTTGAACAGCTCTATCAAGAATCGTGGGTATTCTTAAGGGCCTCAATTCTTTCGAATCGGCCTTGGGAATCCATACTCTTTTCAAGGGCTGAGCCAGGTATTCTTTCGGATTTTTGACAATTTCCGTTAGAGTTTGTATTGCATTTCAATAGTCAGTAGGACTTTTTCATACAACCCCGTCTGTTCCTGCCGTTTTTCCACCTTTATTGGTTATTACTTTTCTAATTGCGAGGATTTTAGCCTCTAAAGTATTAAGTAACTTTCATTGTAAGAAGTACACTTCCTTCATACTCTCATTCAATGTAGCGATAACTATCTTCTCTTGAAGATCCCTAACTACTGCTTCTGTCTTCTTTCAATTAATTAAATTTCACTTTTTTTTGAATTCCTTTTTATCGGTTTTCGTTCTAGTACTAATAAATCTTCCACCAATTGCAAGTTTGGATTCATTAAGCACCATCAGTCCTTTAGCTCACATTTGTCTACTACATAACGTTTTTATCATTATTGTCATATTCATTTGTTTGTTAAACTTTTATTTCTATTATATTGAGTGGAGATATCATGTATTTGTTTTCACTTGTATTGTTTACTAATTCAAGTGGCATTCATGACAGATGCTAAATTCTTAGCCGACTCTATTGTCGTTTAGTTATTTTTACAATCCTAACAACTTAACGAATTCTGTCGAAATCTTAGGCTAATTTAGGTTGCCTACTCTTTACTGTGGTCGGCACTAACAACTCAGAAGTTTATTTTAATTAATTTGATCGAAGATTTGGTAGTAATCATGAATCTGAATAAGAGTTTAACCGTCGATTTCTCGATACTGCTGTGTTTCCTTAACTGCTATGAAGACAGTTTTGAACCCGGGCTGGTTTCTCTTATTTCAAGGTATTATAATTACGATGACCACAATGTCTAAGTCAGCATCTTCTCAGATTAAGTTATTATAACTCTATCAGATTTATTATAGATCTGCGTTCGCTTTTTAGACGTTCTTCTACCCTGAATCTTATATAACAATTTCTGACATGGTCATTATATGTTACTTCTCTTTAATTTTAAGCAGCTTTGCAAAACTGCTTAATACTAAAGTGTGGATTAAGGGCTTACCAAGTTCATACACAAATACTGTTGCTAAATTCCTTAGATTGTATGCTTTACTCCGTATCACTATTGTTCCATTCCATATCCCAGCATAAGAAAGATATGTCGCGATATAACCCGTAGGTTCACCTTTTACGAAGCCTCAATGCATATTCACTTTCGTTCATCATAGAATTTATTACCCTAGCACTCCGATCTTATTTAAGATAGGATTTTTGTTACATTGTTTCCATAGCTTCAAACCAGGTGATTACTCTCCTCGCTTGTATGGATAGGGTCAAACCAATGGAAAGGTTTGGTGGAATCACACCACATTACTTGTGTACGCTTCTTTGTCGCACTTATGCAAAAGGTACGCTCTTGCCTTAGCTCGAGCTGCTTATAAAACTACTAATTCAACCCATTCCCTCACGGTACTAGTTCACTGTCGCTTATGTATTATATTTAGCCTTAGAGGAAGGTTCCCCTTAAAATTTAAACAGATTTGTATCCATTTTACTTATTTATATACTCAGTGGTATATAGGCTACTCTACTTTCATTCACACTAATTGTAGAATCTCGTTTGATTTATTTTCCTGAAGCTACTAAGATATTTCAATTCGCCTTCGTTTATTATTTAATTTCTCTTAGAGTCAATATGTAAAATACATAATTTTTCCTAGAATGTAGGAGGCTCCTCGCCATTTTCTCTTTAATACATATCCAGGGATCCCTAATAGTCTCTTTGTATACTTATTTATATTATATATATAAACATTTATCTATATCTAGTACACTATATCACTATAAATTTTTTATGTAAAATTATTACCAATATTTATTTATAATATTAAATCCGTATCAAATCACAAGATTCGCCGCACTTGGGCTTTCTTCTCCCAAAGAATATCAGACTCCTATGACTTGCACTTAGAACCCGCATAAATCGCACACGTTTTTTCTTCTACCCTAAAGATCAGACCCTTGAGACTCTTCCCCTTAGCTTTAATCTTAACTATATTCAGATCACCTAAACTAGTAGGTAAGGTATTATTAATGTCAGATAACCTGAATTCAAATCAGGACCCCCTTCTCCCAAAGAAGGAATTCATAAAATATCAGACCACCGGGACTTGCACCTGGAACACGTTGCCCCTAACAACGAATTTTACTATTAAACTATGGTCTGTTATATAAAAATTAATTAAATAAATTTTTATACTTTAAATTATTTGCCGAATTTACTTAATTCTATAGGATGGTAAATATCTTAATTTAGGTTAAACATCAAAACTATTTAACTTCATAATAGATTTGAAATTATCCCCTTTAAGAGCTAGTAAATAGAAAAAAAATCTTAATTCTAATGTACTCATTACATGAGACTTTTGACTGCTTCCTCTTACTAGATTTAAACCTTTTGACCCGATAGAACTTAATATAGAACTTATATCTGAGTAAGTACTATCTCTAAAAATATAGAAAGTTTTCTTATTTAAAATAAAAAAACGCGCGGGATTTTCATTCAACATTTTTATAAAATAGTTAATACCCATTTCAACGTAGGTAACTGAAATTCCTGCTTCTTTTATTTGAAATACTTCTTCTTTTATATCTTCCCGTAGATTTATAGACAAAACTACAGTTGAAGTAAATCCTAAATGTCTTAGATTAAGATATAATTCACCTAATTTAAAGAATTCGATGCTACTAAATACCATCATTTTTCCTATAGCGTTTATAGGTTCATTCAGCTTAGTCATAAATGCGCTTTTATTTACTGTGGATACTAAGAGCGTATCCCTAGGGCCAATAGAAAATGAAAATTCATTAATATTATATACATCTTCTCTAAAAGATGGTTTATAAACTATCTCTCTTTCAAGTCCATTAATTAAAGCAGTCCTAGGAATATTATTGATTCGGTGGTTTAAGTATTAAATTTAAATTTCTTTTGTTATTTTTCATGTATTTGTATTATTATTATTATTAAAAAAAAATGAGACGTAATTCTCTATATTATCTTTACCCTCCCTCCGCCGCTTTGCGATATAAATATCTATAAATATATTACCTCTATATCTATTACTTATCGGTATTAACATATCTCTTTTAAACCTTCTTCTATGTACTTAGCAAGAGATAATCTATATTCTTTTAACTCTATTTGATAGTCCCTTTTTAATATTAATTTACATTCTTCCTCTAATTTTAACCTTAAATCTAATAGATTTAAAGTAGTCGATGGATCTGAAATCCTATTATTCGCGACAGGGAAAGTATACAAGTGGTTATTATAATTATTTATTCTTAAATAATTATCTCTAGGTACCGTGTAAACTCTCTCGCTATTAATTAAAAAATTGGCAAATCGGATATACCAATTATCGCTAGGTGAACTAATATAATCGAAATTATTTATACAAAGATTTAACTTATAAACGCTGGTATCTAAATAATAATGCGAAAATTGTAATTCTACCGAAGGTTCATCGATGTAAAAAAAAAAATACAAACATAAAATAAATAAAAACACTGCAACAATATAACAATAAATTATCACAGTATAATAGATTAAATTATCTTTATTAAATATTTTCATGAAGGTAGCTAAATACTTATCTATATAAAACATGGTATACTAATTATTAAACAAAAAATATCTCGAATTACAATTTTAGATTTATAAAAACCTTAAGGCTAGACTAACCTATCTCCAGCTATATGAAAACTCTATTAATCCGATATCTAAGTTGTACAGCAGATTCACGTCCTCTTACCTATACTCTTTAGATTCATAATAACGAACTACATCTCTCCCACCTTTTCTTCAGCCACCTCCTTCTACATAACTTTTTCCGTTTAAGCTAAAAAACCTAGACAAATCTTTCTTTACAGACGACTTATGTCCTCTTATTTCCTCATGTATTCTGCTATATTTCTCTTCTGCTCTATTTATTATTTTATCTTTAAATTTTAAATCCTCTCTACTTACAGAAAAACGATTTGCCTGACTAGAATGACTGCACATATCTAGTTCACGAATCTTTTGATGAATAATCCGCTGTTGATTCTTTACATAATCTAAATTAGACAATTTAAATTGATGGTCTCTCAAAGTACCTTCTGAATAAGGACGGCTCATTTTTTTAGTTGAATGAGTTGAATCATTAGTATAATGACTATAAACACTTGAATCCCTCGAATTACGAGGAATACATTGTAAATTAGAACTTCTTAATTCATTAAAAGTTTGACTATTAACTTGATCTCAAGTAGCTCAGGTTTCTTCCTTTAAATTACTGCTTTGCTGCTCCCTACTATCAGTAAGGGGTAATTCATTTTGTGATTGAAAAAGCGGAGTCATAGTATCAGGCGTATTAAAACTATTGCTACTTTTAGTATCGTATAGCACTCAATCTCTATTATCTCTATTAGATTCAACCTCGTAAAAGGATGGACCACCAGTACTGTTACGTGGAGATTTAAAATAACCTGAACCAGTTTGAGGAGTTAATATCCATACTGAATTTAATAATCACAACATCTCTCCCACTAAAATCAGACATAATTTCTTTACCTTTTCCTTTATAATCATGAAGTTGAAATAAATGAGGTTTTCATAAATTAGATAAAAATTTAGTTAAATGATGAGTGAACTGTCCCCATATAGCGATAAAAGGTTTGATAATCTCAAAGGATAAAAAACCTACAAATTGAGACAAGTCAAAAACTTCAACCAAATGGTTAACTGATACAACAAAGGTGGCCATTCAAAAGTAATAAGTAATAGAAATAAAGCTAAAACATTCGGCAAAAACATTAAGATCAAAATAATGGTTAACCATTATTCTAGAGCTAAAACCAACCATAAAAATAATTAAAACCTTAACAAGATTACGCTTGTTAAAGATTCCTCCCTGCTTCGCTGCGGCCCGCTTTGACACTCTGGTAGTAAAAACCCTGTAAAATTTTTTAAACATAAACATTTCTTCTTTTTTTTTTAATAATGTAAAAAGAAACAAATTTTCTTAATAAAGAAATATGAACGAACTATTTCTAAAACAAAGTTTTCCTGCAAACATGTGAAAAACAGCTAACGGCAAACGAGAAGTTTTATACAATCTATATATAAATAAATAAAATTAGAATTATTTGATAAATAGTATAATTCTTATATATGGTTAAATGATAATGACTTATCTACATACGGATATATAAAAGGTATCTCTACGCGGTCTCAAAAAAAAAAACATCACTAAATTCTAATAAATATATATTACATATATTCTCAACATTATACCTATTTATGGAAAACTCACTTAAAAATTCTAATAAATAAATATTAAAATCACCAGCACATGAAAAAGAGTTTAAATTGAAAACATAACCAAACTCGGATATCTTAAAAAATGGGTAAAATTTTATCATAATTTTAAATTAATTTATTGTAAAAGAGTACAACTTACTCTAAAAATTATACGCTTTTTAATCAAGCATTAATTTTAGCTCGTCACGCTAAAAAAGTTGATGAGACTCGAACTCATATTGTCAGCTTATAATCTAACCTTTTCCTTTAATTACAACTTTTACATTATAGTTTATACCACTAAAAATTTTATATGCTTACGAAGCAGTCCAATAGACATAAAACATAGCAGAGAATATGGGATTCGAACCCATGATGGAAATAATCCATTATTGTAATCAAGACAATCAGTATAAACCGCTCACTCAATTCTCTTTAAGATAATATATATCTTAATAGGGTTTGTTATATTTAATAAATATTAAATATATTCCAATAAACGTTTGATTCTCTAATATTTAAGACATACTTTTACTGACAGGGGCTTTTTTAGTAGTACACTCTTTTATTTTTAGATTATTCATTTATTTTAATATATTTAACATATAAGTCCAAAGAGACTTATATTCTGGAATAACTAACCTTATTATGCAAGAGGAAGCGATCTTCAGTAGCAGCTAACCTGGAGACACCGCGAATATCAAGCTAATATTCCTATTTAATATAAGTATGAATAAACTAAAAGCATATAAGCCTAATTCCGCTAAAATCTAACTTTATATTGGCTTGTTAAGTCTATAAGTATTATTTCATTTAAATTTATATCTTATTCAAGCGTGTCTAAAATCTGTAGAATGTGTTTTTAATATAGATTGACCTTGCTTGCTGATTCTAAAAGAATCAGCATTAGTAATACCTTTCTTATGATAATCAATAATGGTATTTCTAATATTTATAAGTAAAGTCTGAGTTTGGTCAAATTCTGGGCTATTGTAATAAGCATCTACTGTGCCATGTAATTGATGGTAATAGGGCGAGGTTCTTAACTCTTCAGTATCATGCAATCTTAGTTCTTTAATAGAGGGAGCTCAGATATTCTTTAATCCCTCACATAATTCACTATGCATACCTTGAAGATGTAGTAATTTAGTATGATCAGATAAATTACTATCATTGCAGAATAAAGTAAAAGAAAGCTCAAACTCTCTTGTTTGTGTGCTTAGGTCATTTAAAAGGTTTATGTAAGCCAGTAGGTCAATCATGTAAAAGGAAATTTTAAAAATTTCAAGATCATACATAGTATATAATTTAAAAATAAAATGAATTAAATTAAGAGATAGGTGACTTGAACACCTAACCTTCCGTGTGTTAAACCGCTCACTCTATTCTCTTGTAAATAAATATATATTACATGTATTGTTAACATTATATCTATTTTTGCAAAATTCGCTTAAAAATAGAGGATATTTGAGCTCATATATATCAGAGTGAAAAAGTCCAATTATTTTTCCATTAAATTACAACTTTTACATTATAGTTTATATCACTAAAAATTTTATATGCTTACGAAGCAGTCCAATAGACATAAAACATAGCAGAAAATATGGGATTCGAACCCCAAACAATCTGTGTGTTAAACAGCCGCTCTACCATTGAGCTAATCTCTATTATATTTCTAATCATTAAGAGCTTATTTATGTAAAATAACGTAGTTCCGACCGCCTGCAAAAATATATTAATTAATTTTATCCTTAAGGCTGGAACCTGTGGGACCCCACTAAAAAATATATTTAGTTCGTCGCCCCTTCCTTGCTCCGCAAGGAAGGGGTGACGAACCGGCCGGGCGCTACGCGCCCGGCCGGTTCTTTTTTATAAAGCTTCGCTGCCGCACCCCACTGGGAGATAAGAGAATAGAACTCTTAACCTTCCGTATGTTAAACATCTACTCTAAATGATTTAAACGTTCTTCATAAGATCTACTTTTATTCATATTACTTCTTATAAATCATTTATACTAAAAACAGGTCCTTTTAATTAAACCGCTCACGCAATTCTCTTATAAAGATAATAAATATTTTATTATCTTTATTTGCAGCAAACTAAAAACTACAGTAAATAAACAAAGAATAATTTAAGCAATTTAAGATAAAAAAGCTAAGAAGTATACCGCTAAAAAGAGCTCCTTATAAAAAGTACAAAAATGTATTTTTGCGCCGCTGTAAATAACGCAGCGCAAAAAAAAATATAGGTTTCTTAAATTAAGATATGCAAAACTATATAATTTAAATGTATAATTTTAATTCTTTCAAGACTTGAACTTGAATATCATTCTTATCAAAAATGCATTTTACCTGTTAAATTAAAGAATCTAATAAAAGAATATTAGCCATATTAATACGACATACTTCTCCGCAAATTAAATCCGTGCAATTTCTATATTATTACATAACCATGAACCTCATGGAGCCCCTCCCCTAATTCTTGCAGATCCTATATACCCTTTCCCTGCGAAGTATACCCTTGGAAAACTTTACAAATTAGTATGCTTTGCTATTTTGCATTTAAGCTTGAAGATCTAAATATATAGGTAAAATATAGCTTGTGCGTATGCAACCCGCCACCATCCTTCAAATAAGTCGCCTCATAAGCTACGGACAAAATTTATGCCTGCCTAAGGAATAGATTCACTTATTCTACACTAACTAGATACTTAATTATTTTATAATAATCCACGCTAAACTTCGATCATTAAAAAAACTCGCTAGTAATAGTGATTACTTTATTCGTCCGGGCGCTCCTTCGGAGCGCCCGGATGACAGTTTCATTCTCAAATGAAAATTTAGTTTTATTGGCTAGTCTTTTTTGAATTCCACTTTTGGATAAATCCAAGTTTTTTGCACATTCAGTCAAGGTATTTCATCTTTTAATCACCAGTGGGGTGCGGCATACGAAGCTGCACCCTACTGGAGAGATAAATATGGGACAAAATATATTAGGATAGCCTCAAACCAAATTTAAAATTAAATTAACATTTAAGATCCCCAGTAGTAAACAGAAACATACAAAAAAAGTCATACCACATCAACAAAATAAATCCGTAAAATAAGCAAACAATATAAAACCTGGAACCATTGACGACATTAATGCTTTAGGCATTCTACCTTGATCTTAACTTTCATAATTATCATCATATTTAACCAGAACCTTTTTTTCCTCAAAGAGAAAGGATTTACCGTCTTTTAATCTAGCGTAAACAAAAGTACGTGATACGCCTAAATGTTTAGCACAATCACTAATAGAATAAAAAGTTTTAATAATCCCTCCTTTTTCTTCTAGTAAATGTACGATCGTTTGTTTTCCTACACCAACTAACTTATTTGATGATTTTATGATTTTACGACCATCTTTAATCTCGAAGTTAGAAGGACCATTTAACATTTTAGTTATATCTATCAACAATTGATTCCTGTCAACGGTTGGTTTACCAGACGTAGACAATCGATTATTATTCATTTGGCTAACCAGAAGGTTTAATAATTTTATCCCTTCTTCTTGATGGTGTTGACCTCTTTCTTTAAGCTTATATATAAGTACTCAATCTTTAAAATCTAATGCCTTTTTATAATACCAAACCATAGAATTAAAAAAATCTATAAGAGTATCTCCGATAAAATCCATACGGGTGATAACTAGTTGGATAGTTTGTTTATGATTAGCACCTTTAGGAGTGTAAAGGGACTTCTTCACAACATCCGATCCGTATTTATCAGCACCAGTTAGATTATTAAAGAAGTCTTTTATAGAATTCATTAAAGTTTCATCCTTAGAAGTTTGGCTTACAGCAAATGCTAATTCGAATTTACCGGAGGCTCTTCGTACGGAAAATGAACCCTCCCCTTCCACAAACCCAAGTAATCAGTATGGAGTTATTACCGGTTTATGCGATTCGGGCATTGTAAAATCAACCCTTTTCGAATTCATACCATTTTTAATCTTAGCTATTTCTTGTAATGTACTTTCAGATCTATTTTCTGTTTTTGTATATAACTCGAAAGCTCTTTTAAAGCTTAAAAAATTAAGATGTTTAGTAGAGTTAAGGGGGTATTTAGAAAAAATTTCGATTATTACTTTTATTTCATTTAAAGTGGATATAAGGAAAGTAGTAGACTTTAGATCTGAAGTATATACCTTACCAATACCTAATTTTTTTTTCGATAAATTCTAGAAGCGGTCTATCATCAGAATGTAAATGTATTTCGCATCTAAAACTGCAAACTGTTAAAGATTTCATATTAATATAAAAATGGCCCTCTCCGTCTGTAAATCCCCGAAATCAGTCAATAAATTTATCTTTATCGCCTAAGGATTCTGATCTTATGAAAGTCTGCGAAGAGACTTGTTTTATATGTAAAGAATTAATCATTCTATTATATTTATAAGATGATATTTCCGAGTTAACAGTTAAGAACCTCAGTAATAAACAGAAACGTACAAAAAAAGTCAGACTACATCCACAAACAAACTTAAGTATCTATAGTATTAAAGTTAAGAGAAACTTTATCCTAAGTTCCGACTGTACATTCGCGAGCATTTCAGCTCTACGTAGGTGAACCAGTCTGTAGCGATGTATTTAACCACCGACGGTCTTCTACAGTAGCTGTCATTAACCGTTTTCACCTTATTAAATCATTTAATAATTATTGTGTTTCGTTAAATCGTTACCACAAAATTCTGTTATAATAGGCTACGCTTTCGTATATATTACGAAGAAGGCTATTTCACCATGTAGCTTTATAACAATAAACGATTAAGTGGGATTCCTTACTACGTAGGAGGGAATTAGAAGCTACCCACGACACCTTACTTTTTTTTTTGATGTCAGTATAAAATTGATGCCTCGAATCCCAAATGGTGGTTATCAGTTAAATGATATCTATATATTCTTCATAAAGCCGTACCTATAAAAATTGTCCCTATCAACACGTGTACAAAATTATTAATCAATATTTTTCAATATTGTTTAGACTATGTCATCAATGTTAGTGCTCATAAAAAAATTTTTTTAGAATTAATCTTATAACAATTATAATTAATTATACTATTTAAATATATTAAAAATACGTTTGCTTCCTTAATAAAATAAGCCGAGGGACACGGACACCTAGCATATTGCTAAGGCTAGGTGAGAAGCAGCAAAGATATATAAAAACAATTTATTTATAATTAACATGAAAAGGTTTACGTCATTTTATTTATTTTACTATATTCTCATTATATATAATATAGTAAAATAAATTTAAATATTTATTAACTAGTCGTTGAACCTTTTAACGTATAAATATATTATACATTAACTCGGCAGCAAATTATCTTGATTTTTTATTCAAAGCCTGATAGAGGGCGCCGTCAACTTAAGGTTGAAATAAAGACTTTTTTGCTTTTTACTTTTTTTTTATTCAATTTTCATTATAACTTAAAAACGCTTTATCAGTAAATAATTAGATTAAGATTTATAAATAAAGAGATACCCTTTATAAGATTTTCCTGAAGTTAAATATTTTTTTATGGTTACTCTAAATATATTAAGACTTTGAGCACATTCTGTCATACTACTATAATTAGATTCACTATTTTTATTAGTATCTATTACAATTATTGAAGAAGACTCACTTACTAATTTATTAGTACCTCTAATATATCTCAATCCCTGTTTTATTTCATAAGGACTGTCTATTAAAGAAATTTTAGAGAATAAATCATTAATAAAAGAGATCGATATGTGTTCTTTAGTGTCGGATCCCTCATAAGTAGATAGTCTATATTTGTTAATTATGGATTTTATTAAATCAAATATATATTTACCTTCTAGTGTAGTATGATAACCTTTGTAATATAAATCTATTAGATTTTTTCATAGTATAAAATCTTGAGCCTTTAAAGTTTTTAATAAAACATGACCATTATCTTGCATTAAAGGTATTAAATTATTTAAAAGATAACTAATTTTATTTATTTCTAAAACTATAGTTGGATTACTATTATCTCTATAAACTCTAGGTGTAGTTAATAAAACATTACCTACTACTAAAAATTCTTTTATTTTATTATATAATTCTAATTCTTTAATATGACTCTCTAACTTAAACCTAGGGACATATTTATTTGTTGAAAATGAACCTTCTGCATCTATAAATCCAATTAATCAATACTTAGTTATATGTATTTTGGATTGTATAGAACTAGGAATTCATTTACCTGACATTTCACTCATTTCTTTTTTTAACTTAATTATTGTAGATTTACCTTCTGCTGTCAAATGACTTTTATCTTTAGTTAATAATACTGCTTTTTTAAATACTTCAAAATGATGGTATTTAGAACTATTAAGATTAACATAATTGAAAATAGGTATTATAATATATAATAATGAATTTAGATCATTAACAAAATAATTAACTTTATTTCCAGATTTAGATATATGTCCACACCTTATATTTTTTTTAATATATTCTAATGTATTTAAATCATCCTTATGAAGACCTATTTGAAATGTAAATTGAGCAGATTTATATATAGTATCATTTAAATTACTAAGTCTAATATGAAAATTACCTTCTCCATCTACAAATCCTACAAATCATTCTATAAATTCTCTGCGTAGCACTAAATAAAAAGAATTTCTTTCTGGTATATTAATCTCTAATTTATCTGAAGAAGTGTTTGTGTTTTTATGGTTATAAAAAAAAAGGGGACTACTAATTAATCCGTAGTTAAATATTTATCATGCCGCAAGCTCTGACTTAATAATAGTCGTCCCCCCTCCGGAGGAGGGGGATGACATCGGGGCCCCTCCGTAGGAGGGGCCCCCGCCGTCTAAACAATATTAATCAATATTTAAAGAAAATAAGCTGACGATTATTTATAATAACAATGTCCAACTAGTATTTCTTTATTCAGTTATTTTCATAACTGATTAGACTATATCATCTAGACATATGCAATATATTGCCTAGTAAAATTTATATTATAGTTTTATACTATAATGTTAGTCGTTGAACCTTTAATTAAAATTATTTTATGTAATAATTTATAATTATTTGGCTGCATATCATCTTTTTTTTTAGTCCCTCCTTGCTATAGTAGCGGAGTATTTTTTTTTCTTTTTGTCATAAAAAAAGGAAAATAGAAAAAAATATCTATGCAATTAAATTTATTTGCTGTTAAATTTTTTGAATATTTATTATAAATATTTATTTAAAATTAACAGGGCCTACATATTTTTATTTAAATTCTACCACCAGTGGGGTAGGGGTCCCACAGGTTTCCTCCCGGGGTTTCACCCCGGGGGAAACTATTCATTCCAGATTTTAAAGATTTTATTTTTTTTACACCTTCAGGTGTTAAATGTTCTTTAGTTAACATAAGATTAGCAATTTTACAAAAATCCAGATAATCTAATTTTTTTATTCCTTGTAAAGGATATTTTTCAAAAAAGGGTATTATTTTATTTTGGAGATAATCAAATTTGTATATAACAAATGTAGCAGTAGTAAGTCTCGTACGGACTTTTTCAATTATTCCTCCCCCAAAATAATCCATTATTTTAGTTAATAATTTCTCATCTCTTATATGTTGAGAAATAGAAAATGATAAAATAATTTGATAACCTGATATAGTTTTAGATTGTAGAATTTTTACATAAAAACAGCCTTCTCCATCCGTAAAACCAGCTAATCAATTAGGATGAAAATTATTATATTCCACCATAGGACGTCCTACGGGTAATACAGTAGGAAATAGAGTCTTTAGATAATCAGATAATCCTGAATTCATTGACGCTTTTAAAGCCATAATTTTATAAATTCCCTCGATATCTAAATGCAATTTAGAATATATTAAATTAACAGCTTCTTTAAATAAAATATAATCTGCTCTTTTTTGAGTCACTAATGGATATTTATCGAAATGAGGTATGATAATATTAAAAAGATCCTTAACAGATTGGACACTATAAGTTACTGCGTTTCTATCTAAACGTTCGCTTACTATACCTACACCAAAAAAATTTCTTATTTTTCTTAATAATATCACATCTCTACTGTGTAATTCTATTTTAAAATCAGGTATTACTTTCAATCCTAATTTAGCCCGAATAGTACTTTTTTTTGAAGTCTTTAAACTAAAACTACTTTCAGCATCACAAAATCCTGTAACTCAATTTGGACATAATTCTAAATTTTCCCCCGCTTTAGCGGTAGAATAAAACCTTTTATTAATAAAATTTTTATTAGGTTTAAAATTTATTGAATGAATAGTGATATTTCTTTTTAATAATATGGCCAAGCCATGGAAGCCGGTACTAAAATAAAAACATGTACCAAAAATACCGTCACTAATAGTAAATGAGGATAAACTATACTCTACTCCTTGAAAGCAAGTAAATATAATTGCTAATAGAACTGTCGCAATAGTACCATATAAAGCACCTTGTCTTTCCCCTGATATAAGAGAATGATGGGCATAAGTAATAGTAGCTCCACTTGAAAGTAAGATTACCGTATTTAATAAAGGAAGTTCAAACAATTTATTTATTATTTTATTTTGTATAGCATAGAGGAATGAAAATGTGGTCTTATAAGATTTAAAAATTTCTCTTTTGAGGATGATCTGATATATAATCTATTTCTACTATGAATAGAAGTTTCTAATTCTCAATTATCATATAATACCGCTTGTAATATTTTTACATCTTCTAAAGTAAACCCACATGTAGCAAAAATATACCCAGATTTATATCATAATCTTTATATATCAATTGAAACACTAACTTAATCAGTACGTCCTCTATTCATTTGATTTTTTATTTGAATAATTTCATTTAAACCAGATTCTGTTAAGTGTGCTTTATTCTTCATTAAATCTACTACAATTTTAAAATCATTTAAATCTTTAGCTTTATTTCCTAAAAGAGGGGCTATAGAGAACAAAGATAGAATTTTATCACATATATCTGCATATTTATACACCGCAAAATGTACCGCGTCATTCTTTTTTATATTAATTGAACCACAATTCAATCAATTCATAATGCTTTCCATTAAGATTAAATCACGTTTATTTTGGACTAAAAAGAAATTCAATTCGACATGATGTCCAACTTTATATTTAGAAGATTTTTTTACTCTAACCATAAAACAACCCTCTCCTTCAATAAATCCTACCAATCATGCTATATTTATATCCTCTATAGCCGCACCCGCTAAAGAATTTTTTGGTTGTCCGTCGCCTAAAGAACTTTTATTCATATCAGCTTTTAATTCAAAAATTCTTTTTAATCCTTTTTCCGTTAAATGTTCCTTTTTATTAATAAGTTTCACAGCCTCTTTAAACAATATATAATCATAACGTTTTTGTGTTATCAAAGGATATTTGTCAAAATGTGGTATAATTTTATCAACTAACTGAGAATTAGAAACTATTTTAAATGAAACAGCATATTTATCTGTAGAGATAGATCCTATAGGTAATTGACTATTTTCATCAAAAAAAGCTTGAATTTTAAGAATTAAAGCTAAATCCTTTTTATGAACATGAAGACTAAATTGAGTGTTAATTTTTCACCCTAAACGGTGAGATGTACTTGCAACAGCTTGAATATGAAAACAAAGCTCTGCATCACAAAATCCTGTAACATATCAAGGATTTAAAGATACCTTTTCTTTATTTTGTTCTGGGTCAATTGATATATAATTATTACTATTAGTAGAATAACATCTGATAGAAGAACAATACCTAGATCTAAAATTTGTGGAAGAAGGAAACCCTTCTTGCATATCCTCAATACTTGCAGGTATCACTATTATATATAGATAAATTAAGCAATGAAATAAAACATATACCCAAAAATACCAATCAATCCTTCAATATTAAGTTTATTAAGAAATAAAACTCAAACATCCCTCTTACCGGGGCCCCTCCGTAGGAGGGGCCTCCGAAATTTAAAAAACTTACCTTTTCATTATAGCTAAAACAATTACTTATATAAAATATATTTAACTATTCACAATTAAACATTTAGTTAATAAATTTAAACACAAAGATAGGTTGATCTATTCATGGTTATCCCCATCATCCATCGCTCAGTAGGCTAAACTTTTATCAGTTAACATACTACCAATATTTAAAGGTATTATTTTTTTACCTTCTCGGTAAAATAAAGTATGAAGTTCTGTTATAGCAGTTAACTGACGAGTTACAAAATAAACAGAAGATGTATTAAATAATTTCCTATCTGCGGTTTTAATTGTAGCGGTTTTCGTACATAAATAATGAAATTTTTCAAATAAATGTTCAAGATATTCTTTATAGGTAATTGATTGTTCAAATCTCATTGAAGCATTTTCATTATTTCTTCTAGATATAAACAGATCACCTAAAATCAAACCATATAAGATTTCATAATCTTCTTTATTTAATAAAGGTAGACTACTCTTACTATAACCTTTTGTTATAACAGTCCTAACTCTTAAGCTTTTTGTACTTTCTGAATCGGATTTTGTTGAAAAGGTAAGTTTTTTAAACTTTCTATTTTAAATTATAATTAGATTAGATCATATCACATATAAATATACCTAAAGGTAGCCGCAGGGTAAACTTGTTAGTATTAAATTCTAATAGCACAGTAAACGGAATAACCTATTAATTATTTGTCGAATCATCTTTAATTAGCATCAGGGAATATAATAATTTACTATTATATGCAAATGGAAATAATTAATTATATTAAAGGTTACTTTAGATTATTTATATAAAGGCGTTTGATCGTTGAAGTCCAACTATAAATCGATAAGAAATTAGCTTTTGGTTTTATGTCATATACTTTCAAGTAAGTTTATAACATTATTCCCTAAGCGACCCTATATAATAATTAACTTTTAGATTTATAGATAAAACCTGCGGATTGTCTAAAATATATATAATTATAATATATACCCGATCTATATATTATTATTCTAGATTTTCCCGCAATTTGCCTTTTTCGCATCGATCGACTTCCGATGGCCCTTTGATTTCTTACTTTTGTTCAAAAGGATTAACCGGCGTGATACCCAAAGGTGGTCAAGCTCCGGCCAATTCAACTGTAGGTGTCAAAGCACTCATTGAATTTATTACTATATAAGCAAAAAAAAAATTTTTTTTTGTTTTAAATTTATGCACTATTACGTTATGTAACCTTTAATATTTTCTATTTTTATTCATTCTTCCTTTTATTTTTTTTACTTCATCCAACCCTTCTCTAGTTAGATGTGTTTTATCTTTAATTATTAAGGCCGCTTTTTTGAAATCCTCATATTCCTTGGACTTTATACCTTGTAATTTAAATTCTTCAAAAATAGGAAGAATTTTCCCATAAACATCTGAAAACTTTTCGACTATAATTTCCCCATAACCAGGCTTAGTTATGTATCTACCACAACCTAGAGTACAAATTATACTTTCTAATAAATCTTTATCTCTTAAATGTTGAGTTAAAATAAACCTTAATCAAACGGTTTCCCCTAATTTGGATAACAATGATTTTTTTAATGCTATAAAAAAACACCCCTCTGCGTCAGTAAAACCAGCTAATCAATGTAAACTTTTTATTTTTTTATCGTAAGCTTTTGGTTTTAAAGCAGGAACTATCTCAGGGAAAGTTAAGCTTAATTTATCCGATAATTCTTCACTATTTAATGACGCTTTAATAGAGATAATCCGATTTAAACCTTCTAGACTTAAATGTTTTTTATCTTTAATTAGCTCTACTACTTCCTTAAATAGTAGAAAATCTAATTGTTTATAAGTTAATAAAGAGAATTTATTAAAATGGTTAATAATAACATTTAAATCATTAATAGCTGATACTCTATATTGTACAGATTCTTCTCCTAATTTTGTAATATTACCCACATTAAAAAATAACTTTATTTCTTCTAATAAAGCAATATCTTTTATATGCACACCTACCTGAAAGGTGGCTTTTACTCTAAAATTAGTATTATATTTAGAATCTGGACTTACACTCACAAAAAAACAACCCTCTCCATCAGTAAACCCGCTAACATAGTAAGGATTTAACTTAGAAGACGTAGCATAGCTAGAATACCGGACTTTAGAAGAATAAAAATAGTTAAAACTTTGATTAAATACATAATTATTATACATAAATACCAAGTTTCCTTGGCACTTAGAGTACACCTTACCATATCTAGAGGATATAGAGAAACCGTCTACTCGTTGCTCTTTTACAGATATGAGACTATCTGACTTAGATCCGCGATCACCCATTCATTGGTTTTTACCAATAATCTCTAATGATGTTACTATACCTTTAATCCTTAATAAAGCCACTTTAAAAGTTTCCTTAAAAAGCTTAGTTATTAGAGCTTTAGGACTTCCCCGAAGTTTGGTTTCTATTCACAATGCACTATGAAAAAACGCCCAGAAAATAGCCATAAAAAATAAAGCTTCAGATACTATAAATAAAATAACACCTAAATTTAATCCCTTTTGCACTGCGCCGGTATGATTACCTAAAAAAGTCTATGTGTTAATAACATATCACTACATTAATCGGACTATATGTTATTTAATGGGTCTAAAAAAAAAATAACGCATAAAATTTTTACGTGTAGTCGAGTCGTTCTACAAAAGTATATCTAACTACAATCTTAGCCTTTAGGCTAAGCTTATATCTGCACCTGGGTTTCATCTTAACTTATATTATTAATTAATATAAAATAAAAAACTAACCCTATCGACTAGAAAAAAAGGGTCAATTAAGAAAATAACCGCTTTAAGCAAATTGATAGATGATTAATAAAAACCATCACTCCATCAGCTAATCATTGGTTACCTGTTTTACCGTAAATCTTTTCTTTATAGGTTTATTTTCCCCTTTTTCTTTATGATTTTTTAAAGCATTACGCACTGTACTCTCAACTACATCTAGAGCTTTGGCAGCTTCACGGATTGAAAGGTAAACAGTTGTATTTCCAGTTAAAGTGTCCCTAACTTCCACTCTATGGGCGTTGGATTTTCACAATATATGATTTAAACTTTCGCTGTTCGCTAATTTCTCATTAGTTATCAAATATCTTTTCTTTAGCAACCTCGGCCGCGAATCTGCTCCTACTTCCTTAATAATTTTTAACGCCTCTCGAACAGCTGTTACTGTACAACCTATAGATTGTTGAACTTCATCAATAGAATTATAAACAGTAGTTTCATTAGTTAAGGTATCCAAAACTACTATTACCTGTAACTGAGTTTTTGTTGAATTTAGAGTTTGTAATCATTCTAAATGCTTTACTCTACGTTCTAAAGTTCAAATTTTAGCAATGTGTTCCTTAGTGAGAGTACGGCCAGTTAATATTCTACTTATTTTATTTTTAGTCTCTTCAGAGTGTTTGTAACCTAGAGATGAGCCCGCAACTTTTAAAATATTATAATCAGGTTTTAATAGGTCTAAATAATGTTGTCCCCTTAAAATTGCTAGATGTGGTTCACAATATTCTAGTATTTCCAATTAAAAGTTAGAATGACCATATCTAATAAGAGATCTATAAATAATAGATCTACTCCTTTTAATTTCTGCTTTTAAATTAAGAATACTAAAATACCCTTTCATTCTTCTACCCTGATTTACAATACTACCAATGTAACTTTTCCCGTTTTTAAAATTAACTCACCTATAAACTCCACTTTTATCATTATTCTCTTTAAGAATTTGTAACTTTTGAGTAGCTGGATTTGTATATGTTTTTACGGGTGATATTGTAGAATAATTTCTAAGACTGTAAAAGGATAAATTTATAAAAATTGTACGATCTGTTACTTTTTTAACCCTTTTAAGAATAAAGGGGGGGGGAAGTGTATAAGGAACCAAGCTTATTTACCGAGGGAGCACAAATCTTTGAACACATAGAGGAAATATCCAAATTATCAAATAAACCTAAAGGGGTACTGCAAAAAGAAAATCTTAATTTATCCAATTCTGTTATAAGTAGGTGTAATATACATAAAGTCCGAAAAAAATACATCAATACATCAATACATCACTGCATTGTTCGGACTATATCTTAGTTAACTGCCAAAAATTGTAATAGAATTTTTATACAATAAATGGGAGATTAACCTTTTACGTCTAGTCTCTGAGGATCCTACTAGGATAATTATACGTCCTTTGGTTTCCTGCTGATTGTCTTATATTATAAGATTTTCCAGCAAATAGTAAAATTTTAAGAGAGCACTTTATAATACATATCTTTAAATTTTTTTTTTATTTTACCCGCAAAGCAGGCTCCAGCCACTCTATGGCTTATAAAAAAAAATATATATTTTTTTTTATTAAGGCGCAAGCTCTTATATTCATAAAAATTGCCAGAGGCGAGGGAACTAACTTGTGTAGCGAAGCCGCCTAATATCGGTTAGCTAAAAAAAAATAAAGCAACTAAACTTATGTAGCCTCAGGCTCAGCCTGAGCCTCCGCATCTAAACCTATTAAAGATCTAATCTCTAATCTCCCTTTTTTAGTAAGATGTTCTTTGGATATTATCATATAGTAAACAGTACTTCATTTATTATAATTATATCATTTTTCACCTAATAAAGGATATTTTTCAAAATAATTTATAAGTAACTTGGTATTTTCTATAGATGTTACAGACAAAGATAATACCTCTGAATGTGATTTATTACTATTATAACTTTTAACACTACATCCTAAAAACAAGGCTAAATTTTTCATAAAAGGTAACATATCTGAATATGTAGGCTTATCATATGCACGTTGATCTAATCTAAATTTTAAACTTACACTTTCACTTACAGATCTTTTACGAGTATCTGATTTAGGTTTACTTTACACATATTTAATTCCAAAGGCAGTGCCCATCTGCTTCTGTAAAACCTGTAAGTCAACTATTACCCGCAAAATCAGAAGTATCTAATATACTTACTGCTATATTTAAGGAATATTTAAAAATAAAAAATTTAATCAAATCATTAAATCTTTTATTTTTGGGTGTTCTTAGTTTACCATGCATTAAGTTAATACAAAGAAGAGTTCCTTCTTTATCTCCGATAATATAACGAAGTGTATTAGTTCCTGAAGTTTAAAAACGACCTATACCCTCTAATTTTGACTGAAGAAAAACATACATACCTACATTATTTATATGCGTAGTAAACACTATTCTAGGATTAAGTATTCTATTCATTGTTGTAGTTCTTAAACCGGGAATAGAGATAGATCCATCACCCTCTAAAAGACCTGCTAAGTAATAACCTTAACTATTTTTACCCTTTTTATAAATTCCCCTCTAGGGTTTAAGTCTAAATTTGAATTATAAGTACTTAAAGCTTGTTTTATATCTTCAATAGGAAGAGCTTTAGCTGTATTTAGATAAAAAATTTAAAAATATACGGTATTAACCGCAATGTGCCGGTACCCTCAGTTATAATATCACGAAATCAAAATGACATAGAAAATACTACCAAAGCTAAAGCTAAATAAAATATATTATATCCAGCACTAAAACTATGCATAGATAACGCTCCACTTGAGGCTAAGCTGAACAAACTTATACTTGTGTACATAGGTCAAGGTGAAGGCGATACAAGATGAAATGGATGATTTTGAAAACTGCTCCTCACTACCTGGGTCATTTTTTATTATGGCTATTTTTTATTATACGTAGTATGTAATTTAAAAATAAAATGACGATTAAGAGATAGGTGACTTGAACACCTAACCTTCCGTGTGTAAAACGGGCTCTACCATTGAGCGAATCTCTCTGAAATATAAAATTAGTAACTTATATGTAAGAAATAAGAGATTCGAACTCCCAACAATCTGTGTGTAAAACAGCCGCTCTACCATTGAGCTAATTTCTTTATTATTTTATGATAAAAAATAAATATGAAGAATTTATTTTTTTATAGCCCTTCGCTCGCTAAAGCGAGCTAGGCTGCGGAGCTAGTAAAAATTTTTTAAGTGATCTCAATTAAAAAAGGTTCTACGCGTATTCATATAATTTTTTATAGCTTTAACTTCTAGAATTTCTTTTTCAGTTAATCTTTTACTTAAATAATTTAGTCCTTTTAAAAAACATAAGTATTCAAGGTATTTACTACTCATTACAGGAAACTTATCAAAATAAGACTTCACTAGATAATGTTTACTGTTTGCTTGTGCTACTAAAACTATCATATTCCCTCTTTTAAATTGAAGGTTACATTCAAAATAATTAGCTATTTCAGTCATAAAGGGTACACAAGATAAATCCCAAGCCTTATCTATTTTTCTTTGTGAAAGTGTATAACTACATATTACTCTTAATTTACTAGTATTACTTACACTTATGTGAAAACACCCATCACTATCAGTCATTCCTGCTAGTCAAGCATTAGAATTGATATTGCTTTTATCTAAAGGTAATTTATTTATATTTAAATTGTATTTTAAATTAAGATAATCAATAGCTTTATATAAGTATATTATTTTGGGAGTACGAAACTTACCGTTCACTAAATTAATTAATTTCAATAGAGTGGATAAATCAGAAATAGTATATCTGAAAGCATTGGTGTTTTTTATTTTATAAAAAACACCTCCGCCTAAAATACCTTTAATGTGCGTATATAGATTTATTTTTTTCATATGAAAAGTAAACATTATTTGAGGGTTTTTCATACGACCGTCGTTACCTTTTAGGTGTTTTTGCGTTCATATGTTGCCATCCCCTTCAATTAAACCAGCTAAGTAAAAACCTAATTATAAATATTTTAATTCCATATCATTTTTATTCATTTTTAACTAATGTATATATTAAATGGTTCATTTTAACCTAAACAACCTCTCGGATTTGAACCGATTTATTACTAAGGACACCTAGTAATATAGCCTTGTGGTTGTTAATAAATATATTAAATATTTATTCAAAATAAAATAAACTATTTATTTTATTTAGAAACTCACTGCGTATTAACAGGTAGGTAAATATCTACTTTTAGGTTAAACATCAAAACTATTTAACTTCATAATAGATTTGTAATTATCCCCTTTAAGAGCTAGTAAATAGAAAAAAAATCTTAATTCTAATGTACTCATTACATGAGACTTTTGACTAGACCCTCCTACTAGGTTTAAACCTTTTGACCCGATAGAACTTAATATAGTATTTATATCTGAGTAAGTACTATCTCTAAAAATATAGAAAGTTTTCTTATTTAAAATAAAAAAAACGCGCGGGATTTTCATTCAACATTTTTATAAAATAGTTAATACCCATTTCAACGTAGGTAACTGAAATTCCTGCTTCTTTTATTTGAAATACTTCTTCTTTTATATCTTCCCGTAGATTTATAGACAAAACTATAGTTGAAGTAAATCCTAAATGTCTTAGATTAAGATATAATTCACCTAATTTAAAGAAATCGATACCACTAAATACCATCATTTTTCCTATAGTGTTTATAGGTTTATTATGCTTAGTCCTAAGTGCGCTTTTATTTACTGTGGATACTAAGAGTGTATCCCGAGGGCCAATAGAAAATGTAAATTCATTAATATCATACACATCTTCTCTAAGAGAAGGTGTATGCATTATTTCTCTTTCAAATTCGTTAATTACAGCAGTTCTGGGAGTATTGTTTACACGGTGGTTTAAGTAGCATATTTAAAATTCTTTGATTATTTTTCATGTATTTGTATTTGTGATATTAAAAAAAAAAATGAGACGATTATTCTCTATGTTTATCTGTACCCCTACCTAATATTTTTCAATATTCCCTTTGTATTGTTACTTAACTATGTTGTAATATTTATTTTATACTTATTAATCATTTAACTAGCTCTATATCATATTCTACTAATTTTAATTTATAGTTATTTTCTAATTTTAATAAGCATTCTTCCTGTATTTTTAACTTTAAGTCCAATACTTTTAAAATAGTCGATTGAACTTCAATATCCTTATTTTCAACGTTGTAACCTCCGTAACCGAAGTTTATTAAGGAATAGTTACCTTTAGGTATAGTGTAACCTGTTTCAGTATTAATTAAAAATTTGACAAATCGGATATATAAATTATCACTAGGTAAACTAAGTATATTAAAATTATTTATACAAATATTTAACATATAATTATTAATGTCCTGATTAAGATGCGAAAATTGTAATTCTCCCGCTCCTTCAGATTGTCAGCTAGAAAAAAAAAAGCAAACACTGCTCATGGTACGCAACAAGAATAAATAAAAGCATTGTAACGGTGTAACTATAAATAAAAATAATATAATCTTTATTTAATCTTTTCGCTGCAAAGCTGATAGCTAAATACTTATTTATATAAAACATAACTTACTAATTCTTTAAATAAAATGCCCCTAGGTTAGATTGGGCTGTATCTTTATCTTCCTAAATATATGCATCTAAGGCAAAAATACCTAGTTCATTTTTCATCTATATCCAAAATCCCTAAGATAAATCTATATTTCCTTCTGTCTAAGTTGTACAGCAGACTTACGTCCTCTTATCTAGACTTTGTAGATTCATAATAACGAACTACATCTCTCCCACCTTTTCTTCAGCCAACTCCTTCTACGTAACTCTTTCCATTTAAGCTAAAAAACCTAGATAAATCCTTCTTTACAGCAGACTTATGTCCTCTTATTTCATCTAATATTACGGAATGTTTCTCTTCTGCTCTATTTCTGATTCACTCCTTTTCTATATTAATATTCATATTTTTTTCTGCGTGAACTCAGCGGGTTTTAAACCCATTTTTTATTTTATCCGTAAATTTTAAATTGTCTGTACTCACAGAAAAACGATTTGCCTGACTAGATCGACTGCAAATAGCAGATTGACGAAAAATCCGTCTATTTTCTCTATTTCTCCTTAATTCTTCATAATCTCTTAAATTTTGTAGTGAATAATCAGGACGAGTTCCTATAGTTGAATGAGTTGAATCATTAGTATAATGACTATAAACACTTGAATCCCTCGAATTACGAGGAATACATTGTAAATTAGAACTTCTTAATTCATTAAAAGTTTGACTATTAACTTGATCTCAAGTAGCTCAGGTTTCTTCCTTTAAATTACTGCTTTGCTGCTCCCTACTATCAGTAAGGGGTAATTCATTTTGTGATTGAAAAAGCGGAGTCATAGTATCAGGCGTATTAAAACTATTGCTACTTTTAGTATCGTATAGCACTCAATCTCTATTATCTCTATTAGATTCAACCTCGTAAAAGGATGGACCACCAGTACTGTTACGTGGAGATTTAAAATAACCTGAACCAGTTTGAGAGTTAATATCCATATCGAATTTCACAATCTCAACATCTCTCCCTATAAAATCAGATATATTTGCTTTACCTTTTCCTTTAAAATCATGAGGTTGACATAAAATAGGTTTTCATCAATAATCAATTCATTTGGAGATTGCACGCGATAAAAAATTCTTTAAATGATGAATGTACTGTCCTCACATTGCGATAAAAAGTTTAATAGGCTCAAAGGATAAAAAACCTACAAATTGAGACAAGTCAAAAACTTCAACCAAATGATTAACTAAAACAACAAAGGTAGCCATTAAAAAATAATAAGTAATAGAAATAAAGCTAAAACATTCGGCAAAAACATTAAGATCAAAATAATGATTAACCAAAATTCTGGAAATAAAACCAACCATAAAAATAGTTAAAATTTTAACAAGATTACGCTTGTTAAAGATTCTCCCCTGCTTCGCTGCAACCCGCTTTAAGATTCAGATAGTAAAAACCCCATAAAATTTATTAAACATAAACATTTTTTTCTTTTTTTTTTTTAAAATGTAACGTTATTTCCTAATTTAAAAAATGAAACATTATTTTATAACAATTTGGCACATTATTGCTTAATATTAAATTATATTTTTTTAATACATAAATAAATACAATTTCTTTTGTATACATATAGATACAAAAGAAAGATATGATTAAAAGACAATAATTTATCAATAAACGGGTATAAAAAAGGTATAATTATACGGTATTCATTAATAACATCTGAATCTAGATCAGATGATAGAATATCGTTAAACTCCAATAAATATACATCACATTCACTGTATGCATAGTATCTTTTTTTAGCTCTACAATGCTCACCTAAAAATTCTAATAAACTAATATTAAAATCTTTAGCCTCAATAAATAAATTGAAATTTATAAAATAGCAACTCTCTGACCAAAATAAAATCTTCTCTTTGTAAGATATTAAACATATAAAAATTAATATAATAAAAAAATAGTACAAATTAACTTAAAGATTAAGTTAATTTACTTAAAAAGTTGATGAGACTTGAACTCATATTGTTAGCTTAAAATTCTAACCTTTTCCCTTAATTACAACTTCTGTATAGGGGTAAACCCTATCACTAAAAATTTTTTACAAGTGTAATATAATCTCTAAAGGGTTGCTCTACCATTGAGCTAATCTCTCTTATATTTAGGTTTTATTGTTATAACTATTGCACCTACCATTGCTAATAATAATATAAAACTAGCTAATATTAATCACATATTATAATTAGTGTTCATATAAGGCTTCGTATTAACCTAAACAACTTTTAGGAATTGAATCGATTAATTACTAAGTATACCTAGTAATCTCACCTTAAGGTTGTTTGAACTTCCCTCTATACCCTCTCCTCATTAAATAATTACATAAATAATGTTATTATTTAATTACTTTTATAATATTAAAAAGTTGATAATTAATTAATATTATAAACCAAATTATGTATGTAATTTATATCCTTATTAAATTTTTATATCTTATTTATTAGTGTTGTATGGACATTGCAAACTCTAATAGACAAGAGCCATGTAGTTAATTAAAAGGGTTAACTAATTACTTTTACGACCCCTATTCATATTTTCTTTAATAATACAAATTTCATTATAACCTTCTTCTGTTAAATGAATTTTGTTTTGTATTAGCTTTGAAACCTTACAGAAATCCAAGAAATCATTATATTTATTACCCAGAATAGGATAATTATAAAAAAAAGTAATAATCTTATTTTGAATATCTGAAGAACTGGTTACTCTTATATCTATAGCATCTTTACGGCTAGCAATATTTCCGCAGCATAAATAATCCTTAATATTTTCCATTAATTGTTTATCTCTAACATGTTGAGTTAGAGTAAAAATTAATTTTGCAGCTAAACCTAGTTTGGTTTTAGATTTGTAAGTTTGAATAAGAAAGCAACCTTCTCCTGAAGTAAATCCAGATACTCAATAAGGAGAGGGTATTATAGAATGAGTAATTAAGGGTTTTTTAATTAAAGATATATTAGGAAACGCTTCTTTTAATGTTAAAGGTAGACCTTTATTAATTAGCGCCTTAATTTCAACAAGTTTTATTAAACCTTCTTGTGTTAAATGCTCTTTGGATTTTATTATTTCAAATGCTTTTTTAAAAAATCCGCGAACTTTTGAGAAATTAAAGGAAATTTATCAAAATGATCTATCAGTTTAGTTAAATCTTTTTCAGATGTAACAGTATATTGAATTAAATCAGAATTTTGAAAGCCTATACCACCAACTCCAAAGAAATTTTTTATTTCTACCAGTAAAGCTTTGTCTTTTACATGTAGACCTAAAGAAAAAATAGCTTTAACTCGTCAACCTGTATTATATTTAGGGTTTTTAAGAATACTTAAAGTAAAACAACCCTCAGCATCAGTAAATCCTGTAACAAATCAAGGTGTTAGTTTTAAATTATTCTTATTTATTACTCGAGGTGAAGCCAAAATAGAATAAGATCTTTTTGAAGTCTTTATATAGCTAAATGGTCTGTTTTTACAGTAACTCTGACTAATTATTACTCGTATTAGGCTTAATTGTAATTACAATTGCTCCCACCATAGCTAGTAGTAATATAAAACTTGCTAATATTAATCACACATTATAGCTAGTATATAATATATTTCCTATACTAGTTATATGGCTATTTTCGATTAAATTACCGTCTCATATCTTACTTGTTACAAAATATATATCATCATTATATAAATTTAAATTTATTTTTTTATTGTTCAGATTTAAATAAATATTTTGTAAAATATGATTTAAATTATAATAATTATTTAGAATAGTAATATTATAAGGTAATAATTGGAAAACAGGGTAATTAAAGGATATTGCTATAGCTATAGCTAAAAGTATACTATTACTAGTATTACTTTGCAATTCACTAATTCTAATATTTATTAACATCAAAATAAATAAAAATAGTATAGAACAATTCTAATTAACTAAGATATATTTAGCAATAAATTAATACTAAATATATCCAGGAGTTATTACCAAGTATGTAAATGATTACCCTAGCCTAGGGTTGTCCTTCCTCCTTATGATGATAACACATTCATTATAGAATCCGACTGTACATTTAGACAGGTTTTACAACCCAGCCCCAGTGAACCAGTCTGTAGCGACATTTACAACTGCCGACGGTCTTTGATCAGGATATCGTTAACCGTTTTCACTTAATTTTTCTACAAATATAGAATAGTACGGTTGTAACCTTCTTTCTAAACTATGCTTTCAATCTTATATTTTTCAATTTGTGTTTGCTCTGTATCCGAAGTATCCGGACAGATTCTTAAAGGTATTACTTAGGATAAAATACTGCCACTCTTCTTACTTGGTTACCCTTAATCTCTGTAAAATATTTACCGTTATCTCCCTCTTCTAGCGAAGCTACGGATAAGGAATCTAAATTTCTTCTTACTGTCCTAAAATCCACATTTAGAATTTCACCTGCCTCATTTAACGTAGAAGCTAAGATTACTTCACCTGACCCTTTTATTATTTCATAAACACAATTAGTTCAACGTCTATTTACCTCTTTTCTGGTTATATTATCTATCTGACGGCCATCATTTAAATGTATAACTGTAGATTTACCGTTTAATAATGTACCTAACTCCTCCTTAGATAGACTAGAATCCTCTTTAGGAGAAGAGTTATTAGATAATCTATAATTATTCATAGTATAAGATAATTTTAGTATTAATAATTTTATTTCTTCATTTCTATATGCCCCACTATATATCGCTTTACATATAATTTTGAAATCTTGAAAATCTTTACCTTTTTTAGTAACAAATCTTTTATTTTCTAAAAAAGGTATTAAATAATTAATTAAAACATTTGTATTTGAAATTCTAAGTCTTACCAGAGGTTTAGCGTTGTCTTTATCGGGGTTTTCAACCATAGTGATAGCTGAAGAATTTTGTAATTTAAATTTAGAATATTTATCAAACCCTAGATTATTAATAAAATAATTCTTTATTTCTTCTATGACTGGCAGTTGAACTTTAGTAAGTGCAATCATAAAAGCAGGTTGAAGTTTAGTTCTATCTAAGTAGAATGAACCCTCACCTTCTAAAAGACCTAGTAATCAAGAATCAGAAACTACTATTTTATGATCTTCGGGGTAATTAAAGTTAATTCGATTTTTATTCATACCGGTTTTTAATTTTAACAATAGATCAATTACAGTTCTTTTGTTTAAACTTTTATTTTCTGCGTAATCACAGTATAAATGAAAAGCTTTTTTAAAATCTAAATAATCAAGGTATTTAGTTGTGTTTAAGTTATATTTATCAAATATAGATATTAACTTATTAATATCTTTCCGATGTATAACAGTAAATTTACAACTATTACCATAAACTGCTATATCATTACCTAAATTTAATTTGCTTTTTACATAATTTAAAGCATTTATATCATCAATGTGCAACTCAATAATAAATCTAAAACTAGCTCCTGATATATCCCCATTACTATCCTTTTGAAAAACAATGGTGAAATTAGATTCACCATCGGCAAATCCTACGAATCATCTGTAAAACTCTTCGTCTTCTGTATCAAGGCTAACCTCTAGGTGGGCGGAGCTAGACAAAGTTGAATAAAATTTGACGTAAGGTCAAGCGTACGAACCTTCATCCGTTTTCCCTGAGTAGCGAACAGCTGAAGAGTAGAAATTAGAACTAGCCAGGTATATTGAAGAAACCGGCACATTATATATCCTTTGTACCAAATTGAAAAATTTCATGAGACTGAAAAGTCCTTTGTAGAGTTGGAGTTGAACCAACGCAGCCACGTTATTTCATACATATTTAAAAACTGCTCCTATATAAACAATTAATAGGGTCGAATCGAAAATGACTTGACGTCATTCCTAGGCTCCCTCCGAACCCTGCGAGATGGTTGCCCATCACAAGGCTCTCCAACACTAAAGGGTCTATAATTTGTCCTTCGTTGCGTCTTTATCCGAAATTCCTTCTAAGAATACGTCTATAGGCGTGGCCGGATTTCTTCAACTACCATTGTGAATCTGAAGATGGTGCTCTCTGCATAGTGGTATCTGCTTTCTGGTCAAGGCTCTTACTCTATCTTTAAACTTATCGTTCAAGGGTTTAAGTAATTTTAGACTCTTAACATGGTGCATTTCCACATTTGCATCTGATCCACATATAATACAATTTTCTTCGAACACTCTTACTCCTTTGTTAAATCTTCATCCCATCTGTGCAAGAGGATTTCGATCGTGAGATCTGATAAGCCCTTGCTTGAACATTTCTGTGAGTTTATCGATCCCTTCCGGGGTTTTCAATAACTTCACAAATTCTGGTTCTCAGTCAGATTTGACTTTGTTGGGCATGGGTCTAGGAATGTCCTTATACTTGCAGTATAGAATACCAGGTATTATTTTTTCCTTCTTCACTTTTACATCATTCACGTCACTCTTACTTATGCCTTTCCACTTAGTGAGCATGTCTTCTGTGACACCAACTACGGAGCTCTTGGTCTTAGATAGTGGATCGCTAAGATCTGATCCCCCTTTAGCAAACACTTGGGCGCTGGTTTTCATTTTAAATTTTGTGGCTAACAATTTTGCCGCTGACATTCTAAGGATGAAGCTGATTCTAGCTACCGCCATTCTTCGGTTACCCGCCAGTGCTCATCAGTGGGTTATCCCTCTTATGATACTGTTTATACGGTGATTTATTTCCGATTGAGGTAGTGGTAGAAGGCTGTAGTTTGGTTTAGCGTTTCCGTCCTTATCGCAGAAACCGTTCTTGGAAAGACTTGATATCATTTTCTCGACATTCGCGTCCAGTAGCGGTATAGTCATCTTTCGAGTTACTCAGTTTCTCCCTCGACCGACTCTTTGACTTATCAGTAGGGTTTTCCTTCCGATTTTATGCCCTAAGAATGGTACGGTGTTGGAAGTAGAAGTTATTAAAGTCTTATCAGGGCTTAGAGTAAGATTTAGTCTCTCATCCAGGAACTTACTGATCTTGTCCTTTATCTCTACTGCCATTTCTCTCGGACCGACTATTCCTACTAGAAAGTCGTCGGCGTACCTTACGTATCTTATATACCTGTAATTATTGTCGAAAGGGTGTGCTGCCGGGTACATCCTAGCTAGTTTGGGATTACGTTCCCGAGTTTTGTCCATGTATTTTCTGTATTCTGGATTTGTCTTGGGAGTTTTCTTCACACCTTGATATTCTTCCATAATCTTATCCATATAACTATCCAGTTCATGTAGGTATATATTAGATAGTAGCGGTGATAGTATACCCCCTTGTGGAGTTCCGCTGGAGTGTTCAATAGTCTTACCATTGAAGATGATATTGGCTTTCAGTCCAGATTCTATCAGGTTTAATATTAGGTCATCTCGTACCTTTCTTCGAATCACATTCATAAGAATATTATGATCGATGTTATCGAAATATCCCTTAATATCTCCTTCGATAAATCAATTGACAGCTTTAAATTGCGTATTTACCTGTTTTAGAGCTGTATGGCATCCTCTACCGGGTCTAAAGCCGTGACTATTCTTATTGAAAACAGGCTCAAATATTGCTTCAAGGATTACTCTAAGAACTTCTTGAACGAGTCTATCCTTTGCAGAGGGTATACCTAAGAGTCTGGTTTTTCCATTAACCTTGGGTATCTCTACCTTTTTAATAGCTGTTCATTTAAAGATTTTACTCATCACCAGTTCTCTTAGCTTATCTATACTGTCCATGGTTGTTCTAACAAGAGTCTTTAAATCTACTCCGGGAGTTTCACTTCCTTTATTAGATCTGATTTTGATATAGCAAGCGTATCATAGTTCTTTGCAATTGAAGATGGTTTTAAGATTCTCTTTAAATATCTTAGTTGGTTTTTGATAGTTGAAGTATCATAGTCGAGCAACTTTTCCAAACCCTAGATCTTTTGGATCTTCATTCATTTTAGACTGCGAGGAGTTAGGTAGATTGCTTGATTTAGTGTATGCTCGCTTTGATGTATTAAAGCGAGATTTAGATTCCTTCGCTGTGTTGCTAGCTACTATGAATCCTCTGACTTCCATTCTTATTGAATGGATCTCTCCGGTACCCTTACTGGCGGGTGTGATGTGCATTCACTTATTCCGAAGGCATTGGTATGCATTATTCGTGTTATCCTGAATAAGTTTGCGTCGTCACTCTCCGAACATGGTTGTGCTTTCGTATCCCTGTCCCCAATGCGATGGGTAATCTTTCACTAATAGTACAATCTTTCCTCCTCATCTATGAGGTAGACTAATGAAACCTTGACGTGAGTCTGGATCTTTATAATCAAGGGCTGTCTTCTGCCGAAGAGACCTCACATTTCACAATTCAGTGTCAGCCATGTTCGGACCCTGAGCTTGAGTGTTTTTTTGAACAGATTCGCATCTTCCAGATGTGTCCTCATCCACCCATTTAACTTGGCAGGCTATTGTCTTCCTGTTGTTGCCAACTGTTGGGTTATTACCCCTAACGGAATAAGCCAAGCGCCCTTCCCGGATACTACTTCCGGGTATTGATCCTGAGTAGGATTTATACAATTCCAATAACAGCCGAACGGACGCCCGATAAGATAGACCTATAAAACTTAAACCTAACATTATTAAATAACAAGAAATACTTGCAAATAAACCTATTAAAAATAAAACCGACACTATAGGATTTTTACTAATAATTACCAGTATACCACATAAAATCGCTAATAAAGAAATAATATCTAATATATCTGTTCTATAACCATTTGTATATGTTTCATGTATAATAAATAAATTATTCATATTTGTATTTTATATATCTTACCTTCGTAAAGGATAATACACAAGAGTACTCAGACTCGAACTGAGAATTTGGAGGTTGAAGCTCCCTATTTTCCCTTTAAATTATACTCTTAAAAAAGTATATCACGGAAAAGAGGTGAATCGAACACCTAGGTGTAAAAACACAATATTTAGCAAATATCTTACCCTACCTATAGCAACATTTCCTTAACTAGAACCTTTATAGTTTTATTTTCGAATTAAATCGGATTCGAACCGACATCTACTACTGTGACAGAGTAGTCCTTTACCCATTAAGTTATTAATTCCTAAATTTTTTAACAAAGTTATTTAAATAAAATACAATTGGTCGGATTCGAACCGACAATTATCGTTTGGAAGACGAGTGCTTTACCATTAAACTACAATCGCTGTATTTAGGGTATACAAGAGTCGAACCCGTATAATAATGATTAAAAGTCATATGTATTACCATTATACTAATACCCCTTTTAGTTTTAATTATAATCTTTATAAATTAATATTACGCCCCTAAGAAGAATCCTACATCTATCATAACCCTATAAACATTAAAATCTTTACCCTTAAAAAATAGAATTTTTTTCATAAGGCCTAGTCCTGTTTATTTTTTTGGCTTTTTTTTTTATTGCTGCTAGGTTCACGCAGGAAAAGAATAAATCTAAAGTTATTAAAAAAAGCCAAAAAAATTTAGTTCCGGCCGCCTGCAAAAATATATTAATTAATTTTATCCTTTAAGGCATGTGGGAGGGACCCCGCGGCAGCTTCGCATGCCGTACCCCACTGGAGAGGTTAAAATAATGAATTTCGCCTCCGAGATGAATCGAACATCTATACGTTAGCAAATTACTCACAATTCTTTACGGCGGAGCCACTTATATTAAAGCGCTATTGATATATAGCCCGCCCCTAAGATGACTCGAACATCTACGAACGGTATTAACAGTACCGCGCTCTACCAATTGAGCTATAGGGACTTTTGGGCAAGGTACCCTCCAAATATATTCGAACACTTATCGCTACCCTGATTCCGCACTTCTTCATGAAAGAGAGGCTTATTTGAAAATAAGAAGAAAAAAATATAGTTTAATTTTACCAGAACTTTATTTTTTTTTACAAAAAAAAATTAGCCACACCGAACCTATGCAGCACTACGTATCATAATAGGAAATTGCAACTACTAACTATTAAACTTTCTAGAATTAAAACTGATAGTTATCCCTTCAAATATAAAGCTTTTACCTTTACAAGCTCGATTATTTACAGTAGAGCGAGCTAGGTTTAAATATTTAGCACAATCAGATATAGAATCGAATGATTTGATAACTGCAAGGGATGCTACATTTAACAATTATATTGAAACTGCTTCATTATCCACCCTGAATCTGTCCAAGGATATAATAAATAACTTTACCTCCTGTATCTCGTAGTTTGAAGGTAATTTTAATAACTCTTCTACTTCTTTTTTATAAGAAGTAACTTGAACTTGAGGTAAATAAGTAGATAGACGGTGATTATACATTTGACTACTTATTATTTCAATTAAATTAATACCTTCAGGTAGGTAATATAAACCTAGGGTAATAAAAGCTAGTCTTAATTTTAAATCACAGTACTCTAATACTTATTACTTCTTCAAGTTAAATTATCAAGTAAAGGAACTATAACTACATTTAAATAAAAAGTATTATTTGCACTAAAATTACATAAACCATTATATTCACTTATATAAACTCAGTTTTTTGTGCGAAGCTCCCATTTGCAATTTTATTATTTAGATTACACTCTAAAAGAGATTGTAAATATTAAGCAATAGCCATAAATAAATCTTTATTCCCTTTTTGAATTATAGAAAAGTTAGCATCTTTACTTAAATTTTTATAACTAAAAGATCCCTCACCTTCTATAAAGGAGTGATATTAAATTAATGCTCCTCAAGCACAGTAAAATCTGTTCTTTTGGAATACCTAATGTTAATTATTAAATTTCTTCCACTAACTCTGCACGACAGTTGTTTCCTTAATTAAAATAAAGCAATTATGCTTCCCGGAAAGTTAATATATTTAAATCTTTATTGCTATTTAAGTTAAACTTATAAAATATTTCAATCAAAATAGCGCCAAGGTGCCTTGCACCGCTGGCGCGGCGCGCGGCTATTTCATCATTAGCTATTACATTATAAGTAACAACATTTTCTTTAATATTAAGTTTTACTTTACCTATCTGTAAATTATCATAAATATATTCTAAAGTTGCTTTATCATCAATATGTAGGCCAATACTAAATCTAAATTCAAAAGCATTTCCAGATCTTTGAAGGGTGATCTGAAAGCACCCTTCAGCGTCAGTAAAACGAACAAATCATTCTATAAATTCGGAAGATAGGGAAAATTATTCTATACTCTTCTTTCTTAATTATAACTAAACCGTTTAACTCTAAATTATTTATACCGGAACCTCCTAATCCTTCGCATACGAATGAAGAATATTTTACGGCAACGTAGCAGCCATAATTTTAAAATCAGGATTTAGCTAGGTCCAGTTTTGGTAGACCCAGAACCCTGACATAACTTCCTTTCGTTCCTAACGTTAAAATGATAATGTTCGCGTATAAATTTTTAAGGGTAATTATTTTCATAATAAAACGTTAGGGTTTGAACCTAAATAAATTTTCTATATATTTTACCATAATAAAATAATATAGCTCAGTCTTGTTTAAGCATAATTATTCTCCACCAGTTACAGCAATGTTTTGGTTAATATCTACTTTAAATTAATAAAAGTTTTATATTTAGCTAATTTACAACCTTAAAGTAGAAAGCATTATTGTAATACTAATTTAACTTTGTTTAAGGGAAGGGTTATTAACAGTATCAAGCTCTACCATTGAGCTATAGAGACTTATTATTAGGAGACAAGAGATTCGAACTCTTAAAAGTATACTACTACTGAGTTTACAGCTCAGCCCTTCTTACCAATAAAGGAACTCTCCTTATATAAAGTTAGATTATTTTACCTTACGAAGCGGGGCTAACACTTGTGCCCCACTATATACATAGGATAAAAGGCGAGTAATTAAACTACACTCTGCTTATTACATTTAATAAAGTTAATAAGTTTTATTTTTTAATATTATATATTTAGCTTCGCAGCTGCGAAGCATTATAAAAAAAAATATATTTTTTTTATTAGTACAGTCCTATATTTAAGATAAATAGTATAATTATATAATATATATGAAGATTAGAGATTCGAACTCTATTGAATGTAATTGATATGGTTCAACCGTCACACCTACGAACGGAACCTTCCTGTTTTTTTGTTCAATTTTATAAATCCCGTGCAACTTCCACTACACGAACTGTATTTCGACTTAACACTAATTAGAATCGCGCATACGAAGAATCCTATTATATGCTTTAAATCCTATCATTTATGTACTTATAATAAAAAGGCAAACTTATTGCACCAACTCTTTTCAGCATGTGACGAGTGATTAGTACCAATCCAAAGTAATATTCACCGTGACATGGTGATTCACGATTACTAGCAATTTCTTATTCATGCAGCCGAATTTCAGGCTACAATCCATTTCCAGTATTTTATCCTATTTTTTGAGATTAGCTTAAATTCGCATTTTTGCTTCTCTTTGTCTCAATTAGTCAATTTTATCTTAAAGCAAATTAAATTATTAAATGTACTGTTACTACTGTCATATAGAGACTAGTTAAACCTAATATCAGGGTAAGCTAAAAAGAATTAACTTAGAAGATTAGTTAGATCTTCCTCTGTTAATTCCGGCCTTTAACTTAAATATTTCATCTAATCCTTCTTTAGAAAGATGACCCTTATTTTTTATTATTTCACCAGCTCTACATCAATCTTCGAAATCTAAGAATTTCACTCCTAATATATTATGTTTTAGAAAAAACGGTATTATTAGTTCTTGAATATCTGAAAATTTAGTTACATTAAAATTAACCTTACTACCGTTGTGCTTTTCATTTACTACTAATCTTCCACACCCTAAGTAAGAAACTAAACTTCTAATAAGTTCTATATCTCTTTCATTTTGAGTAACTTGGAAAGATAGTTGTACACCATATCCTAATTTAGCTTTCTGATTCACGCTTGTCTTAATCATAAAACAACCCTCACCACTTGTAAAACCAGCTACTCACTGAGGGTCAGATATTTGACTCTTTACAATTGGCCTAGGTACTGGTACAATATTCGTGAAACTACTTTTCAAATTATCGGGTAATAAACCTCTGTTCATAGATGCTTTTATTTCTACAATTTTTCCTATAAATTCTTCTTTCGTCATATTTTTTTTTGAATTTATTAAATCAATAGCCTTTTTAAAAAGAAGGTAATCAGAAAGCTTCTGAGTTATTAAAGGATAATTGTCGAAATAAGGTAAAACTTTGTCATTTATTTCTTTTATTGAGCTTATGGTATATTGATAACTATCTTCTCCATGTTTATTTATACCGCCAGCCCCTCCGAAATAGTCTTGAATTTGTTGCATTAATTCTAAATCTTTTTTATGAAGAGAAATATCAAATCTAGCTTCAACGTATCAAGAGTTATTTCTATTTCTTACTTGTAATAAAAAACACCCCTCAGCATCTGTAAACCCTGTAATAAATCAAGGATTTATTAAAGTAATAGGTAAATCAGTAGAAGTAGAAAAAACTGAAGAAGATTTAAATTTAAAAACAGTAGTTTTATGATAACATTTGCATTGAGTAATTTGCTTTTTAGAAAGGACACTGATTCTAGGGTTCCTCTCAGAACCTATAAGAGTACACCTTAACATTGGAATTTTATTTTTTATACAGAGATTTCCAATGCAACTACCGTCTACTCGTTGCTCTTTTACAATAACAGATTCTTGTTGATCGATGGGTATAAAATCTGTTATTGACTTAGATCCGCGATATTCCATTTCTTTTTCAAGTATCACTTGCCTTATTACCATACACAGGTAATTAGTCTGTCCACATATAACCCTTCGATTATAGTTTGGTAGCAAGTGCTTTAGGAGTTCCCCGGAGTTTGGTAGTTTGTCCCATACGGTTTGTATCCTACACAAACAGATAGGCATATGTGGCACGTCTATCATGGAGATCAAATTTAACATACAATTATTGAAAACTAAAGGTATTATTCTTAAGTTGCGCATCCCTAAGATTACGCCTATAGCTAGAACTTTATCATTTTCTTCTAAGATTCATACCTTCTGTTATTTTAACTATTTTATCTAAACCTTCTATATTTAAATGCTCTTTATTTTTAACTAACTCTGCTACTCTTACAAAATCCTCAAAATCAGATTGTTTTACTCCAAGAATAGGATATTTCCTGAAAAAGGGGATTACTTTATTTTCTATGTCTGAATTATTTTTAATTTGAAGCAGAGCTGTATTATTTTCTTCATTACAATGTATTGAGATTTCTTTATTAAGTTCGTTAAAGTATAGAGAATTTAAGTAATATGTCATACCTTTTAAGAGATCTTTATCTCTTATATGTAAACAAGTACCAAATATTAATCTTACTCTTTTACCTATTTTACTCGTACTTTTTTCTATAGAAACACTAAACGTAGAATCGCCTGTGGCAAACCCTGAGACTCAAAAAGGATCAGGTATACCTTGGAAATTATATTCAGGTCTAAAGACCGGGATAATACTAGGAAAAGCCTCTTTTAATTCATTAGGTAGACCTTTATTTAAATTAAATTTTAAAGATAAAATCTTTTCTAAACCTACTTGTGTTAAATGCTCTTTTTCTTTAATTAAATTAAAGCATTGTTCAAATAGTAAAAAATCAGAATATTTAGCACTAACTAAGGGATATTTTTTAAAATGGTCTACTATTACTTGTAATTCTTCTATATCACTAACTCTAAATAAAACAGTGTTGGCATTGTTTTTTCTAACTACACCTACGCCTAGAGTTTTTTGAATTAGTTCTATTAACAGTAGATCTTTCATGTGTACATGAATAGAAAAATAAGCTGAAACTCTTCACTTTAACTTATTATTTGTATTTTTATAAACAGAGATAATAAAAGAAGATTCCGCATCTGAAAATCCTGTAATAAATCAAGGATTCAGTACTTGATTCTTAGATAGAGTAGAATAAGTTCTATTCAATAATTGGTTAGTCCGGATTTTGGCCTGATAATTTCTTTCGAAACCCATTAGAGTACACCTTAAACTTCTATTTGGATTAGCTATTTTATTTAGAAGTCAACTACCATCTACTCGTTGCTCTTTTACAATAATCTTTTCACGTACTATTGACTTAGATCCGCGATAGCCCATTTCACTTTCGATCATCTTTTGACTTATTACCTTACATGAATAATTACTTCATCCACTCATATATCTTCATACATGGTTTGGTACCAAAAGCTTTAGGGAGTCCCCGGAGTTTGATAGTTGTAGCCGATTCAGTACTTTCCGTAGGTACATATCAGCCCACAATATTACACAGCGATCAAATTTATCATGCAAATAAATCGAACAATTCAGACAATAATTAATGAATATTTATTGATTCATATCAGATTTTATACTTAATATTTCATTAAATCCTTCTTTAGTTAAATGTTCTTTATTGTTAATCATTATAACAACTTTATTAAATTCTATAAAATCTAAACTCTTATTACCTTTAATAGGATATTTCATAAAGAAAGGTATTATTACATTGGTAATATCATTAGTATTTGTAACTTGAAAACTTACGGAATTTACACCGTAATATACATACTTATCTTTAGTTAAGTTAAAATATGTACTTAAGTATTTAACAAATTCTTCCTCTCTTAGATGTAAACCTATAGAGAATCTTAATTGTACTCTTAAACCTAACTTACTAGTTACAGATTTACTAATTTTGATATTAAAACTACTATCTCCACTTGAAAAACCTGCCATTCATAGGGGATCAGGTATACCTTTAAAATTATACTCTGGTCTACTTATCTCAATATCTTTTCAATTAGAGAACTCTTCCTTTAGTTTACTAGTTAAACCTAAATTAAGAGAAGATTTTAGCCCTACTAGTTTCAATAAACCTTCTTTAGTTGTATGTTCTTGCTTTTTGATAATATCAAAAGCTTTTTTAAATATTTCATAATCACTATTTTTACAAGTTACGAGAGGATATTTATCAAAATGGTCTATAATTACTTGTAAATCTTTAATAGATTCTACTCTATACTGTAAAGAATTTATACCGTGTTTATGTATATTTCCTACACCTAAGTAAGATTTAATTGTTTCTAATAAAGCAAGATCTTTAGAATGTAATCCTATAGCAAAAATAGCTTTAACTCTTCAATTTGTAGCATAATTTTTATTATGTTGAATTAAAATAGAAAAAGTACCTTCTGCATCTGAAAACCCTGTTAAAAATCAAGGATATATTATACCATTAACTATAGGTTTCTGGGATTTGTTATTGGCTGAATACGTCCTTATTTGATTTATTTGATTAGAAAGGATTTTGATTCGATAATTTCTCTCGAAACCCGTTAGAGTATACCTTAACATTGGAATTTTATTTTTTATACAGAGAGTTCCAATGCAACTACCGTCTACTCGTTGCTCTTTTACAAATAAAATATTACCCTTATTTGACTTAGATCCGCGATAACCCATTTCTCTTTTAATCATCATCTGACTTATTACTATACCTGAGTAATTAATTCAGCCACTCATATATTTTCATATACGGTTTAGTACCAGAAGCTTTAGGGTGTCCCCGGAATTTGATAGTTTGTCCCACGTTGGTGATTTCCTACATCACTCAGCAGGCCATGATGACTTGTCTTATTCCCTTTTTTTCTGACAATTGTAGCGGGCCAGAAAATGCTTTATATTAATAGATTATAAATAAAGCCAGGGTATTCGTTAATTCCACGGACAAATCCGCAGTTTCACAACATTAACTGAAAACAGCCGTGCAACACTTGTATTATAAAACACTCTTTAATATGTCAAATAATATTCAAATTGTGGTAAGGTTTTTCGTGGATCATCGAATTAAATAGTTAAGATAGGTAGATCTTCTCAGATTTTCCCCCTTTAAGAACCGTACGTGCGACTTTCACCGCATACGGCTCAAGCATAAATTTTTTATAGGAGAAATACTCCAAACAGTAAAGTATAAAAACTCTACTGTCAATCTACACCGCATGTTAAGTCAGCGATATTAAGATATCATCTATAATCAAATTATAGTATAAGTATAATCTTAATAAGCTTAAATGTTTAGTTATATTACTATATATAGCTAAGATTAAATATTTCTAGTGGTTTTTATATACGACCTGTATTCATTCCAGCTTTAATTACTCTAATTTTATTTAATCCTTCTTCAGTTAAATGACCTTTAGCCTCCATAATTTTAAAAGCTTCTTTAAAATCATTTAAATTTAAAAGTTTGGACCCTAGTAATGGATATTTATAGAAAAAAGTAAGAATTTTATTATCTATGTCTTTTATAGATGTTACGGTAAAATCCGCAGCAAATCCTGCTCTTTTTTCAATTCTACCACAATCTAAGAAATTCTTTATCAACTCTAATAGTTGAATATCTCTAGAATGTTGAGTTATTTTAAATACCAACTGCACAGCTCAACCTGTTTTGGATTTTGGGGATTTTCCTATATTAATATAGAAACAAGACTCTCCTTCACAAAATCCCGCTAATCAGTAAGGGTCTGAAATAAAAGTAGGGGTAAACTTAGGCCTTTCTACAGGTACAACCTTTAAATTATCAGGTAATTTTTTAGATAAACCCTTATTCAAGGAAGATTTCAGATTAATTATTTCTTGTAAACCTTCCAATATAAGATGTTCCTTTTTATACATAATTTGAATTATCTTAACAAATAATTCAAAATCTGCTTTTTTTTGCGTAAGTAAAGGATATTTTTTAAAATGAGGTATAACAAAATTAATTAATCCTTCTATATTTGATACTTTATATTTATAGGTATCATCTTGTGGGTTATAATATATATTACCACTATTACCCATAGTTTCTTGTAATAGATCCAATAACAATCTATCTTTTACATTTAAAGCTAATTCAAATGAAGCTAAGACGAAATAACCTAATTTTCTACTTTGATCTTTTACAATTTGTACAACAAAGCTACCTTCTGCATCGACTAATCCCGTCAAGAATCAAGGATTAACTAAGGAACGCTCTACTGTATGCAAACCACGAGTAAAAATTAGTTTATCCTTACTTATTAAACCTTCACGACAAAGCCGATTAAACGAATCTGACTTTACTTGTATAGAATTAGATTTAGTATGAGCAGAACCTTCAACTTTTATACCTAAATAGGTAACAACAACTAGAAATAAAAAAATTATTATTAATAAATATAACATTATTATACAAAGATCAAAAAAACTTCCCATTATGATTAAACAAAACAATCACGTAATTGTACACAATACAACACGAAAAAAAAAATAAACAGATTAGCTAAGATATAACAATATCTTACAATATGCTTAATACATAATAAGTATTCATAACTAGATAAAAAAAAGGAGCTAATAATGAGAAATAAAAAAAGCTGTAACTCAAATTCATGCTAAGATAAATTTAGAACATAACTAACTCACTTTATTACCTGCAAATCAGGATATGCACATTCTAAGATATAAGATGCACTACTACGTTCAAAATTAGTCCTTATTTTCTATCTTAAATAATATCAGACCTTATCTTTATTAACGTAATATATAAATCCGTACACATAAGGTTATCCGCTTCCTAAATACGTAGGAGCAAACACCTCATGAATTTTTTGTCGTAATTTCACATAGTCGTTTTAACATTTAAACCTTTATCTTTTCCTAGATTAAGTTATACTTAACCTGGATAAGCTTTTGCTTTTTTAACTTCTCCTTTCCCCCTTACCGGATATAACTACTTCAATCTCTTTAGATCTTATAAGTTACCTCTTTAATGAAAAAAAAAATATCTAAAAATAAATACTTTATATTTCATTAATGTAGATAAAGGGGTTACCAAGTTCATATACTAACACAATAACGTAAGATTTAGGAAAGTAGCTTTACTTCGCTGAAAATATGATTTCTCCAATAGATTAGTATGTCAAATCTATAATCTTCCATAATATATAAATATACCAGCACGAAGCGTCTTGGCTACTTTGACTTTCGCTTTCCATGTCTTACTTACACTAGCTCCTGAAAGGAAATAAATACTTTTATTTCCTTACATTATTATTTAAAATAGGCTACATTGTCCCTAAAGCTTCACACAAATAATTACTAATTTGCATGTCTAGGTAGTGTTAGGCAGAGAAAATACCTAGTGGAATTACACCACATTGTTAATATACGCTTCTTGTCGCACACATACTTCACTGCTGGTGTCAGAAACGGTCTAGTGATTTCAGTTCCTGCGTTGCCACATTACTCTTGAGGTGAAATGCTTACACTTTCATTTATAGACCAAGTTATTAAAACCTAACCTATGGCATTCATCATTCTCTGCAAAGACTACTGGGGTATCTAATCCTGTTAGTTCTCTGTGCCTTCGTCCTTCAACGTCAGTTTTTACATAAAAGGTTGCCTTCGCCTTTATCAGTCCCTAAGGTATCAACAAATATCATCTCTACACCTCAAGTACGACCTCCTCACATAAAACTCTAGTAAAAACGTACCTTTATAAAGGAAAATTTTCACCGTCTAAGTACCCTTTAAACCTATTTAAGATGAATAACACTAGCCTCTTACGTATTACCGCGACTGCTGGCACGTAATTAGTCAAGGCATCAATCTGTTTATCGTCATTATCCATAAACATTTAGAATTTTATTCGATAATCAATTTATAGAGCTCCTAAATCTACATTCCTCAAAGTTGCCAGTTCAGCCGTTAATAGGGTAGGCTGCCAGTATAGTCAACCCCCCTCCGAACCGTACGTGCAATTTTCACTGCATACGGCTCTCCCCCTATTCTACCTACGTGAAGAGTTACGGATTAATATCTCTATTAATCTTATTCTGTTTACCAGAATATCAGGTCTATTTAGAAAGTGACCCAGGATAGATAGGTGATAGTTTTTGCTATTCATGCTGCCCGGGGTTTATCTTTTATGGAATAGGCTGTTCCCCTTTCTAATGTATGTCTTCTCTCCTACATTAGTACTATGGGAACTCTGAACTCTTTATTTATGATCACATGAATTTTGTTCTTATCTATCGACTTACTTTCCTAATATCAATCTACAATCTTTCCCTTTTTTTTTTTGTACTGCCAAGTATTTTAGGCTGAAGCCTTGGTGTTTTCCATTATGGACGCAAACGTGACATTCTTTACAAAGAGGAACCTGCTTTCTATTGATCTTAGCCAGCAATTTGTTGAAGGAGTTCAACTTCGTATTGATCGTCTTTATGTGTTTCAAGTGGTGCATCTCTATATTCGAAGATGTTCCACAGTTTGCACATTGTTCCCCAATATTAGATATAGTGGATATATCCCAAAGCTTAGCTTTTAGTGGATCTTCTCATTTCCTTATTGTTGTTTTAAAGTTCATGGGTTTTCTCACTAATTCGTTAAAGTCAAACTGTTGGGTTTTATTTACTCCTCCTCTATTTTTATTTATTAAGATATTCTTACCTCATTTGTGGTTGACCATCTTTCAGCTCAGTTTATATTTTCTCCTAATTGTCATTTTCAGGCTTCCCATCAGGATTCAATATATTTTATTAAAAAGGTAGATATTATCAACAAAACTGTAATATTGGATATACCCAGAATATATGGATTTATATCTTATGACTAAGTCTCACAGTGGAACTGTTATGAATTTTTGTATAGCTTTAGCCTTGTATACGCCGTTTTTGTCAATTCATATGAAACCCTCCTTTTCTAACTTTTTACATATATCAAGAATAGGGGCTGTCATTCAGAGATTACCTCCTGGGACCCTTTTTCTTAATCTGGCCTTATGACTCTTTGTAAGTAAAGTTCCCTTGATTCACAATTTCTTTATATAGGTTCCTAGGAACTTAGCTCTTTCAGTTCTAGCGTTCGTTATTAAAGTTTTTTGTTCTGATAACTCCAATTTTAGGATTTCCAGTTGTTCTTTAATTTCTAGTTTTAGATTTTCTGCGAAGGCTTTGTTCCCTCATACTCCAACTAGTCAGTCATCTGCATATCTAACATATCTTATTCTGGCTATGAATTTAGGATTCGGAATTGTAGATTTCATCTTCCTTCTTTCGATAATCATCTGTCTAAGATTCTGTTTGTCAGTACTGTTCCTTAACCCTTTTAGGATTTTCTTGTTCAGTCTGTATATTTTGACTTCTAGATTGTGGTATTTCGGATTATTCATATAAGGTAGTTCATTTTTATTTTTTTCTTCGAGAATTTTGATCTTCTCTTCGATAAAATTATCAAGTTTGTTCAGTACCAGGTTTGATAGTAGGGGACTGATGATTCCTCCTTGGGGTACACCGATAGTTGATGGCACATATTTTCTAGTGTCTCATTCAACATATCCTGCTCTGACTAGCTTTCAGTATAGATGAATTAGTCTTGCATCTTTGAAGTTTTCTTCTAGGAGGGATTCAAGGATTTTATGATCGATATTATCGAAGAAGGCTTTTATGTCTCCTTCAATAAACCAAGCTACACCCTTTCATTCTCTTATAAGTTTCAAAGCAGTGTGGCATCCTCTACTGGGACGGAATCCATGTAACATTTCTGAGAATTGTGGTTCAAAGATTGATTCCATTACAGTTTTGATAGCCTGTTGTATGATACGGTCTCTAGGAGAGCTTATACCAAGGGGTCTCATCTTTCCATTCGATTTTGGAATATGCACCCTTCTCACAGGTTTGAACTTGTATTGTTCCTTTCTCAGTTCCTCACTTGTCTTCTTAAATCAGTCTTCGTTTATCCCGTCAAGGGTTATCTCATCTGTACCTTTAACCATCATTCCTGGTTTACTTTTAAGGTCTTTGTATGCTGCTTTTAAACTTTCGACTGAAGTTATTAGCTCGAATGCGTTTGTACATTTGTTGTTGGAGTTGAATATAGTAACTCCTTGTAGATTGATTGTTTGGACATTTTTTTGTTTATTCATTGTTCTATTATATTATATTATTTAGCGACTTTGTGACCATTGCAATAAATAAAATATCCGCTAGGATGTTTCATAGATTTCAATTAGAAGACTAAGTCGAGATCAATAGATAAGTGGGATAACTTCATGAGTCTCATTAGTATTAGACAAGCTCATTATACATGAGCTTGTTATACACAAGAGCTCCCGAATTCTTTATTTGACGTCTATGTGTACTTAGATAGTTACGGTATAACACCCGATGATTTTATTGCTTTATTCGCGATGGATGTCAGCTGGTTTTTCTAGGATCTATCCATAGCCTATGATAGTCCTCAGTGACACGAGCTTGTATCCTATATTTATTCTAAGTCATCTACAATTAACTTTTTTATCTCGTCTGATGGTCCTCCAGATCCTCATCTCTTCTTTCTATCTTATACACTTTAGCTCGCGATGGAGTTGTCGTTGCTTCAGTCCAATAGGACATGGATCCTGCTCCTTCGCTTTACGTACATGCTACACTCCCCTCTTCATTGCTGAATTTTCAAGGTCTAGGGTGACGCCCTTTAAACCGAGGATAAGTACGTTGCTTTACGACCTTTGAAAAACGAATCGATTACATTATGAATTTCTTTATTCATACATAATTGGCGCCAAATAAATTAGACGGCGCACGGCCATTGACCAAAATTCCTCACTGCTGTACTCACTTGCCTTGGGCTTTTTTCAGACCCAATGTGGTCGATCAACCGTTTCAGTTTCGACTACGAGAATTAAGGCTTGTTAAGAAATCACCTTAACAACTACCTATCCCGACGATATTTCCTTAAGTCCTCTTAAAGCGGTATTACACCTTTTGACTATGAGGGATCTTTCCCCTCTCTTTAAGGTAGGCCGGATATCTATACTCACCTGTTCACCACTTTTAATAAAATTATTCATTAAATTAAACGTACGATTAGCATGTGTCAAGCACTTTGACAGCGTTCAATCAGAGCCATCACCAAACTCATCTTTATTTTTTGAATTTTGATGGTAAAGTCCATCACTATAAATTTTTTGTTTTATTTCTTTTTTTTTTTCAGTTTCGGACAAAAGCAAGCTATTTCTAGAAATGTTATGTCTTTCTAAATTATAGTTTTATGTAAGCTTTGCAAAGCTAGCATTTAAATTTTATATTATGATAAAATTATCTCTAAATTTATTTTATTTTCTATATTATACCTAAACCTTTCGCTTAAAGTAATTTTATACATACATATTGTTTACTATAACTTTACTTAAATTCTTTTAAATTTAGTCTATTATTATCTCAAAAACATTTTTTTTTTAGTTTACCAGCAAAGAGCGAAGCATAAAAAAAATATATATTTTTTTATGGTAAAGATAGCGCGTATTATAAAAAAAGGAGTAAGATGTTAAATTACTTTAAGAACGTTTTTTTCCTACTATATTATAAAGACTATAAATATGTTTTGCAGCTCCTTTCAAATCCGCTCCAAAATCCGTGGGTGCACCAGAAGCTTTATTACGATTATAAAGTGTAGGAGCAATTGCATATTCAGGTAGTTTATCTGGTTTATCTAAAGCATTCAAACGAGGTAATTGTTTAGTAAAAGCTTCAGGATCTCTAGTCATGTATTTAATAGGCTCCATTCTAACGGAAACACGTGGACCTCTTATACCATATCAATCTAGGCCCATCTTAATTTTTACAATATCATCTTTGCTACCCATCCGTGTTAAGAAAGGTTCGGGTATTAGATTAGATTTACTACTATCTAAATTGTTACTTTTACTTAACTCCTCTTTTGTACTATCTACGTCTACAGAGCTAGTTTTACTTGACTCACCCTTACTATCCATATTTAAAATTTTAGCTTCATTTAAACTAATTTTTTCAGGTTTAGATGGAACCTTATACGATGATGCACCATCCATAAATAAATATTTATCCCCGAATATTTCATTAAATAAATTGTTTAATGGTGTTGACAATACCCCACTAATTAAGAAAAAAACACAAGTTAAGTGAGCATCTAAAAATTGTAATATTACAAAGATGAAAAAGATTAAGCATATATTAATAGAAAATATTCTAAAAAATTCAATTCAACTTGTATTTATATTTTTATTATTTAAAACTTGATATAATTTAGTGTTAACATACGCTAAAAAACCAGACAAGATTAATGTAACAAAATACGAAGCACCACATAATTTACATAAAATTTTTAAAGGGAATGTAAATAACAAACCTACAGTAATTAATATTAATATAGTTATAAATAACTGTCTTTTGTTTAATTTACTATTAATTTTTTTATTACCCCCAAGGTTACCAGTTGAGTGTAATTTTCTGCGTTGTAAAAAGCGACTCGCAGAATAAAACCTAAATGTACCCCCTGACAGCAATGGGGAATTTAAAGAATTAACAGCTAAAAACCTAATGGACATATTATTTATTTTGTTAAATTTAAAATTAGAATCCTTTTCTACGTAGTGTGCCTTTATTAATGTAAATCCAATCCATCTTTTATGTAACCAGATGACAAAACTATAAAAACTTGTGCCTGTATAAATGCAATCCCTAATTCCAAACCCGAGAACGCTATAATAAACGACAAAGGGATTAATCCCAAAAAAAAGAATACTATACCACTTGTCATTATATTGTATGTGAAACCAGCTAATATGTTTAATAGCATGTGTCCTGATAATCGTCCAACAAATTCATCCTTATGTTATGTTATTTCTTAACATATATCACAGTATCCTAGTTTACTAATTTGAACAAATATTTTCCTTTAAAAGGTTTACTTCTATTTTCTTTTAAGTATAAAGATAAACTGGGTTGACGATAATAATATTAACCCTTCTACTGCTACGAAGCAAGCAACACCAACTATTTATTATGTTAGACAACTTAAACTAATTTAAAAAGATAAATACCTCTAAACGGAGTAGTACGTTTCCTACTTAAATAAGTAGAAATACTTGCCGGTGAAATCCCTAGAGCTTCACCTGCTGAACTAAGCGAAGAATAATTAATAACATCATTTGTCTGAACATTAGTAATTTCTATTGGTCTATAGTTTTGTTTAACTGAGTCGTCTAGTTTGGATATAAGGTACCCTTTAATGGTATTAACTTCCCCATTTGTAGGTGAAGACTCGTTATTTTTTAAATAGTTTGAAAGTCGTCTAGAAGATACACCCAAAAATTGATATGCGGCTTTCATCGTAGGGAATTGTTTAGTAATCCCTGTTTCACTGTTAGTTAATACTACAGCCTGTCTTGAATTAGTTAGGTTAGAAACAGAAGAAGTATCTAAACTAGATATAGCTTTAGTTATCATATAACCTTTGTATGGCTTATTATTAACTAAATACCTTTTTACTGTAGTCACATTAACACCTAAAAACAGAGCAGCCTGTATCATAGAAGTAAATTCTTTATTCTCTCCTGTTTCAATATTAGAAAGAATAATCGGCACTCTAAAGGGATTATTTTTAACCATTCCTTCTAAATGATCTTTAGATAATTTTCTCCCTAACATAATCTCTCTTTTAAACTTAAGGACTTCTTCTGATTCATTTCTTCTTTTGGAAGCTTCACCCATAAGTTTAAGAGAGGCTTCACTATGTTTGTATCCCAAATTTGACCCTGCTATTTTCAATATATTGTATTCAGGATTTAATTTATCCATGTAGAATTGCTCTCTATCCAGTACTATTGAACTAGGACAATATTCTAAAATCTCTAATCTAAACCCTTCATAACCATATTTTAAAAGGGCCTTACAAATAAGAGATGCACCTCTCTTACTGCTTGACAAATAGCTATGATTAAAGTATCGTCTAAATCTCTCATTTAGCATAGAAGAAGAACCTACATAACTTTTTCCTGAATCCTTGTGAACTCAACGATATATACCTGATTTACCTTTATTTTGTTTAGTAATCAATCCTTTATGTTCATCCGGATTAGTATAAATTAGAACAGGCTCAAGTTCAGAAGATGAAGTAGATAAAGTTCTTATGTTTCTTTCCCATTTAAGGTGCGTATTAATTAAATTGCTGGATGTAAACCCAATTTGTTTTTTACAGTGAATTATATGAAACCGACTAAGAGTATAAATAGATGGTTTTAAACTTAATTTCTCTTCCATATCAGAAGGATAAGTTTTAATGAAAGATAAAATATACTGCGATTTGTTAATGATTAAACGAATAACAATTTTATCCTCGAGTTAATTTCTAAATATTACGGTTATTTTCTGCAAAGTTTTTGTAACGACTTATATTTTTATTTCCATTAAAATCTGGACCATTAGAAGCAGCGGAAATAGAAGAATATATTGTAACCTCTTTAGTGTCGACGTTAGTAACCTCCACTTTCATAGAGGTTTTTTGAATCTTTTCGCTAATTAAATTTGTATTTCGGTCATCTGAGTTTAAGTTTAATTTAAAAGCATATCTCCCTAAAACAGGTTTATCTTGTTTCAAGTAAATGTAATGTTCAATATATCTTTTGTCTATACCTAAAGCTCGGGCTGCAGCTCTAATGGCATGGTAAGTAGTAGTAGTATTTGTTTCCAAATCAGTTACCTCAACTTCGATACTACTAGATTGACCTTTAGATAATTTAGTTAAAAATTCCGTAGATTTGAATGTCTTAGAAGCAGCTATACGCATTTTCTCTATTGTAGCTTCAGAATGTGTTCATCCAGATCCCCGAGTTGGGCTTCCAGGTGTTTTTAATATATTATACTCAGGAGAGTATACTTCAAAAAAGTGTTTTTCTCTAGACATTAAACTATCTTTGTCACAAATTTCTAAGATAGTTAAAATAAAGTTAGTGTAACCGTACTTTAATAATGCAACGTTAATAGGCATACTCTTTTCATTTAGTATTCTATTTACATTGTAATATTCCAAAAGCCTACGTCTTAAATCCACAGAACTTCCTACGTAATTCTTACCATTCAATTTGTTAGTTCACATATAAATTCCTGATTTACCTTTAACATATTCAAGAACTTTTAGTTTGTCTATGTCCGCATCAGAGTAAACAGCTAGACCGGTAGAGGAACCGTCACTTTTTGAAGTTGAAAACATCCTTACACTAATAGGCATGGAACACTTCGTAGTGAAGGCATAATTTTCATATTTAAAAAATAGGCTACGTGATCTCACATTGTATAAGTGAAAACCATAAGATATGACAGATCTATTAGTAGAATTTTTAACCGAAGATAATATAAGTCGTTCACAACTTTATCCTTTCTTTAAAGGTATATATAAACTTTGTCGCCCTCATTTAAGGGTGTTTATATACTTTATCCTTTCTTTAAAGTGCTACAGTAAAAACTTTGCATAATACGAAAATAACCGAAAGATTATCTAAATCTATATATAATAATATAATTATTATAATTATTTTCTTTTTAGATTCCTTATTTTTATTCTACTACCAATAGGGTAGAGGGAATAAAACAAATAGGTTAAATATCATATAATAAGGATAGGCTATTGCTATACCTTTAATCTTAGGTTACTTAGTTTCTCCTAAGAACCAGCTTTCCTGGCGACTAGAGTACACCTTACCATTAGTTTAATGTAATGGAAGAACCGTCTACTCGTTGCTCTTTTACAATAATCATTTTTAATATCACTGATTTAGATCCACGATCACCCATTCCTATTACTAGAATCTCTAATGATATTACTATACCCTCGATAATTAAGGAGGCCAGGTAAGAAGTTTCCGTCTTATCTTTAGTTATTAGAGCTTTAGGGCTTCCCCGGAGTTTGGTTCTTTGACACAGCAAAATGAGGTACCTAATCTCATATTTTTATGTTTGCAGCTAATCTTAAACCTAAAGAAATATTTCTAGCTAAATATGAAATGAATTCAATTAAAACCAATAAAGGTAATAAAGCTAAAGGACAACCAGCAGGAACTAAAAGTGAGAAGAAGACTAAACCGTGTTTATGGAATCCTAATATTGTTGCACCTAAAACTATAGTAAAACTTAAAGCAAATGTTAATACAAAATGACTTGTAGAAGCAAAACTGTAAGGACAATTAGATAAACCATATAGATTTATCAAACCGGACTATATATTAATTACTTAATAATTATTGTAAAATTTAATTAAGTAACTTTTCACGTGTAGTCTCTGAGGATTTCGCTAGGAGGTATACTAGCTGTTTCCTGCTGATTGTTCATTGTTTCATCCTTTAAGATTTTTACCTTTAGATTATTCTTATTGGTACTTAAGGCTTTAGAAGTTTCCAGCATATAGTGAAATTTGTATAAATTTATCATTAATTATCTATGGTATTACAATTACCTAAACTATCTTTTTTTTATTAATTTATTTTTTAATTAATATTCTTTTTGAATTCATATTATTTTTAATTGTTCTTATTAAACTGATTCCTTCTTCAGTTAAATGATCTTTAGATTTAATTAATTCAGCTACTTTTACTAAATCTGAGTAATCTTCCTTTTTTACACCTAATAAGGGGTACTCTTTTAATAAAGGTATTATTTTATCCTTTATATCTGAAAAGGTTGTAACTAAATATTGTCCTTCGTTACGGGTAGGTGATTTAGAATATCTACCACAATTTAAATAAGTTATAAAGCTATTTAATAATAATTCATCTTTAACGTGTTGAGTTATTGAAAATCTTAAACTCACGTTAGTTTTATTATTAATTTCTTGAATTATAACTTGAAAACTAGCTTCTCCTTCTAGAAACCCTCTAAATCAATTAGAGTTTCTTATATAAGCATTCTCTAGATTTGGTCTAGTTATAGGTTCTACAGTAGGGAAAAATTCTTTAAATTTTTCAGGTAAACCTCAATTTAATGTAGATTTTATACCAACTAGTTTTAATAAACCTGTACTTGATAAGTGTTCTTTATTGTAAATTAAATTAATAGCTTGTTTAAATAAAATATAATCTGCTTGTTTTTGAGTAATTAAAGGATATTTGTCAAAATGATCTGTAATTACTTGTAAATCATTTAAAGAACTAACACGATATTGTATAGAATCAATACCATGTTTATATATTTTACCTACATTAAAAGTTCTCTGTATTGCTTCTAATAAATTTATGTCTCTATTATGTAAAGATATACTAAAGATAGGTTTAACTTGTCAACCTGTCAATCTTCTACTATCTTTAAATATAGAAATAGAAAAACAACCCTCTCCATCTACAAATCCTGTAATATAATCAGGATTAAGATAGAAAGTATTTTTATTATTAAAACTGTATCTTACTTGATTTTTAGATATTTTGTAGCTAATATTCCGAGATTGATAATATGAAATTGAAGAATATAATTTTTTTTTTAATAGATTGCTTAAGATAATTAATCATGAATTTATAAGGCACCTGTTTACCATTCCTATTAAGTTATTTATTAATATAAATATAAATAAAGTATATATAAATGGAAAGTATATTTGTCCATTTTTAGGGTTTATTTGGTTTGTTACTATACTATGTATAGTAGCATATAAAGATTCCTGACTTATTGATCAATTATTACCTACTAATTTATTATAGTTTGTACTTAAAAGATTAAGAGCTAATATAAAAAAAGCACCTATCATTAAGTATAATCCTATATTAGTTATTGATATATGTAAATCACCTAATACAGGTGCATCTAAACTTAATAAATCCTTTATCTCAAATTGATTTAAAGGACTAATTATCTCTCTGTTTAAAATTCCAAAAGAAGAATTTTCCATTGTAAAATTCTAATAGTAGTTTTCAAAAGCTAATATAATAAGAATTTTGTCCTGTATACAGCGAAAAAGCTCCTACCACGCAGTGTGCTATAATAAAGGATATCTAACTTATTATCTTAAATATATTAAAGTTAATCTTGAGAAAAAAAATTAAAAAATTAAAGAATACTAGTTCAAATCCTATAAATATTAATTAAATAATTTAGATATAAAAGTACGAGCTAAAAATAAACGAACAAATCTAGGTAATATATATTTAGATAACATATATATTGTTATAATTATTATAGCAAAACCAAAAGTTACTTCATTTATAAAATAAAAAGGTGTTAATTGAGGCATATTAATTAATTGTTATAAGATTTAGAACTTTAACTAGTATTCGTGTTTAATATAAAACTAAAATTTAACCCTTCGCTCGCTATAGCGAACTGGGCTACGGAGCCGGTTAATAAATTGTAATTATAGTATTACAATCTTACGTAAGCCTTATATTAAGTATAAATTTATTTAAGTACCAGTAAGGTGCGGCAGCGAAGCTTTATAAAAAAGAACCGGCCGGGCGCGTAGCGCCCGGACGGTTCGTCACCCCTTCCTTGCGGAGCAAGGGGCGCCGAACCTAATAGATTTTTTTTATTAGCGGGCCCCATAGGTTCCAGCCTTAAGAATAAAATTAATTAATATATTTTTGCAGGCGGCCGGAACTATATTTTTTTAATTAAATATAGTAAATTCTCATTAGCTCAAAGGTAGAGCAGAATACTTCTAATATTTTGATTTTAGTTCGAATCTAAAATGAGAATCTTTACATTGATAAAATCCAAGTATTTTGTGCTGTATACTGCAAAAAAGTTCCTACTACGTAGCGTGCCTTAATTAATAAAAAAAAATAATAAATAATATATTATATAATAGATTTATCGTTTATCCTTCGATTAATTGGAAAATGGATTAGGCCCGGTAGGTTTGGCGCTGTAATAGGATACAGACTAATTACGACGGTAAAAAAGAAGCGGCCTTAATCGTCTACTATGTTGATGTAATATAAACTATATATATGCAAAAGTTGTATTAAGTGTAAAAGGTTAGAGTTTTAAGCTTACAACATGAGCAAGGATCTCATATCCTCTCATCAACTTTTAGGGTAAATAACTTAGTATAGTTTTAGGCTAATTCGTACTATTTTTTGTACTTTTAATAGTAATTTAAATATGATTAAAAATATAAAAGACGTAACACCTCTTAAATCTTAATTTAAAGTAAGTGAACTTAAAGCTATTATCTTTAAATATAATAAAAATAAAAGCGGTATTTATAAATTAACTAATAAATTAATAATAAGAGTTATGTACGATCTTCTGTAAAATTAAACAGAATATTCTCAAATTATTTTTGTCTACGCAAAAATAAAAAAACTAAAGGTCGTAGTTTAATAAACAATGCTATACTTAAATATAAAATTTATAATTTTAGTGCACTAATCCTTCGACCCAGATCCTGAGACCCAGGTCTGGACCGAGAGGTAAAAAAATTTATATTTTTTTTTATAATGCTGCAGCTTCGCATGCAGCATAAAATGTATTAATAAATCCTATTAAAACAAAGTAAGCGATATTAAATATTAATAATGTTTACTCTATTTAATGACAGATCATAGTTTAGTAGTTAGAAGAAATCCATAGTTCGAGCCCCAAAAATTATTAGTGGTATAAAGTAATGTTTATCTTCAATAAAAGTTGTATTTAATGGAAAAGGTTAGATTACAAATCTAAAAATATGAGTTCAAGTCTCATCAACTTTTTAAGTAAATAACTTAATATTTAAGTTATTTCGTACTATTTTTGTACTTTATAATAAAAAAAATGTTTAAAAATATAAATAGCATAATACCTGCTAGATCTTATATTAAAGTAAGTGAACTTAAAGCTATTATCTTAAAAAAAAATAAAAATAAATCTGGAATTTATAAATGAACTAATAAAATTCATAATAAGAGTTATGTAGGAAGCTCTAATTGTTTGTCTAATAGATTCAAAAATTATTTTTCAGCTTCCTACTTAAAATAACTATTAAAAAGAAGTAAATGTATTATATGTAATTCATTATTAAAAAATGGTTATGAAAATTTTCAATATGAAATATTAGAATATATTGTTTTTCCTTCTGGCATAAGGAAAAGAAATAAATTATTTTGGTAAGAGAACAATATTATTTAGATACTATGAAACCTAAGTATAATATATTAAAAATAGGAGGTTCCCGTTTAGGAGCTAAACATTATAAAAAGACCTAACTTAAAATTAGCATTAATAAAAAAGGTATCAATAATCCTCTGTATGGTAAACATCTTACAAATGAAACTAAACTTAAAATTAAAACGAGTGCTATTAAAACCTTAAAAGCTAAAGGATTTTTTAATAATTATAAATTAGGAATTTATGATTATAAAAATAAGTTAATAAAGATATTAGACAGTGCTAAGCAAATGTCTAAAGCTTATGATACACCAAAAAGTACTTTAATTAGATACATAAAAACAGGAAAATTATATAAAGATAAATATTATTTTCGTAAAAAACAGACCATAGTTTAATAGAAAAATACATTGTTTGGGACAATGGGACTCTAGGTGCAACTTAAAAAAGTTGTAATTTAATAGGGAAAATGGATGGAATCTAGTGATTCTAGTTTATATGAGTTCAAACCTCATCAACTTTTAAGTAAATTATCTGGTATCTAGGTAATTCGTACTATTTTTGTACTTTATAATAAAAAAAAATGTTTAAAAATATAAATAGCATAATACCTGTTAGATCTTATCTTAAAGTAAGTGAACTTAAAGTTATTATCTCAAAAGAAAATAAAAATAAATCTGGAATTTATAGATGAACTAACTTAATTAATAATAAGAGTTATATAGGATCTTCTGTGAGATTAAACAGAAGATTTTCTCAATATTATTATTTAAATAATATAATATTTAAAGATAGTAGTATCATAGTGAACGCTATGCTAAAATATAGTTTATGTAATTTTAGTTTAGATATACTGGAATATTGTGAACCTGTCTTTTTATTAAAAAGAGAGCAATACTATATAGATACTTTGAAGCCTGAATATAATATTTTAAAAACTGCGGGTTCATCACTGGGTTATAAACATAGAGAAGAAACTATAATAAAATTGAAAGAAGCAGCTAAAAAAACAAATCGTACAGGTCCCAATAACCATATGTATGGTAAGCATCATTCGGAAGAATCTAAGCTTGGAATTAGTATTAGTCTTAAAAAAACCTGTGGAGCTGAAGGCTTTATTCCTAATCGTTATTGATTAGGTAAGCAATTGTCAATAGAAACTCGAAAAAAAATATCAGAATCTTTAAAAAATAGCGGGTATAAAATGACACTTGAAAATAAGAGAAGATTATCTTTAGTAAATTCGGGTTTAATCATAAAAGTTTATAGTAATTCAAATAAAATTTATGAGTTTCCTAGTATTAGAAAAACTGCAAGTCATTTTAAGGTTAGCACAAGTTTTTTACGATATTATTTATATAATAATAAAGATTACAAAGGTTTTACTTTTACCTTTGAAATTAAAAATAATAGAGCAGGTATTTATGACTATAAAAATAAGTTAATTAAGGTATTTGACAACCCTCTACAAATATCAAAAGCTTACGATATACCTAAAACTACTTTATATAGATACATGAAAACAGGTAAATTATATAAAAAGAAATATTATTTCCGTAAAATAGATTAATTATTACACGGACCATAATTTTATAGTAGAGTTCTTTGCAGGAAAGGTGTTCTGCTTCGCATCGCAGTGAGTAAAAAATAATTAGTGAGATAAAGTAATGTTTATCTCTTAAAAAAAGTTGTAATTTAATAGAAAAAATGAACAGAATTTATAGATTCTAGTTTATATGAGTTTAAGCCTCATCAACTTTTAAGTAAATTACTTAGTATTTAGGTAATTCGTACTATTTTTTATTATAATAATTTAAATATGTTTAATATCTTACAAAAAGAAGATTTTATTTTGGTCAGAGAGGATTGCTATTTTATAGATTTAAATTTATTTATTGGGGCTGAAGATTTTAATATTAGTTTATTAGAATTTTTAGGTGAGCATTGTAAAGCAAAGAAAAGAAGGGGTAGTGAATGTGATATATATTTATTAGAGTTTAATGATATTCTATCATCAGATGAAGATCTTACAGACATTTGTAATGATGATCATATAATTATACCTTTTTTATATCCATATGTAGAAAAAGCATTATCTTTTAATCATATATTTGAATTGTATTTATATGTGTATAATATAAATTGTATTTATTTATGTATTAAAAAAATATAATTTAATGTTAAGGAATCTACAAATATTAAGCAATAACGTGCCCCAAATTGTTAGAAAATAATGTTTCATATTTTAAATTAGGAATAACGTTCCATTTTATAAAAAAAAAAGAAAAAATGTTTATGATTGATAAATTTATTAGTACTTTTACTGTCTTTGTATCTAAGTGGGGGGGGGGAGGGAATCCCGTATTTAACAAGGGTAATCTTGTTAAAATTTTAACTATTTTTATGGTTGGTTTTATTTCCAGAATTTTGGTTAATCATTATTTTGATCTTAATGTTTTTGCCGAATGTTTTAGCTTTATTTCTATTACTTATTACTTTTGAATGGCTACCTTTGTTGTTTTAGTTAATCATTTGGTTGAAGTTTTTGACTTTTCTCAATTTGTAGATTTTTTATCCTTTGATCTTAAACCTTTTATCGTAACGTGAGGACAGTTCACTCATCATTTAAAGAATTTTTTATCGCGTGCAATCTCCAAATGAATGGATTATTGATGAAAACCTATTTTATGTCAACCTCATGATTTTAAAGGAAAAGGTAAAGCAAATATATCTGATTTTATAGGGAGAGATGTTGAGATTGTGAAATTCGATATGGATATTAACTCTCAAACTGGTTCAGGTTATTTTAAATCTCCACGTAACAGTACTGGTGGTCCATCCTTTTACGAGGTTGAATCTAATAGAGATAATAGAGATTGAGTGCTATACGATACTAAAAGTAGCAATAGTTTTAATACACCTAGTTCTATGACTCCACTTTTTCAATCACAAAATCATTTACCTCAGCGAAGCAGTAATTTACCTGAACAAGAATGAGCTATTTGAGCCCAAGTAGGCCCAGCCGTGGATAGTCAAACTGAAACTCGCAATCAATTAAGAAGTTCTAATTTACAATGTATTCCTCGTAATTCGAGGGATTCAAGTGTTTATAGCTATTCTACTAATGATACAACTCATTCAACTAAAAAAATGAGCCGTCCTTATTCAGAAGGTACTTTGAGAGACCATCAATTTAAATTGTCTAATTTAGATTATGTAAAGAATCAACAGCGGATTATTCATCAAAAGATTCGGGAACTAGATATGTGCAGTCATCCTAGTCAGGCTAATCTGTTTTCTGAGGATTTAAATTTTACGGATAAAATAAGAGATGGTTTTAAACCCGCTCTTCACGAAAAAAAAAGATAAATATTAATATGGAAAGGGAGTGAGTCAGAAATAGAGCAGAAGAGAAAGATTGCAGAATACTTGAGGAAATAAGAGGACGTAAGTCGTCTGTAAAGAAAGATTTATTTAGGTTTTTTAGCTTAAATGGAAAAAGTTATGTAGAAGGAGGTGGCTGAAGAAAAGGTGGAAGTAGTATAGTTCGTACCTATGAATCTAAAGGGCGGAGGTAGTGTAGTTCGTACCTATAAGTCTAAATAGTTTACTTCTTGACTTTATGCAGGGGAGTTCGCCTCTTTTTACAAACAATTAACTTTTAAATGAAAATTTTATTAACTAATTTTTGAAAAAATTCCTTCTTTAAATTATATTATTTTATAATATCTAGCTTATTATGGATTTTAATTTTATATTTAATTTATACTTTGGAATACAATAATGAATATTATCTTATTGTTTATAATTTTTCTAATAATATAGCTGAAAATGAGAGCGTTCCTAATATTATAAAGAATATAATCCGTGGTGATTATTATCCTTCTCATTTTGTAAAATCTGATATTAAAATTCCATATTCTTTATTAAATGGTAGTAAAATTTGAAATTATTCAAATTCTCCTGTTTTGTATAAAATAGAGCTTAGATCCCAAATAGAGCTTAGATCCCAAATAGAACAAGAATGCAGATTAAAATTGGAAAAGGACTTTAAATTGAAATTTACGGAATATGACGTACACCTTGCTAAATTATTAGAAAAAGGATTAAAAGAAATATATAATAAGTAGCTGAGTGGCAAAATACAAAGGGAAGGTTGTGAAATATCTGGTAGGGAGGGTGAAGAGAATTTAAGGGAAATATGTCCCTTTTTACTTTTAAAAAAATATAGAAAAAAATTATGAAAAAAAAATTGATATACATTTTACTAAGGATCGCTCGAAACAAGTTCGATTGCTTTCAATACATGGCCGCAGTTAATGGATTAAGAAGGTTAATAGATTATACACCTCTCTTTAGAGAAGATGTTTATGACATTAATTGCTTTTCTTTTCCTATTAGATCCGTTGATACATTATTTGCTGTTTCTATTAATAATAATTCTGAATTAAAAAATAAACAAAATAAGCCTATTAATGCTATTGGAAAAATGATGGTGGTAAAAGATACAGTTGAAATTAGATTAGCTACTTTACTTCTTAACTTTAGTGATATTTCTATTCATTCTACTGTAATTTTATCTATAAATCTTAGAGATGATATAAAAGAAGAAGTGTTTTATATAAAAACCGGGAAAATTTCGGTGGTATACGTCGAAATTGGAATTAACTATTTTATAGAAAAAAAAAATCCTTTACGTTATGTTGCTTTAAATAAAAAAACTCTTTATATCTTTAGGAATGCTACTTATTTTGATATAAATTACATGTTATCTCACGTAGGGGCTAATGGTATAAATTTAGGTAGGGGGATCTGGGCAGAAATCACATAAGGTAAGCCCCTTAGAATTAAGGTTTATGGCTTATTTAATGGCTATGTTTAATTTTGACTATCGTTATATATATGAATTAAATACTTTCAATACTTTACCCTAATTAAGATATTTACCTTTTTATAAAGAAAAACCTAAAATTTAATTTATTTAAAGGACTATATTTTCTTATTTTGTGTTTTATTTGACTTATTCGTCCCGGAGGGGTGAATAAACGGCCAAAGGTTAAATTATTCTATTTTTATAGTAATTATTCAGTTCAAATTTGATAAGCCGTGCATCTAAGGTTAAAATAACCTTTTAATAAGGAGATAATGCTTCTTTTTAGATTAATATATAAAAATATGTAAATGAAAATGAAAATGATTATAAATAATGTAACAGGGGTTAAATCTTATTTTAATGTCGCGGCTATTTCATAGGGAAATTAAAGCCCTTATTTTTAAAGAAAATAAAAATAAGAGTGGTATTTCTAGATGTACTAACTTAATTAATAATAAGTACTACATAGGGTCAGCTACAAAATTAAACAAAAGATTATCTCACTATTATTGTATAAATTTAAAAAATATTAAATATCGAAGTTTAATAAAGAACGCTATACTTAAATATAAAATTAATAACTTTAGCTTAGATATATTAGAGTATTGCAACAAAGATATCTTATTAAAAAGAGAGCAAGACTATATAGATACTTTGAAGCCTGAATATAATATTTTAAAAATAGCAGGCTCACGTTTAGGGCATAAGCTCTCTGAAGAAACTAAATTTAAACTAAGTAAAATTAAAATGGGTAGTAATCACCATCAGTATGGTAAGCCTCATTCTAAAGAAACCATCAAAAAGCTGGTTGAATTTTATAAATATAATAAAATGACACTTAAAGCCAAAAATAGATTAGCTTTAACTTATAAAGGTGTCTTAGTTAAGATTTTCGAGAATTCAAATAATCTAGTAAATAAATTTTCTACTATTAAAGAAACAGCAAAACATTTTGGCGTTAGTCAGAGGTTTTTATGTAAATATATAGATAAGGATCAAAAATTTAAAGGGTTTATTCTTAAATCTGAATTTAAAAGTAAAAACGATTGAGTAAGTCCACGTTTAGGTCATAAATTAACTAATAAGATTAAGCAATCTATAAGTAATGCTTTAAAAAATCGGTTAAAAAAATTGTTACCTATAAAAGTTACTAATGTAGAAACAAATAGCAGTAGCTATTTTGCAAATAATTTAGAAGCCTCTAAATATTTAGAAGTAAGTGTATCTACACTAATAAGATATAAAAGTAAAAAGAAAATGCTTAATCAAAAATATTTAATTAGCAATAATATAAGTAATAATAAGAGTTATAAATAATATTTAAATAAATAATATGTTTATTTATATTATCTTTGTATTAAAGAGAATTGTGTGAGTGGCCTATACAGACTGTCTAGAGTATAGTTATGGATAATCTCCATCATGGGTTCGAATCCCATATTCTCTGTAATGTTTAATCCCAGTGGGTGCGGCATGCGAAGCTTTATAAAAAAAAAACCGGCCGGGCGCGTAGCGCCCGGACGGTTCGTCACCCCTTCCTTGCGGAGCAAGGGGCGCCGAACCTAATAGATTTTTTAGGGGTATCACAGGTTCCAGCCTGCAAGGATAAAATTAATTAATATATTAATTAATTTTGCAGGCGGCCGGAACTAAACAAATGAAATATATTAAATTTGTTACAGAATATTGTAATCCATCTAAAATAATAGAAGGATATATATAAATAATTTATCTAAATCCTACTAATATAAATAGTAAAAAGAATTCTCTTTTTGTGCTGCTGCGCATGCTAGCATGGTGCTCCATAATTACCTAAACATAATATAAAAAATAAACTAGAAAATAAAGGCATATTAATTAATAAATAAATATATAATTTAATATTATAACAGGTATTAGCCTATATTTCACGAAAATTTTGGTTGATTAATTGTAATCTGTTATTTTTAGTAAATCTTGAAGGATATTTTTTAAAATATTTGATCAGATTAAATATATATTCTTTATTTGTTACATATCACTTAAAGGAACCCTATCAATATAGACATAACCAAGATATAATTCAACTAAAGGCGTAAGTAATTCGGAAGTCTTTTGACCCGCTGAAATAGATAGTTGTCCAGTAGAACTATTCATAGAAATCGTACCCTCTGCTTCAAAAAATCCCTAAAATCATCCGTTATTACAGGAGAATTTCTCGGAGTTTTTAAAGTTATCTTATACTTAATACAAATATAATTTAATTGTATTAATCTTAGAAGGTTTCTTACTTTACCGTTTACATCGTTAATAAGCTTTAGTAAACCTTCTTTATCATGCAATCTATATTTTAAAGCACTAATACCTGATCTTAATTTAATAGAACAACCGTATTGCTAAAAGTAAACGCGGATTTACCTTAATCCTAAAGATACTATTTAATAGAAAATTAAATAAGTATAAATAATTAAATAAAATTACCGCTTTGTATACATCTACAGCGAGGAATTAATTAAGTATTAAGTCAGTTTTTTATTCATGCCTTATTTCTACGAAGACGTTCGAGTTTCTCATCCGCAGCTTCTAGACGCTTTACAGTCACTTCTTCATTAGGGTCATCGTTGTCTTGTTCTATAGAATGCTGATCATTAATAGCCTCACGTTCTATTTCAAGTTTCCTTATTCTATCTTTTACAATGGCTTTTTCATTCTTTCATATAATTATTTGTTGTTCTGGAGCGGTAGAAGCACTCTTAGCTCAAGTTCAGAAATTTTTTCATCCTCTATCCTGTCAATATTTAGCAGTATTTACATCTTCTTCTATTTCAGTTTTAACCCTTTTACTATTAGGTTTATCCATTTCTACATCTGAAGAAAGTCTTCTTTTATTATCTGAGGTTTCAGCTTTAGAAGTACCAGCTTGAGAAGAACCTTCATTTTTTTCTGTTTTAACCCTTTTACTATTAGGTTCATCCATTTCTACATCTGAAGAAAGTCTTCTTTTATTATCTGAGGTTTCAGCTTTAGAAGTACCAACTTGAGAAGAACCTGGTTTAGAAGAACCAGGTTGAGAAGAACCACCTTTAGAAGAACCAGGTTGAGATGGGAATGAAGGATTAGGATCGCCAGTATTCATAGCCATAATATGTTGCGGTAAATGTTCACTAAACATCTCTTCAAGAATACCTCTAAAGGCTAATCTAATTATTATTACAAAACCCCCTGAAAGTAAATATTTAACTATATCAGTTAGATTTAAAGAAAAATATTCTATAATTAAAGGTAAAATAATAAATTTAAAAATAACACCTAGAAATAAGCTAATAAAAGCCACCATAATATTTAAAAGAGTAAAATGTTTAGCTCATCTTTTATGTAATTGAGTACTTGTTCAGGTAGCTAATAAATAACCTATAATATATATACCACTACTATAACTAAATATATTAATATAAAATCCTTCTAAAGTTAAAGTGTTATTTATATAACATCCTAATAAAGATTTTACTAATATAATAACAACAATAATTAAAGTTTGAACTAAGTACTTTCTAAAATTTCAATTAAATGTTTTGATAGAGCTATACTTTCTTGTTCCTTGTTTAGATGGCTCTGAACTATAGTAACGTATACCTAAAGGAATAGTACCATTAGATATAAAACCTTTGGATTCAGTGGCAATATTTCCTCATACACTGTAAATTAAATTTGATACATTGTAATGTAAACCATCTAATATAATACTTGGATAGATACCTAGTATTACAGTAAAGCCAACTAAGATCAATAATATTAAAAATTCTCTTTTATTTACGTCAACTAAACTTTCTACGAAGTATCTACTAAATGAACCCCCAAACACGATTCTGTTAAACATGTAAATAGTGTAAGCTGCAGAAAATATTATAGAAGAACAAGCAATCAGTCCTAACACTAATAATCTTTCGACTATACCGTATAAAGACAAGAACTCTCCAATAAAATTTAAAGTCAGTGGAGCCCCACAGTTTCCTAAACAAAGAATAAAGAATAATATAGATAAAAGAGGCATCATTTGAACGATTCCTCTGTAAAATAATATATTTCTAGTACCTATACGGTCGTACAGAATACCACCTACACATATAAATAACCCTGAACTAACAAACCCATGGCCTAATCCTAATAAAATACTACCTTCAATTCCTTGTAGAGTGTTACTGAAAGCACTCAATAAGTATACTGATGCATGGGCTACTGAAGAATATGCAACTAACTCTTTTATATCTATAGTTCTAAGAGTACTAATACTGGCATAAACAACAGCAATAGCTCCTATAGCATAAACTATGAAAGTAGAATTCATTGAAACCTTAGCTAGTAATGGTAGTATTAATCTGAATATTCCATATAAACTTAATTTAAGAACAATAGCAGCTAATACTACACTTCCACCAAGGGGAGACTCAACATGTGCCTTTAATAGTCAATTTTGTAACCCTCAGACAGGAGTTTTAACTGCAAATGCAATAAATATACCAACAAATAAGAATATTTGTGTAGTATAATCAAAATTTGTTTTAAACAAAGCATCAAAATCAGTAGTACCCATTACAGAAGACATAGTTAAAATAGATAACAATAAAAATAAAGAACCTAATACGTGGATTTACACAATAAATTAAGCTAAACTAAACTAATTACTTTATCAAATACAAACACTTGTTACGTTTATTACAAATTACCACACAATTTTAGTTTAAGGTTACCTTTTGCAACTATTAGGCGACCTATAATGAGAGCTTTTTACAACATACCGAAGACTCCTAAACCTTAAATAAATTTACTAATATAAACATAAACATAAATAATAATTATTTAATAATTCTTAGATTATTCATTCCTGATTTTATATCTTTAATCTTAGATAAACCTTCAAGAGTTAAATGTTGCTTATCTTGCATTAAGTTTGCAACTTCTTTAAACCCTAAAAAATCTAAGGATTTAATACCACCAATAGAATGACTTTCAAAAAAAGGTATAATTTTTTCAACTATGTCAGGTAAATTAGAAACAATAAATTCACCGTGTTCTTTACCAGATGCAGATTCATAACGACCACAATTTAGATAATGAGTTAAACTAGTTAATAATTCTGCATCACGGGTGTGTTGAGTTATTTTAAACATTAAACGTATACCTGGTTTACTGGCAGGGCCACGACTAAAAATACTAACAATAAAGCTACCATCTCCAGAAGTAAACCCTGCCACTCAATGGGGGTCTTTAACCTGTATATCTGATACAAGCGGTCTTAAGACGGGTATAGCATCAGGAAATGTTGTTCTCAATTATTCCGGTAAACCTAAATTCATAGAAGCTCTAACTCCAACAATTTTTCTTAGACCTTCAGCAGTTAGATGTTCTTTAGCACTAAATTTATATAATGCCTTTTTAAATAATCCGCTTGTTTCTGTGTAATTAAAGGATACTTGTCAAAATGAGCAAGAATTACTTTTAAGTCTTTATATGATGTAACACAGTACTGTAACGTGGTTTCACCGTGCTTTTTAATAATACCTACTCCAAAATAATCTTGTAGTTGATTTAATAAATCTAGATCTTTATTGTGTAAAGTAATTTTAAAAATCAATTGGACTTGATAACCTGTTTTATATTTATTATTTTTATAAAGACCTAAAGCAAAACTACCTTCAGCATCAGTGAACCCCGTGACGAATCAAGGGTTTAATTTTTTATGTGAAAGAGAACTATCAGAATTTAAGTTAGATTGAGTACTTTCAAAATTTTGTGTGTAATTTGTAATAGTTGAAGTATGAAACAATAATGAATCTAACTTCAGTAACGCTAAAAGCCTGCGAGATAAAAAAACAAATACTAAAAGAGTAGACATAAATTTTCTTAATAAAACATTTAAATCTACTCAGAGATTAATTAGTTTAAGTTTAACGTTCACATAATTAATGTGTTTTCTTTAATTTAGGGTTACTTCAATTCATACCGGCTAACCGGCAATTCTGATAATCTTTTATAATTTTCGAAGTAAATTCATATTTGATTTTATAGATTGTATTTTAGATAAGCCTTGTTCAGTTAAATGTTCTTTATTAAACATTAGATTCGCTATTCTCTTAAAATCACCAAAATCTAAGGCTTTAACTCCTTTAATAGGATATTTATCAAATAATGGAATTATTTTTTCAAATATATCTTTAAAACTTACTACTACAAAATATACAGCGGATTGCTTCAACTTTAATTCTATTTTACCGCACCCTAGTCTAGATATTAACATTTCCATTAGTTCAGTATCTCTACTATGTTGAACAATATGGAATTTTAGTACTACAGCTTTACCTAATTTAGTTGTAGAGGAGTTACGTATAGAAATATGAAAACATCCATCACCACTAGCTAAACCTGCGATTCAATTAGAATCTATAATACTTTTATTTAAAAGTGGGGGTAGCGGTCTATATATAGGTTTTATATTAGGAAAATTTAATTCCAATTCTTCAGATAAACCTCAATTTATAGAAGCTTTTATAGAAAGAACTTTTATAAATCCTTCTTTATTTAAATGTTGTTTACTTTTAATTAATGAAATTGCATCTTTAAAAAGTATATAATCAGATCATTTTAGACTTAATAATGGATATTTATCAAAATGAGTTATAATTATTTCTAAATCTTTTAAAGATTTAACTGTATATTGTAAAGTAGTATTTCCATGCTCTGTGATTTTACCTACCCCAAAATAATATTGAACTTGAGATAGTAAATAAAAATCTTTTTTATGTAAAGTAATTTTAAAAATAGCTTGGATTTGATAACCTAATTTATATTTATCACTTTTAAAAAAACCTAATGTAAAACATCCTTCTGCATCTACTAATCCTGTAATAAATCCAGGATTTAAAGTAGTGCGCACACTACTAATTGTATGTATGGATCTTTTAAACATACTACTTCGAATTATACTATTATAAGAATGAGAATGAATTTTTCACCCAAAAACTGGTTTCCCAGCGACTAGAGTACACCTTACGAAATCTAAAATTCTAGAATTCGAAGAACCATCTACTCGTTGCTCTTTTACACCTTGGATATCTATACCATATTTACATACGGCTTTAAACATAGGGTGACTTAGAACCGCGATCACCCATATATCTGCAGCTTCCGGCCGCTTTTCATCCACCAAATGACGGTAAATGAAAACTAGTGATCTTACCATACCCTGAGACATTAATCAGGCCAGAAATAAAGTTTCCCTTATTTCCTTGGTTACTAGAGCTTTAGGGCTTCCCCGGTGTTTGGCTCTTTTACACTTAAGGTTAAATGTATATAAAAATAAATAAAAACTAGCTTTTACTTTATTACTAGATCCGAATAAACCTATCAATAAAAATAAAGGGGGTAATATACTTTCAAAAAATATATAAAATAATAAAATATCTAATACTAAAAAGACAGCTAACAATAATGTTTCTAATAATAACATTATTATTAAATAAGATTTTACATTTTCAATTATGGAATTTCAATTAGATAATATAGCTATAGGTAATATTAAAGTAGTTAATATTATAAAGTATATAGATATTCCATCTACTCCTAGATAAACATCGAATAAATTCATATCATAAGGCTCTTGAACAAATTGGAACTGATTGCTACTAAAATCAAATAATATAAAGATTACTAAAGATAAAATTAAATTTAAGATAGATGTTACAAAAGCAGTTATTTTGTAAGATCTTAATTTGTCTTTGGTATCTTCATAAGATATATTACTAGAGATAAAAAATATACCTAAAAGAGGTATAAATAATAAAGATCATAACAACATTTACTATTTAAAAATGATACAAAAAAAAACTTCCCATAAAATTAAATTATAATTACATCATAAATAAACAATTACATGATTAGACTAAAAAAAAAAAGTACAAAAAGCCTAATTTTTTTTTCTTAATACTTTAATATTAGAAATATCCAAAAAAGGAAAATCTTTAAAATAAATCTAAATTAACAGGGAATATATCAAAACTATATAAAATACAAGGTACTAATATTATAAAGGCAAACACTATAGGTAATAAAACTGTTCAACAAAAGGACATTAATTGATCAAAACGTATTCTAGGGAAAGAAGCTCTGGCTCAAATAAAAGTAAATATCATCATAGAACTTTTTAATCCTAAACTAAACCCGTATATTAATCCCTCTAAAGCAGGAGTACTCATTATATTTTCTAAAAGACCATCCAATACAAGAACTCAATCTATAAAAAAAATTTCTCAAACTATGAAATCTAAATATGTTAATAAATAAATAATATCTAATATTAAATAACCACCTAAAAATAATAAACTAGTTAGTATACACATTAATACAATACTACCGTATTCAGCTAAAAAAAAGAACACAAAAACAACCGCAGCGTGTTCTGTCATAAATCCACTAACTAATTCAGATTCCACCTCGAAACTAAACTTAACCTTGTATAGGTCTAAACCTATAAATATTTTTATAAACAAGATTATTATTTAAATATTTACCTACCGTTACTTTAGAAATCTTTAAGTGTATAGCCAAATCTACATTATTAATAAATTTTCATTTTAAATTTCCTTCTAAGTCAAAAATACCTACACCTAAAGGATATTTATTTTTCTTTTCACTCATAATTTTTTTAGTTGATTCATTATGAGTTTTACCATACATAAGATTTAGTATACCTGGCTTACTAATCAAAGATAAGGCTTCATCTGTATGAGTTTTACCGTACATAGGATGATTATCTTTATTTTCAAACCGTTTTATCATTTTTAATTTAGCTTCTTCAGTATGTTTATAACCTAAGCTACTTGTAGCTGTAGCTTTAAAATTATAAAGATTTTTAAAATCAAATTTTAGTATATAACTAGTCTCTAAATCAGTTAAAGCTTTATTACTTATTATTTTACTTTCATAAGTAAAATATTCGTAAATATATATTTTGAATTTATTTAATCCATACTTTTCGATTCCTTTTTGTAAAGCAGTATTAGACTTCTTATTTCTTAAGTGTTCATTAAGTCTTAGATAAAGATCTTTAGCACTACCGATATATTGATTACTATTTACAGTACTATAAAAAGAATAAATACCTCCTTTATTTGTTAATAATTTTCTATAAGATAAAATTAAATCACAACTTGTGTCATCATTTAAATCAAGAATTAAAATAGGTGAAGGGTATTCTGGGTTAGGATTTTGACTTGAAGTAGAAAAATATACACGGCTAACCGATTTACATCTGTTAATAGATTTAACAGATAAATAGTTATTTAATTTGATTCTATCTAAATTTAATTTCTAAGGTTTATTAATCATCGGCTTACGTCGAAGGTTGGACTATATCATATTTAATATAATTAAATGATCACGTCTAGTCTCTGAAGGTCTCAACAAAAGGTAAATTTAGTTAAATTCCCTGCTGATTACCCTAAACAGTAAAGGATTTTCCAGCAAATTGTGATCTTTAAAGAGACCAAATCTATTAGTCAATAGCCTCTGCTAAATCAAAGGGAGGTCTATTAGTTTCTGCTATAGAACCTATAAAAAATATTATAAATATAGGGAATAAAGGTAATATAAATCAAACAGCTCTTTGTGATTCTACATTAACAGTTAGATTTAAACTACCTGATAAGATAATTACTAATAATAAAGCAGAACTTAATATTAGTTCATAACTAACTAACTGAGCAGTACTTCTTAATGCAATTATATATATAATTATATATAATTGGACCATATCTTTATCTAAACTTTTAATATTTGTGTGTGTATATATGACTATTTTATTTTATATCACACTATTTTTTGTTTTTGTGCTGCGTGAACCAAGATGTCAGCGCCTAATTTTTTATTTTTTTTTTCTTTTTAAATAACCCCTAATTAAATAAAAAAGCTTCGCGCTTCGCACCCACAATATATTTTGTGCGAAGCTTTTTTCTACCAAAGATGATAGAATTAGTGCTTCACATAAAAAATCAAATAATATAAGACTCCTCCTTCGGAGAAGCAGTACACGAGAGTGAAAATGGATATCATCTCTTATTACCGGTGCAGACGTAAAAATTTAGTTTCTAGCAAAATTTCTAATCTCCTCTCGTAAAACCCCATTATTTATATAATTACATGGTTGTCGATTTGGATAGGTATATTTCAGATAATCTTTAAATCAAGTATGAGCTGAACCATTTAAATTCGTTACACGATTAAATTTACGAGTGTAATTATATTTGTATTCAAATGCGTTAGCTATATTTTCAGCCATTCTTCTACTCTCATTTGATTTATTAGGTAGATTATTTTTATCATAAAACCTTACTTCTGAAGTATAATCAATAGACAAACGACCGTTTCTAACTTTAAAACCTTCCCCGTCATAATTATGTGAGCGTCAAGGCTCTAAATAATAAGAATTCATATTTTGATCAACAGATTGAGGAGGTTGATTTCCTTGAGAGGGTTGACTTGGACTTGATTCATTAGGGTTTAAAGGATTAAGATTAGGATTATCCTGCGAAGCAGTCATAGTCATATGTTGCGGAAATAGTTCATTTCCATCAAAAAACCCTTCTTCAATAACAGCTCTTATACCTAATCTAATTATTATACCTAAAAATCCAGATAAAAGATATATATAAATATCTTGAGGATTATTTATATATAAAATATTTTCTAAAATTCATACAGGTAAACCAGAATATCTAATTAGAGCCACAAAAAATAAACTAAAGACAGCTACAATTATATTCACCAAAGTGAAATATTTAAAGATTATTTTTATTATTTTCATTTTTTTTAATTTATTCTTATACTATCTTACCTTCGTAAAGGATAACACGAGACTTCGTCAAGAATAACAGACGAGAGTTCGCAGTACTCGGACTCGAACCGAGAATTTGGAGGTTGAAGCTCCCTATTTTTCCAATGACTTATACTCTTAAAAAAGCATAACAAACTTCTCTGCTGAGAACAATAGGAAATATCAAGCATAAGACAAAACAGCTCTATTTGCAAAGAAGTAAAAAAAATTAATTTAGCAGGTCCAGGTCCAATAATCATATATACACACACTAAATTTTATTGTTCATATTTTTTTCATTTTATATTGAAAATATCTCAGCTTTTAGCCAATAAAGGTTTATCTTCATTTAAAGCTTTATGGGCTCCAAGATCTTTTAACTCATAACATCTAGGTATTAAATGTAATCTGTTTTTTTTTAAAGATCTTGAAGGGTACTGCTTAAAATAAGATATAAGGTTTAAAATACCTTCTTTATTGGTAATATCTCATTTATACCTATTAGATGTTTTATCAATATAGATTGAACCACCATATATATCAAGTATAGGTTGTAAAATTCCACTAGTTTTTTGAGTTAAATAAATAGCTAATTGTCCATTATTACTATTCAAAGTTACACAACCATCTGCATCAAAAAAACCTGATAATCAACCATTATTATATGTTAATTTATTAGGATAAATAAGAGTAATATCATACTTTAAACAAATTTTATTTAATTGTATTAATCTATAAGAGTTTCTAATTCCTCCGTTTACATCATTAACTAAAGCTAAAAAACCTTCTTTATGACGTAAACAATATCTTAATGCTCTTTGACCTGTTACAAGTTTTATAGATCCACCGTACACATTTTTAATAATGTGTAAGGCATGTTCATCTCTTATATCTAAGATAATTTCTAGGCTAGCATATCCTTTTTTAGTTAAATAAAAACTACCACCACCATCGATCAAACCAGCTAATCATTGATTAAATTTTTCATCTTTACTTTTTGGAGATTTAGGGTGATTTACTTTGGCTCTACTATAAAATCTACAACCTTTATATGGAAAGTTAGATAACAAACGTATGGCCTCTGAAGTTACTACTAACGAGTTAGACGTTTTGGTTACTTGCGGATTATTCATCTTTAATAGAGTTTTTACTTTAGAGCCCCAAACTTCGTACTTCGTACTTCGAAGTACGAAGTAGGGAGTTACACCATTACATAAAATGTAATTTAATAAAGTACCTATTATAGCAAGCAATTTTTTTTGCTTTCTGAACTTCCCGCTTATAGTTTGTTTTAAATAAAGATTCACATCCTTATTGGGCCATTTTGACCCTAAAAAAGCATATTTACTATTAGCACTTCCAATGTTGTTACCGTGAAGTTGTTTCTACTTTACATCCAACTTTTACAAGCTGGTTCAGACTATGTCTTAATCTTAAGTTATTTTCTTAAGACGGCTTAAATGCGTTAATGTAAAAAAAAATAATATGAAACTAATGACTTATATAATATTTTTATATATAAAAGAATTTTAAGAATAAATGTACGAATGGTAATTTAAATAGGTGTACTATATATAAAGAATCCTTTATACTCTTTACCTGAATCCAAATATTCATTAACTTTGTTATTATGTATATGTAATTCACGTGCAGCTTCTTTTTTAGTTTTAAAAGGTTGATTTAGTAATAAATTTAATTTCCCTTTTTCATCTAATTTATAAGCCCAAACTTTTGTACGAACATTATAAAAGTTTTGATCGAGTTTTAATAATTCTATTTTTAAATCTGAATTAATTTCTTTTTTAAATAGATAAACAAGCATATTATTTTGTTTTGTAAAATTTTCCGTATCTAAATTACGGCTAATTGTTCTATAATTTACATTAAAATAATCAGCTGCAGCTGATATACTAGAAAAAGGTTCATTATTTATTAAGTCATTATAAAAAAAATATTTTTTTTTATAATGCATCATATGCTCATACTTTCACTTTATTACCGGCTCCGCAGCCCAGCTCGCTCTAGCGAGCGAAGGGCTAAATTAATTGATTCTGAAATTTCTTTTAAATCTTTTATTTCTATATCTTCAAGCGGTCTACTAAATAAATAAGTTCCTTTAACTCCTTCTGGTTTTTTAGTATCTATAAAATAATTAATAACATCTCGACCAGTGGGGTAGGGGTCCCACAGGTTTCCTCCCGGGTTCCCCGGGGGGAAACTAATACCTAAATGATTAGCTAATTGAGTTTTAGATTCAAATGGACTACCTTTCAATAAAGTTAAAGTTTTAGCGTCATAAGCTCATACTTTTATAGCAATATTACTATATATTTTTACATCCTTTAAATTATTTTTAATTTGATTCAATGTAGAATTAAAATCTATTATAGCTTTAGTATAATATAATCTTCCTCTAAAAGGTACATTAGTATCTCTAAATAATAATATAGTATTATAAGCAATTTTTTCAATTTTACTTGCTTCAGCTATACTATTATACTTATCAAATATAGAATTTATACCTTGATCTTCATTAAAAGAATATACAAATATTGTAACTGGTTTATTACTTTTTTGTGTGTGGTCATTTGAGCAAGAATCTGTAGATTTTAAATTAATTAATTTAGTTGTTAAACTTGTATAAATAGCAGATTCAGAGTAAGAAGATGAAAAAGTTGTATTTAATATAGGTAAAAATTTTTGAAGGTAATAATTTTCTCTTTTACCTTGTTCAACAATATCCGGAGAACAAGTTTCTATAATGGAAAATTTAAAATGTTCTAAACCAATTAAATTTAAAAAAACCTGAAATTTACTTTTACTTTCAGCTTTAATATGATTATTCATTCTTCTTTTTATAAGAGTAGTTCTACCTATATAATAAATAAGAGGATTATGTATATATTCTATAATATATATTCCACCTTTAGATCCTCACTCTTTTAAAAACCCTGATCTTTCTTCAATGTCCCCTAAATTAAAAGTAGCTAAAATTAAATTAGAATCGAAAGGTATCACTGGGACTGCTCTATCTTTGAATAAATCTTTTATATATAGTGAATGCAAGATTTTTAAATCGTCATTTAATTCTAGGTTGATATCCTGGATATCAACTTGTAAATTAAACTTAGAATTGTTCAAAAAAGTTGCTTTTGTTGAATAAAAATGTTTATATTTAACACTATTAAATAAAACATTTAATTTAATAAATTTAGCCCTTCGTTCGCCTGCGAGCGAACTCGGCCTCAGAGCCGAAGGTTTACCTTTATAAAGGCTATTATTTAAACGAGTACATTTATTTAATAAGGATTTGGCTGACATATACATAAATAAAATAAAAATTGTTATAAAATTAAGTCAGGCCATACTATTTCATACAATCATTGCAATTAAAAACTGATACTTTACCACCATAATATGGACCCAGACCCTAGGTTTTGGACCTAGGTCAAGGAAAAAAAAAAGACAGTAAGATTCCAATTACTTTAGATAGAGTATTTGTTTTATTATGTACTCATCTCTTAGTCGTTGAACGTCCATATTTTATAAATAAAGTAATAAAATATTTACAATTAAATAAAATATGTTTCGCTTCAAGTTTACCAATTTTTAAGAACAAAAACGGTTGTTCTTGAAATTCAATTGGAGAAAAATCTTTTGTTCACACAAAAGAAGGACTGATTTTTATATGGAAGAAGAGGAATTCGGCTAATTTCCGATTCTAATAAATATCCTAGAAAACGAAAAAAAGTTGAAATTTTTAATTAATAGTTTATTAGCCTAACTAATAACTTGACATGTTTAACTTGGAAAGTAAGAAACCCAAACTGAAAAATTTATGCTGGATACATTTTGCATGCGTGCTCTTCGGTAGAGGAGCGTGCTTAAAAAAAAATATATATTTTTTTTTATTTGCAGCGGAGCAACAGCAGCAGTAAAAACGTTGTACACAAATAAACGACTGTTTACGTTTACTTTCTAAAAATTATGTTGAGATGAAGTAAAAAACATTAAATCTTTGTAAACTATACCAGTGTCAAGATATTTATTTAAATCTTTAATATGAATTCTTAGAGTTTTTATGGCTTCACGTTTTGTTTTAAATGGTTGGTCCGGAATTAAAGTTAACTTTCCGTCAGCATTTAATTTATAAACCCAAATCTCAGAACGAGTATAGCCAGCTATAGCTGGTTTATCTTTAACTAATGTATCTTTTACATTTGAATCTATTTCTTTTTTAAAAAAATATACAAAGATATTTTTTTGTGCAGTAGCTAAATTGGTATCCAAATGTCTTGAGATTGTACGATAATTAACTTGAAAATAATTAGCTGCTTCTTGTATACTAGGGAAAGGAGAATTATTTATTAATTCTAGTGTATTGGCCTCATATACTCAGACTTCTTTTTTATTACCTAATTGTAAATTTTCGGCTTTTTCTAACAGATTTTCAATTTTACGGTTATCTAATGATCTTGTATATAGATAATTACCTTTAACTCCTTCAGCTTTATCTTTATCTAAAAAATAATCTATAACTGTTGTACTAATACCTAAAGCTAAAGATGCTTTTCTTTTTGAATCGAAAGGACTACCTTTTATTAGTTTTAAGGTTTTAGCATCATAAGCTCATACTTTAATAGGTGTAACTTTATTTAAAAGATTTTGAGGTGTATTTTTTAATACAGTTACATATTCCATATCGAAATCTTTAATAGGTTTAGTGTAAACTAATTTACCTCTATAGGGTACAGATGTATCTCTATATTGTGCTAAGCTAGTATGATTAATATCTAAAGCAAGACTAGCTTCATGTATATTATTAAAAAGTACAGCTGAATTTTTAATACCTTCTTCTTCAAGATCGTAAACAAAGAGAGGTATGTTTTTTTTAAACTTAATACTAGAATTAGATTCTCTTAATAACTCTAATTTAGATTTTAAAGTATGATTTATAGCTTTTTCTGAAATAGAAGAAAAATAAACTGAGTTTAATAAAGGTAAATAATTTTGTATATAGTAATTTTCTCTTTCCCCTAGTATATCTAAAGTACATTCTTCGACAATAGATACATTAAAATATTCTCATCCTATCAAGTTCAAAAAGATATGTAATTTATTCCCTGAATCGGCTTTAAGATGATTATTGAATCTTCTTTTAAAAAGAGTAGTTCTACCTATATAATATATTAAAGGATCATGTTTATATTCTATAATATAAATACCAGATTTTGAACCTCAATCTTTTAAAAATGTAATTCTAGTTTTTTTATCTTCAAAATTTGTGCAGGTAGATAAAATCAACTCTCTATTAAAAGGTATAACGGGAGCAGCTCTATCTTTATATAATTCTTTTATATAAATTGAATGTAAAGATTTAGTAAATTCGTCAAGATCGGGTTTATTTATAACATTTAAATGCTTTGTTGTATGGATTAAACGTTTTTGTGTATTTTTAATTAAAGTATTGTATTTTACTTTATTTATCACAGAAAAGTACCATTTATTAAAAAGAACTTTTTTACTATTATTAACATATAAATTTCTTATATCATATATGTAAAAGATATCTAATAATACAGTTAACAATAAAAATATTTCATTAAATAAAATATATATAAAATATATTTTATTTATTAAGAATAGGTTAATAAGAATGCATAAAAAAAGCATAAAATTTATACTTACCCTTGTAAGTATAAATATCCCCTCTTGTTTTTTGGGGTATCCGGCTAATAAAATTCCATAAGTAGCTAAAGCTGATACAGCCAACAAATATAATATAGCTAAATTAAAATCACTAATAGATAAACCAGGTCCATACAAAAAATAAAATGTAATAATTAAAAATTTAAAAACTTCTTCCCCTATTCATACCCTTTTGAATTTCTTTTATTTTTAGAATATTTTCTTCTAATTTATGTTCTCTTTTTTTACTATTTCCGAAACTAAGCATCAATCTTTAAAATCCCAAGATTTTACACCTAATATAGGATTATTATTAAAAAAAGGTATTATAATTTCAGTAATATCAGAAAACTTAGTAACTTTAAAATCCATCGTGTTTTCTTTTTTTCTTAAATAACAATACCCACAATTCAAATAATATTTAATTGCAATTAATAATACCTCATCTTTTTCATGCTGAGTTATTTTAAATGCCTTTTTTTTTATAAAAAAAAAGGGGGCGAAGAAACTTATAAATACCATTATCTAAAGAAACCGAGAAATTACCCAAATAAATAGACATTACCATGTAAGACTTTTATATCTTTTTTTAGCTCTGCTTTGCAGAAATAGGGCTATGGGACAAACTTGTTTTGTATAGGGGGAGCCAATTCTAACAAGTTTGAGGTACGAAAACTATATTCCCATTATTAACTATTCCCACTATTAACTTATACCTCCTTTATAATACATACTAGGTATAAGATGAGGTAAAACTATTTCCGTTACTTTACCAACTGAGCTTCTAGAAATATAAATTTTGTAACCCTTACCATTACTTGCTTTATGTAGAGTACATTTTAATTCATAACGTATAATTAACACATTCATTAACCTTACTACATCTATAAGAGTATATGAGTCGGTACAAAGATAAATCCCTTTACTTTTAAATCCTCCGTCTCCTTGAATAAGGTGAGCAAAAGCTACAGGTGTTAACAATTCATAAATATTCTCCGGAACTACTTTTACTCCGTTTACATAAAAAATATCATATAACTCTGAAAAGCAAGGCAAGGCGCGAGTTCCAATTTCTAAACCATAAAAAGGTCTACCAGCTCTTATACCTTGCTTAAACAAAGGTATATTATCACAATAATGAGATAAAAAAGAAAATACAAATCAAACATAGTCAGAATGAGCTAAAGATTGAGTAAAACCTATATAAGGACTCTTATTACTTTTAGATGAAAATCTTAGTCAACCGTCAGATAGAATTAATCCCACAATAGCACTTTTTTGATAAGAAGGTAATTGAATCATATTACGTACTACCTTTGTAAATCTCCCCATACCTACTGTAGACGTTAAATTAGTCCCTCAAACAACCAACGAGGTAATCTGCTTTATTTCATTTACGGCTAAATTTTTACAATGGGTACTTTTGGATCTAAACTGTTTAAACTGGTTGATTTTTAAAAATCCTAAAGTATTAATTCTAAATGCGCAACTAAGTTTCCTGAATAGGGGGAGGGAAGGGTTTTTAATATGATTAAAATTCATCACATTAAAAACCTACGATTTTTCGTGAAACTATTTATAAAACCAGCAGCTAATCACTGTGAATCTGGGATTTCACAAGTTTCTCTTAAATGAGATAATACCCGGCGTAGCCCTAAATGAGATAATTCACCGCTATCGTTAGATGTAAATCCAGATAAACACTGTAGGGATGTAAAGCCTGATGTAAATCCAGATATTCACTGTGGATTTGGAATTACGCAAGGTTCTCTTAAAGGACGGGCAACTGGAATAGTTTCAGGAAACATTAATTGTAATTCTTTTGATAAACCGAAATTTAAAGTTGCTTTTAAATTAATAATTCTTTGTAAACCTTCAGTAGTCAAATGTTCTTTTAATTCGATAATAGAAACAATTTGTTTAAATAATATATAATCTCCTTTTTTTCTAGTAATTAAAGGATACTTATCAAAAAATTTAATTAATTCTATTATCTCTTTCAATTTTCTGACTCTAAAATTACATGTAGATTGGCTATTATCTACAGTACCAATATTACCTAAACTATGTTGAATTCCTAATATAACAGGAAAATCTTTAACATGGAGTTTAATTTGGAAAACGGGTTGAATTTCTCAACCTGCTTTATATTTAGGTTTTTTTGTCATATTACACATAAAACTACCCTCAGCGTCGGTAAACCCTGTTATAAATCAAGGATCTACTTGTGCTGCGAAGCAGTGTTCGTCGATTTTATTTTTTAATGTTGAATAATTACGACGATAATTAACTTTTAAAGAATTAGAGTTGCGAACAACCCTTACAATTAATGGTGAATCGTAGTCATTTTTAGCATAAAATTTAACAATAACTTATTTCTAAGCTACTAGAGCACACCTTAAATATTTACAATAATACTATAAATACCTATAGCCGTCTGCTCGTTGCTCTTTTACAGTATTATAAATATTTAATACTGACTTAGATCCGCGATTGTCCATTTCTTAGAGCTTAACCCTCTAATCATCTTATAACTTATTACTATACCTGAATAATTACTTCAGCCGCTTAAGTACTTTCGTACTTAGTTTAGTATTATAAGCTTTAGGAGTTCCCCGGAGTTTGACTATACCTCCCTATGAACATAAGGAATAACACCATACCCTAATAAAGCAAAAATTAAGGTTATAACGGGCCCTAAAAAAAACAGTACTATATTAGCTTGTGTTGGGGCTACATATTCTTTTAATAGAAGTTTTAGAGCATCTGCAAATGCTTGTAATAATCCAAAAAAACCTACTGCATTAGGACCCAATCTTCTTTGCATACTAGCCATCGTTTTTCTTTCTGCTACAGTCACATATGCTACACTTAGTAGGGCAGGAACAATAACCAACAATACTTCAAGAATAGATATTAAAGTAGGAGGTAGATAATACATGTATTTAAGCTTATAATTTAATTAATCCATTCTACATAAATAATATAAAAATTAGATTAAAAATGACGGTAACAATAATTTGAGTTAATTACTTATTCTACTTATTATCATTTAGTGCTGCACAAAATCTAAATAATAATAATTCAACTAAAAATTGAAGCTTTAAAAAGTAAACATACAAAACATCAGATAGTCACTAATAATTTTTAAGGTTTCACATGTGAAATTAACTAGAGAAGGATTTAAGTATATATATTTAATGTGCACATTAAATATATACTAATCATCTTGAACTATTTGTCGCTATTTTCGCTTCGCAGTGATAAATAGTACAAAAAATATTAGAACAACTCCAGGCCTGCATAGCAGGCCTGGGAATAACCTATAAAATCTATCGAATCTAATCAACTTTGCATACCAACTATAGTTTTTCTTTATGCTACAGTCACATATGCTACCAAGAAATTACTAAAGATATACAGAATAAGATACAAGACTTAATTGGCGGTAGATAATACATTTTTTTCAGTTTATAATTTAATTAATCCATTCTAGATAAATTAAGAGTAACAATATAGTAGAAATAAAATTTATATTACTAATCTTATGTGCTGCACGCTTATAAAAAAAAATAGAATTTTTTTTTAGTAGTGCGTAGCAGCGTAGCAGCGTAACAGCGTAGCAGTGTACATAAAAAAAATATATTTGGTTCTTTTTTATGCATCTATGAAATAAAGCTAACGTACATACTAGCGTGCATCCTCCTTTTAGATTCGAACTAAAATCATAATATTATAAATATTATACTCTACCTTTGAGTTAATGAGAATTTGTGTAATACACAAAATAAATTCCGACACAAGCACTAATTAGAATACATAATAAAAAAAAACAATTAACTAATTAAGATTCTTTTTAAACTAGATATTAATTACTTGTTTTTTGGAAATAAAATTTCTTCTACTCTTTTTTTTAAGTAACTATCTTGTTCATTAAAAATTCTTTTAACTATTATTAAATCCGAATTTACTACTTGTTTTACTTTAGGGTTTTTATATGCAATGGTTAGTCTAATATTTTTATGCACTTCTTGTTCAGCTAAATTAAGTTCTTTATTAAGTGAGTTTCTATAAGCATTAGTAATAGTAAAAAATTCTTTTAAACTAGCGTCAACGCTACGACTTTCACTTAATTTTTCTATCTTAGAAAAATAATCACTTTGTATTTCAATTCTTTTTTTTTCCATTTCTTCTAATTTTAATCTAACCTCTTCAGGTAAATAATTTTTATTTATATTTATTCAAGTAGCTCGTCCATCATAAGATTTATTAAGGAAACTAGAATGAGTTTGAAGTAAAGCCATAATAGCTCTTTGAACCTCGGGTTTATCTTCATAATAAAGGTTAGCCTCGCCTGCTTTTTTAAGCTTCTCTGCTATATTAATATTTAGAGTTGCATATTCCTCCATAAATTCATTAATTTGTTTAATATAATCTTTAGTTGGAACATCATCCCCTGGTATATTTGAGCTTGTACTACTTTGCCTTGTATCTCCACTATCCTCTCCTGAGCTTCCCACACCTTTACTTGTCATGTTATGATGAGTAGGAATAATTCCTTTAACATTACTAGGTAAAGAATCGGTAGGTCCAAATAAAGGTATACCTCATATACTATTGAAATCATCTTTTAAATTAGAGAATAAATAAAGTATAGCCTCTTTAAAACCTATACGAACGAAGGGTAAATGTAGACTAAAAATTAAAGAAGGTAAAGAAACTATATTTTCAATAAGGTTAAAGTTAAATAAATAGTGAATTCCTACTTTAAAAATATAGGAATATAAACCTATTAAAATTAAGGTAAATAAATTAGTTCAATTAAATTTATCTTTTATTTTTCTGCGAAGCGCGATTAATAGTCTGCTTTGTAAAGGTAAACCTACAAATGCATGAGGTTTTGGAGGACTGCATAGTGCTCATTCTAAACTAGGAAAGCTTCTATTTAATAAGGCTTGTAATGTATCAGTATGATATTGAGGAGTCATTCAAGGGAATCTACTTGCAAATTTTCCTTCTACTAATTGTGCATATACAATATATAAAAATAATCAAGCAGCTACCACACTAACAATTGATCCATAACTACTTATTAAATTTCATCCTGCAAAAGCATCAGGATAGTCACTAATCCTTCTAGGCATTCCTTGTAAACCTAAGAAATGTTGAGGGAAGAATGTGAAGTTACACTAATGTGGACTATATCTTATTTCTTTAAGATCAATTTTTTGTCACTGGCTTTTTGTGTATACGAATAAAGCGCACGGGACCAGGATAAAAAAAGCAATATATTGAAATAAACTCTTATAAATAGTCTCTATATATCTTACCCTTTACTTAGGTTTACCGCTGCGAAGCGGGCTTTTTACTGAAATGAAATAAAATTCTAGTAGTATAATTGTCAGAAGCTCCGTGCATACATAAAGATAGATAGGGCTAATTATACTACTTTAGGTACAAATTGTATAATTAAATCATCTCTATATGAGTAACTCATTCCTTAGTATTAAAAAATTGATATTTAAATTACAAAATTCATCTTATTTTAAGCTGCATTAATATAAGGAAAAATTAACTCTTTACCTGTATTACAAAATAATGTTATTTTTATGATACATATGTAGCACAAATATAGCAAGATCTACCTGCAAAAACTCAAACCTCTCTACCAGCTGCTCGACAAGTAGGACATCTTTTACCTGGAGCAGTACCTCCTGAAGAATAATTAATTGACTCCATTTCTGAAGAATTAATTGACTCCATTTCTGAAGAATTAATTAATTCAGTTCCTGAACAATTACAATTAATTAATTCAGTTCCTGAATAATTAAATAACTCAATAAAAATTTCACCAATTATAAAAGCTATTATTAATAATAATAATAATAAAAATAAAATAAAAATAAATTTTATAATATTAAAAGATTGCACAGGTAAGCTAGTAAAAGCATGAGGTTTTGGAGGACTGCATAGTGCTCATTCTAAACTAGGAAAGCTTCTATTTAATAAGGCTTGTAATGTATCAGTATGATATTGAGGAGTCATTCAAGGGAATCTACTTGCAAATTTTCCTTCTACTAATTGTGCATATACAATATATAAAAATAATCAAGCAGCTACCACACTAACAATTGATCCATAACTACTTATTAAATTTCATCCTGCAAAAGCATCAGGATAGTCACTAATCCTTCTAGGCATTCCTTGTAAACCTAAGAAATGTTGAGGGAAGAATGTAAGGTTACACATCGTGTGGACTATATCTTAATCCTTTAATAAGATCAATCCCCGCTGCGAAGCAGCGAACGAGAAAAAGGAAATATAGATATTTATTAAAGAATTTCCTTCGTGTAGTCTCTGAGGATCCTACTCATAACGTGGCTGGTTATTTTGGTTTCCTGCTGATTGTCTAGATATACTTAAGATTTTTACTTATTTAATAAGTACTTAAGCCTTATGAGATATTCCAGCATATAGAAGGATTGGGAGGGGCTAACTATACTATTTCTGTTTAGGTAGAGATTGTATAATTCAATCTTCTCCTTAAAGAGTAACTCATTCCTTAGTATTTCAAAAATTTTATGCGCAAGCGATCCGTATTTTTTAAATACTCTTATTATTACAATTTTGTAAAGTTTATCTGAATTAGTATGATAATAATAACTAACCATCCTTTTAGTTAAATTAATACTACAACCAATATAAAATTCCATAGTTATATTGTTAATAAGCATATAAACACCAGACTTTCTTATTAACTCTATATATTTATTTTTTTTCCTTCCGCTTCTCGCCTCTGGCGATTTTTATGAATAAAAAAAAACAACCTACTCCTCAGGTGAACCGTTAATAGAGGATTTACTATACAATCTCTTACTTATTTCAGAAGTACTTCCCTTTTTTTTACCCCTATAAATAAAATTCAGAATTGTACTTTAGATAATCGCATGTTATAATTTAAACCTAATATTTTGGGTACTCAAAAATATCATCCACTAAACATTGCAAAAACAGCACCCATACTTAAAACATAGTGGAAATGCCTTTATTCTCCCCTTTTTATAGTAATATTCAAGGTTTCCATTATATATTAGACTTAGTTTAAATTTAAATTCTTTAAATTTTAGTCAATATTTTGGTTTACTTATAATATATAAATTATTATAAGCAAATGGAGATGAAATTGGACTATATCTTTACCAGTAATAAATACATTATTTATCTTTATATAATAGATAATTTTTAATACAAGGAACTTTATATCATAAAGGATTTTCATACTTTAATCAATCTATAATAAAATTCGAATATATTTTATGTTCTATACTATATTTAGGATATTTTTTATATTTTCTAATATATAAAAAAGGTTTTATTTTAGTAACTCTATAAAACTTCATATCACAATATAATCTATTATGGATAAAATAATCATATATAAATAACATATTATTAACATTTTTAAATTTAAAAGCGATAGATGTGAAGTCTTTATTACCTCCAGACTTTGAAGATTTTTTACGTATAAGAATAGTAGGTTTAGAATTAGATATAGTATTGTCAAAATTTAATTTTGATGTATATTCATTATATTTAAATTCCAAATTACATTCAATCCTATTTCCTGTATAATTAAATACTATACTACCATCCGTATCAATTAAACCAGCAAAATATGAATCATAGTGTTTTATACTATAATTAGCTTCTATAAAATCTATATTATATAAAATACAACTCTCTTTAAAACTAGGGACTTTAATTCTTATTAAACCATTTATATTCTTAAGAATATATAACATAGTTTCTTTAGTAGAAACTATATAAATAGAATAAGGCTTTTTTTTATCGGCTCTTATTCTACCTATATGTAAATAATTACGTATACGGGTTAATATTCTAATATCTCTATTATGTAATTTTATTCTAATTTGTTTAAGAACTCTTTTATTATTATTAGGATCTATTCTAATATCAAAATTCCCGTCTCCATCTATTATACCCGCAAATCAATTTCAAAATTTTAAATCTTCTGTTTCTGGTAACTGACGTGTAGTCTCTGAGAATCCTTTACAGTTTTCTGCTGATTGTGTACACATAAATTTAGAACTTATGGTAGTATCATTATTTTGACTATTTAAAAGAATATAATTCCTACTAGCATCTAGTTTATAAAGATAAAACGTATTAGTAAATAGTAAACAATACATAAATACAGTTTCCAGCATATAGTCAGTTGCAAAATAATTCCTAGCGTGATCCGTAAACCAGCAGGAAGATAAATTATTTAGGCCCATTTGAGCTACCACATAGTATGTATCATGGAAAGCAATATCTAACGATGCATTGGCAAGAACAACACCACTCACGTATAAAAAATATATTCATTAATCTTGGTCTTCTAACGAAGCACCTTCCTCTATTAATCTTTCATAACTAAAAATATAACCATTATAAGCAGCACCTATATTAGCGTATTTTTTTACAGTACTATGAGATATTTTTAAGTCTCTTTGAACAGCCATTACACCTTCATACTTTTTTAAAAATTTTCTATTAATATCATATACAAATACTCCTTTTAAAACATGACTGTTTTTTTGAATATTTAGTATTAATTCTTCACATTCTTTTGAGTTTCAATTTGCTATTATAGGTGTGTCACTTAAATTATAAGGTATATTACTTAAATATCACTCACCCCTAAATATTGTTTTTTCTTGGATATTTTTAACTAACGTAGGGTGATTTGATTTAATTAAATTAGCTAAAGTTTTAACAGAAGGATAAATAACTAACAATTCTTTAAAAGAATTATATAAATACACAGGATAAGCAGACTTAGCTTCAATAATTCTTAACTTACTTTCTATAGAATGATTTCTATTATAAAAAGGATTATTTTCTCCTGTAACAGCCCTAGCTATTAAACCTTTAGTTTGATCAGAATGCACTCTATTTTTAGCTAATTCTGATAATAACTTCTTGGTTTCCTCTGTATGTTTATAACCTAAAGAAGAATAACCTTCTTTTAAAACATTATAATAAGGTACGATTTGTGCAATATAAAAAGTTTCTCTTGCAGTTAAAAATACGGGTTCTATATATTCTAGAATTAAAAGAGAAAAATTTTCAGTATCATACTTAAGTAAAGCTTTGGTAATTGGCATATTTATATTTTGTTTACTTTTTAAAAAAGCCTTATTAATATAATTTCTCATTCTAGAAGCTAAATTAATAGAACTTCCTACATAAGTGTGATTATTTATTTTGTTAATTAATAAGTAAACACCTGATCTACCTTTTTCTTGCTTTATTATATTAACTCTATCTTGTTTAAATTTATCATAAACTTTTTCAACTTTTAAATTTAGGATCTTACCCTGGTTATCTTTAATAGTAAAGTGAGAATAACTTCGAATATTTATAGCATTTAAGGCTAATGAATAATTTTTTACGCGGACTATATTTTCTCATAATAAACTATTATGAGGACTACGTTTAGTCTCTGAGGAGCCCCATGTATTATAACCTCAATCTACTGTTTGAATATTTATATTGTGAGGTAGAATCTCTAGGTTTCCTGCTGATTGTTCAAAATTATGCTTTTTTACTGAAATTAAATAAAAATCTAGTATCATAATTGTGAGAATTTCCCAGCATACAGTAGTCTTCTCGCTTTCTTTTTTTTTCCCCCTCGGTCCAGACCCGGGTCTCTGGACCTGGGTCGAAGGATTAAAAAGAAAAAAAAATAAAAATAGAGGGAGGGCTAAGTGGTTGTTTAATAACCCTCCAATAGTAAACATGAATACAAAACCTAATGCAAATAACATAGAAGGTGTTAATTTGATAGATCCTCCATAACATGTGGCTCGGGAGAAGGCCCTTCGATCATTTCAGATCCTAGTAATGGGCTTTAAGTCTCGTATATACAGCAATAAAAACTATTTATATATACTTAAGTGCTTATTTAAGGCACTATCTATTTCTAGTGTCCCGGACCATTCCTTCATATTTCATATAAATAAAATAATTCACATAAAATTAATACAATATATGTAAAATAGTCTAAATACTTAGAAATAAGTGTGGCGTCTGGCCTCTACGCTTTTAAATAAGATATAATTTTTTGAATCGCACTAAGTGCGTATATCTTACTAAATATATTTATTAATATATCTAATTACACTTTCATGTAACTATTTAGTTCGACGATAATCTAAAATTAGTTGATTTTTAAATTCCTAACTCTAGATGTCCCTCGAGTTTGCCACATCAATAATATAGAATTATTTCATAGTATTATATTTAAATTTTAATTTATATTGAGGTTCTTTAAATTTATACATCATAGTAGGATGGATATATGGCATTAAAAGATGTAAATTTTTTTTAATCGATTTACTTTTTATATAAATAACTTTATATTTTTCTTGAGTATGGATAGAACATTCTAACTGAAATTTAATTATTAAAACATTAATCAATAAAACTATTTCTTTTATAGAAAAAGATTGAGTTTGTATAGTTATTCCTGAACTATAAGTACCATCCCCTTGTATTCGCCTCTTCTAGAAAAGGGTAAATTTATTTGTTTATATGATTTATTTTATAAATACCTTTTAATAAATTTTTATTTTTTAAAATTCTAAGTATAGAAACATGAGCACAACCTAATTTTTCGGCAGCTTGTCTAATGGAATCAAAATAAGTCATTTCATTTGTTAAAGTATTTAATACTTCTATTCTTTGACCTTTAGCTTTATTAATTTCTAGTATACGCACTACATCCATTATTTTAGATTCTTCTGAACGATAAGTATGAAGTTTACTTGCTCTAGCTTTTTCTTCAATAGAATAAATTTTACTTTTAGCCCTTTCTTTAAATTTTTCTAGAGTTTCACTAGTATGTTTATAACCCTGTGATGAACCCGCAGTTTTTAAAGTATTATACTCCGGGCTTAAAAGATCTAAATAATATTGCTCTCTAGCTAGAACTTCTTCTTTACTGCAGTATTCTAAAATATCCAATCTAAATTCAGAGTAACCGTATTTTAATAAAGCTTTATGAATCGTCATATTTCTTTTGGGGTCGACTAAATAATTATAATTGTAATAATTTACTAATCTTCTAGTTAAATTAGAACTACTCCCTATATAACTCTTATTTAAATTTTTTTGTACTCATCTATATACACCAACTTTACCTTTTATCTCTTTAAAAATTTCTACTTTCTGTGTATCCGTATTATCAAAAGATACTATAGGTGTTATATCTGAAGAACTATTTTTATTTTTATTTGTATGCAAACCTCTTAAAAGATTTAAAGTAAATGTAGAATTTAAATTAAAGGAGTTTCTGCAATACCCAGCGAAGCAGGGCGGAGATAGAAAAGGTACATTAGTGTCTTTATCATAAAAAAGGGCAGGGATTATAAAGAATCTTGTGTTTTTCATTTTAGGTTTAAATTATGTTAACTATTTTTAAACCCTAAATAAGGGATATAATAAATAGCAAAATACCGGGCATTCCGCCCCAAAAACAGGAATAATAAATTTATTACACTGCTTCAGATGGTCACCATAAACTTTAGAGTACCATCGCCTGCAGCTATTAGAGGGGTAGCTTACGCAGGGGTAAAAACCAATAACAGGGTCATCCTTTTTTCTCCTTATATTTTTTAGGAAGCTAATCTCATCCGAAGGAGGAGGACAAATCTGATTATTTAGAAAATAAAAATAAGATTTTTATACGAAGTTTTAGATTTAGGTACTTTTTAATAAGTCATTTAGCCAACTTTAAGTTAACCGGGTTGAATTTTTCACTCAAGAATTAATATAAGGACTGATAACACTTAATAATAAAGGTATAGATTTATTATTTATATAAATAAAGAATTTATCGCGTTTAATTACTTGTAATGAACAAGTTAAATTGAACTTATAAATTAATACATTCATTAACTTTACAATATCCTTTATACTAAAAGATTTTACATCTATATTTAAACCCTTTAATTTAGTACCTCGTGAAGAGTTAAAATAAAGGAATTTTATATTACTGTTAAGATAAAGTCAATGGGCTAAGGCTTCTCAAGTTAATAAATCGTAAATATTGCGAGGTATTATTTTTTTTCCTTTGGGATAAAATAAATCATATAATTCTGTAATACAAGGTAAACTTCTAGTTGTAAAACTTAAAGCATAAAAAATTTTTTTATGTAATAAAACTTTATTAAGAGAAGGACCTTTTGAACAATAATGGCATAATTGGAAAAAAACAGAATATAAATATTCAAATTGACCATATTTTTGTTTAAATTGCAATCTAGCATCTCCACTTTCGTTTACTCTTTGTAAAGTAGCATCTGAAAGAAGAATACCTATAATAATAGATCTTTTATTAAAAGGAATTTTTATTAAACTACGTTCCATATTAGAAAATTTTAAATAACCTACAGTAGAAGATAAATTAGTACCATATGGTACTAAATTTAATTCTTCTTTAATCTCAAAATTACTCATTAATAATTTAATTTTCTTAATTTCATTTAAACCTTCAAAAGTAGTATGAGCACCTAGATTAATTAAATTAGCAGCTTCTTTTCAGAAAAGAAAAGCTTTTTTTTTATCTGCATTTAAACTACCAATTTCTTTTTCTAGTAAAGGAATAATTTTTTCAAATATACTTTTGAAATCTTTTACTGTAAGACAATAAGAATTTTTTTTAGTTAAAATTTTTCCGCAATTTCCTGTAATATTTAATAATTCATATAATAATTTTTCATCTGAAGAATTAATAACTAAATTTAAAGAAATTCCCTCACCTAATTTATGTTTATTACTTTTAAATACTGCAATATAAAAACAGTCATTATTATTAAACAATTTCATTATTGAATTATTATAATTAATTAATCCCGCTGAAGCTAACGGACCTTGAACTAGACCCGTAGGTTTAGATTGAAGGGTAGAATAATATCTACAAGTACTAACGCCAATACCTTTACCTACCCTAACCTGCAATAAAGTACAGTTAGACACCAAAATACAGTTAGTAATTTTTATAATATAATTTTTAAATTTGCTTACACACGATTTAAATAAAAAATTATCTAAATAATAAACAAATTCAAGATTTAAAGCACTAACAATATAAATAAACCTTAACAAAGTAAAAATACTATAAAATAAAATAATCTTTAGCTCCCTCTCTATGTAAGTAATTATAAAGGGAGAGCTCGCCCCGCCAGGACAACGGAGCAAATTATCTTTAATATCATTTTTGGTCATAAATCTCTTACTAAAGGAGAACGCTAACCATGAGAAAATTTTAATTCCTGTAGGTACAGCTATAATTAAAGTAGCAGCAGTGAAATAAGCTCTCGTATCCACGTCTAAACCTACTGTATACATGTGATGCTAAACTGTTAGTAATTATTTTATAATTACCCATACAATTTTTGTATGCTTCTTTCACAAGAAGTGTCGGACTATATCTTCATATTTAAGCTTTTCCTGTTTTATTTGTCATACTATTATTTAAATTAATTTGTTTTTGCAGAGTTCTTACATGAGATAATCCTTCATCTGTTAAATGTAATTTATTAGATACTTGGTTATGAATAATTAATCATTTTTCAAAAGAAAAAGCTTTTTTAGTTTGTAAAGGAAATAATTTAAAGTATGCTATTACATCATTCAATGATTTAAATCCAGTAGCTGTATAACGATAAACATTATCAGTTCCAGATCTTAATGTTACTACTTTTTGAGAAGTAGTAGATTTCTCCCCACTACTACTTTTATCACTACCTCCATCATCGTCATCATCACCACCATCTTTGGGTGGTAGTAGTAAATTATTTTCTGAGATAGTTCTACCTTTATTCATACCAGCTTTTATCTCCTTAATTTTTAGTAAGCCTTCTTTTGTCAAATGTTTTTTCTGTACCATTAACTCAGCAACTTTGCAGAAATCCTGGAAATCTTGAGATTTTATACCTAAGATTGGATATTCTTTAAATAAAGGAATAATTTTATTTTTTAAGTCTGAAAAATTGGAAACTAATAAATCACCAACCTCTGGATTAACTCTGTAATATCCTCCGCACCCTAAATAAGATATTAAACTTCTTAGAAGTTTTTCATCTTTAATATGTTGGGTTAATTTAAAGATTAATTTAACTCCTGAACCCTGGATATTAGTACGTGAATTAAAAATATTTACATGGAAACCTCCATCTCCTGAAACAAATCCTGATAATCAATTGGGATTGATTTTTTCCACTTGTACAGGTGATCTATCTGCAGGAATAATATAGGGGAAAGCAACCTTTAATTCCTCAGAAAAACCTTTATTAGAAGAGGCTTTCAAGGCTAATACTCTGGCTCATCCCTCTTTACTTAAATGTTGCTTTTCTTTCATCATTAGAGCTACTTCTCGGAATAGAAAATAATCTGCTGATTTAATAGTATTTAAAGGATAGCTATCAAAATGAGGTAAAATTACATTGACTATATCGGCTACTGAAGAAACTCTAAAACTAAGACAATCTCTAACTTTATTAATGTTACCTACTTCTTGGAAATAAGATTTAATAAGATTTAAAAGATCCTTATCTTTTTTATGTAATTCAATTTGAAAAATTAATTTTACAGATCAACCAAATTTAGAATTAGAGGATTTTCTAACATTAATCATGAATGAACCCTCTGCATCTGTAAATCCAGTTAAAAAGAATGGATCCAACTTCATCTGTGAAAGAGGTTGGCTAGAATATAATCTATCCCCTGAGCTCGAGGGCTCAATCTTCTTATTATCCGAGATTAGCCTAGGGGTAGTAGATAGTTTACCTGATTTTTTAGATTTTTTGAGACGGATGGAGCCAAATCCAAATAACTCATATACTTTATTTAGTATAACACTATCTTTTTGATCCAATAAATAACGCATTTTTATAACATGACCTAATGTATATCGAGAGTTTGCTGTAATAGCTACATTAAAACATCCTTCAGCATCAGTAAACCCAGATAATCAGGCATCCTGTAATGTAATTGAAACAGGAGTATTTTTTAATTTAAGGGTTTCAGAACCAAAACGATTATTTAAAGCATTAACTCAAAGATCTAATTGTTTAATTCTATGATTTTGAGCTAAATTACCATTAAATAAAAAAGCTAAAAGTAGAATATGTGAAGGATTATCCACCATTCATCTATAAAAATCATTATTTTTACCACTCTTTCCTTGAGGAAAATGTTTAACAACACCTATATTTAATTTAAATTGTATTTTATGTAGTATATCACCTTCTTTTTGAGTAAGAACAAAACGAACTCTTTTACCTTCATCATATGTTTGAATTGCTCCATCTCCCTCTGCAAACCCAATAAATCAAGTTAATCATTCATCAGAAAGATGGTCTGTATTTTTAAATAATGTATTATAATAAATACGAAATGCGGAAAAATTTCAAAATGTTTCGCGTGTAGTCTCTGAAACACTCTGTTTGTTATCCTTTAAGGAATACAGGGACAGATTGTCTGCTGATTGAGTATAGCCGCACCCGCGTAGCAGCGGGTAAGGCGTTGGCCGCCTCCTACGGAGGCGGCCGCCGCTAATTAGATTTTCACCATGCAAGGTACTAATTAACACTAAACTGTTCCAGCATACAGCGAAATTAAATATATTCCCTGCCTCACGACAGGGTGAAGCCATCAATAAATAACTTCAAACGATAAATCCTAATACTCCAATAGACATCATTGCATAGACCATTCCAATGTAACCAAATATAGATTTATTTGAATTAGCAGAAATGGTTGTACTAATTATCCCGAAAGCTGGTACAATTAATATGTAAACCTCGGGGTGCTTTTCCCTATTTTTGTACTTATTTTTTTGTAGATTTTTTTGCAAATAAACGTAAATTTACTTTAAAACACACTAACCGTAAATATATTATCAAGTAGAAAAAAAAAAAAAAATTCAACAATTAAATAAAATTTGAATTTTTTGTCTAATTAGTTAATTACTTACCTAATCAGTTAATTAATTGCACCATGGATTCTAGAACACCTTCTATTGCAGTATCTACTTTTTCTAGTTCCTTTCCAGTATTTTCTTCATTAGGGTCATCCATGTCTCCTTCTCTACTATGTTGATCATTTAATTGATTACGCCTTGTACGAAGTTCATCTAAATCTTGAGTTTCCCTTTCCAATTGAGCTTTTACATTTTCCACTTCTTCAGGTGTAGCGGTAGAAGCACCCTCGGAAAATAGTATAGAAGAATTTGGAGTTAAGAATAAAGAAATTATAACTAAAACTAAAACTAAAACTAAAACTAAAACTAGAAAATTTTCATAAGTTATCTTAGTAGATCAAGATATTAAAACCTCATTTAATCCCTTAATAGGTCCGCAAGTAATATTAGCAATTAAATCCTCATTTAATCCCTTAATAGGTCCGCACTTAGTAATATTAGCAATTAAATCATTTAATCCCTTAATAGGTCCGCAAGTAATATCAGCAACTAAACCATTTAATCCCTTAATAGGTACGCAAGTAATATTAGGAATTAAATCCTCATCCCAAAACAATTCATTTATTAGGTAAAACATATTTTTCATAAGATTCGTATTCGTGTGTAAAAAATTTTTATTATAGGAGTTGATTAAACTTATATACTCCATTCTGCAACATATATGATTATTAGAAACAACCCAAAATATCGACTATAGAATTGGAAAGCTTTTAATACTTCTTACTATAATGCTTGGTTACCGCCGCAACACCAATAATCCTTTGTTTGTGTTATTAAACAAACAGCTAAAGGGCCAAAATTTCATAAATGGCTAACGTAACGTAACACTAGTAATAATTTGTTTGTGTTATTAAACAAACAGCTAAAGGGCCAAAATTTCATAAAAGGCTAATATTACTAGGTTGAGACGTATCAATAAGATACGAATTCACTAATTTTAACAAAGGATGACTTTTTAATACTCTCATAAGGTTAGAGTGGAAAAATTTTTATTATAAGAGTAAATTAAACTTATATACTCTATTTTGTAATATATACAATTATTATAATTATAAAAAAGGCTTAGATAATACTAAGATAAATAAAACCTAAATTTTTTAGTTCGGCTGATTAATTGTAAAGTATTACAATCTTTTATACCTTTCAACAAAAAGGATATAAATGCCGGTATATTACCGGCAAAAATTAAGAAGTACAAAAATAGAGAAATAGGACCATATCTTTAAACACTAAATTTAATCATAATTATTTCATTTATCTATAAAGATCTTAAAACTTTTCGCTAATAAAGACTTAAAAGGTGCAATATGAGCTTTCATTGCTTTCAATTCATAAAATTTAGGTATAGAGTGTAATCGATTATTTTTAGCAGATCTTGAGGGATAATTTTTAAAATATTCGATCATATTAAGTATATCTTCTTTCTTAGTAACATATCACTTAAAGGAACCATTCCCCCCTCTATCTATATAAACATAACCGCCATATAATTCAACTAAAGGTCTAAGTATTTCAGAAGTCTTTTGACTCGCTGAAATAGATAGTTGTCAAGTAGAACTATTTATAGAAATCGTACCGTCAGCATCAAAAAATCCCGCTAATCAACCGTTATTTCAAGTTAATTTTTGAGGGTATTTTAAAATTATTTTATATTTAATACAAATATAATTTAATTGTATTAATCTAATAGGGTTTCTTATCTCCCCATTTACATCATTAATAAGCTTTAGTAAACCTTCTTTTTTATGCAATCTGTATCTTAAAGTACTAATACCTGATCTTAATTTGATGGAACCACCGTAAATATTTTTTACAGTTTGTAAAGCTCTTTCATCTCTAATATCCATAGTAATCTCTAAGCTTGCATAACCTTTTTTAGAGAATAAAAAACAACCATCACCATCTATTAATCCGGCTAATCACTGTTTAGATCTAAAATTTTTATATGAATTGTTATTTAAATTATGAATTGAATTTTTGTTTAACAAACGTATGGCCTCTGAAGTTCCTACTTGCGTGCTGAGCGCGTTGGTTACTTGCGAATTCTCGTAAATTTCTAGGATTTTTACTATAACGGTATATAATAAAATATAACTTATGCTAATCAAATGTTCTATCTTAAGTAATATTGGATTTAAGTCCCAACAGAGGGCACTAGCTTCTAGTACCTTATTTACTTTAGGGATATTATTTGAACTATCTTTTTTTTGATATCTATTAAAATTCATTCTTAGCTTAATTTCTCCAGTGGGGTGCGGCAGCGAAGCTGCCGCGGGGTCCCTCAGGTTCCAGCTGCCTTTAAGGCGGCGGCCGGAACTTATTTTTTTTAACCCTTCTTTATTTAAATGCTCCTTATTTTTCATTAATAAATAAACATTACGAAAATCTTCATATTCTAATCTTTTTACTCCTTGTAAAGGATACTTTTCAAAGAAAGGGATAATTTTCATTTCGATAACACTTAATTTTTTTACTTGTATCATAGTAAGATTTACAGTATTATTTTGTATTGTACCACAATTTAGTTGCATTGATATTCTTTTAAGTAATTCGGTGTCACGCTTATGTTGATTTACTTTAAAAAGTAAATTAACACTAAAGTTAACTTTACATTCAGAATATTTAGTTATCCCTACAAAAAAACAACCCTCACCATCCATGAATCCAGCTATTCAATTAGGATTTATGGCATGAGGTAAGCTTACAATACATCTATTTACCGGGCTTATTTTAAATTCAGCCACTAAAGGAGAATCCTCAGGTAAACCCTTATTCATAGAAGCTCTAATATTAATAATTTCCTGTAGCCCTCCTAAAGTTAAATGTTTTTTTTCTTTCATTAACAATACTGCAGCTTTAAATAATTGATAATCCGCAAATTTTTGAGTTAATAAGAGATATTTATCGAAATGTGGTATAATAATATTTATAAAATCATTTAGAGAATTTACTGAATAAACAACAGAATTGTGACTATGATCAACTCATTTACCAATACCATTAAAATAAGATTGAATACGTTTTAAAAGTACTTCATCTTTATTATGAATAAGGATTGCAAATGCAGGTTGAACTTGTCATCCTGTTTTCCTACATATGCTTTTCTTATATATAGATACGACAAAAAATGCCTCTGCATCACAGAATCCTGTTATAAATCAAGGGTTTAAATAAGATGAAGACCCTTCTTTACTATCCGCCGTAATAGGTGATAAGGGGGGCAAGCTAATATATCTTACTTTTAAAAAATAAACAATAGTAAAAAGACTTATAGTACCTAGTAAATATAAAACGAACTCTTCGCTTATAGTTTGTTGCATTAAATTAAAATTTGTTTGTTGCATTAAATTATAATATAAGGGCCACATTAGACCAAAGAATCCAATTCCATATTATATTATTATTTATTCATCCCTTTAATAATATAACTTAATATTATAAATTAACCTAGGACTAATTTCCTAGAGGAATCCGACTGTACATTAAGCAGCATTTCAGCCACCTACCAGTGAACCAGTCTGTAGCGATTTTATTATAAAACCGACGGTCTTGTCTTTTTTAGGGATAAGATTTTGACCATAAGACTTGATAAAAAAAAATCAAGTCACACCGATATCGCTCCAGCATTTTAGGGTTATTATAGCACCACCGGTCCCCTCTTACTCTATAGGGACTAAGGGGTAAAAAAAAAAAGAAAAAACTCAAATCTTTAATATAAAAAGATCCATAAATTATATTTAGATTTTATTTTGGATTTTTTTTTTAGGCCTCACAATAGATGATATAGCCAGAACTAAGGTTAAGGTATACCTAATGGTATTCATTATCTAAGGTCTTATATTATTTTACATCTGCCTTAAATAATTCTAATAGATTTAGTCTAAACCTTACCTTTTTTTCCTAATTTATGTTATAAAACTTTATTAATTTGTTTGGCTAACTTTATTAATTCTAACCTTGTTTCACTTTTTAAATGATCTTTATTAACTAATCTGTCATAAAGTAATTTTCACTTTAAATAACTATTTCTTTTATTAGATATAAGTTGATGGTTATCAAAATAAGTAAATAAACCTTTACAATTTTTTAAACCGTTTATTCTAAGTTCTCATACATTATCGGCATTATGAGGTGCTATTGAACCTTTAACTAAATATTTATTTAATATTTTTAATAAAAATTCAAATACATCTTTATTAGCTTCCCATTTTTGAGTTAAAATAAATCTATATCTAAAAGCAGAACTAGTAGAAAGTAATGAACACGTAAAACAGCCTTCTCCATCTGTTATACCCGCTAATCAGCTGTCCTCTAGAGTAGGGAGTGCACAAATGTCTAAAGGAGTTATAGTAGTAAGATTCTTTCTAATTAATCTTTCATTTAAAGAACATAAAAAAGTTAAAAATCTAGCTTTTCGTGTTGGAAATACCATATTTCCGTTAAATATTAAACAAATTAAATACAGATTTTTAAGGTCCTGTACAATATATCGATGCGTATTTTGTTTAACGGATTGTATAATAACTTTTCCAAACCCCAGGTTATCTAAAATGTAATTTAATACTTTTATATCTGAACTAGATTGAGTGATAACAAATGATAAATCACCTCTTTTAGCCATAATAAAAGAACCCTCTCCTTCTGAAAATCCTATTAGTCATTCTAAAAATATTTTATCTGGTTGTTTTAAATTAGGATAGTATACATTAAATTTAGAATAAAAAGATTCAAATTTAAAGGATTTACTTAGGTTTTGATTAGCTACCATTAACATAATTAATAAGCCTATAAAACATATTGTTGGGTAGAAAAGATGCTGGAATAAAATAGGATCACCACCACCAGCTATTTCGAAGAAAGATGTATTAAAATTTCTATCAGTCAAGACCATAGTTATTCCACCGGCTAACACAGGTAAAGATAATAATAATAATACAGCTGTAATAACTACAGCTCATCCAAATAAAGCTAATTTCATTTTAAGAGCTCGCGCCCTAAAATTTATATATTTAAGCGCAAATAGACTATCATATCTTTTTGTTTATTAGTACGGTAGCGTATTGACCTCAAGGTACAAGAGTCTACCTAATAAATTAAAATATTTATCTTTATGCATAATATCATATTCTACTTTCTATTAAAATTCATATTAGATTTTATTGTCAATATTTTATCTAATCCTTCTTTAGTTAAATGAGATTTTTGAGTCATTAAATCAGATACTTTTTTAAAATCCTCAAAATTTATTAATTTATCCCCTATTAAAGAGTATTTATCAAAAAAAGGTATAATTTTATTTTGTATATCTGATAAATTTGTTACTGCAAATCTTATAACAGATGAAGATTCATTAATTGTGATTGATCCACAACCTAGTGTTGATTTTAATTCTTCCATTAATAGCATATCTCTTATATTTTGCGTTACTATGAAATTTAAAGTTACACTTAAACCTAATTTGTGAGTTTTAGATTTACTAGTTTTTACATAAAAACACCCTTCTCCTTCTACAAATCCAGCTATTCAAGAATTTATATCGAAGAATTTATCGTTTTTATTTAAAGTAAATTCTGGTCTTATTTCTGGATTAGTATTAGGAAATTATAATAATAATCTTTCAGGTAAACCTTTATTCATAGAAGCTCTGATATTGATTAAATTTTTTATATCTAATAAATGTTCTTTATTTGCTATAAGATCGTATGCTTTTTTAAATAATAAAAAATCACTATGTTTTTGAGTTCTTAAAGGGTACAGATTATATTGTTCTATTACTCTTAATAAATCTGTCAAAGATACTACTTGATAATTAGCAGTATCTTTATGTATAGTCACATTACCTCCCCCAAAAAATTTTTGTATCTTATATAAAACATCAATTTCTTTTACATGCTTGTGACTTTTCTTCTTCTATTCATTCCAGATTTTAGTTGTATTATTTTTTCTAATCCCTCTTCGGTTAAATGTTCTTTATTTTTCATTAATTTTACTATTTTACAAAAATCTTCAAAATCTCCTTTTTTAACACCAATTAAATTATAATTTTGAAATAAAGGTAAAATTATTTCATCTATATCCCTTAATCTATTTACTATTAACTCTGATCCTAAATTACTAGGATTTATTGATACCCTTCCACAATTTAAAAATTTCACCAGCTTACTAATTAATTTAATATCTCTAATATTTTGTACAATACTAAATCCTAATTTCACAGTAAACCCTATTTTTGTTTTATATTTACTTATTGTCACTATAAAACTTCCTTCTGCATCTACAAATCCTGCTATTCAATTTTTATCTATATTTTCAGATTCTTTAAATTCAGGTTTCAATGCTGGAATAATATCAGGGTATAATTTTTTTAACTTTTCCGGTAAACCTCTGTTTAAGGATGCTTTTAAACTTAAAATTTTATATAATCCTTCTTGGGTTAAATGTTCTTTATTTTTCATTAAATTTACTATTTGTTTAAATAATTCAAAATCCAATTGTTTTTGAGTTAATAGAGGAAATTTTTCAAAATGAGGGATTATTATATTTAATAAATCTTTAATACTTGTTACTGAGTAAGTTATACTACCATCTGTATTTGTTTGAATATTACCTACTGAATTAAAAAAATTCTGAATTTTTTCTAATAAATATATATCCTTTTTATTTATATGAATACTAAATACTAAACTAAATTTCCAACCATTTTTTAGTTTTACATTTTCGGATACATAAATACTAAAACAAGCTTCTCCATCACAAAATCCCGTAACATAATTAGGATTAATATTTTCAATAAAACTACTAAATGAATTTTTATTTCGCCTTTCGCCCAGGCCTGGTTCCCATATTCCCTGAGTTAGGCTGAAGGGTAGAATATTTTTTTTTGATAAGGTATTTCTACCTTTTTCGCTTTCTTTTTTTTTTTCGAAAAGAAAAAAAAAAAATAATAAAAGTAAATTATTATGCAAAAGTTCTAATTTCCAACCTTATTTCTTATCTAAGATTAACTACGTATTCTAAAATATACAGATTATACCCCCGTATAGAAAAGACTAATCTTACACTCCATCCTGATCTCATTTTAGGGTTTTTATATATAACTAGTTGAAAACATCCTTCTGCATCCGTAAATCCTGTCACTCAACTAGGATTTAATTTTTCATTATTTGTAGAATATTTCGTTAAATCTTTATTTATACTTTTTGTATAAATAATTAAAGAAAATTAATATATAATCTTTAATAACCAGATTTACTGGTCTCTAGAGCACACCTTACAATTATAACAGAATAATTGAAGAACCGTCTACTCGTTGCTCTTTTACAGATTTTTAAATTAAATCTGACTTAGATCCGCGATTACCCATTCCTATTACTAGAATCTCTAATGATATTACTATACCCTGAGGCATTAATCAGGCCGTATAAGGAGTTTCCTTCTTATCTTTAGTTATTAGAGCTTTAAGGCTTCCCCGGAGTTTGGCTCTTTTGCACAAATTAGCTCCATTATGCAATTTTATACCAGGAGTTCTCATATTAACTATTGTAGTTATGACATTAAATAATGTAATTTCTTACATTTTGTGGACTATCTCTTCAGCAAACCGAAAGCTCGGTTAGGTGTAAAACATATAGTCTCTGAGGATCCTACTCGCTCGTAATAAAGGTAATTACCCTTGGCTTATAAAAAAAAATTCCATTTTTTTTAAGCCACCCTGCAGCAGAGTTTCGCTCCGCAGAGAGATTACTTTGGTTTCCTGCTGATTGTCCATTGTTACATTCATTAAGATTTTTACTTTTAAAAGTACTTAAGACTTTAGGAGTTCCCAGCATATAGTTTTAAATTTATGTAAACCTCATTCCTTAGTAGTTAATTAATATTTATTTATTATTTACGGTTTTACAAATAAAACCTTTATATGATAGATCTGTATTTAAACGTTTTACTAGTGTATTTTGAGAAGCAGAAAATCCTTGACTTTTTAAGAAATTAATACATTGTCCTAAACTTTCAAATAAAAGTTCTTCCGTACTTATTACATCTATTAATAAAATGGCCTTACTTGAACCATTAACCGGTTTTTCTTTATTAAATTTTACTCTGTCTCTTTTTAACATTAAAGCTATTTCAGCTAAAGTCATATCAGATGACCTGGCTGTAGAAATCCTTTCTCTTAAGAATAAATATTTACCTAAGTAATAAGTACCTTTTGTAAGGTGTTTAGTAAATGTAAAATGACTTATATTAAGTTTAGATATAAAATCTTTTTGTTGTGCAGTGGAAAAATAAAGAATAGATTTATCTCTGTTATAAATATATAAAGCTCTAGAATTAGATCCACTTGGATTATTTGCGATTCTAACCGTATTTAAATTAAAATTAGGATCTAGTAAATAGTATTGCTCTAATACTATTTCTGGTCTGAACTCAGAGTAATAAGGTAAACTTATTACTTCTAATTTAAATTCGGATAAACCTATTTCTTTCATTAAGGGAATTAATTTACCAGTATTTTTATGTGTTTGATTTAAATAACCTTTCAATCTAAAAGATAATTGAGAGGATGAACCTACATATTTTTGACCTGTAGTTAAACAAGTAAATATATAAACACCTTGAGTTTGAACCTTACTATGGGGTAAGCCCAATTTCTCATAAATTAAATCTAAGGTTTTGGGTTTATGTAAATCTACAAAGACTAATTTAGGTATAGTTAATAATGAATTTAAAGTATCTTCACTAACTAAAATATTAGCATATGCTAATATTTCATTTAATACTTTTAAAGTTATAGCTTTACGACTATTTATTTGAGCATTAGCTAATTGGTGGACATAAACATTTTTACCTTTTCTTCCCAAAATAAGACCTCAATCCTCCTTTTTATTAGAATTGCCCTTAGGTTCTTCAGGGTCTTCTTCAGGTTCACATGGATATTTTTCATTATCATTTCCGTTACCACTATTTAATTCCTCTTCTTCACTTTTTTTTGTCTCGGATTTCTCCTCTTTCTCCAATTCATCACAAGAATCTTTCCCTCTGCAGTAATCGTTAGATTTAACTAATAATGTAAAACTTTTCTCATCTATTCATAATAAGATTATAATGTAAATAAAGTAAATATAACTTAATAAAACTAATAAAGGTAAGCGCAAATTAAAATACTGGCTGAAATTTACGGCTCCAAGTAAACTGCTAATTCCGGATAAATGAAGAGCAAAAATAGCTAAATCTACGCTAGGACCACTATGACTTTGTACCCCTGATAACACGGCGATAAAATTTATCTTACAAATTCTTAACCTTTATCTTTTTTAATTATAAGCGAAGCACAGCTAATATATTGCCAAAAATCTAATAAAGAAAAACTAATCTTATCTTGAATAAATAGATTGTTAATTTGTAAAAATAAATACCACGAATCTCCCCTACTTAGTACGAAGTAGTAAAAAAAAAAGTTTTTTTAGCTGGTAATTTTCAGGGAGCTAGCTTGAAAAAAGGAATTATATTACCCCACCATCACCGCCCTCGCCTTACACTCTATAAAAGAAGTAGCAACTACTCGGTAAAAACTCCTAAAATTTAGTAAATAAAAACTTTACTAATAATAGCTACAGCGACAATTCACAACAAATTAATCAGTCAAAAAAAAATTATAGCTATCTTTTACTATTAATACCTGATTTTAGTGAAATAATCTTATTTAACCCTTCTTCAGTTATATGTTGCTTAGCTTTAATAATTTCAGCGGCTTTACATCAATCTTTAAAGTCCTCCAATTTCACACCAAAAATGATATGTTTTTGAAAAAATGGTAGAATTTTTTCATAATTATCTGAAAACTTATAGACCATAAAATTCACTACAGGCTTACTACAAGATGCTTCTAATATTCCACACCCAAAAAAAGTAATAAAACTCTCCAATAATTTCTCATCACGAGAGTGTTGAGTTATTTGGAATACTAAATATACTTGATCTATTCTTCTATTAGGTCGTTTTACTAAAGTTATTTTGAAACAACCTTCAGCTGAAGTAAATCCTGCTATTCACTGGACATGGGGTACTGTTTTATTTTCCACCAAAGGTCTAAGAACAGGTATAATGTCCGAAAAATAAAGCTGTAATTCGGCCGGTAACCCTAGATTAATTACAGTTTTAATTGATACAATTTTTTTTAAACCCTCTTTAGTTAAATGCTCTTTATTTATCATCAAGTTAACAGCATCTCTGAATAGAAGATAATCTGCTAGCTTCTGAGTTATTAAAGGATATTTTTCAAAATGAGGGATTATACTGTCAACAATTTCTTTTAGGGATTCGACTCTAAATTTAACTAGATCCCTAACATCTTTTCTTATCTTACCGACTCCAAAATAAGCTTGAATCTCTTGCAAAATCCTAATATCTTTTTTATGAAGAGATATAGAAAAATATACTTCTACTGTAAAACCTATACGGTATTTAGGATTTTTTTTAACTCTAATCATAAACGAACCCTCTCCGTCTACAAACCCTGTAATAAATCAAGGATGAAGAGCACAACTACTTTTCTCTTGGACAAGGTTTTGAATTATTTCTCTATCTGAAAGATTACAAAAAGTGGGCCAAGACAGAGAAGATTTTGTGCTAAGCGAAAATTTTCGAGATGGCGGAAAACGAATCTGGTTAGAAAGGATTTTTATTTGATAATTTATTTCGAAACCCATTAGAGTACATCTTAAACCAGGATATAAGCTTCCTGGTCAACTACCATATACTCGTTGCTCTTTTACAATGACAGGTTCTGGTTGGCCGGTGGGAATTGAACCTGTTATTGATTTAGATCCGCGATATTCCATTTCGTTTTCACGAATCTTATGGCTTATTACCATACCTGAGTAATTAGTTCAGCCACATATAATTTTTCAATTATAGTTAGGTACCATAAGCTTTAGGAGGTCCCCGGAGTTTGGCAGTTTTTCCCACGATAAAGATTTCCCAAATCTTTTAACAGGAGGGTAACTTACTGCATTAATAACCTCATAATTCTATTACTATTTGTTTATTTAAATAATACCTACTTTACGGCAGGTTGTTATAATAAGAATTACTATCGTTATATCCATCATTCACACGATGGTTTGGACTATGCCTTCATCCTAATAATATATATTAATGGAAATGGTTATTAATATTTTTCAAATTTTTATCTAATCTAACAGATCTAAGATTTCTTATAATTTCTCTTATTTTAACTAATCTTTCAAGATTTCCTTTAAATTTTACATAGCTTCTAGCTCAAATTCTAAACTCTACAGCCTTCATACCTTTAATGCAATTATTAAAGTAAGATATTATGTTTTCTATAGCACGAGAATTGGTTGTAACTACTACGTAATATGTTCTTTTTTTTGAAAAGTTAATACCTAGTATTAAAGAAATAGCCTTTAATACAATAGCATCTAACTTTTGAGTTATTTCAAAAGCATGAGCTATACGAGTAGATGTTTTACTTACTAAGTAAAAACTACCTTCAGCTTCTGTAAAACCAACTAATCAGTATTTACTCATGACTAATTTAGCTTCATTAGTATTATTAACTTCATTGTCAACTAAAGCTCAAGCAGGTGAAATATAATTGTCAGTCATTTGTTTATTAACTAAGTCTAACAATAATTTATCTTTCTCTTGAGTAGTTAAACTACTGTTATCTAAAATATTATAAGCTTCTCTAAATCTAGAGTAAGAGTAATATTTACTTGTCAATAAAGGATATTTATCAAATATAGGTATAATAATAGAACCTATAGTTTTTCTATCTCTAATTCTAAAATCAGCATATGAATTGCCTGTACTAATGCTAACTGAACCAAAACCTAATTGAGATTTTATATAGTATAATATTCTTAAATTATAAGTACTCTGAGTTATTTTAAAGAAAAGAGTTCATTTACCATCTTTTGATCTAGATACAGTAAAACTACCATCTCCGTCCATAAAACCTACTAATCATTGGTGAAAATTTTCTTTATTTTCATCATATTTAGATTTATTAATCCATCTGGAATGATCATGAATATTATTAGGATGTTCTACGTTTAGTCTCTGATGGGAATTAAACAAAGTTATTGTTTTATCCCAGGCATATTGTCTTGAACCTAATTCAAGAAATAAATTTTGGAAAGTTAAGTACGTTCTAACTGCTAACTTTAATAATAACGAGTAGTACTTAACTCTATCAATAAAGATATCAAGAGTTCTATGCAGCGAGTAGAATTTTATTTCCCTTGAGTTACCTCAAGTTAACTCCTTACCTTTAAGAGTTCATCCTGTCGAATTTTATTAACCTTACCTTTCTATAAAGCTAGAGATTTATTGCTTTACGTAGAAAAGCCAGCCTCGTTATTACTAACCCTGATTACATTTAACCATAAAATCTGTTTAATGAATCTCAATTAAATTGAGTTCTTTTAGTGTTCATGCTATTTTTTAAGGAGATTAACTTTAAGGTACCTTCAATAGATTTATAACTTTTGGATAATCTAATTTCATGTGCTTTTTTTCAATCTAAGTAATCACGATGTTTAGAACTAAATAATGGGTATTCTGTTAAATAATTTATTAAAAGATCACAAGATTCTTTTTTAGTAGTTCTTACTTCATAAGCTAACTCTAGATAATTCTCTTTGACTCTTTTAATTTCAGTAACATTCTTTACATTAAGAAATTCTCTTATTTTTTCCATTATGTTAAGATTAGTGTTTTGATTCTCGGGTATTTCACTATTTAACCTGTAAGATTTTTTTTGAGAAATTCTCATATAGCACTTTACAATTTTTGCTATACCATCAGAATTTAAATCAAATCCGCAATAAAAATTACCATCGGATTCTATAAATCCAGCTAATCAAGCATTACTGTTTAAAGGGCTACTATCCAATTCTAACTTAGATAGTTTAACATTATTATTAGATCTAGCATTAAATCAGTCAATTAGTCTATATAAAGCTTCTATTTTAAGTGTTCTCATCTGTCCGTTAAGTAGTACAGCAATCGGTTCCATCCGCTACGTAATAACTTAAAAAAGTTGTTTTTAAGGAGCTAAGATTTGTTTTTAATAGACGTTAGCGTAATCTCTCGGAACAGATAGGAGAGACGGTAGGTACTTAATAAATATCCCTTCGCCCAACCACACGCGTAGTGTTGTATTAGTAAACCTTAAATTAATTTAATCCTTTTTATTCTGTAATTAATACTGTAGTTCAGCAATCTTTTGAGAGGTGAAGGATTGAAACAACATCTTGAAATAATAGATTCGAATAATCCGAATTTTTAGGATGTTCTATTGTTCCACCATTAATAACTTCCTTAATTTTTAAAGCTAACGGTAAATCTTTCTTTACAAAAGTGATTTTCACTACAGGGTATAATAATTTAAAATAAACTAGATAAATTACCTACATACGTCCTACTAAAAAGATTAAAAACTAAAAAACTAAACTAAATAGATAAATTACAAAATAAAGATAACTAGTTAAAATCACTTTATTTTAAGTGTGGATGGGATCTATTCTTATTCATGCCGGATTTAATAAGGTTAATTTCCTCTAAACCTTCTTTAGTTAAATGTGATTTACTTCCCATAATATTTGCTACCTTACAAAAATCAAGATAGTCAGCATATTTAGAACTATGTAATGCGTATTTTACAAAAAAAGGTATAATAATTGTATTAATATCAGAAAATTTTCTGAAAATAAGTGCACTCATACCTTTAGAATTTACATGTACCTCTCCACAATTAAAATAATCTTTCAATAAGTTCATTAAAACTAAATCTCTATAATCTTGGCTTATAATAAATTTTAAACGTATTTGAAATCCAGATTTATACGTTTTAGAAGTACTTTTTTCCACAAAAAAACAAGATTCCCCGTCTGCAAATCCAACTATTCAGTTAGGGTGTATAGCTTCTTTAATTTCAACCTCTGGTCTATCTTTTGGAACAACATTAGGAAAAGCTATTTTTAAATTTTCGGATAACCCTAAATTTAAAGAAGCTTTTATACTTACAATATCTAAAAGACCTTTTAATATTAAATGTTCTTTACGGACCATTAAGTTTATAACTTGTTTAAATAACAAAAAATCAGCTCTTTTTTGCGTAAGCAAAGGATATTTTTCAAAATGAGGTATTACATATTGAACTAAATCTTTTACAGATTTTATACGATAAAGAACAACGTTAGAATCATTTAAGATATAAATTTTTCCTGCACCATTAAAGAAAGATTGTAATTTTTCAATTAAAGCTAAATCTTTATAATGAAGCCCTATTGAGAAACTTGGGGTAATTTTTCACCCTAAATTATGGTCTTTAGCTTTCGATATATCAATACTAAAACAGGCTTCTCCATCTGAAAACCCTGTAACTCAATAAGGGTTTAATTGAGGCGAGCTTTTTGTGAAAGGTATAAAATTATTTTTTAAAGGACCTGTCGCTTTTCATTAAATAATTCTATGCACACTAAAGAGCGCTCTTTAGTGCACGGATTTATATTTATCTTTTGCCCTATCTCTGTATATTTCATTTTTAGAGCGAACTAGGATGAAAGGTAGATAATTAAAACTTCCTTTTACCTTTTTGATTTCTAATAGTTTTAGGTACTATTATAGATCCATCACCTTCTATTAACCCAGCTAGATATCCCCCTAAGGTCTTTCTAGCTGAAGTATCAAGATTCGATGTGGAATTAAAACTAAAGGAAGGCTCGGATATTTTATTTAAAATACCTACCTATAAATATTAATCCAGATTAATATGAAATACATACTTTCATATGTACATGGACTATATCTTCATCGTCGTCAACTACGTTGATGACGAGTCTCACGTATAGTCTCTGAGGATCCTACTAATAATATGGTTTATTATTTTGGTTTCCTGCTGATTATCCATTGTTATATATCTAGAATTTTCACTAATTTCATAGTATAGTACCTAGAACTTTAGGAGTTCCCAGCATACTGTGAGATTCAATTATAGTAATTACTTACTACTCTGGCACAGGTAAGTACCAGCTCCACCTTCTATAACAGCAGAAAAAACTAATAATAGTAAACTAGGTATTAGGAGTCAATAGCTTATGTTATTTAATCTAGGGAATCTTTATAATTAAGTAATTTCTTACCTAAGCGGACTATGTCTTCATCCAATTTTTTTTTACTTAACTATCTAGTTTAGTTAGGAAATTGGAGTTTTGCGTATTAATGTATAAAAAATTTATACATTCTTAATAAATCAATTTACTAGCTAATTAGTTTATTAAAGTCTCTGAGGATCCTACTAAAGTATAAAATACTCGTTGGTTTCCAGCATAATGCCCCCATGTATGTATTAGTTTTACGACTAATTCAGTATATTGTATACTTTATAACAGCAGCATTATAACTGTTCAATTAGGTGTCAATACATCTGTTAACTGAGTAAAAAACTCTATTTCGAGGGGTTCCATGCTTATAGCAAAATAATAATTATAAAATTTACACTTTATAACGGCATTCCCTTAAATTTATTTTCCTACGAGCTATGTTTCCGTTTTTTTTTTATTTAATTATAATAATTTTTCAACACTTCAGTCACTTTTTCTTATAAGAAAAATTGAACAAAAAAGATGCGGATATTTGAAAAAATTTGTTTTGTTTGCATATACAGCAAAGCTAGCACCCATTAAAATATCAAGGAAATATCCATAAGCGTATTTAATAAAAATTTTGTAAATGTTCTCAATTAAATTCAGTTCTTTTAGTATTCATACGACTTCTTACAAGTTCTACTGTATTTATTCCTTCCTCCGTTAAATGTTGATTATTAATAATTAAGTAAGCTACTTGTTCCCAATCTTTATAGTCTAAAAACTTACTTGAAAATAACGGATATTTACTAAAATATTGAATTAAAATAGCTGAAGATACCTTACTAGTTGCAGCTAAAGTATAATAAGTATTATCTGTAGATTTTTGGGTTCTAGTTAACAAATTACAATTTAGAAATGTACATATTTGATTCAATATCTCAGAATAACTATTATTTGTTATAGGATCTAATACTCTTTGTTCAATTCTCATTCTACAAGAGATTTTTCTTTTTTTTGCGCCGTCCTCTGTTTTAGTATATTGTACAGAAAAACTTCCATCTGCATCTACAAATCCACTAAGTCAACTATTATTATCTAAACTCTTTTTATTCAAAGGTAATTTTTCTAATTGAGTATTATGATTTAAATTTAATCAATCGATTAAACTATGTAGTTGATGAATTTTCATGGCAATTATATTTATCATTCAACTAAATAAAGATCAACCTAAGGATCCGTAGGACTCCACTCCTTAGTCAACAATTTAAGTCCTCACTACTCTCTTCCTTTATTCATATTTTCTTTGATAAATTTAATTTGTTCTAACCCATCAGGAGTTATATGGAGTTTATTACTCATTAATTCTAGAACTTTTACAAAATCCTTATAATCTAAGAACTTTACCCCTTGTATAGGATATTTTTGAAATAAAGGAATAATTTTGTCAGTTAAATCACTAAATCTAGTTACCCGGTATTCTATAGCAGAATTATATAGAGAAATTGTACCACAACCTAAATAGTTAACTAAAGATCTTATTAGTAGTTCATCTTTAATATGTTGAGTTAGTTTAAAAATTAAACTTACTTGGTAACCAGAAAGATGAGTAGCAGATTTAGTAATCTTTACTAGGAAGCATCCCTCAGCACTAGCAAATCCTGTTAGCCATTCAGGGTCCTTAATTGAAATATTAGAAACTTCAGATCTAGGATAGGGAACAATCCCTGGAAAGGCTTCATCTAAACCAGAAGGAAGACCTCAATTAAGAGAAGCTCTAATTGCTACAAGTTTACGTAACCCTTCCGAATTTAAATGTGCTTTCTCTTTAATTAAATTAATGGCTAATTTAAATAAAAGATAGTCAGCGTATTTTTTAGTAACTAATGGGTAACGATCAAAATGATTTAATATAACATCCATATCTTTAATAGCTTGTACATAAAAAACACAACCCTTAGTTTTTGTAGCTACACTACCCACTCCAAAATAATCTTTAATATCATTAAGAATAGAAATATCCTTATTATGTAGCCCTATCTGAAAAGCAGCACGAGCTCCTCAACCGCTCTGATGAGCACTACTTTTATAAATATTCACTAAAAAACAAGCTTCCCCATCTGCAAAACCGGATAAGAATCAAGGATTAATATTAGACGACAGAGTGTCCCCCTTATTTACGGAAGAATAGAATCTTACGTTATTTAGTTGATTAGAAAGGATTCTAATTTTACAGTCTCTCTCGAAACCCATTAGAGTACACCTTAACCTTGAAATTTTACTTCTGTTGCTTAAAATTCCAATGAAACTACCGTCTACTCGTTGCTCTTTTACAATAATATGTTGTTTTATTTGGCTAGGATGAAATGTAGATAAACATACTATTGATTTAGATCCGCGATTCCCTATTTCTGTTTCCATCATCTTACGACTTGTTACTATATCTGAGTAATTAGTTCAGCCACACAAATACTTTCGCATTTGGCTTAGTACCGTAAGCTTTAAGTAGTCCCCGGAGTTTGATAGTTTTTTCACCCACACAATTGATATCCTACATCAAAAAGCAGGTGTTCTTAACTCACCGTTAATTAAATTTACAATTTTTTTTAAACCAACAACAGGTGAAACAACTAAAACACAAGCATTTTCAGAATGTTTATATCTAATAAATCCTGATCCTATAAAATCCCATAATTTCTTACATAAAGGCTCATTTTTTAAACCAAAAGTAATACAAAATCTCGGATTATGATTCTTAGTACCTTTTTGTTTTTGAATTCAAATATGCCCGTCTCCTTCAAATAAACCTGCTATATATGAACCTAAATTATTACGATTATTCTTAAAACCTGTGGACACACAGCTACTAAAATAAACATTTAATCTAGATTTATCCGTAAAGTTAGAAGAGGATTTTTTAATAAAAAAATCAAAATAGTTATTCATAACTAAAAAATAAAGGCGGCGACTTACACAAGCTCAATAAGTCGCCTGGTTAATCACGGCGTCGTAGGAAAAAGTATGCGGCCCCTTGTTTGCCATATCAGGACCACCTACTAGAAGAGGTAGTAAGAAATTCATTTAACGTATAATCTTTCGAATACACAATGGACTATATCTTGAACTTAAATAGATACTATCTAATCTTCCGCTACGTATAGTCTCTGAAGATCCTACGTTATCTTATTCTATTAAGAATCTTTACCTATAAATTCAAAGCTAAACTGCCTGCTGCGAAGCCGGCTACTGCCTTATTCGCAACCAGCAGCCGCCATATATATAGGTCATAGGATAAAATAATTTGGTTTCTGGCGGATTATCTATTATTTAGCCTAGGCTAAATATTTACTTTGATTTTTAGACCATAGTACGCTTAAATATATTAAGTTTTCCACGATACTACAAAGTAACTTAAAGACTTTCCCGCAAATAGTCGCGTAATAAGATAAACTTCTCAGTTTACCACGGCAATTTCCACTTTTTTAAGTACTATTAATAAATATAATTTAATCAATATATGGCATATGCTTTAAATGTTTTCAAGTAAAAGTAGTCCTAGTCTTATTAAAATCTTTACGTTTTATATTAGCTAACTCTCAACTACCACCTGGTACATTATTATTACCCTTTTCCTTAATGAAATCTATTACTTCCGATCAGTCTAAATAATCCAGATATTTAGAACTCAATAAAGGATATCTAGTTAAATACTTTATTAATATGTCTAAACTCTTTTGGTTTTGAGCAGTAAGAATAAAACTAGAAAAAATTTTTCCATCTTTTAATCGATTTCTACTATTAACATTTACGTTTAAAAATGCAGCTATTTCCGACATAATAAAATAAAAAGATGAATTATTATCTAATAAAGCAGCTATGGATTCATTTACAATATTTCTATCATATGTCTGTTTAATTTCCAACCTCATATAAGGAATAACTTTATCTAAATGTTTATTAGTTCTCTTAGATAAAGTTATAGAAAAATTTCCATCAGTGTCGATAAAACCAGCTAATCATGCATCACTATCTATAGCTGAATTATTCAGACCTTTTTTTTCCAAAGTGTAAATAGAACCAAGTATTACTTTAGTAGCAGGTAATTTAGATTCGAGATTATTTTCAATATAATCATTAAACCAGTCAATTACTCTTCCTAAAGCCTCGTGCTTGGGCGTTCTCATGTATCCGTTAATAATGGTAGTAATCTTAAAAACACCCAATGTTTCTTGTATTTGTCATAAAACATAACCTCTATCTGGCTTATCATAAACTTTACCACACCTTGTAAATTCACATAAATAATTAGCTAAAGGTAAATCCGCACGTTTAAATACTATTATAAACTTTGGTCTATATTTACTTGATTTACCATCAGGGTCATGAACAGCTATTGATCCGTCCCCTTCAATTAATCCAGCTAAATAAGAAGCAAAGTTACCATTTTTAGTAGTATACTTCCTTTTTATAAATGGCTGCATCGCATAAAAAGACCTTATTACATCTTTAGAATGGATAGTAAATAAAGTCGAGCTAGAAAAATGAAGATTATTACCATGTACAGATAGAGTAGTATTAGGTTTTTTACTTAAACCTAATTTATAGTAAAAGCTAGCCCCCCTTCCCCCAAGGGGTCATACCCAGCGCGCTAGCGCGCGCTTATAAAAAAAAATATATTTTTTTTTATTACTGGGAGGGCTAGATGGAATGTTAAGTAAAAATAAAAGACAAATAAAGGTTTTTATAAGGGTAATCCGACTACCTAAACCAACGCTAGATGAAATATTTGAACCAAATCATAATTTTAAGGATCCTTGTTGTAAAGAAAAAGCACAAAAATTAAAGCTAATTCTATTTACATAAGGGGTTATAGTTACATAATAACACCCTCGAGAATATTTAAATATATATTGAAAAAGTAAATTATTAATATGTCGCAAAAAAAAGTTTTTTTTATTACCACTAGAGATAGAACACACCTCGCGGTGATATCCCCTCAAAGTTCCGTACGTACGAGTCACCTCGTATACGGCTCACCACAATGAATCAGTATTCGATATTGTTCCTCATCGTATAAGCGAGGATTTTATTTCCTACCGACAGCTATTCTTGAGTAAAGGAGTGACTTAGTGTTTATGTGCTCTGTGACATCAGGAGTGGGTTAACGTTAGATTCTTTAACGCAAACTTGGTTCCTCCTTTCTTAATAGGCTCTATATGATGTATATGTATATTGTTGTAATGTAGATAATCAGGGTTGATTATCTTATAACATAATGAGCATAATCCTTTTTGTAATTTAAAAAGTTTCTCTTTTAGAGTAGGTGTTTTAGGAGTTGAGATTAGCGATACGTTAAGTTTTAGCTTGATTAGTCTTTCCACCATTATTGTGTCATCAAAAGCGTTTACAGCTTTCAATTCCTCCGGTAGTAAGTGTTTAATAGCAGCCACTATTGGCGAACTTCCTGTAGGGTTAAGCAAGAACGCTGTTCTACCTTCCTTTTTACGAGAAAATCTAGATTCGGTGTAACTTAAGCCGGAGAATGTTCATTTATAGTTTTTGAACTTTAGATACCCATCTTTGTCGATGGTATTATCTGGTATCGGTGAATCCTCGTCGATATTCCTTGGGTCGAGGTTTTTCTCGGTTCTTAAGAAATACATATTAGCCAATTTTCTCTTACCTAATGTAGGATGTTTTTTCCTCATTCATAGTCAGATAAGTCTGTATAGAGCCTCTCTGAGTACACTACGATAGTGTGAGCTATTATCAAGATTGTAATAATTTGCTCATCCTCTAACAATAGGGTTTAGTTTGCTAATTAATTCCATTGCAGATAAATTCTGTGAGTCATGTACAATATCCTTTATCTTAGCAATAAACTTCATCAGTTTATCTCTATTAGGGTAAAGTGCGATAGCTCCAGGTGTTTGTCTTGAGTATATCATTGTTCTCTTTGAGGATCATTTGGTCATGTATTTGAAAGTGTATCCCAGAAAGTCTAACTGAGCATTGGGACTGATCAGTTGGTATTGTTTAGTCTTTTGGGGACTTAATCACAATCCTCTCTCCTTTAGGAATTCGTTAATTGAAGGAGTAATGTATTTATCTAATATGTTTTTGCTTCTCGTGATTACAATGAAGTCTTCCGCATATCTGATACACTCTGTAGATATGTTTATCCGACGATATCTTCCATCGCTATATTTAATTTGCATACGTTGATCTTTGGATCTCGTTAGGGGGTGAATTGACCTTTTTATCACTTTTTCTAAACCATTCAAGGTAAAGTTAGCAAGTGTAGGTAATATTATACCTCCTTGTGGAGTTCCATTTATAGGATCTTCGTATGTTCCATTATCAAAGATTTTAGCTTTCAATCATTGGTTGACAATCTTCTTCAACTCTGGGTGTAAGAATAAGTTCTTTATCAATCAGTCATGATTTATATTGTCAAAGAACCCTTTGATATCAGCATCTAGGATTCATTTCTCCTGGTTAGGGATCAAGAAGTTCCCACTCTGTTCAGCCGACTTATATCTTCTGTTTAACGATCCTCTGACTTTTCGCACGTCTACAGTTTTTAGTTGGTTACGTACGGCAGCTATTGCCATCTTACAGTCTCTGTACGGTCTAAAACCATAGCTGTCAGGATCGCTAGTCAATTCCACAAGTGGGACTAAGACTAAGTTGATCAGAGCTTGTAAAGCCCTATCTTTAACTATAGGTATACCAAGTGGTCTTTTCTCATCTTTACCAGGTTTGGGGATCCATACTCTTTTGACAGCTTTGGTTTTATACTGGTTGGGGTGGTAGATCATTGTTCTTAGGTATTCCACTAATTCTTCGAATGATTCCTCCCTGTCCTTTTCGTAGATTTCTTTATCTATCCCCGGTGTCTGAGAACCGGGTTTATTACTGATCAATTCCGTGGCGTATTCTCTGAATAGCTTGGATCTCACTAGCAGTACCTGTCTATTAAGGACCTCGTTGTCATAGACTCCTTTTAGTTTAGCTAACTGAACCAGTTCTTTTTGTTTTATTTCTACTCTTTCTTCCAGAGAGAATTCTTCTGGGGTTGGAGTAGTGTAGGAAGATGCATGTCTCGCTCCGAGGAGGTCCTTGACTTTTCTACCTACTGTGAAGGAATTGAGTGCAGTCTCATTAAGGCATACAGAATTCAGCAGTACACCGTTTGGTGCCTTCGGGATAAAGCTATAGGTCTTCGCCTTATCTCGAATATTCGGAGCATTACCTCCGACGTTTGCTTGTTCTGTTATCTTGCCCCCGTCCTGGCTACTATAACCTGGCATATGCTTTGGTATATAGTAGGTCCGTGACACAATTCAGCCCAAGGATAAGAATTTTCTTATTTTTCCGGGGTTCCCACGTTTAACTTGTAGTTGGCTCGGCGTGTTATTGCCTGGATTAAATAGTAAGTTGCTTACTGTTACGGTATGTTCTATGAGATAGGCTCATGCAGATGGGGTTTCTACCATCTGTGTTCTCATTGTATTGAACTTCGATCCCCTTGTTGGTAGTAGTCGATCGTTTATCGCTGAACCGTCTTTAGGCCATAAGTTAGCTTGCGCTCAACTTACTTTTATCTCTCTGCTAGGTAGGGTACTTAGGTATCTATGACTACTCTTACCATTTTCCCATTTATTACTTCCTCACGGCCAGAACTCGTTGGAACTGACCGCAGCATTTAACCTCGACCCTTTCCTGTAACTCACAGGTAAGCCTATGGGGGTCAGTGTGTAATCACACTCAACTACAAACCGTCCGCGTCGAAAAAAACCTCCGATTAAAGCAGGCATGACCATAAAAAATATCATTAAGATAGCATGGGCTGTTATAATACTGTTATATAATTGATTATCTGTAATATATTGAATACCCGGACCATTAAGCTCCATTCTAATCAGAACAGAAAACGCTGTTCCTAATAACCCTGAAAATAGTGCAAACATTAAATATAATGTTCCTATGTCTTTAGCATTGGTAGATAAAAATCATCGTTCAAATCATAGACTTATAGATGATTTGAATTCTCTTGCAACAGACTGCTCTTCTATATCTTCCTGATCCTTAATAATACATATTAGTATAAGCATCCTTCATTTATAATAAATAGAAGTTTATTATATTTTAATATATTATAATTTATTAATATAAAAAGAAACTAGATAATTTTACGAATATTTTATAGAATTATGGAGGAATTGAACCTCAGACTTAAGATCTGCAATCAAAGTGTAGACCAACTACATCATAATTCTTATCTTTTTTTTTATGCATATTTACTGCATTCCTTTAGGCCCAGGACTAGTCCTGGGCCCTAGTCCTGGGCCCTATAAATAAACAATAAACAGTGGAAGGGTACAGACTAATCACTAACAACTTTATATAAATAAACAATAAACAGTGGAAGGGTACAGACTAATCACTAACAACTTTATATAATTAACCTAATAGTTAGGTTAGATTGGTATTATTTTTAATTTATTTATTGTACGTTTCACACAGAAGAACCCTTCACGTTATTTTTAGTAATAAAAACTCAGGCTTCGTGCCGCGCACCTTCGTTTATTTATTTATCTACAGCTTAACACGTCGCTGCGAAGCGAAACCAGCGGGGAATCAAGTATAAGAATCTAGTCCAGAGGGAGATCATCTGCCATGGGAATTTGATCAATAGTTGTGACAATAAGACTTATAGTGTGCATTCAACCACAACTACAATAAAGTGTGCTTGCTTCGCAGCAGCGGGAAAGAAATTATTGAATATTTATAAAAAAAAAAAGGAGCTTGCTTAGCAGAGATAAGAATAAGGAAGAAGATATACTATGATTTATCCTAAGCTTAAATAGAATTTCGAGTAATAATATTGATCCTTCATCAAACATAATTCTTCAGAGTTAACAATCTGAGTTTTATTACGTCTACTTATCTGCCTAGATTTCCTTATATTAGACAATCACCTATAGAAAACTTAGAGATATCGTATGACGTAATTTATTCACCAATTTTGAGGGACGCTTCACCTAGATTGATCTATGAGTCATACCAATATATTTACCCCTCAAGTATTCTACGAAAAATATTTCACCTAATCATTGATGAGTCTTATTCTAAAAATCTCACCTATCGTATTCGAAGTTTCCTTATCTTCTGTTTTATTTTATCGATCTAATTCTTACGATGATCATCGTAAGACAAAGATTATGTTTCAAACTGGTTTTACTGTTCAAACATTTACAATCTAGTCCACCACTACATTATACTACGCAGACAAAACCGGTTTTGTCTTACTTTCTGACATTATTATTACTCTAGCCTTGTCATATTGTATGAACCCTTGCATAGATAACCCTTGACCTATAAGATTTCTTACTCTTATCTTTTATTCCATAATAATCGTATGATTTATATCTAGGCTAATTATTTTTAGTATTATGATTATAATCTATCTCCAATTAGCCATCATAATCTAATCTTCTATATTGGCACGCCACATCTTTTCTTGGAGTAATCCCTGCTGCGAAGCTAGCAGGGGGCGCTTCGCACCCTGCTGCGAAGCGCCCTGAATCATACTTTCCCTTTACATATAATGTTACGTCTTCCTATTTGCCCTATAGATCAGATCACATCAGATAATATAATCGTACAACCTAGATAAATTGTAGAGCCATCTGAGCTGAAAATCTTACGATAAATATCGAGGATCAACCCATCTAGTCTGATCATGAGGCTATATAAATGGATCATCATATCATTTAAAATAGCTATAAGAAGTAAGGATCTACAATGAGTCTTAAGGATCTACAATGAGTCATAGGGCTCGACAAAAGAGTCATAAAGTATATAGAGCGAAATCAATATAAACCTAAAGAACACGCCATATACCTAGGCTCTTGCTTAACTAGCCAAAAGACCTTCATAAATTATAATATGATCTAAACCAACAGGTCCAGCTCCCTAAAAGTATATAAGAATCCTTTATTCACCCTAGACTTAACCTCTCCAGCGAGGTAGGGGTCCCACAGGTATATTATAATAAGGTTAAATCTTTAATATTAACATTAGAAGTTAAACAAATTTTAGTTCTACTTTTAACTATAGCACGCTAGCTAGCTTCGCAGCATAAAAAAAAGTTCCTAAATCTATTTTTTTTATCCGTTTATTTTCCACTTAGGTATAAATATCCATCTATATAGTATGTAAACATAACCATAAAATTTTTATCAGGTTTACTATTTAATCTAACAAAAGTATGAAATGTTTTATTTGCAATTTAGGAATATATAAATTTTATAAAATAGTTCATAATATTATGGAGGAATTGAACCTCAAACTTAATAATTGTAGTAAAGTATAGACCAACTACATCATAATATTTATTAATTAATTTATAAAAAATTAATTAATAATAAGCAAAAACCAGAAAATAAGAGTGCGCAAGCTAGGGATAAAAAAGATATTAATTATTTTATTCTTCTAGATAATTCCTCTTCTAATTCGGATTTACGCTTCTCCCACATTTCTATGTCCTTGTTATCATCTAAATCAGATATAAGATCCTCTATGTTTTCTATGAAGCTTTCTATAGTTTTAGTTTTTAATTCTTGTGGATCTCCTGAGAAAAGATCATCTGACATACTTATGCTGCTCCTACGATCTGCATCACTATCTTGATTAGAGTGATCATCTTGGTGATTATTATCCTCCTGATTTTCGTTATTATCCTCCTGATTTTCGTTATTATCAGGTTCTTCTGCTAAAGCTACGGAAGTCAAAAAAGAAAGAATAATAAAAATTCAAATTAAAATAAGTGAAAAGAAATTAATAATTTGTTTACCTATATTAGACTCTAAAATAGTAGTAGATTCTAAGTTTGTATTTGATGGAGAATCTAGGTCTAAAAGAGATAGATCTGCTAAAGTATTTTCTATTAAACTTACAAAAGGAACTATAAAAATGAAATGAGCAAAATATAAAACTGTACTTATTTGCCCAAATTCTATAAATGGTGATTCAACGTGTTTAGCACCTAAGCTCATTAATACTAAGAAATTAGCTACAAAAATATAAAAGGCTATTTTACTTAAAGGTCTAAATTGTAAACCTTTAGATCTACCTAAATCTGTGACAGGTAATAACATTATAGCTAAAATTGCACTAAACATTGCGATAACACCTAATAATTTATTGGGTATAGATCTTAAAATAGCATAGAAAGGTAATAAATCGATTTGTCAATAGTTATATCCCCTGCTGCTTCGCGCTTCGCATGCACGAAAACTTATGACAGCTTTATAACCCTAATTTATATAACATTTCTTTAATAAAATAAGGTTTTACGTCCCCCCCGGAGGATGTAAAACCATCCGGCCCTACCGGGCCGGCCGGTTTTACTAAAGTTATTAAAGATCTTTCTTTATTGAATAGATACCTTTGAAAAATTTATTGCTTTTAAGGTATTTACCTATCATAGTAGTAGAAATATTAAGAAATATTCCTGCTTCTTCTTTCATGGTGGAAAACTTTGTGGAAACTCCCTTTTGATTGTCAATAACTACCACGGCTTGTCTTTTGTGGTTTTTTTCTGACATTTTTAATCTAGCATCTAAAGATGCTATACGGTTTCTCATTTTTAATAAAACTTCTTCGGAATGTTTATATCCAAAACTTGAGCCAGCTACTTTTAAAATGTTATACTCAGGCTTTAAAGTATATAAATAATATTGTTCCCTTTCTAATATAGATGCAGGATCACAGTATTCTAAAATCTCTAATGTAAAATTTTCATACCCATAAGCTAACAAAGCTTTATAAATAATCATGAAGCCCCCTTAAGTCTAGTAAGGTAAGATTCATTAAAAGAATTTTTAAGTCTTTTAGTTAGATTCGCACTGCTACCTATATACGTCTTTCCATTAATTTTATTTCTTCATAAGTATATCCCAGACTTGTCAAAGTTGTCAGCATAAATTGAAGATTTTTCTAATTCTGGATTGGAGTATATAACCGCAGGAGTAGGGCTCGAAATACAAGTAGAATATCCTAAAATAAAAGGGTTATTTTTAATTAAGTTAATTTTATTAGCTGTATACAGCGTAGAAAAATAAACTTTGTTTATTAAATAACCTCTGTTATACGTATATAAATTTAAACCATTAAATTGTATGCCTGGTAGCGGTTCAACTTTCCTACCAAAAAAAGTCAATAACTATATTTTATCATAAAGGTATAGTAACTATTGAACTAGTTTCTCTATTAATACCTAGTGTCTGACTAATCAATAAGAAGAAGGATATAGAAAAATTTACAGCATTTTTTCTAATATGTTGTAAAACAAAAAAAAAGTACTTGTGTGAGTTGCATTGTATAATTATTAAATTTTAAACTATAGTGGTTATTGTAAATAAATAACACTAGGTGTACTAAAATACAGCACGCTTAGCAGTTAGTTACATACCATCACTAATGATTTTTAAGTTACGTAACCATCTCAACCACTTTAAAGTTCTGTAACCATCACAATCGTCTTAAAGTTTCCTACCATAAAAGTATTGCATTAATACTAGATACCCGCCTCTACCTAAATTAGATTCTTTAAATATATAAATACAGGGTTTGTTATCTCTGTTATAATGTATAGAGCATTTAAGATTAAATTTATCTTGTAGAGTAAACATTAATTTATCAACATTTGTGTTAGAGAATCCATAAACACTTATATATAAACCACTACCTTGTATACTTCCGTCTAGAAGTTAACCAACAATTTTAAATATGTATCTACCTTTATAAGAGCTTTTTTGGTTACGTTTCAAATATTTTGCTATCGAATCATACCCTATATCCAAAGCTCTACCTGCAGCACGAATAGAATAAAAATAATTAACAGTATTGAACTCTAAATCTATAACTTCAATTTTTTTTGCATTAGGGTGATTTAAATAATTTGAATCATAATTATACGGGGATAAATTAGACTCTAACTTATAAATACCCTTATAAGGCTTCGAATTAAAAATATAATTTTTTTGGAACAAAACGGTCTTATTAGTATTCAGACTTTTAGCTGCCTCAGTTAAAGATACATATTCTAAAGAAACATTTGTTTCTAAGTTAGTTACCTTAACCGGAATATATTTACTTAAATTCAATTTTTGAAGATTAATACGCACTTTTACTAATGCATCCTCAGTATGTTTATAACCTGAAGAAGAATAAGCAGTTTTCAATACATTATAATAAGGGGATAACTTATCCATATAATATTGCTCTCTTTTTACTAGTTCTTTTGGGTCACAGTATTCAAGAATATCTAACTTAAATTTTGAATAACCGTATTTTAAAAGAGCTTTATTAATTACCATCAACTTACGAGTAGTATGAGAAATAAAAGGATTACTATAATAATTTCTTAATCTTCTACCTAAATTAACGCTACTTCCTACATAGGACTTTCCCGAATCTAATTGAGTTCAAAGGTATACACCTGTTTTTCCCTCATTATCCGAGATGGCTTTTTTTTTATTGGAGAGCGCATCATTATAAGATGTAATAGGTATAAATGAATTACTATAATTTCTTCTTCCTAAATTAACACTACTTCCTGCATAAGACTTTTTCATACGAAACACTAATTGAGTTCAACGGTGGGATACACCAGTTTTTCCCTCATTATATGAGATGGCTTTTTTTTTATTGGAGAGCGCATTAATATAAAATGCAACAAGTATAAATGCTAAACAGTTAAGATTTGAAAATAAATCAAAAAATCTAATGATTTATATCGCCGCCTAAGAATAAACCTTAAGGCTTCAATTAACCTTAAAAATAACAAAATTATCTAGTTTTATTATAGCAATAATAAAGCTGCGACAGTATACTAAGAATATAGCCATATCCCTTGTTCACGATTATATATAAATATTTATTTATGTTTAAGGCTTTTTTAACCTTTATAGTAAATCACTCGAGCAAAAAAAAAGATATTTTAGTATACCTTATTACATAGAAGCACCTAAGGGTGCTTCGCTGCTTCGCTATCCGAAGGTTAGTAATCGCGCAAGAAAATAATTCAAAAAGCTAAACCACGGGGAGTTAACAATTCTCCTATGTTTTCGGGAACTATTTTTTTTTCTATTTAAATCATAAAATAACTCTCTATATTCATTAAAACAAGGGAGTTGCATAGTTGTGAAAGATATAGCACTGTATGTTTTTTTAGTACTATTATCCACTACTAATCTAAATTGAGGTTTATAGTCATTAGCACAAAAAGGTAAAAAGAAACTAAATACATAATCGAAATATTCTTTATGTTTTACAGCAGTTTGAGCATAAACTAATCTAGAATTAGCAGTTGGTGTTCTTCTTACTATGTTAGATATAGATCGTCCTTCAATATACAGACACATCACAAAGCTGTGCACCGATAGGTGAGGAGACTATAAACTAGTAAAATTTATATAATTATTTCTTATCTAATTACTTAGATAATCTAGTTATAAGATATTTATATAAAAAAAGCTTTTCTTTTACTATACATCTATGAATAGTTTAAGGATGAACTTTAAAGAAGCTTGCCGCTTGAGTAATAGATCTAAATTCAAAACTTTCCCCTCCCAGTGTATCAAATACATTAAGAGGATTAGCGGTTTTAGCTATATGCTCAAGAGATCTATTAAGTCTAATCAAATGCTCTTTATGTTCTTGACTAGAATTTAATTCATTTAAATGCTTCAAGTTTTTAGCTAAAGCTTCTTCTGAACGATTTAAAGCACCTGCTTTTATTTTAGCTATAACATCTAAAGAGTGTTTAGCTCCTAATCTTAAACCAGCTATTTTTAAAATATTATATTCAGGATTCAAAAGATCAATCTTATATTGTTCTCTTTCTATTAAAACCGAAGGCTCACAATAATCTAAAATTTCTAATGTAAAATTATCAAAACCATGAGCTAACAAAGCTCTATAAATATTCATAATACCCTCAAAATATTTAAGATAAGAAATATTAAAATACATTATAAATCTATTATATAAATCTACTGAACTTCCTACATATCTTTTACCGTTAATTTTATTAGTTCACAGATAAATACGGGATTTACCTTTATTTTCTTTTAAAACGGTAGCTTTTTTAACTTAAGGATTAAGATAAACAACTTTTAAGCTAGCAAAATTTATATAAATTTTATAAAAAATTCAAAACCATAGGAAGAAATAATAATGAACAAAAACACTAATCTTTTCACAACTATCCCACAAGGCATCACCAAGTAAAATCCCTATTAATACTTCCTTTACTTCATCAGGTAATTTTATTGCAGCTCTTTCAGTATGAGATAAACGAGTTATTCCTTTTGTTGAACGTGCAGCAAATAATACTGGACTATACATAAAGAATAGTATAGGGGATAAATCAATTGAGGGTGTGTTAAACTCATAGTATCACTACCATGATCGGACTATCTCTTCAATTAAAAACAAAACACCTTTAATTGTCTCGTGCATAGTCTCTGAAGATTCCTTAATTAGCTTAGTATATACTAGCTTAATAAAAGGCTTTCTTGCTGATTGTCATATTTAAATTAAAAAGGGTTTCCAGCAATTCGCGAGATTTTAGAATGACATTTATTTTACTTTATCATTCTGGAACTATAGCAGGAGGAGTTTGCATAGGATTTGCCCAGATTGAATTAGTCTGACATGATGTTATTTCTTATAGCACCCTGACTCTCAAGCTTATTTATTAGTTAAAGGGGTACTCATAAGTAAAGAAAAAACAGTAGTTTATCTTCCTTGCGTACTCGTAGTTAGCCTAAAAATTTAGGTTAATTCAATCTGAAAGAATTTTATCTCTATATTGCACAGCAGCTGCTAAAGCTTTATCTTGACCATCTCAAGTTGAACACATAAATGCCTTATTAGACTTAGGGAATTTAAAAGTAGAAGGGAAACGTACTTGTATACCTCGAACTTTGCGGTCCGACGTATATATAAAAGAAATATAGCATTATCCCCCATCCCTACGAGCAGAAGCTGCTTTTAATCAATCCTCGATACGATCCATTCAAACTTCTTTATCTGTGAAACGTTCATTAGTATTTGCGTATATTTTATTAACAAGCGCTCTTAAACCAAAATAAGTGTGATGGCCTCCTGAGTTAACCAACCGCTCTACTCAAACTAATAAATTAAAACTATCACTTTTTCCGTACAAGAAATGTGAATATTTATTCAACAAAGGAAATAGAGAATTAAATACCCTATTAAGTCCTTTAACCATTAAAGTGTACGTAGTAGCACTTTTCTCCAAATAAGCTTGAATATTAAGTGCGTTTAAAGTATCAGTCATTATTTCCATAATATATTTATTAGATTCAGTATTAGATTGTACTATATTAAATAAAGGACAAATAACCACAGTACTATTTTTCTCTTTCCATTCGAGTTTCAAATGTAAAGTACCATCACCTAAAAAGAATCCAAGTATAAATAAGAAAGAAGGTTTTATAACATTATCTTTATAAGAAACCTTTGGTAATTCTTTCAATAAAGCCGGATCTAATCCTAAAGAAAGTAATTTATCTTCTAAACTTACTTTATAATGAGATGAATAACCAGTTAAAGAATAAACAAGGCTTACTAAATGAACTTTAAACCTATTATCCGAAGTCTGTTTGATGTGATTTTTTAATGTATAAATTTTATTTAGTTTAAATATAGCGCGGTATTTTTCACCATATAGCATATTGAAATATGGAACAAACACAGAAAAAAAAGTATCTCAACCGGACAATCTATAAGCGATAACAAATTTACCAAAACTATTTAAAGTTATACTAAAAGTCCCTTTGTTACATAAAGCTTCGTTTAATCTAATAAAAAATTTGGCACTTTCTATCGAAAACATTTGAGTTGCCGTGCAAAGAGGATAAAAATTTAACCCAGATCTAAAAATTCCACCAATATACCCTTCCGCTTGCCAGAAACCGTTGGCAAGTATACAAAATTCTTTATCATAACCACCTTCCGATGGATCCGAAGAGTTTTTTAGGATCAAAAATAAACTTTTAACTTCAGAAAGAGTCATTAATTTATTACCTACTTTTCCTTTAACGGTAGATTTAATATCGTTTTCCGATTCAATTAGGTGAGATTTCTCTTGATCTCTAGAAGATATAATACTTTCAGTCTTTAAGTAAGTATAGAAAGTAGCTAAATAACATATATGCCTGACTAAGGCCTTCTCCCTAAATAAGTTTAAACCTATCCATTTAACAGAACCTTATCAACGGAACCTTCTCGTCAAAAAACTTCCTGCATCCTTTCAGATGGGGCTTGACTATATCTTAAGCTTACGCCAACCAACATTTAGTCGATGAACTGCACACCATTTATTATTGGTGCTTGGCTGCGGATTACCCATTTATCTATATTCCTTACTATTAGCCCCGACAAGAAGTTTTAGGAAGCTAAAAAAAAAAAGCTATTTTCATTTATAAGGGGGGCCGAGGACCTTCTACGAATTTAGTAGCCATCACATAAATAATCAATTTCGATTTTACCATACCCCGAGTCATTACCTGGGCCATAAGATGTATTACTACTCCTACTTGGTTTAAATTGCTTTAGGGTGTTCCCGCAATTTGAAGGTTTAATAGCCAGAAGTTCATTCTGACAATAACTAAGACTCCCTTAATTATATAATTTTCACTATCTCCTAATACGTTTGGCATAAAAAACACAAATAAACTTAAAACAAATATAAAAATAAAGATTGTTATTAAATCTTTAAATAAAAAATATGGAGCAAAAGGTAATCTGTCATAATTACCAGATACACCTAAAGGGTTACTTGACCCAGCAGTGTCATGGAGTGCAATTAAATGCATTAAAACTAAGGCAGCTAATACAACAATTTATTAATTTTATTAATGTAAGTATTTGAATTTAATTACTTAAATAAAATAGGTATTATTTAAATAATTCATCTAAGGATTAGATGCACATATAAAACATAATCTAAAAACTACTATAAACAATATATAATAATTTTATATTTAAAGAAACGCCCTTTATTACGTAAAAAAAAATCTATTTTTTTTTTTAACACAGTAAGAAACATAAAATTTCTTTTTGTAATTGTAAAATAAGGACTAATAAATTTATTTACCTTAATAATATTAAAATTTTTAAGGTAATTTTAGATCTTTATATCTACTTGATTCTTTTAAAGCTTTTAATCAAATTTCATAACTATCTTTTTTAAATCCAATTAAAGGATAGTTATTTTCAAAGGAGAAAAAATTTAGAACTTTTTGTACATCTTTAACGGATGACACACGAACAAGAGATACATCTTTATCTTTTGAATAGTAAATAGCTCGACTTGGTTTAAAAAATAAATGGATAGCTTGCATTAAAATTTTATTTCCTTTTTGACTAATACTAAAGGAAATTTCTTTATTAGCTTGAACAAAAAAAGAACCTTCAGCCACTACAAATCCTACTAATCAATCTTTAAAATATCCAATATTACTTAAGATATTCATAGGATTGTCTAGAATTAGTGGACTATAATTTGGAATTACATCTGGTAATAATTCTCATTTTTTAACATTATTATCTAAAGTATATAATAACAAATTATACTGATTGATTCTATTTTCAGTTAAAAAGAATAATCCATGTTTAAGTAATAACGGAACCAAAACATATTTTAATTCAAAATTATAAATAACCAATTTACTTAAACTAGAGTCTATTTTAGCTATAATACCGAAATGTAATTTACTTAAAATATATTCAAAAGTAGCAAGATCTCTATTTTGAAAAGTAATAACTAAGTTAAATTCTATATATCCATTAGGTTTTTTTCTAGCTGGAATATAACCATCACCGTCAATTACTCCTACTAAAAAGCTTAAAAAGCTAACATCCACGTTAGGATGTATTATTTCTTTTTTACTAATAACAGCAGTTTTAGTTAATTCTATTTTATTAACTCAATCATCATAAGTTTTAGAACTTAACGTATTATATTTAGCTACTAGCATAAGAAAGATTATACTTAATACAATTATATTAATATTACACTGCCTCCGAAGGAGTGAGAGTGATCATTACTTCGCAGTAATGTTTAGACTATATCATATAAAATATTTCTTATATTTTATTTTACCTTTTAGTCGTTGAACGCATATGATTTACAATAAAATATACTATAAATATAAGAGTTAATCATACTTTGCTGCTTATTATCAATAAAATTATAATATTGGTCTCCAAGCAATTTGGTAAATTTTAATACCACTAGTATTTTAATGGTAATACAAAATGCAACGCGAAAAATCTATTTAAAGTAGCGTTATTTACACTGCATGTGTGTTGATAGTCTCCATAATTTTAATTAATTATTCTCACTATTCGCAATAAATTTCTCTATTGATCGGACTATATCTTGATCTAAAATATAAATACATAATTAGTAATTTGAAGGTATTTTGATTTTTTTATTATATCTATCTATTGTTCTTAATTCTTTTAACCACAATAAATATTGTAATTTTTTGTTACCAAGTAATTTAACAGGTGCAGATTGAATAAATTTTATAGCATTCTCTATCGATCTAATACCTGTTACTTTTAATTTATAACAATTAAACTTATCACAATCGATAACAGTAGTAAAAGAAAGATATCTAGCTATAGCTGATAATAAAATTTCAGCATCTTTTTGACAAAAATCAAAGCTAGCTACTAAATAATCTTCATCTTTTTTTAGTTTATATAGACTAAAACAACCTTCAGCTTCTATAAATCCTATTAATCAAGATGAAAAGTATGGAGCTTTTATTATAGATTGAATATGATTCAAAGATTCTGTACCTCTAGTATAAAGAGGTAAATCTTCATATTTAATAATATTAGAGGTTAAACAATCTCTAAATCTTAAATAATCATATTGTTTATAAGAAAACATAGGATATTTATCAAAAATAGGCAAAATAAATTCTTTTAAATGGTTTTTATTTCTTATTCTTAATGAAACCATTTCTATTTCTCCTCTTTTTCTAAAGCTAATCTCCCCTACTCCTAATAAACTTTTTATTTTATATATTAATTGAACATCTTTTTTAGATAATTCAATCCCTACTTCATATAATAAATAAATACCTTTTTTAGTTATAGTAAAATAACCATTACCTTCAAATAAACCTACTATGTATGCATATGTCAAAAACGTATCTAAAAAATACTTATTATCGGGATTCTCATTCTTCTTTAAAGAATTATAAAAGGTTATCTGTAATTTTCTATTAGTTTTCCACATCTCTTCCTATATTCATATTCTTCTTAATCTCTATAATTTGAGCTAATCCTTCTTTGGATAGCTTGCGCAGTAAATCCTTATTAAAAATTTCTTGAATTTTGACGGCGAAGCCACCCTCAAAGTCTAACTTTTTAGCCTTGCGCACACCTACGTTAAGAAGGGGGTGTGCTAGGCGTCCAGGTCCCGTTAAAAGAGGGTAATTATCAAAATGAGGTATAACATTGTTTGTAATATCTTTAAGGGATCTTACTATATAAATCACAGATCTATTTCCTATTTTATTATTTTTAATTTGAAGTGTACCAACTTGAAAATAATTTTTAATTTGCTCCAGTGGGGTGCGGCAGCTTTGCTGCCGCGGGGTCCCACAGGTTACAGCCGCCTTAAAGGCGGCGGCCGGAACTAACAATAAATAATCTTTAATATGAAGATGAATGGAAAAAATAGGAACTACGTACAGGTCCCCTGCTTTATAATTATTATTTTTTAAAATGCCTTTTTTTTTTATAAAAAAAAAAGGGGGCGAAATAATAAAAGAAGATTCTCCCTCTGTATACAGCGCAGAGAATCCCGTAATATAATTAGGATCGGCGCCCCTCCCTCAGGAGGGGTGACGATCCGTGGCACCCCCCTTCCCTCGGGGGTGCCCCGGATCTAGGTTTAATTCTAGACCTCCTGCGTTTAGTCTCTGAGAGGCTTCGAAAGTCGAAAGACTTCTAACCCCTGCTGATTGTCCCCATGCTGTTACAATTTTCACGTAAACAGTTAAAAAAATTAAAAGTAAAACGTATGTAACTACTATTATAGGGGATATTCCAGCATTAAACAGGATTTTTAATACCACGTTGCCGTGATATGGTTCTAAGTGTTTAAAACCTCCTCAAATGAACTCAACTATGTCTTGCCCAATTCAAGGTATTGCACTAATAAGATTTGTAATACAAAAATAACCTATTATAATTAAGTGGTTGTTTTAAATTGAACGTGTTCAATCTGAGTTTAGAGTTTGTATCTTTATTTAAAAGAAGAATAGACTTTTATTCTTTTTATACACTGAGCTACAATTAAACCTTCTTTGGTTTTTACTGGTTTACCGTCATTTAATCTTATGGTTATAGTATAATTACTTACATGTAGGAATTTAGCACATGAAATTCCACTTGTAAAGTAATGTACAGAACCGTTTATAAGGTAAACTTTTATAATATAGGTAGATCTTATATATTTTCCTTCAGATATTATTATAGCTCTACCTTCAGAATCTATGTTTATAAGAGGATCTGATAGGATTAAAATATTTAATTCTGATTTAGTAGCTTTGTCTAATATTAAAGGGTTAGGGTTAGTAGATAGTCTATTATTATTCATACTATCACCTAATTTAATTATTAGTTCTTTACCTTTACTAGTCAAGTATTTACCCTCTAAGATTAATAGCGCTATTGTCTTAAAATCTAAATAATCCAGATATTTTTTTGTTCTGAATTCTAAAGTATCTAGATAAGGAATCAGTATATTGCAAACAAAATCAATTTGAGATATTTCTAATATAGAGATAGGTCTTTGGTCGTTTTTAACTTTTTTATCATAAATACTAATCAATTTAGTTGTACTACCCAGCATATAAGAATGCTCATCCAATAAACCTAAGATAAACTCACGTATTTTTTCTAAAACTAGTCTATTTACCGTAGTAGTAACGAGCGAAACACGAACTAGTTAGGAGCGATAAAGGTAATTTTATAAGTATTTAAATAAAGTTTTTGAGAATCTCCATATCTTTTTAATGTAAGAGGAGCTATATTTAATGCTGCAGCAGCCTTAAGTCGAGAAAGATAATTTTCAGTTTTTCCTGTTTTAACGTTAGTTACAGATGTAACCCATCCGTATCGAGCTAATGAGGATTCCCCTATTCTTAATTTAGCTTCTTCAGAATGTTTGAAGTTAGCTTTTAATTTAGTTTCACTTATTTTTAATCTAACCTTCTTTGAAATAGATCTACCTATATTAGCAGCTCGGAGTTTAGCTTTAGTTTCTTCAGAATGTTTACGCCCTGTCCCTAATAACCTTAATTTCTCGAGAGTTTCAGGTGTATGTTTATAACCTGAAGGAGAACCAGCTATTTTTAATATATTATATTTAGGTGCTAAAAGATTTATAAAATATTGCTCTCTTTCTGTAATACTATTTATATCACAATACTCTAAAATATCTAAACTGAAATTTGAATGACCATACTTTAACAGTGCTTTATATATAGGCATATTATGTTTCATTAAATGGTTTAAATTATAATAATTACTAAATCTTTTACCTAAATTTATAGAACTACCTACATATCGAGTTCCAGATTGATTATGAACTCAACAATATACACCAGATTTACCCATATTATCTTTAACTATTAAAACTTTATGCGTGTCAGCGTTTGTGTACTTATTTATAGGAATATAAGTTCTTAAATCAAGATCAAGTTTAGTAGTAAATTTTCGACCTAAAGTTTTTTCTAATTCTCCTATGGTAATCTGATCCCCCTTATTATTAATTAACTCTATAACTTTTATAAATAGATCTAAATCCAACTTCTTCATTCCTTGTAAAGGATATTTTATAAAAAAGGTTGCAACAATATTAGATATATCGTCAAAATTTGTTAAAGTAAATATTTTCTGGGGTGATCCTTTCTCATCGATTATATATGTACCACAACCAAAAAATTTACTAATTAAAAGTAAAAGTTTTTTATCTTTTTCATTAATAAAAATTTCAAAATTTAATTTAACTGGCAACTCGCCAGGAGATTCTTGCACATCTATTTTAAAAAATCCCTTACCTTCTGTAAAACCTGCTACTCAATTAGGATCGAGAGAATTTACACTAGGCTCTTCCTCTTTCTTAGTTAATAAAAGGTCACTTACGGCTAATATAGGCATAGTATTAGAAAAAGATTCAGATAATAATCCGGTTAAACCTTTATTCATAGCAGCCTTAATAGATAAAATTTCCTGGAAACCTTCCGGTGTATAATGTCTTTTATTATGCATATTAAAAGCTGCTAACTTAAAAAGTTCAAATTCTTCCTTAGTTTTGGACAACAAAGGATATTTATCAAAGTGAGGTATTATTGTATTTATTATTTCAGGCACAGATGTTATTTTTAACATACAGCTGCTTTTATTACTAATAATATTTTCAGCCTTCGAACCTAAAGCCTCTTGAATTTTTACTAAAAGTTTCCTATCTTTAATTGTCACTTTTAGTTGAAAATATATTCGAATACTTCAACCAAATTTCGAATTTTTATTTCGAGCAACTAAAATATAAAAAGACTCTTCTCCTATAGCATCAACAAATCCCGTAACAAAATACGGGTTCAACTCTTGCAATTTTCTAAAACAACCATAATTATTTTTAATATTCGCTTCATCACGATCCGATATTCTAGTATGAAAGTCTCGGGTTATTGATCAAGTAATACAATGGTTTTATCTTTTTTAATATCAGTAAATTTTTTTCTAGTTTCGCTTACCTCCCATAATAATAAGAGCTTGCCCTATGAAATACTACGGGCGAAGGCAAGTAGTAAATGCGTAAGGAACCGTGTAACAGAAAGATTGAACGAAAAACATTAAACCTTAGTTCCCAGTGGGGTGCGGCAGCAAAGCTGCCGCGGGGTCCTACAGGTTCCAGCCGCCTTAAAGGATAAAATTAATTAATATATTAATTAATTTTGCAGGCGGCCGGAACTAACAACCCAGTATGAAGAATTTATTAACCTTAACCTCCGAAGGAGGATAAGGTTTATGCTTACGAACAATACTGAAATATTTACTGACATTAAAAAAGGAAGGAGGCGCGACTCTCCTTTCACTAAATTTCTTTAATGGGTTGGACTATATCTTCATTTTATTAATCCACATAAGTGTATTATTATGTAAAAAAAGTTCAATGTACCACGTATAGTCTCTGAAGGTTTTAACATACTATATTAACTACCCTGCTGATTGTCTTATAATCATAAGAGTTTCCAGCAATTAGTGGTATTTTACTACAGCTATTACTTCGCTGTTCAACCGTAGCCGAGTTTTTAATTAACTTATTCTGGCTGATATTAGCCTTAAATGTTTAAAATAAGCAAACCCTGTACTTTATAAGTAAAACATATAAAGCCTTGTGTCTCTTTAATAAAAATTTCCCTTTTTACTAATCAACTCTTTAGCTGTGTATAATGAGAGTAGTCTTTAAAGAATAAACTCAATTACATATAAATCCGTTACCTTTTATTTTCATTATACCTATTGTTAATAACAAGGGCGACAATTGAAAAAAAAAATGAAAAATAATTATAAAAATAAAGAAAAAAAACTCCGACTGAACATTAAGCATCATTTCAGACACCCACCAGTGACCCAGTCTGTAGCGATATTTTACTCTACCGACGGTCTTTATACTAAACAAATATATTTGACCGTTTTCACTAGTGTCGCTGCAATTTTGTAAAAAAAAATAAATAAGATAAGAAATATATAAAATGTAATAGATAAATAAACTAGCCCCCCGCCCCCCTGTGGGGAGGGGGTCAGACCCGGCGCGCGCTACGCGCGCGCCGGGCTAGTTAATAAAGGTAATAATATAGAAATAAAACTATAAACTAGTAAATTGCGACGGTAATTTGAGATATAATTATCTTACGCTCCGCAGGCATATATAGCTTTATTTAAATAACTTGTATTATAAGAATGACAAGGTCTATAGTTCGCTCGATGTAAAATAAAAATATCAGTAGGCTCCGCAGTTTCTCCAGTATATGCTGTTCGTAGATCGGAGGCACTCATATCTCTCTTAGCGACAAAGATTTTCTTACCACTGTCATCCCTAAGACTTGAAGTTTTTTGTAAAAACCATCTATTTTCATCCTCACTTAATAAGCTAGCTAAATTACCTCTAGGTCTAATAGTTTTCTCCATAGACCTAACCTCATATAATTTATGTTGGGTACTCCGACCAATACCATCTAGAATATTAAATTCTCTTCCTTCAAAAGGACTAGGAGAATCCCTACCATCATCCGCATAAGCAACTGCTATAAAATTAATTCTAATTAAAAATTCGCCAATTTTAGATAGTATTGCCTTTATACCTGATAAAATATAAGATATAACATTATCAAGAAATTCAGGATAATAACTAGATATTAATAGTAATAACGGGCATACTATAGGAAATACTAAGTGAAAAATAATCTGTGTAATTAATAATATTAATAATCTATTAAAGGTAATATCGTCCCTTTTGAGTAAAACTATTACATATGTTATAATAACTGAAAGAAAGCTGGCTATTAAAATTCCTACTATAAAAAAATCGGGCCCTAGTTTATTAATAATAAAAGAAAATGGCAATTTCAATGCAAGATATGCTCATAATCCTATACTTAAAAAATAGAGTGTCATTCATTACTTTTCCATTTCTGAAAAAGACGGACTATATCTTCATCCTATAATAAACTTCCTGGGCTAAAAGAAAGCACTAAATCCGAAAAAGATTTTGAATTAAATAGGAGTACCACGTATAGTCTCTGAGGATCCTACTTATAATATGATTTATTACTTTGGTTTCCTGCGGATTATCCATTTTGTTTTCACAAATCTTAAATATTTTTACCTGAGTAATTACTTCAGCCACTAAGAGTTTTTAAACTACAACTAGGTACTTTAAGCTTTAGGAGTTTCCCGCATACAGTGGTATAGGCTATATGTAATTAATTACATATCCGGCACACTTAATTAACTTTTTTTATTCAATAAAGTAATTTTAAGCTTTAGCCATTACAAGTTTAATTGGAGCTGGAGTAGGTATTGGTGTAGTTTTCGGAGCTTTAATTTTAGGAGTAGCTAGAAATCCTTCTTTAAGAGGTCAGCTTTTTTCTTACGCAATTTTAGGTTTTGCTTTCTCAGAGGCCACAGGTCTTTTCGCTCTTATGATGGCATTTTTATTATTATATGTTGCTTAATATATTCCGTAGGATATCCTCTAAATTTTCCAGTTCGTAGCATAAAGGATCCTTCAGGTTTTTTAAATATTTGGTTTTTTTATGATAAATATATTATTATGTAGTTTATATTTTACTTTAAACTTATCTTCATTATCTGATAGTATTTTTTTAAGATCTTGTGCCTTCAGCTTGGGTAATATAAGAAAACATTGCTTCGCAGGGAATTGTACAAAAAAACACAGCACAATATATGGTACTCGAGAATATTCAACTAAATCGTCTGTAAAAGAAGTTAATATTTTAGATATTAAAACTAATGAAACGACTAATTACCCATCTATTCGTAAAGCTACCCTTGCCCTAAAAGAAGATGTTAAATCTCTTAATTACCATGTTAAATCAAAAAGCGCATTAGGGTTAAATATATTATTTAAAAATCAATATTTGATAAACATTGTAACAGATAAATCCGAAGGGTTATCTAATACTTTTAGGGCTAAAGGCATTACAATAAATATACAGGATTTACCTAAGAATAAATTGGTTGTTTATAATGAGGACAAACAAACCTTAGCTTATGTTTTTGATAACATGGTTGAGGCGTGTCGTACATTAACACCTAAGAGATGTGAAAATTTTTCTGACTCTGACTTAGAAAAGAATAAAAATATTCAACATATTTTACGTACTATAAATAAAGGTAATTTAACTAGAACCGAAGTAGGTAAGTTTTATTTATTAAAAAACCCTGGGTATTCTATTTCTTTAGCTTTAGTTCTTTGAGGTTCAAATTTAGATAGCACTGTAGGAAGTGTTTTTACTAAAGAAGAGCGTAATTTGATAAAGTTTCCTAATTATCAGTTTAGTGCTATTATTGGTGTTATTTTATCTGACGGAGCCTTTACTAGCACGAAACGTAGTACCAATAAAAGTTTACGTTTTATGCAATCTTTAAAAAAATCTGAGTATGTCTGATTTCTCTTTTCGATTTTATCTCATTATTGCAATCGTAACCCTTACTTAGTTGAAAGAGTAAGAGAGGGGGTTAAAACTTTTGGTTTGGAGTTTTATACTAGATCCTTACCATGTATTAGTGAAATTTATTCTATATTTTATCCTTACGGTGTAAAAATTATTCCGGAAAATATCTACGAACTTTTAACTCCTGTAGCATTAGTGCATTTTATCATGGGGGACGGTTCAAGAAGAGATTATGGATTAGAGATTTGTACTGATTGCTTTAATATTACGGATGTAGCTAAGCTAATTAATACTTTAAAGATACGTTATAATTTAGACTGTACTTTACGTAAAAAGAGAGAAGATCAATATCGTATATACATTAGATCTATTTCTATGCCTTTACTTAGAACTATTGTTAATCCCTATATGCATTCTTCTATGTTGTATAAACTAGGTTTAACTAAAGAAAGTTAACTAAAAAGGTTTTTATTTCTAAGAGGGTGCTCCTGCCTTCGGAGGAGAGCTACCAGGTGAGTGTATGATCCTGCACGCTTATACGCAAAGCTAGGGAGGGTAGTGTTATATATAAGGTTATAATATGAGGGAGAGGAGGTGGGAATCATATATAACCTAGCAACTGGATTATTAAAAACGCTTAAATTTTATTCTTTTTATACTTATCTAATTTTTTTTTCAGGTATATTACTTTCATTTAATATGAAGAATATATCAGTAAAGGTTAATAATAACGATTCAGAGTCTAATAGTAATAAATCTATAAAAAGATTTCTAAAATATTATAATGACCCTATAAATCAAAGAAATATAATTCGTAAAGATAATAATGGGAAAACAGGTATTTATGCTTGAGTAAATAATACAAATAATAAAGTGTATAAGGTAGCTTACATGTTTATTAACATGTAAGTGAGGGATGGACGCTTCGCAGGGTAAAATAAGAAAAAAATTATAAAAGTCTGTGCTGTTACATAAAGAAGTTTTCATATGCTATTTTTAGGTTTTTGCTTTCTCATAAGCTACTTTTTCCTTGCATTGATGATGGCATTTTTATTATTATATGTTGCTTAATCTCACAGAATTATACGGTTGTTTTAAATATGGTGCTAATTTCAAAGCCAGAGCTCTTAATTTTATATATATTTCATCTTACGGCGGAAAGTTCTTTATTCATGGGAAGCTGGGATAAATTTTTATATCCTTTAGCTTTCGGTTTATGTAATAAAAGGTTGTTTAGCTCTAAATGTGGTATAGGTAATAATACTAATAATAGTTCACACGGTGTTGTTTCGCAACCATATGGTACTGTTTTCTCTCTTTCATCTATTAGTAAATTAGGTCTTAAAACTTATGAAAATCCTTAAGAATCTCGTGGACTTATTCGTAAAGATAATAACGGAAAGTAGGAGTATATTGTTGATTTAATAATGTAAATGGAAAATTTTATATTGGTAGTGGTGACCTTTTTATATCTCAGATTAAGTGATTACTACCTAGATTGATACAATATTGCTTGTGCTAATATATATTGTTAGAGCCTTATCTAAACATAGAATGGCTAATTTTTATATGGTTATACTCGAATACACAACTTCAGATAATCTTATAAAATGTGAACAAAAATTAATAGATAAGTTAAACCCTGAATATAACCTTAACAGGTTAGCTGTAAATTCCAGCGGTTATGTACATACACCTGAAAGTATAGAAAAATTGCGTACTCTTGCATTAGGTAGAAAACACAACGAGGAAGTTAAAAAACTCATGAGTGAGTCTCGTAAAGGAGTTAACTATAATTTTTATGCTAAAAAACACACCGCTGAGTCTATAGATCTTAGTAGAGCTGCCGCATTGAAAAGAACAAAACTTAACAGGTCGGGTATTGAAGTAGAAATTACAGATCTTGATACTAAACTCACTACTACTTACGAATTTATTCGTAAGGCAGCAAATGCTATTAACTCAGACATAAAATCGCTATCTCGTAGGGAGAAATCTCAATTAGAGAAAGGTATCAATACACCTTATAGAGAGATATATTATAGTATTTAAAATATCTTAGTTTTATATAAAAATACGCCCTGTATCGAATACACAGGAGTAGTGTTTTCTTCGCTCTTTTTTTATTAGCTAACGTAGTGCAATATTGTATAAAGGTATAATATGAGGGCTTATAAAAAAAATATCTTTTTTTATCAGCGCCCTAGCTAGCTTCGCAGCAGCGGGAATCATATATAACCTAGATTATTTATATTAATGGTGGTAGAGAATTCAAGCTTTTTTGGTTGTAAGTTCACATTATAATAGAGTTAAGAGCACCAGTGCCCAAACTCTATGTGAAAAGGACTCTAGTTTTAATAAATAAATAATCTTATCTATGGCTCTATTTTTCGATTTTAGTGTATGATATATACAAATGTTTTTTATGAATTTAGAGATTTTTATATATACCTATTATGTTCTTATATAGCTTTTTTTTTAATATAAATATGGATGTTCCTACTCCTTGAGGTATTTATTTTCAAGATAGCGCAACTCCTCAAATGGAGGGATTGGTCGAGTTACATGACAACATTATGTATTATCTAGTTATAATATTATTTGCTGTTGCATGAATAATGTTATCTATAATTAGAAATTACGCTGAAACTCAATCACCTGAGAAATGATCGGGAAAATCATTATTAATATGGGTGTTTACATTGCCAAACTTCGGGGAACTCCTAAAACCCTTGGTATCAAACCTTATATGAAAATATATAGGTGGCTGAAGTAATTACTCAGATATGGTAACAAGCCAAGGGATTTGTGAAAACAAAATGGACAATCGCGAATCTAAGTCAGTTGTAGGGTTTGTCCCTATAATTGTAAAAGAACAACGAGCAGACGGTAATGGGCAAGTAAGAACTCTTACTTGTTTAAGGTGTACTCTAACGGGTTTCGAAAGAAAACCTAAAATCAATATCCTATCTAAGGAAATATATCCTAAGTTTTATTCTATTATTAGTATAAATAAATCAGATCGTATAGATTGTCTATCTCCTGTGAATCCTTGATTCTTCACAGGATTTGCTGACGGAGAAGCTTCTTTTATAATCTATATTCAAAAGACGGATAATGCTAAATTAGGTTGAGCCTCGTGAGTATCTTTTGAGATAAATATAGATAATAAAGATCTTTCTATTTTGAAAGACTTAAAATCTTATTTAGGTGTGGGTAATATTAATGAAAAATCGAATGGAACTTGTGTTTATTATATAAGATCATTAAATGAAATAAGAATATTAACAAATCATTTTGATAAACATCCTTTGATTACTAAAAAACATGCAGACTACTTATTATTTAAGTCTGCTTTTTATATTATAAAAAACAAACAACACTTAACAGAAAAAGGGTTGAATGAAATAGTAGCTCTAAGGGCTTCGCTGAATAAAGGTTTACCTGAGAAATTAAAAGAAGCTTTTCCTAATATTACTCCGTCAGAAAGATCTAATGTTTGAAATACTACAATTCAAGATCCTAATTGATTATCAGGATTTACTACTGCTGAAGGGAATTTTTGGGTTAGAGTTTTAGACAAGCCTAGAACTCAAGTACTATTACGATTTAAACTAACTCAACATTCAAGGGATGAAGACTTAATTAGAAGTTTAGTAAACTACTTAGGTTGTGGTAAAATTTATGTTGAGAAAGGATCAGTATCTTTTATTGTAACTAAATTTAGTGATATTACAGATAGTATTATTCCTTTATTTGATAGATACCCCATACAAGGTATAAAACGTTTAAACTATGCAGATTTTATTAAAGTATGGCAATTAATGAAAAGTAATTTTCATTTAACTACAGAAGGTGTAAAACTTATTCGTGTTATAAAGTCAGGTATGAATAGAGGTAGAATCTTTACGATATAGTGCTTAACTTACCTAAGCCAAGGATAACCTTAATCTTTAGGAAGCAGAAAAAAAAAAGAATAATCTAAAATTTAGTGGCTTACTCCTAATCCTTATCCTTCGAATTAAGATAAGGAATACAATAATACATAAATAAAGGTATATTTCTAAGATAAAGTTGATCTTTTCTGATATCTCACAAGTATTTAAATCATGGTAGAATAGTGCCTGCTCAAAAGTGTTTTAAGTTTAACAAGAGATCGAATATAAATTATATACGTTTTTGTAGTACAAAACCTTCTTTAGATCTTCCTAACGTAAACTTTTACGATGATGTTTTTTCTGCGCAAGCTAGGAAATTAATTATAAAGGATAATAAAAATAAATCTGGAATTTATAAATGAACTAATAAATTGACAAATGATATATATGTTGGACAATCCATAAATTTATCGAAAAGATTTATAAGATATTTTAATCTTAGTTATTTAAAAAATAGAGAAACTCTTGTAATAAGCAGAGCTTTAATTAAAAACGGATATTTTAATTTTTCACTAGAAATATTAGAATATTGCGATATTATTAACTTAACTGAAAGAGAGCAATATTATTTAGATAAATTAAATCCTAAGTATAATACTTTGAAAATAGCAGGTAGTTCCTCAGGTCATAAACATACTGAAGAGACTAAAACCAAAATTAGTCTAGCATTAAAAGGAATTTATGTTCAAGAAAAATCTGCTTTATATGGTCGTACTCTTTCTGAAGAAACTAAAGCACTTATGTCTTTAAAAAAAGCGAAGGAAAATAATCCTTTATTTGGTAAAAATCATACTGAAGAAACTAAAGATTTAATGAGACAAAAAGCTTTAGGTAGAAACCATTCTGAAGAAACTTTATTGAAGATGAGTGCTAGCAGAGGTTATCTTGTGGACATACTTGAAAAATGTGATTCAGAAGGATTTAAATTAATAGGTAGTTTTGTTTCTATAAGAAGAGCTGCGAAATTTTTAGGGATTAGTAGTAATACTATAAGAATTTATATAAATTCCGGTGAAATATTTAAAAATAGATATAAATTTACCGGAGGATCTCCGAAATAAACTTAAAAAAACTAAGAATAAAATTCCACTGTATACTGGAAACTCCTAAAGCCTTTAGGTACTATAAATTTAAATTTTATCAGTGATAACCCTAAAGGATGTACAATGGACTATCAGTAGGAAACCCTCAGATATTAGTATAATCCGACGGTACTCATTAGTATACGAGTACGGGTTCATACGAAGGTAGGGATCCTCAGAGACTAAATGTGGAAACTTTATATATAAGGTAAGATATAGTCCGGTTAAGTATGAAAGTACTTATGTTTATCGACTATAATAGAATTAATATGAACTATAACCCCGGCAGTAATTTTAATATTAATTGCATTTCCTTCCTTTAAGCTATTATATTTAATGGATGAAAGATTTAGTCCACCTTACAATTATAACTTGTAAGTTAAATAAAGAGGATGAATTTCAAGAATAACTGATATAATTTTCAGTCAACTTGAAGCGTAGCTTGTAAAAATAGATAATTGTCATTAAATGATGTTAAACAAGAACGTTCAACGACTAGAAAATAAATCTTATCTCACGCTTATTTATTTTCCTATTAGTTATAATGTATTTACTTAAAAATTAAGATGTAAAATTCTCATTTTTAATTTATGTATATTTAATAGAGTATCCTCCGTGAATTAATAAAAATAAAGTAATTTTATTTCAAATTTTACGATGACATAGTCTGAACCTTATTGAGAAATATGGAAATTAAAGTATAACCTTTAATTAACAATACTGATAGTTAATAAGAGCTTTACCATGTTAGTGAAATTTATAAATTTCCTGAACGTTAAACCTAAATTAAATTTTAAACTTGCTCTTTTATACAAATTTAAAAGATATATTTGCTATAATAAATATAGTCTTATATCACCTAACTACGGCTCCGCCATACATGTGCCTTTAAAACAGACCCTAGGTCTAGTCGCCGGGCTTATGCTTATGTTTATCCTAATCCAGAGGATATGGATTCGAAAAATTTGTATTTTTTTTATTAGTCCACAGGCTAAGGCTTTTGATGCTTTTGTATTTAATAAAAGTTTTACAAGAAGTTATAGCATTTTATCTTCAACAGCTGGATCAAAAGTATCCTGTTCAATTGATTCTTTAAAGGGAGAAATGAAAAATTTCTATGCGTGATTTAGCGGTTTTACTGATGGAGAGGGATCTTTTTATATTGCTACAAGTAAAAACTGTTCTTTTAGATTTCAAATTAATTTACATAAGGACGACTTAAATGTATTATATTATATCCAGAAATCTTTAGGATTTGGAGAGGTTAGATTCTACAATAATTACGGATCTTTTACTGTTACTAGGTTAAAAGATATAGCTAAACTTATTAATATTTTTGAAAAGTACCCTCTTCAAGGTTCAAAATGGCTTAATTACAGAGATTTTGTGTTGGCTTTTGAGCTCTATACTAATTCAAATCCTAGTACTGATGTATTAAATGAAATCGCTAAATTAAAAAACAATATGAATCGTTTAAGATTAGATTATACAATACCAAAGGATAAAGTTATTAATATAACACCTTACTGGTTATTAGGTTTTATAGAAGGAGAAGGATGCTTTAGTATTAATAAACATAATAATTATAGATTAGATTTTAGTCTAACTCAGTCTTCTACTAATTTTGAGTTAATGAAAAGTATTAAAGTATACCTAGAGAATCTCCCTAGTACAGAAGGTGATTATACAAATGCAATAGGTATTTCTGAAGTTAGATCTAATAACCCTAATCACGAATCAGTTACAAGAATTGAAACTGCACGAATCCTATTTATCTCTGATGTTTTTATACCATTTTTAGAAAGTCTTACTTGACAAAGTAAAAAATATTTAGATTTTCAAGATTGAAAAAACATTTTAAAATTAAAAGAACAGGGTATGCATTTAGATGAGAAGGGTATAAAATTAATAGATGTTATAATAAGTCAAACTAATAATAACAGATTATCAACATCTTTAAATCATGTAGTTGTAGATAGAGAACAGTTATTAGCAAAAGTTAAAGAATTACTTAATGGACCTTCAAATTTCGAGATAAGATCTCCCTCCTTCCATCCCTCCTCTCTAGATCCATTTATGAGGAAGAGGAAGGGGAATTAGGTTATTAAGTAAAACTGATAGGGAATAAATTTATATTTGACAAGTATTAAAATGAATGTGGTTGTAAAGTAAAATTGAGAAATAGAGTTTAATATTAACTATCTTTTTCTTACCCCCTCTCTATACACAGGAGTTTTTAAGCGCCCTCCTGGCTTTTCGAAGGGAGGGGGGGGGGTAAATAATAAAATGAAAAGTTGATTTAACAATATTGATGATAAGTATTATAGCACTGGTCAGTTTTTTCACAAAAAAAAATAAAATTTTTGTGCGTAGCGATTATTTTTATTATATAAAAAATTTGATTTTGTACTTCAACATAAGATTTAAATATATGTTGTTGAAGTTTACAATTTCTATGTTTAGAAATAAAATTTTATACTTCATCATCCTTTTACAGTTATTTTTTATAAAAAAAAATCTTTATGATATTTTTTTTAGTTTTCTAAGTTTTTTTTTGGTAGATATCTCCTCATACCTTCTATTCGAAACCTATCATTGTAAACACGATCGTCAACAGCTAGCCTCATTAAATAATGTAAATAAAATAGCGCTTACATGCACACACTTATTATTCCCTAAACAAAAAAGATTATTTTCTTCTCAAGCTACTTTGCAAAGTTGTAGAGAAAATTCAAGTTCTGATATTAATCCTTGATTCGTTTCTGGATATACAGATGGTGAAGGTTGCTTTACAGTATCTGTTATAGCAAACCCCAAATCTAAAACTGGTTGAGTAGTTCAATTAATATTTAAAATTGCTATTTCAAAAAAAGATCTTTTTTTATTGGAAAATATTAAAAATTTCTTTAAAGTAGGGAAAATATATAAACATGGTGCAGAATCCATTCAATACCAGGCTTTTTCAGTAAAAGATTTAGAAATCATACTTTGTCATTTTGATAAGTATCCTTTAATTACACAAAAGCGAGGGGACTACCTTTTATTTAAAGAGATTTTTATGGTAGTTAAAGAAAAAAAACATTTAACAACTGAAGGTTTACAAAAAATTGTTGCAACGAGAGCCTCTTTAAATTTTGGTTTATCAGATAGCCTTACAGTAGCCTTCCCGTCTGTTGTTCCTCTTTTAAGACCTATCTTTAAGGTTGAAAATGCATCAGAGCCTCATTGATTAGCCGGTTTTGTTTCAGCTGAAGGGTGTTTCATTGTAAGTATTAATGATGCGCCTGACCGTAAAGCAGGAGCTCAAGTTAGGCTAGCTTTTGATATTACTCAACACCAAAGAGATGAGCAACTAATAAAAAGCTTGGTGGAGTTCTTTGGCTGCGGGGATGTCTACAAAAATAGAGGTGCTTTTAGATATTTAGTACAAAAATTAAGTGATATTAATGAAAAGATTATTCCATTTTTTATTAAATATCCTGTACAAGGGAAAAAGCTTCAGGATTTTCAAGATTGATGTAGGGTTGCGGAATTAATGAAAGAGAAAAAGCACTTAACTATAGATGGATTGAATGAGATACGTCACATAAAAGCTGGAATGAATTCAGGAAGAAACTAAGAGGGCTTTGCCCCTTGAAAGAATATCCGCGATCCACTGGAAACAAATATAGGTTAAGAATAGTCGGCCACTTATTTATCGCACAAAAGGAGTTATCATCTTTCACCCCAAAAATTAACAAAAAAAATAGGAGGACAATTTCATCGCATTTTTCACCTGTATGTCTAATAATGGTATAGGACCTAGGTGTTATTTACAAAAAAAAATTTGTAATTTCATTAAATAAATATTATCATTCTTCTCGCCTAAATGTATGTGTTATATTAGTAGATGAAAAGGGTAATACTTTACACAGTTTTAATTCACTAGGAGATTGTGCGAAATTTTTAAAAGTAGATCCTAGTACAGTATCTAAAAGAAAAAGTAAGGGTATACCTTTTATATTTGAAAATCAAACTGTTTACATAAAAAATGCGGAAGTTGAAGTTAGTTGTTAAAAAAAAAGTGTTTATTATTTATTTACGGCAGCTTCGCACGCCTTTCATTATTAAAGGAAGGGCGCTGCTGTAAATATCGCAGCACGAAGATTATATTTAAATTTGTATAAATGACAGTGAATAATATTAACATATACCTTAGTGTTAGTAACATAATTGGAAGTTAATGATTCTTCAATGTCAGTATTAGCAGAGGGTCGAGGTGGCCCTAAACCGTATATATTAAATAAAATAGTAAATACCTGTCTTTTAGTAGAAGGTAAAAGAAAAAATAATATACTTATAAATAGTATAGGCTTAAATAACTTTCAAATTTGTACATTCCATACTAGAATGAAAGCTGGGTCTAGAATAGGTCCGCATAATCAAGATGTTATCTCTATAATAATAGGTTCATTGTTAGGGGATTCTTATGCAAATAAAAGATCGATTGAAGGAACAAGAATATGTTATAGACAAAGTAGTATACATAAAGAATACTTATTTGGATTATATTTAAAGAGATACCAAAAAAAAATTATGATAATAAAAAATTATTAATTACAATAAAAAATTATTAGTGACAGTATAAATTTTATATTAATGATAGTTTTTTATCTTAGTTTAAAAGTTTGTTGTCTACTTCCAAATGTCTTGACTTGACGTAGGGAAGTATATTTTTACAATAGTTTAATTTTTAAATATACAATGTACATTACACTAATACTTTTTTTGATCCGAATCTTAGGGTTTGTTTTAAATAGAAAAAATATTATATCACCTACAAGCGAATTCTTATTATTGGTAAGTTATAAGAATGTAGACTTAGGTCCTGCCTTCAATGAAACTTTATTAAGTGAAGGTCTAATTTTAATAATAATATTAACCGTAAGTTTACCTTTATTAAGGTTTCTTGTTTCTAGCTTCTTTGGTAGAGAAGTTAGTGTCCTAATCGGAGCACTGTTTATTAGCTCGCTTTCTGCATATCTAGGGGCGGTATACATGCATAGTATATTATCTGTATTTTTTTATGCCAATAAAATTAGTAATTTATTTAGGGAGCCCTATTATTCCTTTTGCCTTTCAAAGGGTTTTGGTCAGTTGCAAGAAAAACACGCAAGCCGAGATACGCCTTTAATAGAGTGCACTCAGGTAACCAAAATCCCCCAAAACCCACTTAATGATACTAATATTGATCCTAATTATATTACAGGATTTTGCGACGGAGAATCTTCTTTTATGATTTCTATCTATGCCAAAAAAGAGTGTAAATTAGGTTGATGAGTTAGTCCTTCTTTTGTATTAGAAGTTCATAAGAAAGATGCAAGTATTTTACATCAAATCAAAGCTTTTTTTGGGGTGGGTAATATTGTAGTTAGAAAATCCAACGGACAGGTTATATACACTGTGGCAAGTGTAAAGGATTTAATACAAGTTATTATACCGCATTTTGAAAGATATCCTCTATTAACTAAGAAGTGAGGAGATTTTATTCTATTTAAATCTGCAGTTGAATTAATTAGTAAAAAAAATCATCTAACTTTAGAGGGTTTAAGAGAAATAGTTTCTATTAGAGCTTCAATGAATTTAGGTTTATCAGATAAACTTCGTGATAGTTTTTCCGTTACTCCTAAAGAAAGACCGGAAAATGAATACAGTAGTATTTACTCTCCTTATTGATTAACAGGGTTTGTAGAAGCAGAAGGTTGCTTCTGAGTTTCTGTTCATAAATCTAAATCTTATAATATTGGATATCAAACTCAACTTTATTTTATTATAACTCAACATATTCGAGATGCAAAATTGCTTAACTCTTTTATAAGTTATTTAGATTGTGGGAAATTAGCGGTAAAAGAGAAATATGATTATGTAGAATATAAAGTTACAAAATTAGCCGATTTAGAAGAAAAAATTATACCCTTTTTTCAAAAATATGGTTTAGTTTGTAGTAAAAATAAAGAATTTATCGACTTTCTTAAAGTGCTTTTATTAGTTAAATCTAAATCTCATTTAACTGAATCAGGTTTAAATCAAATAATTGAGATAAAATCTGGTATGAATAGAGGAAGAAGTAGCGAGATAATACAAGAGGATACAACTCTTGCAGATTGTGAACCACGATCCTTGGCTCCGCCACGCGGTATATGCAGCAGAGGGCGCCGCCCCGTGGTTAGAGAAAAGAGTGGACCTTTTAATCAGAAAAGGCAATTTCATGATAGAGTAAAAGCAAGTAAAAGAATTGGACCTCACAATTTAGACTGTTTGTCAGTTATATTTGGATTTTTACTTGGGGGCGAAGGGAAGATGGTTAAATTAGTGGAAGGAAGTAGACTTAATTTACGAACATCTGATGAGAAATATGCCCAATTATTATATTCTTTTTTTTTCACTAATGGTTATTGTTCTAATTTAGAACCTAGAAAATCTAGTATTAAATTAAAACATAAGGGTATAGAATCTATACATTATAGATATGAATTTAATACTTTTACATTTAGAAGTTTTAATTGAATCCGTGATATGTTTTATCATAAAGGAAAAAAAGTTATAAAACCTCAGATAGAAAATTATATTACTCCTTTATCTTTAGCTATTTTAATTTCAGACGATGGGTGTTGAGCTAAACCCGGCGTTAGAATAGCAACTAATTGTTTTTCTTTAACTGAGGTAGAATTGTTAGTAAAAATACTTAAAAACAAATTTAATTTGGATTGTACAATTCAACTTTTAAAAATTAGTTCTAATTATTCTATTTATATAAAAAGTTCCTCTATACCTACTCTAAGAGAAATTTTACTACCTTATATACATTCTAGTATGAAGTATAAATTAGGATTATAAAGTCCTTTTACAGTTTATTGAGTATAATATGAAATTTTACTAACCAGCTCAACATATATACGGTAGTCGTAAATTTAATAAATAGTTTTTAATACAAAATTATACTGTTTATTAAATTTTGAGTCTCCGCCGGGAAACTCTAAGAAAAATATATTTTTTTCTTTGGCGATGCGAGTGAAAACAGTTAATATATTTTTAGTTATGTTAATAGTTAAAAATACAAGACTGTCAGTAAATAATTTTTTTTTCTTCTTATTATTTATTGCCACAGACTGGGGCACTTGTGGGTGTCATTTATTTGATGCTTAATGTACAGTCGAAATTATTTATATAAATTTATTAGCATTATTGAGACCTAACTTAGAAATATTGTGATTTGGATTCTTATTATCAGGTACAGGTCCGCTGGTTTGATACTTATTTAAGTCCAGTATCTAATTTATATAAAGACTAATTAGGGTTTTAGGGTTTGTTATTTTATATACTTTATATGATATATTTAAGTTTTGAAATTTTTTTCAAAACTCCCCTAAATAAATACATTGTAATTCTATGTTTAAACTTTTAATTATATTTATGATAATATATACTATATTTTAATTATAATTTGTGTAGTCAAGTTAAATTCTAAACTTAAAGAGTAGTTTATAAATACTATTTTAAGTGTACAATTAATTAAAATTATTTTTCGTGAATTTATATAAATTAGCACCCGCTATATTGAAGCTATCATTACTTTGACCCTAATTTTATAAATACAGATGAAGAGTTTATAGAATTTGATTCATATCTTAATTCTGCGCAACCTACCGGGTATATTTCAGATTTAGTTTATTCGGATTTTATTTGTATGTCTAACCCTAGTTCTAATATTATACTACCTAGTTTTGATGAATTAGAAAGTAGTATAGCTCCAAAAGAAAGTCCAAGGGACCTTATACATAAATTGGAAAAGCAGATGGAATATAATAAGAGGATGAATAAATTTAAAATTATATATTCTAAAGATTTCCCTAAGGATATGGTATTGGACTTTAAAGATCGCCAGTTGGCAGTTGAACTGTATTTAGATTCTGGGGATACATCTTATAGGGTTCAACCTAATAAGTCAAATGAGTTATGTATAGTTAAGAAAGATGGTAGTTATTTTCAGGTAACTCTTAAATTTATTAAAGCTATTTCTAGTTAATTTATATAAATTAGCACCAATGATATTGAAGCTATCAATACCCCGATTTTTTAAATATAGATGAAGAGTTTATAGAATTTGATTCATATATGGTGCCAGAATCTGATTTAGAGTACGGAGGTTTAAGAATGTTAGAAGTAGATAATAGAGTTATTCTTCCTGAATTAACTCATGTTAGATTTATAATTACTTCAGGTGATGTTATACATGATAAATAGAAAATTATTACTATTTGAAGTGTAAAAGAGCCAAACTCCGGGGAAGCCCTAAAGCTTTAGTAACCAAAGTAACAAGGAAACATGTATACTGGCCTGATTAATGACTCGGGGTATGGTAAGATCACTAAAGATGAAAGTGTTTTTAATAACGTGGCTATACACTTAAAATGGGTAATCGTGGATCTAAATCAGTAATCTTTATAGTAGCTTGCTAACGAAGTATAGCAAGCTCTTTATTTAGTTCCGGCCGCCTGCAAAATTAATTAATATATTAATTAATTTTATCCTTTAAGGCGGCTGGAACCTGTGGGACCCCGCGGCAGCTTCGCTGCCGCACCCTACTGGTGAGTAAAAGTGGTGCTTACTTTTTTCCTCCGTAGATTAGGTTACTGTAAAAGAGCAACGAGTAGACGGTTCTTCAGTATTATTTTCAATATTGTAAGGTGTACTCTAGTCGCCGGGAAACCGGTTCTTGGAAGAAATTAAGTAAATCAAGATTAAAGTTACCACAAAACTGTCCTACACTGTATAAGCTTAATATATAATTAATAACTTTTTTGGTTATTGTGGTACGGTATTAAAATTTTATATTTACTTTTTGACCCTTTTGTTACAAAATTCCTTGTTTACTCCTTATATTCTTTTATTAAATCTTATAACCATACCTTGTACCATATACTCCCTTGTATTAATCTACGTTTTACTTTTTTTTATTAATATAGATAAAAGTAAGTCAGCCATAAGGTTTGTTAAATTACCACCTTCTGGCGTAATTATACGCGATTCATCTTTGAGATATGGAAATAAAAGTAGCAAGGTTAGATTTTATAGTACAACACCAAATAAAACCGTTTACAAAGACTTTAAAGATATCACAGTTGATGTTTTAAATAATTTATTAAAAAACCAAAAAGTTTCCATAACAGAAGCTGAATTAGCTAGACTTAAAAATATACCAGGTGTTAGATTTAAATTACCTCTAAATGATCAAACTTATCCTTCTTTTGAGGGTCTAGTAGGTAAACCTAACACTAGAGATATAAAAGCAGGTGTTTATATCTTTACGCATATTGCGTCAGGTGCAAAATACGTAGGCTCTAGCAATAGCTTATCTAGAAGACTGGATCAATATTTTACTTTTAAACATTTTAATCAAAAAAACTCTGGATTACTAATTCCTTTAATAAAAGAAGAAGGGTTTGAAGCTTTTAATTTAGAAGTTTTGGTTATATCTGAAAATATAGGTTTAGAGTTTAATGGTTCAAATAACTTAAATTTTTATTTTCCTTACTTATTCCTAGAACAGTATTATCTTTTACATGAGAAATTTAATCTTAATACTCAAAGAATAGTTAACTTCAGAGTTAATCAAGGTAAGATTGTATATCTTTATAGCTTAGACGGTAAAATTTTATATTATTGTGGTAACTCTTTACACGGAATTAAAGGTGCTTTAGGTATACACTACGCTACTTGTACTAATTGTATAAAAACTGGGAACAGTTACTTAGATTTCTTTAAAATTACCACGAACTTTTTAGATGGAGCAGAAAGAACAAAACTAAGTTTACAAAAATTGTTGGAATTAATAGACAGAAAGAAAAAAGAAGTATTACAGAAAAGAACTAGCATTAAATTTAGTAAAGCTATTCTGATTAGAAAGGAGGATCAAGAACAAACACTTGAGTTTTCTAGTATAACTATGACCGTAAAACACCTTAAGAGTATAGGTATCTATGCAGATAGAAATCAGATAGCTAAATATTTAGATATAGGTACACCATATAAAGGGTATTTTTTTTCAAAAGCTTAAATGTAGGAGTTGAAAAACTTAATAATTTTAGTGGTTCGTCTTTTGCGTGTCCTGCTTTAGGTATTAAATGTGATGCATAAAAAAAATGAATCTAGGCAATTCATTATTAAATGTGCAAAAGAGCCAAACTCCGGGGAAGCCCTAAAACTTTAGTAACCAAAGTTGTAAAGGAAACTTTACAACCGGCCTGATTAATGCCTCAGGGTATGGTAAGATCACTAATGATGATGGAAACTGAAATGGGTGATCGCGGATCTAAGTCAACAATATATAATAATATTGCTGTAAAAGAGCAACGAGTAGACGGTTCTTCAATCAAGATAAATTCATGATTGTAAGGTGTACTCTAGTCGTCGGGAAAGCCGATTCTAGGTCTAAATAAGTTAAATAGTGTTAACTATTTATAATAATAACCCTAGATTAAAGTTACTGCAACAGCCTTAACCTAATAGGTAAAAGTTGTCATACGATTTTCTAATAATATATAGTTTTATATTAAGGATTGTATACGTATCCTTAAGTAAACTTTATTATTTATTTAATGTGCAATTAATATGAAATTCTGATATTAGTAAAGTAGTATTTATTTCCACTAAAAGACAATATATGGAAAGAGTATATACTACTCTAGGATGTTTAAATAAACGTCCTAATATGGAGATGTTGAATTATAAATATTCTTTTAATCAATTAAATTGATTATCTAGATATGAATCTAGCTTAACTTTACCGGCCCTCCTTCCTTCGAAGGAGGGACGCCTAGCACACTCCTTGAGCCAGCAAGCTGGCGTAAGTGTGCGCAAGGCTAAAAAAGTAGAATATCGTCCTAATTCTCTAGCATTAGAGCATATTAATAAAGGTAATCTTACAACTAGTGAAGTTATAAATAGTGTATTACTTAATCAAAAGGTATCTATAACTCAAAAAGATTTAGATACACTTTTAGCTCTTCCTCGTGTAAATTTTGATTTACCTATTACAGATCAAACTAATCCCGGATTATTAGGGTTAATAGGTAAACCTGGATCAAAACGTAGTAAAGCGGGAATTTACATATTTTCACACAAGAATTCAGATAAAAAATATGTAGGTTCTAGTAATGATTTAGCTAGAAGATTCAAACAATATTTTGATAAAAATACATTATTTAATAACAAAGATACCGGTGTTTTATTACCTATGATGGAAAAGGAAGAATTAAAAGCCTTTACTTTAGAAGTTACAGTTATACCTTCTTCTTATTCTAAATATTCCCATTGTTTCTTAGAACAGTATTATTTATTAAATAAAAATTTTAATCTAAATACACATAAAATAGTAAATTTTAGAGTAAATCAAGGGTTTAATATATATTTGTACGATAAAGATTGTAAAATCTTATATTATTCAAGTAACTCTTTAAATGCTTTTTGTGCAGATTTAGGTATTCATCATTCTTCATATAAAAAACATATAGCCAATAATAGTTTTTTTTTAGATCATTTTATTATATCTAATAATCTAATACCTGAGGCAACTATATCTGATTTAACAGAATTAGAACTAAGAGAATTAATAAATGAACGTAGAAAAACGAGTCTAAATAAAGTACATTTATCCTCCGGTAAACCTGTGGAGGTATTAGATTCTGATACTAATACTAATAAAATCTACGATTCTTCGTATAAAGTTGCAACTAGATTTGGTTTTAGTAGAAGTTCTTTAAGAAACTACATAGCTAGCGGTAAACTGTATAAAAATCGTTATGTATTTAAATATACAAATAACAAAAATGATTAGGTTTAAGTTGCAGAACGATCCAGGTAGATTAAATCAAGTATCTGTTTTTGTAAATAGAGAAGGAGTTTTTTATGGTCTTGCTTACTTTCAATGGCCAAAACTGTAGTGAACCTATGGTTATAAATCACCAAATTGCGGGAAAGCCCTAAAGCAATCTTAACCAAGTAAGTATGGTAACATAACTTATGGCACAGGTAATGACTCGTGGTATGGTAAAATCAAGATTTATTATTCAATGGGTAATCCGCAGCCAAGTGCCAAGAATAAATTATTTGGTATGCAGTTCATCGACTAGATGGTGATTGGTATTATTAGTGTTAATAATGCTTAAGATATAGTCAGCCCCCACCTGAAAAGGTGCAGAAGTATATAAGTATTTATATATTTTGTTAAATAAATATATATAATTATGTTTAGGGATTTCTACAATAGTTTGCTAAACTTATTTAAATGTAAAATAAAATCTTAGTATAAACAAATGTTTGACCTGTCTTTCCCGCTACGCGGAAAGACTATTGTAGTCTTTGCATAATACAAGTAATAAAAGTGTTTTTAATCATCGTTACATCTTGGATAAACGTATAGGATTAGGCTCTAGAGCTGCTATATATTTAACTAGGTCTTTTAGTTCAAGTAGATCTTTTAGTTCTATGAGACCTTTGGCTAATAATCCAAAGTCTTTAGTGTTAGAACATATCCATAGTGAAAAACCTACTACTTCATCTATTATCAATAAAATATTATTAAATCAAAATTTATCGGTTACTGACTCTAAATTAGAAAAATTATTAAAGGTTAAAGGTATTGAATTCGATCTTCCTATCTCTACACCGGAAAATCCAAAACTTTTCGCGGAATTAACTGGTAAATCTGCATATAAAGGTTTCTCTGGTGTATATTTTTTTATACATAAAAATACAGGCCATAAATACGTAGGTTCATCTAACTTATTAAGACGTAGAATGGATTACTATTTTAAAGGAGATTACCCTTTAGCTGGTCAATTTTTACCTTTACTTCATAAAGATGGGCTAAAAGCTTTTAAATTAATAATATTTAAATTAGATAGCGATATATTTAGTAATCAAGACGCTTTAATATTAGAACAGTATAATTTATTAAATAAAGAATTTAACTTGAATACATTAAGAGTTGTTAACGCAGGGTCTTCAAAAGGAGATCCTGTATATGTTTATAATTTAACATGTAGTACTCTTTATTATCATGCAAAATCAAGTATTGAATTAAAAAGAGTATTAAAAATACATACTCTAACTAGTAAAAAATATGTAGATTCTAAAATACCATACCTTAATAAATTTTTACTTTTAAGTTATCCTATACCTACTGCTTTAACAAGCAATCTTTCGGCAGATAAATTAGTAGATATAATGCAAAAAGAAAGACAAAATATGTATACAATGGGAACTCGTAGAAGTATTTCAGTAGAATTAGAAATTAAAGAAGGTAATACCTTTGTAAATTCAGATTGTATTGGCCGAACTTTAAATTTTGATTCATTAACATCTTGCATTGAATATTTAAGAGAATTAGGTTTAACCATTAAAAGGGATACTCTTACTAAATATATAAAAAACCAAAAAGTGTTTCATAATTTCTTATGTAAATACTCAGATAAAATTTTACCTGATAATTTTGAAGAAGTAGGATTAATTATTGATGAATATAAAAAATTAAAAGTAGATACAGACTTAAATTCATTAAAAGTGAATTTAAAAAATAAACCTTTATTAGTAAAAGGAGAAAATTTTGAGAAAGAATTTGAAAGTATTAGAGCTACAATTGAATACTTTGATACTTTAAATATAAAATTAGATAGAAAAGCTTTATATCTTCACTTAAAAGAAGGTAAAATATATAAAGACTATTATTTTTCTTATAAATAATTATATAATAAAAGGTTTTCTTTTATTATAATAGAGCTTTATCCATAACATTTAATAAACGTAGAGACGCAATGTTCTGAGATCTGTGGTATATTACATTCATCAATGCCAATTGTAATTGAATCAGTCTCTCTTGAAAAATTCCTTACTTGATTAGAAGAACAGTAATATATTATTACTAATATTTATTTGCTAGTTGCTATTTAGCTATTTTCCTATATTATTACTAAAAAATTTAGAGCGATGAACATTACCTAATGTGTATCAAAGCAAGTTTTGCAAGTTATTCGTCCAAAATTAATTACCACCCGTGCTTTATTCACGCTGCGAAGCTAGCTTCGCAGTATACGCAGCGTGAAAATTAGGATTTCACTTAAGAGGGTGTTTACTAGTTATAAAAATTTATGTTATCATTGTTTAGCATGCACGCTTGCATTATTTCATAGCAGCATAAAAAAAAATATCTTTTTTTTGCTGCGATATTTAAAGCAGCAACACAGTGCTGGGTTATAAAAAGGCTAATAATGATATATGGTGACTCGATTACATAGTTCTATGCGTGCCTCTTGTAATAGAATCCGTTAGCTTGCAAAAAATTTCTTACTTGATTAAAAGAACAAGAATAGTTTCTTACTAGGTTAAAATACAGATGTGTAAATAAATAATATAGAGTTACATAACTTATATGTAAAAGTATTAAATATTTAAAGATTCGATCTTTTAATATCTATATGTTTTGATATATATATATAACCAATAGTTAAATATTTAGATCTTCATTCGTATAATTGAATATTATATGAAGATGGTTTTAATAAAAGAAATAGATAATATCTAAGGTATCTTTAAATGTTTAAATAAATATAATGCTTAAATATTAAGCTTGCTTCTATATAATAGGAAAATTTGTTTTTGTTTTATTTAAATTGAAGTAATATATTCTTCGCTGTATATAGCGAAAATAGGTGTGCAGCCTGTTTACTGTTTACTGTTTACTGTATATTCTAAAAGTAATAGACTAATAGACATGTTTTTTTGTACTTTTATCGTATTAAAAGTACAAAAAGGTATGTTAATTCAATGGTAGAATGTAGTACTACGGTTACTATTATATAAGTTCGAATCTTATACATACTTATTTTTTATTAGGACGCTGCACGCTACACATATTATATTTAAATATAAAATTATTAGGGAATAAGAATTAGTTCCGGCCGCCTGCAAAATTAATTAATATATTAGTTAATTTTATCCTTTAAGGCTGGAACCTCTGGGACCCTCTAAAAATCTATTAGGTTCGGCGCCCCTTGCTCCGCAAGGAAGGGGTGACGACCCGTCCGGGCGCTACGCGCCCGGCCGGTTCTTTTTTATAAAGCTTCGCATGCCGCACCCCACTGGAATAATAAAAGTACCAAAAATTAAGGTAGTTAGTTTAAAAGGTAAAACTTTAAAAAGAATAAAAATTTAGATTTAAAATATAAGTTCGATTCTTATACTATCTTCCGTAACAATTTGTTATGGGTATTAATTAGGCATCTATTAACTTATAATTTTAATTATAAGTTAATGTATACTATTTTTCTTTTATTTGATTTTTACAATAGTTTAATTTATAAAATATACAATGAATATTACACTAGTACTTTTTTTGATAGGGATTTTAGGATTCGTGTTGAATAGAAAAAATATTATATTAATGCTTATTTCAATTGAAATAATGCTTTTAGCTATAACATTTTTAATATTGGTAAGTTCACTTAACATTGATGATATAATAGGCCAAACATATGCTATATATATAATAGTAGTAGCAGGAGCAGAATCTGCTATAGGTTTGGGTATTCTAGTAGCTTTAACGTAATGGAGCTGTGGGTAAATAATAATCCCACCTAGTCATTATAAATTATAGGTAACGTTATAGCGAAATATAAGTAAGATAATGGCCGGACATGGTGAAAACGGTTAACGACCCCCCTGGTTAAAGACCGTCGGTGGCTATAAACATCGCTACAGACTGGTTCACCTATGTAGAGCTGAAATGCTCGCAAATGTACAGTCGTAACTTAAGAATTAACCTGAAAGGTAAACGAGTAACCCTTCGATATCTAATATATAATTCAGATTTGGAGGAAAGCTTATAATTATTAAGGTTGATTGGTGTGAAGGGCTACTTATGTGTGTCCAGGATAATACACAGTGTAGTAAACATCTTAACTTACTTCTTCCTATGTATGATAATAGGTCCCTTCGATATTTACGGTGGGTTTTATTGTTTTAATTTTTAGTTCAGACCTACAAAAAACTGCGCTTTACACACTTGTATTGGCTTCGCAGCTAGTAAAGTTTGAAGGAAAATAAGAAGTATAGTTTTCTCATTTTTGGTATTGTTTAACTAATAACTAAGATGAGAACAAAGGGATATTGCCCTTTGATATTATTAAGTTAGTCTATAGATTAAGTATGTTGTCATTTATATGTACCTTGTACTGTGAATATTATAATTCACAGAATTTTTGTTTACTGTCTAAATATCCACTTATTGGGACACGCTGCGGATCTTTTTTATTTGCAATTATCATCAATTGACTTATCTTAATTATATATGGACTAATTAAATGTTCATTTGGATGCCGTTTTAGTAGCCCTATATATGGACCCCTAATTTTAGCACATCCGCAAATGACTTCAAAGGGGTTTAAAAGGGGAGGTCGGGCTTATTCAACTCTAAATTTAACTACAGCAAAAGACCCTTGCCCCTGATTCATAACAGGGTTAATAGATGCTGAGGGTTGTTTTAGGGTTAATATTGTTGGAGATTCTAAAAATCGATCAGGATGACTAATACAACCTAGTTTTCAAATTGATCTCCATGAAAGAGATAGAGCACTTTTATAACAAATACAAAGTTTTTTTAAGGGGAGCGGTAATATTTATAATAAACAAGGAGGACAACTTATTTACAGAGTGTTTTCTTTAGCACAAATTATAAAAGTAATCCTTCCTCATTTTGATAATTATCCTTTAATTTCTCAGAAACAAGGAGATTATCTTTTATTTCGGCGTATAATAGAGATGATGAAAGATAAATTGCATTTGACGAAAGAGGGAGTAATAGATGTTGTGTCAATTAAAGCATCATTAAATAAGGGTTTATCCCCTAAATTGGAAGATGCATTTCCAAATATAATTAAGGCAGTTAGATCTGAAATTGTCGATCAAAAGATTCCTCATCCCAATTGAATGGCTGGTTTTATTTCAGGAGAAGGTTGTTTCTATGTAAAGATTAGGAAATCCTCCTCATATTAAACAGGATATCAAGTTATGTTAGAATTTAGTGTAGGTCAACATATTAGAGATACTCAGTTATTGACAAATTTTATTTCTTACTTAGGTTGCGGTAAGCTTTATACAAATCCTGACCTGCCTGGGGTGACATTTAGATATCATAAATTTACCGAAATTGACTTAAAAATCCTCTTTTACAAAAATAAAATTAAAGGAGTAAAATCCGAAGATTTTAATGCTTTTTGTAAAATTGCTGGAATAATAAGAGATAAAGCTCACTTAACTTCAGACGGATTAGATAAGATAAAGGAAATAAAGTCAGTAATGAATACCGAAAGATATGCTAAGAAAGATTAATATTTATATAATACTTCTGAGTAAATGTAAATATGTAAACACTAAATTACTAATTAAACTAAACTAGATACACATGGATTAATAAATTAAACAGTCAAGTAAATAGGAAGGGGTCCACATATCCCCTCTAACTTACGAAATAAAGGTAGGGAATTGTTTAGATAGATATACAAATAAACAAGGAAAAGATAAATTTGACTCCCCCCCCCTATAATATTTTCAAGTACAATCTCTAGCTTTCTATAGATTTATTAACTCCCCTGTTAAAAATCCAAGATCAAAATCTTCTTATTCACATTTTAATTCATTACCTACAATTTCACCCTGTAATTTTTCTATATCAAGGAATTTTTCTAGCGGAGGTAAACTCCGCCTACCTCACCAACCGGAGGCTAGTTTTTCGTTACACGAAACTTGTGAAAGTAAAATAGTTTTAAATCCTTCATTTATAAGTGGGTTCTCCGATGCTGAAGGCTCTTTTGTTGTAACTATTTTAAAGAACCCTAGATATAAAATAGGATGAAATATACAAGCTAGATTTCAAATAAAATTACATGAGGTAGATAGAGCTTTATTATTATTAATTCAAAATTATTTCGATAATATTGGATATATATCTAAATTAAATGATAAATTAACCGTTGAATTTAGAGTTAGCGATATAACTAGTTTAAATAATTTAATTATACCTCATTTTGAAAAGTATAGATTAATAACTAATAAACATAAAGATTTTATATTATTTAAACAAATTGTTTCGTTAATGTCAAAAAACAAACATACTACTTTAGAAGGATTACAAGAAATTTTAGCTTATAGAGCATCTCTTAATGGAGGTTTATCTGAAAATTTAAAGATATCTTTTCCTTCTATAATTCCAGTTAAAAGAGTAGAAATTGAGGATAATATCTTAAGTAATCTATCTCCTGACTGAGTAGCTGGTTTCTCTACAGGAGAATCCAATTTTTATATAACAATATCTGGTACTAAAGTATGATTACGTTTTTCTATTGCTCAAGATTCAAGAGATAAATTATTATTAAAAAGTTTAATTGAATTTTTTAATTGCGGTTATATAGCTCAATATAAAAATCGTGAAGTGTGTGAATTTGTGGTTACAAAAATTCAAGATATAAATATGTACATTATTCCTTTTTTTGATAAATACAAAATTGAAGGTTTTAAATATAAAAAGTATGTTAAATTTAAAAAAGCTGCTATTCTTATTAATAATAAAGAACATTTAACAGAAAAAGGTTTAAATGAAATAATAGAGTTAAAAAATTCTATGAATAAGTATGATGAAAATTGTCTTGATTAAAAAGGGGGGGGGGTTCAATATTGATCACTAAAGGCGAAGTGAACCTTTGTCTAGTCTTATATAAGGCGAAACTCTCAAATTGCGGGAAACTCTTAAAAACAAATCTACCTAGTTAATATAGTAATATAATTAATGGAACAGGTAATGACTCGTTGTATGGTAAAAACGATTTGTATATGTAGAAAACCTGCAGCCAAGCACCTAGTATTCTAAGGAATAAAGGTGTACAGTTCATCGACTAAACGTGAGTTGGTTTTTTATTGATAAAAGATATTAATAATTAGCTTAAGATATAGTCAGTCTCAATATATGAGTATTGAGGTAAACGAAGAGGAAGTATAGCCATAGAATATAAATAATGTATTTAAGTATAATAATTTTACCTTTATTAGGATCTATAGTGTCTGGCTTTTTTGGTAGAAAAGTTGGAGTAAAGGGTGCACAGCTTATTACATGTTCTTGTGTAATAATGACGACAGTTTTCGCGATTTTAGCTTTCGTTGAAGTAGGTTTTAATAATATACCTGTTTCAATTGAATTATTCAGGTGAATCGATTCTGAATGGTTTAATATTATATGAGGTTTTGAATTTGATAGTTTAACAGTATTATTTACGGGTCTCTTTTTAGAGACAAATGCTGTGTTGATTTTAATTCAACTGTGTAAGTTGTTTATTTTTAAATTATATTTATATATGTTTATATATTTACCTGTTAATTTAATTTTTAATTTTAAAGAGGCTAGTATAGCCGCGCGCCGCTCCTGCGGTGCAAGGCACCTTGGAGCTAATCCTTATAAATTACATTTTCTAGGGTGGCGCAAACGTGTAGACGCTAAATTTAACAATGTACTAAATATTGGTTTATGTCAAAAAATGCAATATTCAGTCTTAAAAGATATTAGCTTAGCCTATCAGTCTAACATAATTAACCCAAAAGGATTACCTCTCAGTTCAACTTTCTTACAGTGATTTGTAGGATTTACAGATGCAGAGGGTAATTTTATTATCAATCCTATAAAAAATACTAAATTGGATGTTTCTAGATTTTCATTTATGTTTAAAATAACGTTACATCAAGATGATGAAGCAGTTTTAAAGTATATTAATGATAAATTGGGTATAGGAGGTGTTCGTTATTATAAAAAGGAATGTATATTTAATGTTACAGATAAAGAAGGAATTGCTTTATTAATTTCTATTTTTGACAAGTATAATTTAAATACTACAAAACATTTAGATTTTTTAGATTTTAAAGAAGCTTTCTATTTTTATTGAAACAGCTCCGGACGCCGCCAGGCGGCTGGAGCCTGCTCCGCTGGAGAAAAAAATTCAAATGAAGGTCTCTTATCTTCTGCTCTCCGGCCTAGGACCAGGTCCTTAGGCCTGGTCCGAGAGGTAAAAGAAAAAATTTTAGATTTAAAAAATAAAATGAATACTAATCGTATTCATTATGATAGACCTCTAAATTCTCCAATTATTATTACGAAAAATTGATTGTTAGGTTTTATTGAAGGTGACGGATCTTTTTTTATTAGAAGGGATACTTTAACTCCTATTTTTGCTATTGAAGTTAGAGGTGTACAAATTCCTGTTTTAGTGCAAATAAAAGAATTTTTAGAAAATTCTTTAGGGTTTGATAAATATTCTTTATTTAAATTGAAAAATTCTTCTATTATTGCTGTAACAACAAATAAGGCTAGATATAATAGTAAGAGTAGTGTATCTATTACTATTAGTAATATTAGTGTTTTAAATAATTATTTTATACCTTTATTTAAAGAAACAGAGTTTTTAACTAAGAAAGGTAAAGATTTTAAAGATTTTAAAACTATATGTAAAATTACTTATAAGGGTGCTCATAGAAAAGAGGATATAAGATCTTTAATTTTAAAATTAGCAAATACTATGAATAATTTTAGATTATCAACTAATAAAGAAATAGTTCCATTTTTAAATAATGAAGAAATGGATTTACTTTTAAATGCTTCACGTACAATTGAACGACTTTACGATGGTAGAGTAGTAGATAGCGTTACAAAAAAGATATTACCTAAACTAAACAGTTGTGTGTATGAAATTCTAGGGGACGCTTCGCACGGAGAGTATTACCTGGCTAATTCTTTAAGCGAAGCTGCTTCAACTCTAAATATATATCCTGATACATTAAGTAAACATTTAGATATTGAATTCTTAAATTTAGATGAAGCATTTATAAAAATTAAAACATATAAAGTAAGAAGAGTTCGTGTATTTTTTATATATCAAATATAAAGGAATTTACCTTTATAAAACTATTTTATAGTTAAATCATGTAAACTATATTTATAGTAGGGTGAGGAGCACTGCTTCTAGCGAAGCAAGCAGGGATTATACATAAATTATATAATTTACAAATAAACATATTTATTATTTTAATTAATATTTATTAATAAATAACCTTCCTTACGCTTAGGGCTATGATAAAATTTAAGATCAGTTCTCTGGAGTTAGCCCCAAAAATATATATTTTTTTTTTATTAGCGCGGAGCGCGCGCTAGGTCAGACCCCTCTCCCCCAGGGGGAGGGGAGGGGCTAGTATAAAGAAGAGGTATATTTATTATTTATATACTAATACTAAATAAATAAAATTAAGAATTGAGCAAGATTATAATCAAACAATTCTATACTTACATAAAAAAAGGTGAAAACGGTTAAGGGGCATACTTCCTAAGACCGTCGGCAGTTATAAATGTCGCTACAGACTGGTTCACCAGGGTTAGGCTGAAATGTCTGTCCAAATGTACAGTCGGATTCTATAATGAGTGTGATATCATAGGGAGGATGTATTTATCTTAATAAACACTACGCACAGTGGATAGCCTTACCATAAAGGTAATAAACTCCTGAGTATTAATTTACTGTTAAGGTCAATACTCGTGTATTTAGTATACGTGTGACTTTAATATATGTTAACTAGAATTGATCTATGTTAATACCCGTTTTAATAATAAGTTCTTTAGTTCATATTTATAGCGTATCATATATGAGCAATGATCCTCACATACCAAGGTTTTTTAGTTATTTAAATTTATTCACTTTTATGATGATTATCTTAGTAACTGCAAATAATTATTTATTAATGTTTGTAGGATGAGAGGGTTATCCAAATAGCCCTAAATGACTAAACTTAAAGAAATATACAATACTTAATCAAATTAGAAATAGATCGCACACTAAAGAGGCAGGAAATAATAATAATGTAAATGATACTTCTTTAATAATAGGATCATTATTGGGTAATTCTTATTTAGAAAAGAATGAAAAAGGCGTCAGAATTGTCTTTATAAAATGTAGCGGAAATATAGAATATTTAATTAATTTTTATTCTCATTTAAGTAAAATAGGGTGGCTTCGCCTCCCTTCGGACAAAACAAAAAAACCCGTTTTAAATAAAGTTATTGCTAAAAATAATAAGTTATTATATTATTGAAGAGTAGAAAGTTATTATTTAACTCAATTTGACTGATTATATGAAATGTTCTATAAAGACAATAGAAAAACTATACCTTCAAATTTAAAAGATTATTTAACACCTTTATCTCTTACTACCTGATATTTAGATAATACAGATAAGTTATATTTATCTAGTCACCAAAGTTTTCATTTAAATAATGAAAATTTAAATTATATATCTCAAGTATTAAAAGATAAATATGATATAAATACATATTATAGATTAGAAAGTAAAGGTAAAGTGGTTTTTTATATTGAAAAAAACCCCTTAAGTAATTTTATAGGTACAGTGAAGCCTTATATTTCTTCTTCTTTACAATGTAAATTAAACGATTCCCATAATAAATTAAGTATGTGAAGTAATTTAGGATTGCCCTTCGGCGCGCAGAGATATTATTCTACTAGCTCCGTTGGCCTTATAAAAAAAAATATAAAGTACTCAGCTATATATAAAAAAGAATATATATTGACTGATATTCAAAAAGAAGCATTAATAGGTATAATCCCCTCAAAACCTTATAGTACATTAGGGATTTCATTGAGTAATAAATATCCCTTAGATAACTTAAACGAGTATTTTACCACAGGATTTACTGACGCCGAGGGAAGCTTTAGAATAAGAATTTCTAAACGTAAAGAAAGAAAAATAGGGTGAGTTGTTGAGCCCATATTTCAAATAGGGTTAGATCAAAAAGATTTAGTTATATTACAATTAATACAAAAAACTTTCAAGGGTGTGGGTTCAATTACTAAAATGGGTTCTAGTAATGGATGGATGTATAGAATATCCTCTATTAAAGATTTTAATGAGATAATTATCCCTCATTTTACAAAATATCCTTTAATAACTCAGAAAAAAGCCGATTATGAAAAAAAGTTGTAGCTTTAATAAACAAAAAAGAGCATTTAACTCAAGAAGGTTTACGAAGTATTATAGCAATTAAAGCATCCATGAATTTAGGTTTATCTGATGAATTAAAAGTTGCTTTTTCAGATGTTAATCCTGAACCCAGACCTTTAATTAATCAGGAAATAATCCCAGATTCTAATTGATTGGCAGGATTTATTAACGGAGAAGGTTGTTTTTTTATAGATATTTATAAATCTAAAACTAATAAAATAGGTAGTTCAGTTAGATTGAAATTTAGTTTAGGCCAACATCTAAGAGATAATTTTTTAATGGAAAGTTTAGTTGATTATTTAGGTTGCGGACGAGTTATTCATCCTTTATCTTATAATCATGTAGAATATGTAGTTTCTAATCTTACGGATATAAATGAAAAAATTATCCCTTTTGTACAAAAATATCCGATATTAGGAAATAAAATTTTAGATTTTGAGGATTTTTGTGCTGCATCTTTGATTATTAAAAATAAAGAGCATTTAACTATTGAAGGATTAAAAAAAATTAAAATACTTAAAAGTGGTATGAACAGAGGTAGAATTTCTGAAGATTAACCGGTTTTATTATATATAAATATAATAAAATAATTTTTATATTCATAAAAATCGCCAGGGGTGAGGGCGCTCCGCTCTTAAATTTGAAGTGTATTTAATGCGGATGGTTAGGAGGGTAAAAATAATAATATTTTCTTAAGTATTTTAATTAAGCTTCTTTTTTTTATCGATATTAGGTGACGGTTTTATAGAAAGATCCTAATCTACTCATAATGCCCGAATTAGAATAGAGCAATCTTACCCTGAAAAGAGTGAATATTTAAAAAGTTTACATGAATTATTAGAACCTTTGACTGCAATGGAACCTACATTATTAACAAGAACCAATAAAAAGAGAGGTGTTATAACTCAATCCTTGTATTTTAGAACTTTAGCTATGCCTTGTTTAAATTATTATTACGAATTATTTTATAAAAATAATATAAAAATAATTCCGAAGAATTTAGAAGAATTATTGACAGCTAGAGGGTTAGCTTATTGAATCATGGATGACGGCGGGAAATCTGTTCATAATCAGACTATCCTTCATACTAGAGCATTTAGTAAAGAATATGTTGAATATCTTCAAACAGTTTTGAATAAAAATTTTGAATTAGTCACAAGATTAGAAGAGAAAACACAAGATCAATGAGTTATATATATACCTGTTCGCCAAAAAATAAAGTTAAAAGATATTGTAGGTCCATTCCTTTTACTTAGAGAATAAAATTGTTAGTCTTCGTTTGTCTTCCTGATTCCCTTGTTACGCAGGAGGATATATCATACTGGAGCTCAAGCACGCACAAAAAACCCTTACGCTTGATGATGGTAATCTAGGACAAAAAGTATTAGTGATGATGGGATATCTAAGCTAAAATTAATTATATTTTATTTAATCTTAGTCTTAGAGTCCGTCATTGTATTCCATATACCTAGGTACATGGATTTTAGAATAGTTTATTACAATAGTTTAATTTTTAAATATACAATGTACATTACACTAATACTTTTTTTAAATAGAAAAAATATTATATTACCTACTAGCAAATTATTGAAATTGGATTGTTATAGCAATGTAGACTTAATAGGTCCTACCTTCAATCCACTAAGTGAAGGTCTTTTTTTTTATAACTTTTTTTTTCAAGGTTTATGGTTTCTGACTTCTTTGGTAGAGAAGTTGGTGTTAGCTGAGTACAATTTATTAAGGTTTTTTATGCAATAGCCGCGCAGATAATATGAAACGCCGCCTTAGTTTTTTACGTAAGAATATTTAAAAACATAAAGGGTCGTTCCTGCCCCACATGAAATAAGTCGCTTAAATTTTATAATTTTGGAACTAAACGACATAATGCTAATTATATATTAAGGAATAAGGTTTATTTTTCAACAAGTCGTTGTATACAAAGAGATAACAATAATCTAAAACCTGCCGTAGTTTATGTAAATGGCGACTCCGTCGTTAATAAAGAGGAAGTACATTTTACCACTGAATTTAATAAGAGTGCAAATTTTAAATTAGATGCTAGAGAGCGTATGTTGAAATTAAATGAGGCAAAAGGTATAAAGGTAAAAGTTACAGATTTAAGAACAAATGAAGCTACCGTATATAATTCGTTACGTTTAGCTGCTAAAGCTTTAAGTACAGATTTGAAATCAATATATTATAATGAAAATTTACAAAAAGAAAGAGGTACACTTGTACCTTTCAAAACTCATTATTTATTAAAAATAGAAAGAGGAGTAGTAGATAGTAGGGATGTATTAGATATATCCAATAATATAACTGACACCTTTTTCTCGTCTGCGGAAGAAAAACTTGTACTTTCTCATGACTTTATAGAGTGATTTAGAGGATTTGTGGATGCTGAAGGTTGTTTCTACCTAAACAGAGATCAGGGCTTTACTTACAAATTTAGATTTAAGATTGTTCTCCATATAGATGATAAAGGAGCGTTAGATTTTATCCAAAACACTCTTAAGATAGGTAAAGTAAGTACTAATAATACCCAAGCTACTTTTACTGTGTCAGCGAAAAAAGAGATTAGCCTAATTATACACATTTTTTCCTGCCTATGTAGTTTAAATACTACGAACCATTTGAATTTTCTAGCCTTTAAGGAGGCGTTTGAGCTTTATTGAAATATTTCCTCTACTGATAAGGATCTAATGTCCCTTAGAATAGATACTATCAAAAATAGCATGAATAGTAAAAGAAGTAATTACGAAATGCTCAAAGATCATGAAATCATAATAACTCCTTCCTGATTACTTGGGTTTGTTGAAGGTGATGGGTCATTCTTTGTGAGTAGTAGTGGCGGCTTAAGTTTTTCTATTAAACAAAGAGGTAATTTAGCTGTAATGAAAGCAATACAAAACTTCTTTAATGAACTATTAATTAGTAATATGCCTATTATTGCTTCAAATAGTGCATTAACGGAGAAAGGTACGCAAGCTTTGAAGGATAGCTCTTCTTATTCTACTACAGCTTTAAATCTAAATGGATCTGGACCACTCGAAAATTATCCAGTTAATGTGGTTAGCTTGATCACAAGTAAACAAAAGGAAGTAGAGGTAAATTCTTTAACTATAAGCCGGGGAGGTTTTATAAAAATTGTGTTAATTCCTTTGTTTGACTCTTTAACCTGACACACTAAGAAGGAAATGGATTATATAGATTGAAAAACTATATTTAAAATTAAAAATTTAGGTTTAGATTACGGGAAGGGATTAGAAATAATCAAAGTTATTGTAAGTCAAATGAACAATAGACTATCCACGTCTGGCTTGAAGTCCATAGATAGAACTTGGTTAGTATCTGAGGTAGATAAATTGTTAGAAAGGGAGACTCCCGTATGAAATTTATCACAAGCGGAGCCAGAAAATACCCTCGAGACTGAATCAACTTTAGATGAGTCCCAGCCAAGAAAAAGACTTTGAAGCAATACAGCCGTATTAGTTCACTTAATAGAGGTTTCATCAGAGGCTCAAGAATTTTCTTCTTCTACAAATATTCTTAATACCTTTAAATCTCTGGCAGATTGTGCTAAATATTTAAATATATCCACTTCAGGGTTACAGTATAGACTACGAAAAGATAAACCCTTTAGGTTTAATGATAAATTAGTTAAAGTTATAAGAATGTAGAGTATAAGGTAAGGTTAACAGACCCTTTTTTATTTTTACGGTCCCGACGAAGTATGCTTGGGCTACAACGAGGGATAGTAGCCGGCCATGATTGAATGGGCGAAGGGTTACAAAAAGGATTACAAGGTGGTACATAAATATTAGACTATGCAGTGAGCATAAATATTAGATTACGCAGTGTGCATAAATCTAGGTTGTATAAATTATAAGTTTAGTTATAGTTAGTAATAAAAATATATTAAATAATAATAAAATAGAAAATATATTATAAATATTGCATAATTTAAATATGTGTATTTTGATTATTACTAGCAATATCGTTGAAAACGATTAAATAAATATAGTTAAATTATAGATCGTTGGTTATTTTATTAATCGTGACAGACTGGTTCAACGATAGGTGTCTGAAATGATGCTTAATGTACAGTCGGAATCTTTATATTTAAATTATTTTAAGTATACCAAGGCTTTATGTAAAACCAATTAGGTTATAAAGTACAGGGAGTATATATTAACTCTTAATGTATATGCTTTAAAGATTTGGTAGGAGTTTGTAGTTATCTTTTAGTCAGTTTCTGATTTACTAGAATAGCGGCAAATCAAAGTTCTCTTTCAGCCTTTTTAACTAACAGAGTGGGAGATTGTTTTTTAACAATAGGTATGTTTGCTATTTTATGAACTCTAGGTAATCTAGACTATGCAACTGTATTTTCATTAGCTCCTTATATTAATGAAAATATAAATACTATTATAGGTATATGTTTATTAATAGGTGCAATGGCTAAAAGTTCTCAGGTAGGTCTTCACGTATGATTACCTATGGCGATGCCCAAAAAAAGTCGCAGATGGTCAATGAACAGTAACCGCTTTAATGGTTATGGTAAGGTTCGACCATAGAACCGTATTAGAAATATAGCAAGGATTAAACCAAATATATTTCGTAGATACGGAGATTCCAGACACTTCTGGACTTAAAAGCTACTGAGGTGAAAACGGTCAAAATGTTCCGTAGTTAAGACCGTCGGTATTTTAATGTATCGCTACAGACTGGGTCACCACGGGGTCGCTGAAATGTGGCTGAATGTACAGTCGGAAGCTCTATTTATTTGACAGGTGTATTCGGAATAAACTGTCTTTATTTATTATTATTTTACACCGTGAGCTTTGGGAAGGTTTAAAAGTAATCACTTTATTTATTATCCGGTTTTTTGGTATTACAGATTTAATTTATTTTACTTATTTTAATAGCTCATGTAGTAATGTACCCGCTTCGCGCAAAAAATTAACTATTAAAACTTATCGTAAGGAATGCATAAGGGGTTTACATACTAACAACCAAGGATCTTTTATATGAGTATATGATATAACTAAATTCTCGGATAATCATAGTTGTTTAGTTGAATGTGCTCCCTTTAAAACAAAAACAGAGTGTGCCGAAATCTTAAAAACTACTCGTAAATCTGTTACGCTTTATTTAGATAGTAATAAAATATTTAATAATAAATGAATATTTAGTTCTATTGAATTATCTAAAGAACAAATATCTAAATTTTTAATACCTTTAACAGTATGAGAAGTGGTAACAGGAGAGTTATTAGGAGATGGATATTTATCATACGATCCTATACGTAAGCCTTTAATAAATGCAAGATTAGAGTTCACATTTGCAGCAAAAATTTTACATTATGTTCAATATTTAAAATTTAAAGTATTAGCTCCTCTTTGTACTACATCTAAACCTACTCCTTGATCTAATTCTAAATTGGAAGATAAAGAACCAACACAATTTTGATTCTCTACAAAACGTCTTCCTGTTTTAACAAGTTTACATGGTATTTGATATAAAGAAATAGAAGGAAAATTTATAAAAGTTTTACCTTATAACATTAAAGAGCTATTAACTCCAATTGCTTTAGCTCATTGAATTATGGGAGATGCTTATTTTACAGAGGGCTGTCTAAAAATATGTACAGATAATTTCACTAAAGATGAAGTATTGAAATTAATAGAAGTTTTATATATAAACTTTAGCATAAAAGCTACTATTAATAAACGTACTAATCCCGATGGTGCAATAAAATGACGTATTAGAATAAGTAAAACAAGTATGGATAAATTAATTTTATTAGTTCGTCCTTACATTATATCTGAAATGCTATATAAATTAGGAATAAATTAATAGCTACACAAATTCTCGTTTTTTTTAGTATTAATTCGATTTATTTTATGGGCAAGCTATTATTAATAAAAATTATAATGCCAGGTTTTAGTAGGGCTTTCCTTAAACTTCACTATATGCGGGGACATCCTGTTTTTAGTCTTGGTCCTCTTAGATTTAGTCTATTCGGAAAAATCCAAGAGGAGGGACAATCCGCAGTAAATTCTAACAGAAGTTACTCAGAGACTACATGTGAAGCGTTTAGATTAAAAAATGATTTATTTAAGCTATGATTTATAGGATTTGTAGAAGGGGCAGGGTCTTTTATTATAAATAAGGATGGGTATTTAGAATTTAAAATTACCCACTCAAGTAAAGACGCTCAAATTTTATTCATGATAAAAAAAGAGTTAGGTTTTGGTGTGGTTAGAGCACAAAATTCTAAAAATACTCATAGTTATATTGTTTATGATATAAAAAATATATTCAAACTTATTTCTATCTTCAATGGTAATATTTTTCTCGAGAGTAAAAAAGAACAATTTAAATTATGATTAAATGCTTTTAATTTAAAATATAAAGAAAATATATTGTATTTAGATAAAGAATTTAAACCTAGTTTAAAGGATGCTTGATTATCCGGTTTCACCGACGCAGAAGGATGCTTTACTTGTTCTGTGGATGATAATAAATTAAATACTGCTAAATTAGTTAGATTGAGGTGTATTTTATCCACTTTGCCTAAAGAAAATTCTGAAAATATGGATCATCTAGCCAATATATTAGGCGGTAAAAAACATCTTATAAAAAACTATGGTGGGTATAATGTAACAGTTAATACTACTAAATTACTTTCTGTTGTACAATATTTTAATATTTATCCTTTAAAAACTAAAAAGTTTATTATATATTTTAATTGAATAAAAATATATAAACTAGTAGTGAATAAAAAGCACAAGAATTCTGAAGGTTTACTATTGATATTGAGATATAAGGATAATATAAATAAATCGAATTATAATAAATAAATCATTTTTTAATACTAATGAAGATATAGTCCGATCAGTTAAGTAATTAACTGAGTATTCTAATAATGTATATTAAGAATCAACATTTTTGCCTACTCCAGTCAGTGCTTTAATACACGCGGCCACGATGGTTACTGCGGGTGTATACCTATTAATCCGTTCATCTCCTTTAATCGAATATAGTTCTACTGTATTATTACTATGTTTATGATTAGGTGCCATTACTACTGTATTTAGTTCTCTTATAGGGTTATTCCAACAAGATATAAAAAAAGTAATTGCATACTCAACTATGAGTCAATTAGGAATGATGGTTATAGCTATAGGTTTATCTTCTTACAATGTAGCTCTATTTCATTTAGTTAATCATGCCTTTTATAAAGGTTTACTATTTTTAGGTGCAGGAGCGGTTATTCATGCAGTAGCTGATAATCAAGATTTCAGAAAATATGGAGGTTTAATCACATTTTTACCTTTAACATATTCTGTTATACTTATAGCTAGTCTTAGTTTAGTCGCCTTTCCTTTTATGACAGGATTTTATAGTAAAGATTTTATATTAGAGTCGGCTTTTGGTCAATATTATTTTAGTAGTATAGCTGTATACGTTATAGCCGTAATAGGTGCTATATTTACTACTCTTTATTCTGTAAAAGTTCTTTATTTAACTTTCTTAAGCCCGGCGTCTGGTCCTAAAATTAGTTACATTAAAGCACACGAGGGAGATCTGTTTTTAAGTTTACCTCTAGTAGTGTTAGCTTGGTTTTCTATTTTTTTTGGATATATAACTAAGGATATTTTCATAGGTTTAGGGTCAGGATTCTTTATAGATAATTCTATTTTTATTCACCCTATGCATGAGATATTAATTGACACTGAATTTGCTGTTCCTACATTATTTAAACTTTTACCTTTATTATTTACAGTTTTATTTAGCGCGTTAGCCATTATTACCTCAGAATTTTTACCTGAATCTTTAATTAGCTTTAAATTCTCTAAATTCGGTTACTATCTTTTCGGTTTCTTTAATCAAAGATTCTTAATCGAGATGTTATACAATAAGTATATTACTGGATTAGTGTTACATCTTGGAGGTCAAACTACAAAGGTATTAGATAAAGGAAGTATTGAGTTAATAGGACCTTGAGGTTTAGAAAAAGCTTTAATTAAATTAAGTAAAAGTATAAGTAGCCTAAGTACTAGCGTGGTTACAAGTTACGCTTTATATATTTTAATAGGATTAATCAGTTACATACTTATGGTTTATCTAGGTACATTTACTCTTAACTCAGGTGAAGAGGGAGTCTACCTAGGAGCCTACGAATATATTATACTATTAACATTGGCTAACTTTACATTAATTAGTTTAAGTGATAGCAAATCAGTTTCGTCAGCCAAAGATTCCAAACCTGAGGTCTATACAGGGCTCGTGCAGGAGACTACGAGGAAATAAGAGCTTACATGCTTCGGTTCTTACCATAATCTATCTTAAATCTAGCATTTTACCTTTAAACAGTTATACAGGATTCAGTAGCCGGAGGCTACGGGTTTGTAGTAATAACCACTCAGTAAAATACAGTACATCTTCAATATCACCGGTTATAACATACTCTAACCCAGATAAAGATAAAAAATCTATTTATGTAGATAACAAAGGACGTTCCGAGATATACCTTTGAGAAAACCAAATAACGGGAAAAATCTATGTAGGTTCGGCGCCCCTTCCTTGCTCCGCAAGGAAGGGGTGACGACCCGTCCGGGCGCTACGCGCCCGGCCGGTTCTTCTTAGGATTTAAGAAAAAGGGTTATGGATTATTTTGATAGTAATAATCTAAAAAATCCTAAGGGTTCTATCATATACAAAGCATTAGAGAAATACGGTCATGCTAACTTTAACTTAAAAATTTTAGAGTATTGCCCTGTCAATGATCTAATGCTAAGGGAGCAATATTATCTTGATACTCTTAAACCTGATTATAATATTTTAACATATGCAGGTTGTTCGCGTGGGTATTGTCATACTGAAGCTAGTAAAGAGCTTATGTCATCTAGTCGTAAGGAATGAAGCTTTTCTCCTGACCAATTAGCTAATTTCAGCTCTAATAGTTATCGAAATAAGAGGATTCAACTTACTAATATAGCTACAGGAGAGGTCCTTACTTACCCTTCAATGACAAAAGCTGCGGAGTTCTTAGGTGTATCTAGACCAACCATAAAAAATTGCTTAGATAAGAATCTTTCTTATAATGGATATGATTTTAACCTAGTTAACCTTGAAGGTAAAGACTCTACAGAGTTCTTAAATAAACCGCAGGCTATTATATTAACTAACGTCAATGACTCTAGTATTATAAAAGAGTTCCCTACTATTAAGGAAGCTGCGGAGTTTTTAGAAGTAAGTCGTTCTTCATTAAACTATGTTTTAAATAATCCTAATCATATCGAAGGTACTCTTCCTACAATAAGCGGATATTTTGTTTCTAAAACAGAAATAATGTAGACTATATCAAACCTAATCGTATGGTTATTGAAGTTACTAATTTAGAAAGTAATACAACTAATATTTATCCTTCTATAACCTTAGCCGCGGAAGCTCTAGGTGTAGCTAAGGGTAGTATTTCGATGTATTTTAAAAATAAACAAACTGTACCTTTTAAAAATAAATATACACTAAGAAAAATTTCAATCTTTTTCTCTGGCCCGGGCTTATAAAAAAAATATATTTATAAGCCCAGGACGCCTAGCATACTCCTTGAGCCAGCAAGCTGGCGTAAGTGTGCGCAAGGCTATTTCTAAAGGTATCGGGTTATGTATTTAGATCCAGTAGTAGCTAGCCTTGGCAACCAAGGCTAGCGGGGATGGTGGTGGGTTAAATGGGTCTAAAGCATATTATAAACATGCTCATGAAGGTGATTTATTTTTAAGTTTACCTTTAGTAATATTAGCTATATTTTCAATATTATTTGGTTATATAACTAAAGATATTTTTATAGGTTTAGGTTCAAGTTTCTTTATAGATAATAGTATTTTTATCCATCCTGTGCATGAAATAATGTTAGATACTGAATTCGCAGTACCTGTTTTGTTTAAGTTATTACCTCTAATTTTCACCATTACATTTAGTATATTAGCTCTTTTTTTATCTGAATTTTTACCCGAATCTTTAATTAATTTTAAATTTTCAAGATTAGGTTACAACATTTTCGGGTTTTTTAATCAAAGGTTTTTAGTAGAAATGATTTATAATTAGTATATTACTAATTTTGTTTTAAGATTAGGTGGACAAACAACTAAAGTACTAGATAAAGGAAGTATTGAGTTATTGGGATCATGAGGTCTGGAACTAGGATTAATAAAATTAAGTAAAAACATTTCATCTTTAAGTACCGGCATAGTAACTACATATGCTTTATTTATTCTGATAGGTTTAATTACTTATATTTTAGTCTGTTACTTTACTCAGGGTAATTTTGATTTAGTGTTATTATTAGTATTAGGTTTTTTTTTCTTTGTGGGCAAGGTAGCCCCGCGCGCAGGGTCTGACCCTTATGCTTCACAGGCCTGAAGAGAAGAGGTCCAGGTCCAGGTCCAGGTCCAGGTCCAGGTCCCCAGCAATATTTAAAGCAGGTAGACTAGCAAATTATAATATAAATGGCCTACCTGTTACTCCTGACGTATACTATTTATATTTTTTTTCTTTCTTAGATATATTAGAAACAAGGCTGACTACTGAAGATCTGACACTATTTCTAAACATACTAGTAATACTAGTAATAGGATCAGTAATGCATGCTGTAGTTGAATTATTTTTAGATTACATGACAAGAGTCCGTTTAGAAGCTGTATTGGTTAATTTAGGTAGTGATCGTAATGACTCTAGCCATATAGTCACTATAGGGTTAATAGATATTGGAGCTCCTTTTATGAAGATTACTAAAATAATATTAACATGGATGAGTTTTAAACCAGAAACAGGAGAACTAAAAGTATGCATTATAGATAACGGAAAATCTAGAAGGTCATGTCTAATAAACTTAAATTTTGTTTTTGATAAAAAAGATTGTGCTAATTATATTTACCGTCCAATTTCGCCTGATTTTAATTATTTAAGTACCGCTTACATACCTTGTTCTGAGTGATCTTGGTTTTTGTTAGTAGCTCGAAGGTATGTAATTAACCTTTATACAGGAGTAGTAGATCAAATAACTCCAATAACTTTTGAATCATTTCTCCTAGTTAATAAATTAGACCCAAGGATGGGTTCTTGATTGTTGAAGGTTAAAGGGCGTCTAGATACTAGATATCCTTACTATTTTTATAAGGGGGATAATAATAATGTAAGTAAATAAAAAATTAAGGTATTATTTATTGCAGTAGCAGTCTTGTTTAAGCTATTGCCTTTAATTTTTACCCTTAGATTTCGTATATTAGCTCTTATTGTTTTTTCTTTTCACGCGAAGCACACTTTGATGAATTTAAGGTATAAAATGAAGCATATTTAAGTACAGGTTTAGTTACAACCGCATTCTATATTTTTATGTGTTTTATTTTATACTTATTAATAACTTATTTAACTTTATTTAATTTTGTGCTGCTGCAAAGCTAGCGTGCTAGCACTAATATTAATTCTTATATTTCTTTAGGTACTCTTCGACGTAAGTCGATGATAATAAAGTTTTGGAGTTGAGTTTTAGGTTTTGAATTTATTTTTTTTTTTTCTAGCTTTGCTTCGCTAGCACAAAGATATAGTTAAAGTAATTAAAAATCAATATCTTTATCGTATTTAAACCCTATTTGCTTTCTGCGTTGTATACAACGGTCCATTTTATATAAATCTGATGACGTAGCTCCTATAAATGCAGCACACGTGTTTTAATTAAAACAAAATAAGTAGAATTAAGTTGTAACTTTTCTTTAATCTTTTTAATAAATATACAAACTCAGGGACCTGGACCTGGACCTGGACCTGATGCGCAATATACAAATGAGAGAAACTAAATGTAACTGTAATTACTCCATCCTTATGTATATTTTTCGTAATAAATCAACTTTTATCCTTATTATCTAAAGATTTAGTAATAGTTCCGGCCGCCTGCAAAATTAATTAATATATTAATTAATTTTATCCTTAAAGGCGGCTGGAACCTGTGGGACCCGGACCCCACGGCTAATAAAAAAAATCTATTAGGTTCGGCGCCCCTTCCTTGCTTCGCAAGGAAGGGGTGACGACCCGTCCGGGCGCTACGCGCCCGGCCGGTTCTTTTTTATAAAGCTTCGCATGCCGCACCCTACTGGAAAGAAGAAGAGAAGATGAACGAGCATTTAATAAAGGACGCTTCGCATGCATAAAAAGATCTATAAAATAAAGGAGTAAAAGGTATATACGTATAATATAAAAAATAAATTATATTATATAAATAAATTAGCTTAATGGTAAAGCAGCCGTATAGGTGTTAGGTGTTCAATTCTCCTATTTATCTTAGTATTATCTAAGCCCTTTTTTATATTAATTGTATATATTACAAAATAGAGTATATAAGTTTAATTTACTCTTATAATAAAAATTTTTCCACTCTAACCTTATGAGAGTATTAAAAAGTCATCCTTTGTTAAAATTAGTGAATTCGTATCTTATTGATGCGTCTCAACCTAGTAATATTAGCTATTTATGAAATTTTGGGTCTTTATTAGCTGTTTGTTTAATTATACAAATTGTTACTGGTGTTACGTTAGCCATGTAATAAGGACTTATGTGTGGCTATAAAATCTTACAAATTGCGGGAACACCCTTCTCTTTATAAGGGCAATCCGCAGGAAAGCAACTTATAAAGTTGAATCTTCAGAGACTAGAGGTAAGATATATGATAATTATATTAATTATAATATAATGGTATAGTCCAACCTCTCGAAAGAGCAAGGAACTATAGGCAATTTTTAACTTATTTGCCCTGAGGTTTTTTTACTTTAATATATTGTTACAATATATTTAAAGAACAACTTATTTTAAGAGACAATAGTCTATTTTATAGCAGATTGTCTAGATTAGACAATCCATCCATTTTTAATTTATTTAACAGTAGATCCAGCTACCATACATTAGCTGGAACTTACATCACGCCCTCTTTAGTAAATAGTGAGGGAGATAAAAATAACCCAAAGGCTTTAAATCCTTGATTTGTCACCGGATTTGTTGATGCAGAAGGGTCTTTTTCCATGTCCATATTTAAATCTAAAACTGTGGCTATAGGTTGAACTATTGAACCTAGTTTTATAATTACATTGCATAAAAAAGATATTGAATTGTTGAATAAAATTCAGTCATTTTTTGGAGTAGGTTTTGTTTCAACCTGAGGGGATAAAGATGCTCGTTATAGAGTTAGATCAAAAAATAGTCTTTTAGTTATTATTTCACACTTTAATAAATATCCTTTACAAACTACTAAAGCTAAGAATTTCATTATTTTTTGTTCTATATTAGATTTAATGCTTAAGAAAGGTAACGTTAATATAGAAGGATTTTTAAATATTGCTTCTTTAATTAATAGATTAAATAATCCTTTATCTCCTTCTCTATTAGAAAATTTATCTTTACTAGGTGAATTACCTAATACAGAGACAGTTTTGAAGTTAGCCTACGAAAAATCTCCTTTAAGTGAAAATTTAGATCCTTGGTGAATATCAGGGTTTACTACAGGTGAAGGTTCATTTACGTATTTTAGACGTAACCGTAAAAAGGCTGACGGTGAAATAGTAAAAGATTACACCCTGGTTTACGAAGTTTCCCAAAGAAGTGATAGCTTACATGTCTTAAACTTGATAGCTAAACATTTTGAACATGGTAGAGTGTATAGTGAAACTAGAGGTGTAAGTAAATATAGATTGGTAACTAGGGATCAAATATTAGATACATTAGTCCCTTTTTTTGAAAAATATCCTTTAGAGGGGAATAAAAATATGCAATATGAATTATGAATACAAATTGTAAAATTATTACAAACTACAGGTAGATCTGAACAAAGAGAGATAAGTGTAGACGAATTAATAAAAAAACTCTCAGAGTTAAATAAATAAAAATATACCTAAATATGGCATTACAGTCCTAATGTATTGGAAGCTTTCAATTCTATAGAGCATGAACTAGGCACGGGTTTACTCTTTATTTTCTTTCAATTTTTTTTCATGTGTGCAATTTTTAATGTAGGTGATTTTACTATATTTAGTATTAAAAGTATGGCTATAGTTACCTTTTTTATTTCGCAACAATATATTAAGATTTGTATTATATTGCAAACAAATATATTGCAAACAAATCAAGATAATCAGCTTTTATTGAATAATGAGCTTATACTAACACCTAAATCATCTAATATCCCGGGCCCCCGCACTACTGCGGGGGGCCCTGCGGAGGATGTAGATTTTTATGAGTGATTCAGAGGTTTAGTAGACGGTGAGGGTTGTTTTATTATATCCCCAAAGAAGAATAATTATTTTAGTTTTAAATTTGATGTATACATGCATAACAAGTCGCCTAAATTCCTAATAAATCAAATAAGATCTCATTCAACCTATACTAATACTAATAATAATTCCGAGACCTCGGTGTTGGACCCTTGATTTGTAACAGGTTTTGCAGATGCAGAATCAAGTTTTATGTTATTTGTCAACAAAAGTAATAGATATAAATTAGGCTATACTTTACAAGGTTGTTTTACAATAAATCTTCATGAAAAAGATTTAGCTCTATTAGAACAAATTAATTTGTTCTTCGGGGTAGGTAATATAACTAAATTAGGTAAAGAATCTATGTCTTATAGAGTTACATCGGTTAAAGATTTAATTAATATTATAATACCTCATTTTGATAAATATCCTCTATTAACTCAAAAACAAGCCGATTTTTTACTTTTTAAATCAGCAATAAATTTAATAAATGAAAAAAAACATTTAAATATTGAAGGATTTGTAAAAATACTTAGCATTAAAGCATCCTTAAATTTAGGTTTAATAGATGAATTACAAATTGCTTTTCCAGAAATAAATCCTATGATAAGACCCTTAGTAGAATTACCTAAAATAATTCATCCTTATTGAATAGCTGGATTTGCTTCAGGTGAAGGCCATTTTTCTGTTTATGTAGGAAAACCTGACTCTACTAAACGAGGTGTAAGAGTAGTGTTAAAATTTATAATTACTCAACATTCAAGGGATTCTGAATTAATGAAATCTCTTATTTCATTTTTTCATTGTGGTGTATACTATAAAGTAAATAATAGAGAACTAGGAAATTTTACTGTTCATAAATTTTTAGATTTAAATGAAAAAATTATACCCTTTTTTGAAAAATACAATATTAAAGGTATAAAAGCAAAAGATTTTGAATCTTTTAGCAGAGCTGTAAAATTAACTAAAAATAAAGATCATATAACTGTAGAGGGTTTAAATATTATTAAGGAGATAAAATCTAATATGAATAGAAGTAGAAATACTGATATTGGTGTAGATGTTTTGGATGAAGATTGTAATCTGATTTATAAATTTGATTCTATAAAAGAATGTGCACAATTTTTTAGTGTAAGTGATAGAACTATAGTTAGAAGAATAGCTAAAGGATCTGAAGTAGAATATGAGCATCAATTTTTAACATTTAAAGGTAGTTAAAATATTATATAAAGATAACTGGCCTATGTTAAAATATATAGCTAATCGGTTAGGTGTGGGGCGTGTATATGTAAGAGAACATTTTGCTAATTTTACTGTTGTAAGCCAAAAAGATTTATTGACAATTATCAGTATATTTGATAAATATCCTTTAAATACATCTAAAAATTTAAATTATCTCTTATGGAAAAAAGGATATGAACTGTACTATAATAGAAAAAAAAATTAGGTGATGGTTTATATAAAGATTTAAAAAATCTAACCGAAGAATTAATTAATTTAAAAAATCAAATGAACAAAAAAAGAAATGATTTTAAGCAATCTTAGAATCATCATGTATATATTACACCTTACTGGTTACTAGGTTTTGTAGAAGCTGAAGGTTTTTTTTCAGTAGTTTTAAAAGATTATAGACTAGTGTTTGGTATAGGTCAGACAGCTAGTGAAGCTGTAGTATTGGAAGCTATACAGAAATTTTTATTGGAACTTCCTGGTGAATATAAAATTACTAGACGTGATTCTAATATTGTAAGTCTTACAGTATCAAATAAAATTAAAAATGAAAATTCTAAACCTATGGCTACATTAGCTACATATAAAACCGATTTTATAACAAATACTCTTGTACCTTTTTTTGATAATTTAACTTGATTAAGTAATAAGAAATTAGATTATGAAGATTGAAAACTAATTTTAAATATAAAAAATCAAGGTAAACATTTTACTGAAGAAGGGAAAGAGCTAATCCCTTTATTAGGTAGAGGAATGAATAGAGGAAGACTTTCTACTAATATAAAAGAAGATCATTTATGTTTAACTAGAGAGGAGATTAAGGAAAAAACGTTAAAATTATTATCTAGCCCTTCGAACTATGATATTCATGATGATGGGAAAATTTGAATAAAATCATTAAAAGTTTATCTTAAAGGTAGAGGAAATATAAATGTAAAAGTATTAGATCAAAATAATGAACTAATATATAATTTTATTTCAATAAAAGAGTGTGCTCAATTTTTTAATGTTAGCGAAAGAACTATAAACCGTAAATTAGATAAAGGTACTACGATAGAGTTCAATGGAAAATTTTTAACTTTAAAACGTAATGTGTCTTTACTTTAAATTTACAGTTATATAGTTTAAAATTAAAAATTAATTCTATATAAATAAATTTACGTAAGGGGATATATAGCACATCTCTAACTCGTAATGTGCTCTTTAAATTAAACGAATTGCTGGGAAATCCTTACATAGCAAGGACAATCAGCAGGAAAAATCTTAATCTCATCCCTTAGCCCTGGTTGGTAAGGCTGGAGGGTACTAAAACAGATTGGATTATCTTCAGAGACTAGAAGTTTAACATAAAATCTACAATTATATTTATTTTATGGTGGTATAGTCCGAACTGGTATGTGATTACCAGATTTAACCACTTAGATTATGAGAGATGTTAACAATGGATGGCTTATTCGTTACTTACACAGCAACACAGCTTCTGCATTCTTTTTTTTGGTATATTTGCACATAGGCCGTGCAATATACTACGGATCTTACAGATCTCCAAGAACATTAGTTTGAGCTATAGGTACTGTGATACTTATAGCTATGATGGCTACAGCTTTCCTGGGTTATGTGCATAGCCCAAAATGGTTTAATACAAAATATAATATAAATAAAAAATTTAACAAACCAATTAATTTACCGCTGCTGCTTCGCTGTTTACGCAGCGGCGACAGTTTAAATAAAAGACAATATAGTACAATTTCTACAAATAAATCTTCTGAAAGATTAGGAGAAATTATTAAAGAAGTATATATAAATCCTATTTATATTTATGAAGATTTACATTTAGATACCGTTAAAAAACAAATATTAAAGGATACTAAAGGATTAAGTGGTATATATATGATAATAAATAAAACTACTAAAGATTATTATATAGGTTCCGCTGCTACTGATAGATTTTACGCTAGATTCAGCAATCATTTAATATATTTTAGAGGTAGTAAAATAGTTAAATTAGCAGTAAAAAAATATGGACTAGAAAACTTTGCTTTTTTAGTATTAGAATTATATCCTAATATAGTAACTAAAGAAAATAATAAAGAATTATTAGATTTAGAAGATAAATATTTAAAGTTATTATTGCCTAACTATAATATCTTAACTGAAGCAGGATCTAGCTTTGGTTATAAACATACTGAAATAGATCGCCAAAAAATGAAAGATATATATAGTGATGAAAGACGTGAAAGAATTCGTAATTTAAATAAGGGTAAAACCTTTTCTTTAGAAACAATAGAGAAAATGAGACAGGCAGCTTTAAATAGACCTCCTATGTCAGAAGAAAGTAGAAATAAATGTATTGTTAATACAATACCTCTAATTTTATACAACTTAGATAGAACTGTATATGGACAATATTCTTCAATAGTAGAAGCAGCTAAAGCTATAAATTGCGGAGAAAAGACTATTAGAAGAGCCCTACAAACAGAGAAAAAATTAGTTAAAAAACAGTGAATTGTAGAAGATTTAAATAAAAGAAATTAATTATTATTATATATGTTGTATTTAATTATAGTCCCATGAGTAAAAATCTTTATGCAATTTTTATGAAAAAATAAAGATTAAAATGGTATAACTCGACAGAGATATAGAATAATCAAATAGATTATTTGGCAATATTAGTGAAAACGATTAAAGAAGTTTAAACTTTCAGATCGTCGGTTACATAAATGATCGCGACAGGCTGGGTCACTAATGGGTGGCTGAAATGCTGATTAATGCACAGTCGAAAACTTATTATATAGGGTATATAATTAGAATATTCGAATTTAAAGTTATTCTAGCTTATTAAATAATAAGTAAGTATGTATGTTTTACCTTACGGACAGATGTCTTTATGAGGTTTATTTATAGAGTCTCAAATGTATAACTAATTATAAATTTTTTGTATTTTCTGCCACTAGCTGCGCTATATAGAACGCAAGTGGTATATTTGAATTAGATTGCATCTTTTCTGTAATAACCTTGTCTTCTAAGATGCAAAGTAGAAGTTTCCATTTGTCTAACTAATCTTGTGTGGGTTAAACCGAACCAAATAAAAAACAAGTTCAATCTGATCTGCCTTCCTCCTCCGACATCGCCTTCGCCGTTCCACGTTTTTATTATCGAATGTAGTGATAATAAAAACTAAAAAAAATCATCTAGAAATCCATCGTAAATACCCAGAGACTATGTGTGAGACTGTGTGTATCTTTTTTTCTTGTACCCAAAGGTTTCTCTTCAAACCCTCTCTTTAGAAGGATACCTCGACTTCCTAAATTATTAAAACGGACCGAAGTATATATCCGTTCAGTTGCCTCATCAACAGGTTGGAAATCTATAGAGGAAGGGTTTATTTTAAGTTCGACCTGTTGCCTAGGTAGACTTGACCAATATGTAATAAAGGTATCAAGGAATTCAGTTCCATACTTCTTATCCCAATACTCTTCCTTGAGTATATAATAAATGTATGGCCAACTTAGGGATTGCCTTAGTTCTACACCTAAGTAGCCTATCATTTCTTGTTCCTTATTATCCTCTTTCAAGAAGATGCCGAGTATTTTATTGAAATCTGTAGGTGAAGGTAAAGGTGAACAGATCTCAGCTAGGTATTTTCGAGTAGCTTCTAAGTCGGGTATAGTATCGTTCCATCCTAAACTGCGCATAGCTTTTTCTTGTTTTTGAACTGAGTATAATGCATCTGCATCCTCGAGGGTGAGTTGTCGAAGAATTAGTCGATCCGAAGAAGTCGTCAAATTCGATTTGTTTCTTATAGAAGGTATTGTAGTTTTGACTACGATCTTGTGCCAGTATCTCCAGTGCGATTCCTTATATTCTTCAAGATAGGGTTCGAAGGTACTGTAAGGTACCCCATGAAAACACAATAGCTCTATTGAGCTTTGTCTCCCTTGGGTATCCTTAAAAAGAGAATCGACATCGACTCTAAGACGAACGGTTTTTCGAGGAATAGACCACCATAATTGTAGGATACGGTTACAAATTATATCTTTCCATAATTCCAATTCATTTATCTCTATGTCGAGATGGGTCCAATAAAGAGAAGGCCAGGAAGATTTAGCCATGTATACCCCGCCTTCAGCAATCAGTTCGAACTCATTTTGGTCTTTTCTCTTGAGGAAAAAAGCTAAATGAATTCCTTGAGTGAAGGGAGCGAAGGAAGATTCGAGAATGCGTTGGAATCGATCTTGAGTATTACTCATTTCGAAATGAGGATTCCCTTGTCCACATTGGATCAAAGGTTTGTTGGAAAAGGAGTTGTATGCTTGGAGATCCTCGAGTAAGAAGGGTCGATAGAAAATGTTAGGATACCATCCAGGAAGAGGAAGATGGTTTAGACAAGGTAAAGTTGTCTCAATTTCGATTTGAGAAGTTGCAGCCATGATGATTGAGGTGTTGAGTATATTAAGGTTGGTGACCTTTTGAGGTTGATAAGTCTTTAAGATAATCGTAAATATGAATCTCTTATGAGGATGGAAAAAGAGAGAGAGAGAGAGGGAATAAATTAAAGGTTCTTATATACTTTTTTTTTTTTGACTTGGTAGTTTAGATCACTCAGGTCCAGGTCCCATGGCTGTTTATCCAAGGGAGAAAATTTGGGTATATGGCGTGTTCTTTAGGTTTCCATTTGTCGATCACTATGACTCAATATGTTTTATGATTCATTTGTCGATCCCTATGACTCATTCGTCGATCCTCGGACTCATTTGTATATCATATGATTGTCGATCCCTATGACTCATTTGTCGATCTTATGATTCATTCTCCATCCTTATGACTCATTGTCGATCCTTACTTCTTATAGCTATTTCAACTCAGTTGATCTAGGTTGTTCGATTATATTGTAGGTAAAGGGAGGCGTGATTCAGGAGAGGGATGACTCCACGAGAGGGATGACTCCACGAGAGGGTTGTGGGAAAATAGTGGCAAATTAGTGTAAAGCCCCTTAGATAAGGATATAAGCGATAGGATTGGGCAGAAGATAGAGGTTCATATAACGTGTTGTTACGTGATTGGACGCAAGAAGAGGGGTCGCAGCTTCGTTGCAGGGAGGGAGGTAGGTAGGTAGGGAGGGAGGGATCCATCAAACGACTTGTCAGTCAAAGTAAGCATGATCAAATTAAGTAAGAGATAAGTATATCATCAAAGGACGCTTCGCTAACGTTATTTTTGTCGGGTGACGGGGTGAAATACGATAGGCTAGATATACGTGGGGGGGGGGTTAAGCGAGGTGTTTTAAGGATCGACAGTGATTCCTTGATCTGCAGAGGCGATTACTCGACCCAGAGATGTGAAAGATAGATCGGCATATGAGTTAAGTCTGATATAATTGGTCAGAGTACTATGTGATGGGATGCTTAGTTGCGACAAAATTTTCTATTTAAAATACATCTTTGCTTGCGAAGCGTACTCACTTTGCTTCAATATTTTCTCACCATACACAAGAAGTTATCTTAGTCATCTTGTTTACTCTATTCTATTGATCACATATCTCATTTCTCCTCCACCTATCCATTATCATGGTCAAGTCTGAATATATTTCCTTTTCCGGAGGAAGAGAAAACTCCTTTCAAGGGGACCTGGTTGACGATATTTCTTTTTGTACTCCTATCTTTTCGAAGGAGAATCATGACTTTACCTTTACAAGCTGTACTCGAAAAGAGTCTGATTATTCGAGACCGGGTGTAGAGGGTTTATCCCACAAGAGGAGTGTTGTCTTGGATGGTCTTCCGTATAACCTTACTCTTTTGAGCTCTGATAAAGCGGATGCTTACTACGAATCCGCAAGAAGTCTTCATTCTAAATCGCCCGTGATTTTGGGTGATTCCAGAACTTCACCTAATGAAACCACTCCCTTGGATCCATCATCAGAAACTACAAATACCCTATCCGCTAAGTTAATGGGTAAGTTATTCCAAAATATTCTTTTATGTAAAGTTCTAACTTCTTAGCGGCTAAACCTCATCTCCACCATGATGGTTGTTCATGGCGTTTTGGCCCTAAGCGTCCTAATGAGGAATGGGTTAGACGATATTGTAAAAAACATGGTCTAATTCCTTCTTCCTTGCGTGAAGGGGTCTCTTCACATGGGAGGTCGGCCATTATTAAAAGGCGGCCTAATTCGAAAGATCTCCTGCAAAAGTTGCAGGAGGTGGTTAGAGAATATATAGAAGACTCGGATGATTACGGTGTGGAAGTAAGTGGAGTCTATTCTTCCTGGAAGGAGTACAAGATGCAAGACTTGATGAAGGAAAAGGAAGAAAAGGTTGTAGAGTTCAGCCTTGATTTCAAATTTATTAGTTATATATAGTTGCACAATTTAAAGATGCAATATTTACTTATAACTCTTTTTATATTGTTTTTATAATTTAGTTCCGGCCGCCTGCAAAATTAATTAATATATTAATTAATTTTATCCTTAAATGCGGCTGGAACCTGGGGGACCCCGCGGCAGCTTCGCTGCCACACCCCACTGGCGAGAAAATATTTACTTATAACTCACTTTTTATAATTGGTTTTGTTGTTTATAAATATAGATTTGTTGTTTTTTATACTGAAATGAATAATCTTTTAGGTTTTTATTAAAGTTAAACGCGCTGCTAGCTTCGCTGTATACGCTACGAAGTAGCAGTAATATAAAATATAAAAAAATAGATAATTACAGTTAAATATAGTAGATAAGACATAGTTGGTATTAATACAGCTACATTTATGCTAGATACAAAAGCAAAAAAGTCACGATTAAAGCAAAAAGTCTGAGAAAGCAAAACCTAAAATTGCATAAGAAAAAAGCTGACCTCTTAAAGAAGGATTTCTAGCTACTCCTAAAATTAAAGCTCCGAAAACTACACCAATACCTACTCCAGCTCCAATTAAAC